AGCTTCACACAGCCCTGAGTAAGCCAAAAAATCCTCTCCTCTCACGGCCGAAGGCTACGCAACACGTTGGAGAGCTTTTAGATCCCGCCCTAAAACGACCATTCTCCTAGAGTTCCGAAGTGATCCTCATTCTCACCGCAGCCTTTTTAAGCCGAAAGAAAGCCGGGAAAGAATCGCATATGTTGGGGGGAGCGGAATCGTATCTGGCAGTGGTTTTTCGGATCGATCACAGATTCTCGGCCCCTCTAAATCAAAAATAGTTTAACAACTCATAAGGAATTCATATGAAGGTACGACCACTAGGGGGTGGTAAAATGAAGAATTCTGTAGAGATAAGACCCGTTGATAGTAGCTCTGGAATTGTCTTTCTAAAGGGCTGTAACGAGAACGAGCCATACACTTCTGCCCAAAGTTTGGAATCTGCTACCGGAAGACAAAAGAAAAAGCTCAATCGAAGACGGAAGATTTGGAGATCTCGACCATAGACCATAGGGGGAGGAAGGGGATGGCCCTATCCACGTTCAGTTGTTCGAGAAGACATCGAAGAGGGGGATGTAACTGCAGCGTATAAGTCCTTGTTCTCCTCTCTTCGAATTCACTGACGACCGCTATCGCATAGTTGAATCAATATTGGTGTTCGGTAGCCCCTTAAGCTTTTTTTCAAACTATCATCTCATCGTGTATCGGGAAAGGGGCAGCGCTTTAATCCATTAGGGGTTCGATCCGTCTTCGCGCCGTGATTACCTCCCCTCCGATAGGGTTTCCGTGTAGGCTTCGTCCTACCTCGTAATTAGCTACCGGCTTGAAATAGCAATTTCTCCAGACAGAACTGCTTTCGTAAGCCCTTTTTTCTTATATCTTCTATAATATAAATAGAATTCAGTAGGTCTCGTGGTTGGAACTCGACCTCAAGAAGTGGAAAGGTATAGCTCAGAGAACCCGAAGCCAAAGAATCATCTTAGGAATCAATACCTTCACGGCAGCAAAGGTTTCAAGATGCGAGACTGAAAGGAGAGGAAGAGGCTCCTAAGCCAAGAAAGAGTCAAGAGCGAATCCTCGCAGCTCAGGTGGCTATACTCTTAATACCTAGTAAAGCTCTTAGCCAATCCTCCTTCTCGGTCTGAGTAGGTAGTTCAATCCGAGGATATTTGCTATTTCTAATTATCGAGGATATTTGCTATTGCTAATTATATAAACCAGAGACTCTTACGTACTGTTCATGAGTGGCTTGCGTCTGTCTTAAGGCCTATCCCTATGGATGGTACATTCGATCAAAGAGCACCTTTAGATAGGTTGGGTGGTGGCTCGAGAGTCTCTTTCTCAAAGGCTAGCTGACCTCTTTACTGACAGGAAAGACCAAAAGCTCGACAGAACCGAGAACACCGAACCGGGCCGAAGAGAGGATGAGAGAAGTTGGCGATAAGCAGCGATCGAATCGACCATCGAAGAGTGATGCTACCTTGATCCAGAACGAGTAAGGTCTAGCCGAGCGGCCAAGGATACCCACCCAGTCTAGCTACGCCCCTTCGAAGATAAGGAGCGGATACGCCCAGCATAACCGAGCCAAAAAGGCTATTCCCAATCAGAGATTACTTGTAAATGGCCTCTGCCTTGATCCAGCTAGGTGTCTTTGATGCCAAGAAGGGAAAGAAGAAGCCAATCGAAGTAGACAAGCAGATGTTTTCCTTGTTGACAGATGTTTTCCTTGTTGAGGAGTTGTTATCAACCAATCAATTTCATAGGAGAAACTCGCAACCCGCTCCCTTTGATCTCCCATAGGATTTAGATAGCTCTTTGTAGTGCACCTTATTTGATGAAATAGAAATGCAACTCTATAGTCCTAGCTTACTAATCTAAGACAAGGAAAAGCACTTGCCATTCTCAAAATTCCTATCCCCCTCCATAGCCTCTGAGGGCTCTGAAGACCGGAGAAATGAGTGTCATCCACTATAGCTGACAGAATCGTTGTTCGATTCTATTGAGTTCTTTCGAGTATCGATTCATTGAATGAAATTTATTATAGAATTCTTCTCATTCACTTCCAGTCCCAAGGGTAGAAAGGGACCAGGCTCAGGCAAAAGGCATAATAGATCGACTCCTGCTACTTCGAATGGACAAGAGATCGAATTTTTAGCCTCAATCAAGTGACTGAGCAACTGAACTAAATAAAAAGAAAAATGGAAAGCCATTACTTTATGAAGGAGAGGGGTAGGATTGGGAAGATGACGAACTGCAGTTTTCAAATGATGTATCTGATGATGAGGAAGTTGTTGATTTCCAGATCGATCCCAAGAGTAGTGCTTACAAGGGAGAAGAAAGTGGCCTTGCGCAAACCTTGGTGTAATGCTCTCATGGTTAAACTGTTGGGTTTATGGGGTATCAAACTTTGTCTTCTCGGATCAAACAACTATGGCAGCCTATGTGGAGATATAAAATGATTGACTTTGGCGATGACTACTTTCTTTTCAAGTTTGAATTGAAAGAGGATTACAAAGATGTCTTAGAGGGTGGTCCTTGGATTATTGGAGGTCATTATTTAACTGTTAGGCAATGTGTGCCAAACTAACTTTAGTCCTAGCTTGGACAAGGTTTCTCGGATCATTGCATGGAGGAGTATTACAAAATGCCTCCTTCTTAAGACTAGAGGGCTTTCGGTTTGATATTCGAATGCTTAGCCGCCAATTAAAAGGGCTTTGAACCGATAATTACAAAGGCAGCTTCACATGTGGGAAAGGTTATCAAAATTAACCACCACACTGAGTAATCGATTAAAGGAGGGTTTGCACGTATCTCTTGATCTTTTGAAAGGCCTTAGTGCAAAAAGTTATGATTGGGGATCATGTGCTCTTATTGCCCTCGGTGAGTAGAATTACCTACTTTAGGAAGATCGTTGGTGTGCCAGTCGGGTGCTGATAAGTAAAAGAAAGAAGTCATTTCGGCTTCATTAATAGAATCAATTCCTCATTGAATTTAGCTGTGATCTTAAAAACAAAACACAAACAAAATCTTTATGCAGAAATTGAAATCAATGATGAAATTGTAAAAACCTTTGAATCAAAGATCGATACACAAATCAATAATTAGAATATATGATAATTATTAGAAAAAGACTTTTTTGATTTCGCAACTCATAGAGTCGAGTGGATCATGTTTTCAGGCAATGTCCAATAGCTTTGCTCAGTTGGAACAAATTGGGAAGGAGTTCGTACTAGTAGAATGATGGTATACCTCGGCTAGCAGCAATCAATAGCTTTTTATCCGCCTTTCGTAGCTTTTAGATAGAACTGAGGTTGGGAGAAGGCATTAGTCGTCTAAAAACAAACGAGTCGTAATTATCTCCTGAGGTGGAAGAGATTGAAGACTATATAGGTGAGGTAGAAAGACTCTTCTGATGAGTCAGGGAGCGTCAGCTCGCAGAAAGAGTGCCGAAGAAGGAAGTCAGAGCTATAGAAGACTGGTCTCTTGTCAGCTGTGGGAAGAAGTATTGAGGACCTATTCGCCGAAATACATATATGGCATTCAAGTCCTTCAGTACCCTGGACTTATTAGCATCATACTAGATCTAGAAAAGGAAGCCAAGAAAACATCGGGAACTTCACTTCAATCGCTTACCTTCCTAACAGCCTCTTCTTACGTCGAATCCCCTTACGTATCCTTCGCAAACCTCAACCGAAACCATACACTAACGGGGACAGCGGACTTATCCAGAAAGGAAGTAAAAGAAGAAGAAAGCCCAAAGCCCTATTTTTAAGGAGAGCTCTTACTGCTTACTCGGATGATGAGAATTTGAGTTGCATCCCTCGCAAGGAGTCTGAAGATGAATCCCTTTTAGCGGGTACTATTTATCTTTCCTTGACTTTCTTTTCTGAATATGCTTTCGGTATCGGACTTGGCTTTATCTTTATGGCTTAACCAACGATGGAAATTCCTATAACAATATCATATATGATATTATATTGATTCTCAAAAAAAGATGAAGGCTAATGATTTAATTCTATAAGCCTGAGAATCGATCGGATGAAAAGACTGAAACTCCAGTTTATGAGGACGCGCATAAAACTAACAAGCCATCTGATAAGTAGAATCCGAAAGATCTGAAAGAGATGAACTCTACGATAGGGGACGTAGTAGCTCTCGGAGTAGGCTTCCTTTAATAAACTAGTGAGAGATCCGCACACGGTACTACAATTGAACAGCTTTTTCTTCTTCTTGAACGAGATTATACTCTCGGGAATCAATATATGAGGAGAGACGAGTAGAGAAAGAACTAGCCCTTTTGTCGCTTAGGCACCTTTTCTTATTAGTATGGAATTCATGTGAATAGAAAGATTTTCATAGGATTCTCTTAAGAGTTTACTATGCAAACGACCCCTCGTATAGTAAATAGTGTGCAAAGACATCTTGTATCAGCCTAACCCTAATGAATCGATACTCATGGTTCGGTTGTTCGCCGATTAAAGTGGTACGTGACAGTCTATTATGTTCAGATAAAAGATAATAGAGTAAGAACATTGTTCGTTCGGAGTCCTGTCATGATCGCGCATTCTGTCCGGGTAAAGAAACTGGTACAACGGGCAAAGTTTGGTCAGAGCATCATCTGATCTTCTAGAAGAATGGTGATATAGCATGACTTGTGATGTTGACACAGCAGCCATAATTTCGTTTTGATCCTTGTTAGTCATAAGCTCTCCCAATTTCTCGCGTATATCTTAGATAGGAAGCGAACTGTCTCGTTTAATGAGAAGACTCTTTAAGGTGTGCCACAGTTCTCAGAAGCAGTCTCAGTAAAGGCGATGTTAAAGCTGACATTGTAGAATGTTTCCGGAATAAGATAAGAATCTCTGGATATCATCTAACTAGAAATCGTCAACTTTAGAACGCATGGAGCCATTCTTCTCCATTGAAAAGACTTTAAATGCGTAGTGATTGAGAGATGTGCTTTCGTAGAAGCTGTGCTCTTGAGAGGTGATGCTGTGCTAACGTATAAAAAAAGTATGGTGAAACCAAAGGCTCTGCAAGACTTTGGGAAGGCATGGGAAAGAAAGGGATGGTTGGTCTCATCTATCTAAGAGGGTGTAGGTGCATTTCAAGATGTTGAGCTACGGCACTTTGCTTGTTAAGTTATTCCACCCCCCTTGTTAAGTTATTCCACCCCCTTGGAATGCAACATGTCACTAAGACTGGGACATTTTTGATTGCTGACTCTCACGGAAGAGCATTTTCTATCTGACGATGGTCCGATATATCATAGTCTCACCCGCTCTCCTCTTTCCATTTATTTTATAATCTTTATCCTCAAATAGACATGGAAAAAGCGGTACGGTAAAAGAACGTAGGAAAGATTGACTCTTAATAGGTCAACTACTTTCCATTTTAGAATCGGGAGATCCTATTCTTTGAGTTGAAATAACTTCTGCTGACCCTGGTGACTTTCATTCGTTTGGGTCTCTTCTCTGCCCCGTGAGGGATGCCGCGGTAGATGCCTGATAGGTAGGTTTGTCACTCGACCGGGCATAAGAGGATACTCAATGGGAACTCTACGAATGGCGCATCTTTTCTTTCTGCTAATTTATTTGTGTATATAATCTCGGCATTGTCGTAGTCCATTATAAGTCTCTCGGGTGCAGTTCTGTGTTGAACAAACCGGGCAACTACAGTCCTCAACAAGAGATCCTGTGCTCTTTCTCCTCTGGTCGAGCTATTCAAATAGACCCCTATGGTACTCAGCTTGTTAGCAGCTCACCTACTTTATAAATCCTCTTCTAATTACTTAGCGTTACAGAAAAATCATTGATTATTCTACTGTGGCCCCGGACTGTATTTCAGTTCTACTGTAGTTCAGAGAGACTGGAGTTCAGTTAGTTACTGAATTAAGGTTTTTAAACCGCTCTTCCCACTGGGTTGTGAGCTTTTACTGTGTTGAATTGATTACAGTACTGAATAGATTGCAGTGATACTAATGTGCAGTAAAGAACGACTAGCAGTTAGAATTACTTAACTTACAGAATTAATTCAATCCAGTCTGAATCGATTCACAGAAGGAAGGAATTGCATGTCTTAAGCATATAGCTTCAGTAGCATTATTTGTGCAATTTACAAGGTGAGCCATGTACCCAACTAACCAACGACCAGCTGAGTCTCGCACCAGTCCACCGGCTGACGCAACACCCGGGTTCCCCATCGATGCTCCATCAGTCTTTAGTTTAACAAACCCTGTAACAGGCTTAGACCACCCAATCTGTCTACTATCTCCAGGTTTTGATGCAGCTCGAGTTTCTCTTGCAGAAGGAGACTCGGAAGGCACATTCTTTATTTTCCCTTTACGTTATAGGAGATGAGAGTTCTTCTTATCAGTATTCAATTCAAGGTCCTTGGTCTGATTCTAGTGTTTGGGATACGGTTATGGAGAAGGAGTTTGCCTTTACTGGATCGAGACCGGGAAGACCGTCCCTACTCTGTTAACTAAGGGGGTTTGTTGGTGCGAATCCTACGTCCTACAAAGATATGCTGTCAGGTGCTCAAGATTCGGCTTGGCATGGCAGGAGTGGACAGAGAACGATGATGGGGATCCCATGTGTTTTGATGAGGCGATTTCTGATGATAAAGAAAGCGGTGATCCCTCTATACCAAGGGTTAGCTTTTCAAAGGAAGAGAAGACAGTTGCCATTCCATGTTCTGAATCGTAGAACTACCAAGAGCTTTCCTGGTCTCTGAGATAACAAGAGAAGTATGTGAAGACGGATAAGATGCTGGTTGGAGAAGAGGTCTTGCAGAGCCTTGTAGGAGTTAGAACGTATGACAAGTGAAGAGTTTTGGTTTGTCTGAGAACCTTTGGTTGACTTAGTCCGTCCCACAGTGGATGGAGTCTGGTTTAGTGGACTTGGGGGGGTAGTCTTCCTAGTCTTGGAAGTTTGGCCTGGGCCAGAAGGGGAATGACTTGGAACAATAGTAAGACTATGGGCTGTAACTAAAGAAGAATTACCTCCATTTAAATTCCCTTTTTTCACACGTTTACCATCTGATTTACTTACCAACTTAGGTTGATTTGCACCCGAAGCACTCTCCACAATATCTTGAGAGTCAGGATTTGTCAAAGCAACATTATCCACAATAATAGGGATCTTTGATTAAATATCCTTATCACCAAGGATTGGAAAGCGGTTGTTACCAATTTTGTCTCTGCTAGAATTCCGGGGTTTACCATTCTTGCTATTGTTTCTGCGGAAATTACGTTGAGCTAGTAGCCATGGTACGTAATTATCGGATTGAACTGAAGAATCCGGCTTCACTGTTGGCGGTTCAGGCACACCGTTTTCCGCCGGGACAGGAGGACTGGTATCCGTCTTGCTCTACCTGTCTCCCTCTCTGAAAAAAAAGATTCTTGATGCTGATATTACCTCTGAAGAGGTTCGTCAAGCATTATTCGATATGGAGCCAAAGAAAAGCCCCGGTTTTGATGGCTTTCCCACGCTACCAAAAATCGTGGTCAATTGTTGGTGAGAAACTTGTTAGCTTGGTGAAAGATGCCTTGGTTTCAGGTTGTTTCAATCCTGAGTTGAATAAAACTCTTCTTATTCTAATAACAAAAGTTGAGGAAGCAGAAAGGGTCTCTCAATTCCGACCTATCAGCTTATGCACTGTCCCTATCAAGCTCATAACAAAGGTCCTGGTTAATAGGATTCGGCCTCTGCTTGGAAAGCTTGTGGGAAAGAATCAGAGGAGCTTCATCCCTCTTAGAAAGATAACTGACAACATCCTGGCTGTACAGGAATCTCTTCATACTATGAGAAAGATGAAACGGAAAAAGGTAAGTAAGGGTTAAAGCTTTACGCCAATAAGATGATGACACGACCATTCCTATTCGCTCTCAGACGAGGTTTTTGAACGATTGCCGATAAGTTCAGTTCAGGGCTCATATATGGGGAGATAGCTTACCATTGGGTAGGTCATCATCTGAGAAGGATATGGCCATCGGTGCAGTGAGAATTCCTACCACATTATCTAGGTCGGTGGTTTCTACAGGTACCTGGGCATCGGACAAAAACTTATTGAAAACTTCCTGGTGCTTATGAGGAGTTTGTAGGAGCTCTAGGATGGATATGGAGGCTTGGGTCCTATTGAGTTGTCCTAAGAAGTCATAAGTTGTTGGCGTCTCTTTCTCTCTTTCTTGTTGTTCTTGTTGTGCCGGGTGCTCAGGATGGGAGTACCCTACCTGACCTAAGGATTGTCCTATTGGTCGTCATCAAAGAAGTTAAAAGGTAATCCCTGTAAGCCAATATGGATGTCCTTCTTTCTCCTAGATAATAGGCTTTCCCCATTAGTGCGTGTCTATCTAGTAGCTGGCCGGCCTAGTGGCTATCCTCTTTCCTTTCAAAAAGTCCTAAGCGAAGTCCCTTATGTAGGGGCTTCTAATCTAAGGTACCTCTGTCCCTGTAGATAGGAAAGTGTTGTATTCTGAAACAAGAGCATTCTAAACTTCTCTGTTTATCGCTCCTTCCTCTATTTTATTTTCATTTTGATTGAACTGAACGTTCTTCTATTTTCGTATATAACAAGTAACCTAATAAGATATAACAACTAACCAGGAATCAACGCGCGTAGTTTCGATAGCACGAAAGCCACTTCCTTCTCTTTGTGCGCAGAATGAAGTTCTTTCTTACCAGATATAGAAAGATTGAGTTTCCACTCTGATCAAGATATAGCAAGTGTGCCGGGGAAGCTTAAGTGTAAATGAAAGAATAGGGAATTGACATTCCTCAAATCTCGTTCAGTCCGTTTCCCAACTAATCAGAGATACATTCTAGTACCTCGCGTAGTCGGTAAGGCCTTCCAGGTAGGTTCCCACTTCAACCCTTGTTCAAGGGGTATGGTGTAGATCCATGGACAGTAACATAAGCTCCCTTATTGTCCCTCTAAACGGGGAGCCCACATTATACAGAATCTTATCCATATCCGTAGGAGGATCACATATCGAAGCGAATGTGTGAGTGCCGACCCGTTTTGATAGTCGCCGACCCCTTTTGATAGTCTAATTCATTTTGATATAGTGAATATAGACAAGTAAAACCGGATCAGCATATCTCCTCGGGATGAACCGCTCTTTATCACTCTCCTATGAAAAGAAGGAATGATTCGGGGCAGTCCGGATCTAGTGAGGGAGACAGGAACAAATTGCACAAAACGAACAGGATCAGAAGGGTTAACCCCTATAAATAACATAAGAGAGAGACTACATTGCTTTAAGTACAAAGCACAAAATAGCCATCCCGACTTACGCCCCATCCTGAAAATCTGCTTACTTATTAAGTAAGAATAATCCTTGGTTAGACCGTCCTTTATGACTAATTGAACCTTATTCAAGAGTCTAATTAGCATACGAGAATCTTCCAAAATCCTCTGCCAAGTCAATGTATACTAATGAGAGATGAGAATAGCGACTTATCTGTTATCATCGTTTATTTGATATTGGAGGTCGGCTCGCTCTTTAAAGCATGCATCTTCACTTAATATGTGAATAAAGAAGACACACAGTGGTCGCTGACCTGTCGCGCCACTATGGTAACTAACACTTCTCACTCTCCCACAGAACAAGGGGGAGAGACCTATATTGCTACCAGTCCCCCTTACCGTTGACTGCTCGCCCACTTGGTCAGCAGAACTTACCATAGGATGGCACCAATGGTACTAACACTGGATAGTGTACCTAGGTTTGAACTACCTAGATGCACTATGAGTATGAGGTAGTCTGTTGTATATCCGAAGACCAAAAGAGGTGCCTCGAGGGATCACTAATCACCAACAAGGGAAGGAACTGAACAAACTTTCACTTCGGGTGAGAAGGTAGACTGTCCTTGATAGTCTACCGCACCGAAGGTTTACGTCAAGTTGAGCTTCAAGCGAACTATTGGAGTAGATAAGTTTCCTTTCGGGCCTATTATCTTGAAGGTTTGAGTTCAGCAGCTTGTTGTTTAGTTCCATTAGCCTAACAGCTACCTTTATCAGAGATAACCAAGTCGTATTCAAATTGAAAAGCCTTCATGAAGTCAGGCAGCTGAAGCGGACCAAGGGCTTTCAATTGAGGATCGTCACCAGCCCACCTAGTTTTCCTTCTTTCTGCATCTTTCTTTTGGCGAGGGTAAAAGCGTAGCGAATAAGATGCCTACAGGCTCAGACGAATAAGCCGATACAGAGGAAGAAGACGATTAGACACCAATCGCCCTTGCAACCTCAGCAGCAAGATCAGATCATTAACTAGTGATCGCGGATTCAAGGGACATTCATATCGTTTCAGACAGGCGAGTTGGAAGAGAAAATCAAACCTCAGCTGACGACTCATAGGTGGACTCATCCAAGTCAACCAGAGTAAGTCCGATTGATTGAATAGTGAAGAAAGTGGACTTGGTATCAACATTAGCAATGGCAAGTCTTCCAATTGTTGAAAGAGCTTTAGGTCTTTCCGGAGTATGATTCCCTTTTGAATGAATTATTCGTTTGAATGAATTATTCGTATAGATGATTGGTCCATTTAGTGGATACTCCCCTCTTAAATCAACACTATGAAATACGAAATATCATTTGTAGTGTGAGGCTGGGAATGATCCTTTCGGAGTTACCCGATGTTATCTTAGTGCGGACCCGAGGGCAGATCTATGCGTCATACCATACCGCCCCTTCGCCTAGCGTATCTAGAGTGCTAGTTCCTCCATCTGCTTTCCTATCAACTTGACTGATGAAAGAGTCATAAGCGCTATACCCATCAACGGGCTCAGAGGAACGGGTTGTTTAGCGAAAAACTTCGTAAAAGAAGTAGGCAGGTGTCAGACATCAGATGCGACTATTTACCCCCTTGCCCACTCTGGGGTAAGCTATAACAACATAAACCCTCAAGTGCTTGCTGTTCAATCAAAAGCACTAGCATTTTCGAGGGATAGCATACATAGGTTGATATCACTCTCAAGTAATTAGTTCAAGCAAGTTCATAGAAGACTTTAAACTTCGGCATTAAGCTTATGAAAAGCAGCTAGCCCTCCTATGACCTCCCTATCCTTGATTCTAGGATTAATGGCACACTCTCTCAGGGAAAGACCTGCTGACTACATTCAGTGCAGTGGGAATGGAAAACCTCTATTTCCTGTGCCTTAAGAGCTGGTTATATATGTCCGGTTTTCTTCCACTTCTTCTGTCTCTCTATCGGAACTAGTCATAAAGGAAAAGGCTCAATCCATAGGTTCTCCTGCCTTACCTGGCATATTTGGCTCAAGCAACTAATCTGCAACCTTGAGAAAGTGGTAGGGTAGGATTTAATGGCACACGACTGAGCTTCAACTATAGACAAGAAAATGAAAGAAACCGGAAGTAGAGAAGAACTAGCTTCAATAAGTGCCCTATTGACGTTTCTATGATCACTTACAATATTTGAAACTATGGTACCTTGACCGTCGACACTGTATCGGTTCCGGTTCTTTGCTTTTCTTTTGGTTTTATGAATATCTCCCCTTAGCACAAGTATGTACCTAATAGTGGTGCGGTATCTGGGAACTCTTCTTTCGAAATGGTAAGAAGTGGCTGCAGTTCAAGAAGACAGGAAAGGATGAGATGGCATCGAAAAGTATAAGGCAAAGGGACTACGAAAGAGTGTATCGAGAAGGGGCTTTGAATGGTATTCATAGACAAATAGGCAATCCTATGATAGTATAGATAGATGTTGGTATCTGGTATTCCCATATCGGGAGCGGGGACCAAGAAGAAGAGGGGCATTCTTCCCATCTAAGAGTCTATTCTAACAAACCAAGGGAAGCAGCTTATTTAGCCTAACAAGGGGTCCCATTCCTTTCTTTCTTGCTTTGTATGAGGGGAATGGAGATTCGGTTGTAGAACCATGGACCTAAGACTTCACCTTTGAGGAGTCTAGGTTGGTGCATTTTCCTTTGGTTTAGTTGTTGGAAGTGCTTTCACGCAAGCATTCAACATTTTATTACCGCCTTCCTGAGAGGCTTGACAGAGAATCTTTCTTCTTGAAAGATATCTTCATTCTATCCTTTCTTCGTTCCTAGACATTCTTCTATTCAATACCAAAGGGAATCAGAATAGCTATTATCCCTGATTCATCTAAAGGCTCAGCGGATCCCCGAATCACTTGGAATTTTCACTGAAACAGATCTCTCCTAATTGGCCCTACAACCCTTAGTAGGCTGGGCCTGCAATTAGATAGGCTGCTCACTTTAAGACTGAAGACTGAATGGAAAGGCTAGACATAAAAAGAGGGTACTCCCACTGGGGTAGCTCGTATGGCCCGACCGCAAATATTGATACAACTCCATCGAAATGAAACTGAAACTTTTTCGCTATCGAAAGAGAGTCCAACCCAACTGCTGGAACTCCAGCTCCCCGAGCCCCAGGACTGCTATGAACTTCAAAAATTAATGGGTTATTAAGGAAGACACCACATGCCCCAACCAACCGATTCAGAAAAAATGGACATTTCTCGAGCTTTGCGTACAACTTTTCCCTACTCCTTATTTCGAGAATAGACGAGGATGTAATCAATGAATACGACCAAGAACTTATCCAATAAGGGTGATCAAGGTAGGATTAGCAACCTTCCTTAGGGCATTCTAGTTCGACATGCTACCTTCTCTATGTATCGATTCTTAGTAGACAAAGGTGGTTTAGATCGAGACGCACCCTTTACCTTTCTCCTTCCGAATGCGGCCTCAGGCCTAAAGCTTTCTCAATCTCAGCAGTGGGCATCCACCTTTTGGCTTAGCTTAGTCAGTTCCCTGCCCTATGGTTGTTGAATAAGAAGAGCTTATAAAAGGAGTTGGTCAACTTATAAAAGGAGTTGGTCAACAAGACCGAGGAATTCGAACTAGTATCCACTCATTACACAGAAGAAAGAGTAAGGCTTGAAGTTCAATCTCCCCACATTCTATCTACATCTGGGCTATTGACGGCTACCAACCCCCGCTCTATCTCTTCTGAGTCATCAGGGGTGACCCGAACTTCGGTGTCCAGAGGATCCATCTCTTCGACGGGTATAAAGGCTGGTTGCAGTGCTCCAAACCTTATCCATGTTGATAGTCGCTTGTCTTATGAGTGAATCTCGATCTATATCTATGTCCTATTTGATTGAAGCTGAAGGCCTGTTCAAAAGATCAGATAGGCGTATGGAAGCAAGAAAACGGCTGGATTGGCTGTCGACGTCTTTGAGCCCTCTCATTGTCCGAAAAGTTTGGTCCTAAATGGTCGGCAACCGCCTTTAGGGTATACCAAGGTCTTTCGACACTGCCGCGGAGGGGCTTTCAAACAATGAAGGCCTAAGCCTAAAGTCAAAAGGCGGTGCTTCCTTTTCCCTTGGCTTATTGAATCAGCGTATGCCCATTCCTTTTTTGAGGATTCCCAGTAGAGAAAGCCTAAGCCGATGTAGATTGAGAAGTAATAAATAGTGTGGTTATAGGGTAAGGTTGTGTATTATAACTGGGCAATAAAATATGATGATCCAACCTGCTATCTCGACGAAAAGAAACTTATAATGAACTCTCTATTTAAGAGATTTATTCAATGCGCTTATGTATATCATACTCAAAGGGGAAAGCTATGATATGATATAATCATCCGAGCTGGTAGTTAAGGCATAAAAGAGATAGATATTAAACGAGATTTTCAAAAGAAAGAACCTTATTTTTAAATTCTTCCTCCTCATGATAGAAGAGCTTCCTTACTGAAGGGAATTTCCTATCTTGGGTGATCTAGGTAGGCGCTACGGCCCCATTTCAGGGCACTATTGAGAGCTCATTGTTGGCTCTGTCACCTTATCAATCGAAAGATCTATAGTTTACGAGATCACTTCTCCGTCCTTCCTTGTTTGAAAGGGGTAGTCCATCTCGACTAGGATTAGCTTTTAGTGTGACCCTTTTTTTATCTTACCTTTCCACTAGTTGTTCTCAGAATGGGGGATCATCTCATCCTTATTTCTTTTACCCTGTGTTCGTTAAATTGCCTTAGGACTTGAATCCATGGTTTCCATAGTGGTGGGCAATCTAACTCCAGTCCAAAATAGTAAATTCAACTGTCCAAGAATGCTAGAAGTTCGAATAGGACAGACAGAGCGAGAGCGCACCCTTTCAAAGCTTACCAGTTTTTAGCGACTTTCACTTTAAACCCTTTTGACCTCCTACCCAGTAAAGGTGCTGTTCCCGACCTAGGCCGTGTCCCGAGCATCCCGACCCTACCGCGCTGAGATCCCGACCATATGTATGCCACCCCGTGTAGAAGTCCATGCGCCCTCGTCTTGACCGTTGGTATGATAGTACATGTATGGATCGCCCTCTACTGAATAGAGGGATACTTGTTCTTCACTGTGAGCTTGTTGAGTGCCCGAATCAACATGGTGAAAAAGAGTCTCTCCTTAAGGCTCTTTGAAAACCTCAACTCTAATCTATGCACAGCCGTAAGGACCCGTCATGCTTGCGCTGGAATAGCACTGGTGCTCCAGTGGGTGCCGATCAATACTAGAACGAAGGTCGTAAGTAGGGCCCTGCGAGAAGCCAAAGGGTAGGAGGATTACATGTCCGTAAGATAGTATGTCGGATGGTCGTAGGCTGTCTTTAGAAAGTTAGACTCACTTCCCGGACTATTCGCCTTACTCTTTTGCTTCTTCGCCTTATGGTGAAACCTCGTAAATAACTGTCTCAATCTCAGTGCTTTGGCCGACAAGACGATAAGACGATTCGCCGACATGAAGTCAATTCGCCGACAAAAGCACCTTATTTGAAGGCTCTGGCAAGACCTGATGAAACTCACTCAAGAGGAGCAATTGCAACTTCCTTGATTCTTAGCCTATTCTATTCCCGTTCGTTCGCCATACCTATTACTCGCTCTCTCGCTGCTACTGAGCTAGGTGCTGAACTTACAAGAACTCCAGTGGGATTAAATTCAATTCAAATAATAGAAGAGACTAGCGAGTTGCTCAAGGTTGAAGACAAGTGACTTTCTAGGCAAGTTATTGATGGAAGACCTTCTTATCGTGAGAAGTATTAAGAAGATTAAGGCCTCGGAGGATGTTCATGATGTTAACACCGATGAGAACATGAAGGAGGTGGAGGTGACAGAGGTTGTACCGTTGGCTGAGAGGGTGGTTGAGCCACCAAAGGAGGCGTCGATTGCGGCATCTGTGCCATTACTAGAGACGGGTTTTCCGGATTTGCAAAGGATAGGGGCCTTCGACAAGGTCTAAATGAGCCTTATCTATTTATTTTGGTTATGGAGGCCCTGCTGAGATTATTGTTTATGTAAAATCTGGTTTCCACATTGACCCTTAAAATGGCGATTTGACTGCTGATGACACTTGTCAATCTCTTTGAGAAGTACAAGGCGGATCCATCTCATTGGGATGACATCTCCCAAGTAGGCTTGAAGCGAATCCAGGAGAAGTATACTATACATGGCAGATTTACTCTGAGAAGCTCCTGACTCTGACCGGAGTCTATGGCTTTTCGAAACATGTTTCTAGCCTGTAGCAACGTGGGCGCAAGCGTTACATTGAAATGTTGCATGCTCTCATGTACAACAAGAGGGTTGAGACTGTTCCTCTAGCTGTTGAGTAAGAAGGAGGCATAGTTGGATTTTGCAGAATGAAGCTTCGGAGTCTCCAAGAATGATAGCTCAGCCGCGACGTTTTCGGAAGATGGTTAAGGGAAATCCGAGATCTCAGGGGATTTCTTCTTCTTCGGGTGGATCACGATTTGCTGCCCTTTCGGAGTAGATTGAGGTTGATGCAAATAAGGAAGCAAATTTATAAATTCCCGCGAATAATGGCAAGACATCAGTGTGGGTCAACAATCAAAAGAGGCAGGTACTAAGAGAGTGGGCCGTGTGCCTTTGAAACCCATTTCAGAGAATAACCTGGGCCATGTGGAAAACCAACAGCCCAAACAAAAGCAGCAGCCAGTGGTTAAGGCCCAAAAAGCCGTTGTGATTAAGGCTCCTTCACAGCCTAAGACAACTTCAGAGTCTGCGAAGGTAGAGGATAAAGGCGTTACTTCAAAGAATTCTCAGGAGATTTCTTCTTCTCAGGCCATGGATGATAACGGCTCTCATAATGTAGGAGGAGATGGCGTTGTTAGTCTCTCATCTTTGTATTCGTACCATAGGGGAAGAAATCCTCCCAATCCAATTTTTGATTCCATGGTTCTGGAAAGACAGTTAGATGTTAGTCATGATAATGACCATGAGATGGTTATTGATGAGTATGTTTTGGGAAACAAACGCCCTTCCTAGTGGGCAGATGATTCGAGGAATACACTCTAATTCTTTTTGATGAATTGCTTGTTCTGGAATTGTATAGATGCAGGTAAGAAAGAATTTTTAAGAAGTATTAGAGAAATTTGTTGTGTTTGTAAGCCCTTTCTTTTGATTATTGCGGAACCTAGAATCTCTGGGAACAAAGCAAGAAGAAAGGTGAAGAGGTTGGGTTTTGATAGCCATTTTATGAGAGTTCACAATCGGGTTAGCACCATAAAGACTTTCACTCATATCAGCCTCCATAGTTTCAAGATGATCGCCGCCCAAGCTGACACATTGCTCCGAGTTTAATAGAGGGCAAGCCGCATGAAAATCACTAGAACCAACCTGATCAGGAGACGAATAGAGATCGGTATAGAATTGAAGGACCATGCTCTCTAAGGCCGCTGGGTCAACCACCCATTACCCACTATCATCTTGTAGCATAGTGATCTTATTTCGCCTTCTCCTGGTTACTGTGGATATATGAAAAAATCTCGTATTTCTCTCCCCTTATAGAATCTCGTCAAATGCTTGACGAGAGCGTCTGGAAACATTAAACGCCATTCTTCATTAGACAAGGCCCTGTCAAGTCGCCAAACATGAGCCACGGTAATTGCATTCCCTACGCTAACTGTTCAAAACTCTCCCATAAATTCCTCCTAACTTCCCTAACTGGGCTTGCATACACTGCCGACAGTAGCCACTCCTGTTTATTTTGTTGTTTCACCTGTGCATGGATCACTTGTGAAGAGGAAGACAGGATTTCAATTTTAACAGACTGGGAATCACAGCATAACCAGACACCACCCGCAAAACCAACTGGATCAGCAATAGCAAAACTATCAAACTGAAGCTTCTTAATAACCCTTTTCGCACGATTACCATAAACTCCTGGTTTAACAACTATCAGAATCTTTGCTTTCGTCCAACCAATCATATCACGAACATTGTTGATAAATTCTTTGCGCCCCGAGGAAGATCGCACTCCTTTGGAAGTAGGCTGCCTCTCCATTTTGATCCCCAACTTTCTCAGGAGCATTGGCCACCACATACGGGAAAACCTTATGACCAGACCGTACACATTGAAAGAGCATATCAACGGTAGTCCTTCGTACTCAACTTGCTGCCAGCGTCTTATCATGACCATTCTCCTGTCCAAATGAGGTCTCAGGCGATGCATAACCCAAATCACTCCATATTTGATCATGACTAAATCCTCTTTTCAACGCATCAATAATATCGTAGATAGAGATAGTGAATTGAATTATAAATCGACTCAATGATGGAGAGCGGCACGGAGACTCGAGGGCGATCGGGTGAGGAGGATGATCAGTTGGAACGGAGCACTAAAAAGGTGAAAGCTGCGGGTGGAAAGGAAGCACATTACCCTACTCATTAGCCTAGTAGCTAGCCTTACTTACGGTCTTTCGCCTATTCTCCTTACTAACAACGCTTTCGACCCTCAACCCGAGTTAAGGGATTTGGATTTCTGAGAGGGAAGATTGGTTAGGTCTCGACATACCTATTGCCTTGAGAGCAAGGGTTTAGAGTTAGCCATAGAATCGAGGTCTTACAGAGCCTCTTCCATCACCTAGAAACTTGAATGACCCAACAAACTTTTCTTCAACCTTGGGATATCTGCTTTTTCATTTCCTGTTGACTTGTCTGCAACCTTTTCTTTATTTAGTTAAGGACGGGTCTCAACCCTTTCCTTTGATCTCGCTTTCCTAACGAGTAGAGCCTAAGACCCAATACGGACTCTGACAAGACCTTAGAATCGGGTTCACTCTTGAGTTAAGAGAGAGTAACCCTTCAACAAAGAGCTAAAAAGCGAAAGCGATTGTTGCAACCGAAGCGAAGAGGGATACAAGAAAGCAGACCCGAAGTAAAAGGCTCTACAACCGCTCGTTGAGCTAAAAATGGTCTTCACGTGCAGCCAGAAAGCAAATGATCTACACGAGCTAATGAGCTAAGGTCGGGTAAGGTAGGGATTTCTTATTTTGTATGATGATCGCTGAAATATCAGTTTGATGAAAACCTGTGTTAGCTGTTGAAAGCCTGACGAATTATTGAAGGTTATCTTTTCATAAGCGATATGCCAAAGAAAGTTGCTTACACCGGAGTTTATAGGTTTTAAATTCCCAGAGTGAGGTTTTATCTGTTCTAGTTGAGTTTCATTCGATTATTTCTATGAATCACTATCATATGGAAGTATTTTATTACAAAGAATCGGAATCTCGATAGCTCTTTCAGGCTAACTCTGAATCATACTCTTTTTCATGCTAATCAAATCCGTCCTTTCTTTGTTCGCCTGGGGTCAGCATCTAGCTCAGTAGCCGAGACGACGCAAGTATGTTAAAATTAATCCGCTGATCCAATAGACGAAGAAGCTGACTACCACTCTTGAGTCGAAGAATCTTCATTTACAACTCGAGAAATATCGTATATAGAGTAATCTCTTCAGATGAGTGAGTTGTCTATCTTCGAATCGACATTAAGAAGACAGCCTAAGAGCTAGAGTGAATGTGCTTCCCACTCGCAGATAAGCCAGCAAGAGAGTAAAGAACGGGAAAGGAAAGGAATGGTACGAAAGTCAGCTCTAAAGACTGTTCGCCTAGAGGTTCATATGCTACTTAGCTCAGATATTTATCTACACCTTCTTCATGCCCGAGGTCTTGGTTTTGGACGTGGGGAGAGTTTATCTATCTATACAGAGAGGAGAGCATTGGAAATAGCATACGAGCGTATAAAAGGGGTTTTCTAGGACTCAAAATCTCCTACTTCCCGAGGCAAGAAAGCAGAAGGAGTTGTTGGAGCTAGTCTTTCTAGAGAGTGTTCCATATGAGATTACGATACGATATTTATTTTTAATCCTAATCCACTACTTCCCGTAGCAAAAGCAAAGTACTTCTAGCAAAAGCAAAGTAGTTCTAGCAAAAGCAAAGTACTTCTTCTTGGGTGTCTTTACAAAGGGGGCTCAGCGGGAAGAGGATTGTACCATGATAGAAGTAACCCCCAGGCAAGACCATAAATCATAGGAGCATGTTTCGAGAGCTCTTTTGATTCAGGCAAGTTGAGAAAACCTTTTCTAGCTATCGACTAATGCTTTGAGAGAGATTCTGTATCTAGTCCCGCCTTCTATAGAATTATCTCAGTCTGTTTTTAACTTTCTCGACTAGTTTCCTGTAAGTAGCCTTCGATACTCTTTCAGAATGAATTGGAACCCCCAAGTAGCTGCCCAAGTCACTGCAATGTCTCCTCATGCCAGATAATTCACAAATCTCACGGATTGTACCAGCACTTACATTTGTAGAAGTATAAAATTTAATTAACGAAGAAAATTTATTCAACAATGAATCATAGAGGAAGATTGCTACAAAGATGCTTCGCCAAAGAGAATCAAAGAAATCATCAGCAAAGAAAAGATGCTCAATTTGAGGACCACCTCTAGACAGTGAAAGAGGCTTCCAACTACCATCATCTACAGCAATCTCAATCATATGTGATAACTTCTGTAAACAAAGAACGAACAAATATGGTTTTAAGGGGTGTCACCTTGGCGAAGTCCCCGGGAAGGCTTAAAGAATTCAGTGAAGGTTTAAAGAATTCAGTCTTCTCACCATTCCATAGAATATGAATCTCAGTAGATGTAAGACAAAACATGATTAAGGAAATCAAAGTAGAAGGAAGCCCAAGATCGATCAACAAGAACCCAACTCATAAATTCCCAGTCAATTCAATCCTACTCAATTCTAGCCAGCGAACAGTCTGGGTTGACTAGGCGGGCAGCGAATACGTTTATTGAGAAAAGGCTATTTACCATACTTCCTTGGGAGGTTGAGAAGAAGCTGTTCCCGAATTCCTGTGATGCGAGCGAGTTAGTAAGTTCAGGGATTGGATTGACTTTTACGAGAATCTCCGAATCTTAACGCGATGGCAGGCAGTCTTTTTAGCCTTTCCAGTTCGCTTGTAACGATAGGTTTCACATCAGAAGTTAATGAAGCAATTTTTAATCAGTAGGAGAGTTTGCAGCGGTGCAGTCGAAGTAATTGTTTGCTTTGGTAGGAATGCTTTTAAATAGATGGTATGCTTTGGCTAAATAGATGGTATGCTTTGGCTTGGTCTTGATCCTTGCATCGAACTCTAAGCAAGCGCCAGTTTCACCTTCTTCAATAAATTTTCTCGAGATCTCTCTGGAAAAAGCCTAATTCCAATCGAGGTTGCCTTAAAAGAAAAAAACCAAGGTAAACCGAAAGCCAGACATAGAACTCCGTTAACGAGATCTATTACTTCTTTATCTATGATAGCAATAGCAGAAAATGAAACTTCAAAAGATTCCACTTGAGAGCGGCATCTATCCCCTTGGTTTTTTCGACAATAAGGTATTCTAATTCTATAGGACTGTCTTCTTCCCTCAAAGCTGAAAGGGATTGTGAACAAGAAAATAAGTTAAGCCTGTTCCTAATGCCCAAACCACCAAAACCTGATTGGTCTAAGGTGAATTGTGATGGTGCATTCTGCAGCAAAACTTCTCAAGCTGGTATTGGAGTTATCATACGAGATCACAATGGTACTTTATTGCATGGGGCTGGGGTTAAGGTTTCTGGTGATTCTGTCTTTGGTCTTGAAGCCATGGCTGTTAAAGCAGGACTGAAAATGGCTAAACAGCTTGATCTGAAGCAGATTGAAGTAGAAATGGATAATGAAGTCCTGTTTAGAAGTCTCACTAGTAATAGCAAAGGTTCTGACTGGTGCATTAGTCCAGTAATTGCTGATATTGAGCATCTGCTTCGATCTTTCTATGCTGTGGAGTTCAAGTGGGTTTGTAGAGAGGCCAACTCGGCTGCGGATTGGGTTAGATTCCCATTAATGCCGATGGAATACTATTTATTATGATGAAATACTGATTGATATGGCATCTCAGATTGAAAAGTTTGCTCGTATTGATCGGACTACAAACTCTGGAACAAGGGGCCCTTTTGCTAGGGTGTGTGGTGGAAGTCGATCTGACGAAACCTTTTGCTCCAAGTGTGCATGAAATAGCCTATATACGAGCTCTTTGAATGGGTTGTGTCAGCCTTTTCCATGTATTGCAATTGGCAGATCACAGGAATTAGCACCTAGAAAGAGAGGCGCCAAGAGACAGAAGAGCTTATTTCAAGCATTCCCCTTGAGGCTCTTTAGAGACCTTAATCATTTCACTGGGTATGAGAACTCCTCCCTCCCTTTTAGTTTTTTTGTAAGTAGAAAAGTCTTGTAAGGAAGAACTGGTCTTGCTTGTCCCGATTGAATTGGAATTGGCTAAAGCAGACTTTCCTTTAAGCGCTGACTCTAAAGTCATTCCATATTTTCTATCTTAGGTGAAAAAATCCATATTCAATCTCAATCCATCTGAGCTCAAGGAAAGCGCATACTGACATACTTCACCGTCGAGTGATAGTTTTTTCTGTCCGATTTGCTTCCTTCTTTCGAGTTACGTTAGATCTCTGACTCTTTGAACTCTTTCTTTGTTTGCGCTTAGTAAGCAATGAGATAAGGGAGCAACTCCAGATCTTATAGGTTACAGTAGGGCCTTCCCTGTCCTTCCGGTTTCTTTCATTTGCTTTCCAGTCTAGTGGAATCACGTATGATAGCTTTCACGGGACATTATAAAGACTTATGAAAGACATGGTAAACGGTTTGACAAACTTGGTTGACTCGCTAGCCCTTATGGAATGAATACTCAGCCGCTCTACTTTCTAACAAAATAAGGGAAAGACGGGTGAGAGTGTAACGGAACGGCTAAGCGCTTTGAGTTGAGTTCGACGAAGACTCTCGAGTCGAATACACCGAAAGTGGAATACAGTATTCATTCCCTAGACCCCACAGTCTATTGTTAGTTAACTCGAGTTCAGCCCACTTCCGGGGTGGAGGAAGACGAATACAAGCCGCTACCCTGTCAATGGTGGCACGAAAATAGGGTGTCCAGCGGCGGATAGTAAGGTAATGGTCAGCTATCAGCCAAGGTCCTCCAGTCAACACAAATTCATAATCTTTGAGAGTGTTAAATCTCACACAATAGTAGCCGTTGTCCAAATCAATAACCTGGAGAGGACCTTCAATAGACCATATTTGTTTCAAACGGTTGCACAAATATGTGTAGCCAATACTACAGAAGGGGAAATCCTTGATGATGGGTATCTAATTCTATCGGAATATAGACGATCGGCGAATCGTCTGCTCTTGTAAGGGCGATTGTCGGCGAATTGACTTCTTTCTGGAGCCTTTTCTAGCTTTCTAGTTTCAAGAAATATCGTATAGAAAGAAAGGAACTATCTCAGGGTTGAAGACTAAGAGGTTGAGCCAAGTTCAGGGAAGAGATTAAAGGAACCGGAACCTGAGAGAGAAGACATGCAGGAAAGCTATCTGATAAGGCTGGCTTAGGGATCAATGGAAGATCGATCTGCATCAAGAAAGATCGCAATAGAGGGAATTGAAAATAGAGGGAATTGAAATGAATCTAAGATGGAAAGATCTTATTCGTTTCTAACCAAAACAACCCCGACCGTTCGCTTACCTTGAGCCTGCTTCATCGCCTGAGACTTTCTAGTCTGACTCTGGACAAGACCCGGGAGTGTGATCCCTTAAATCTTCAGGTATAGCATCAGATGAATTAGAAAGAGGAAATCCCACGACAACCCGAGCAGATGCACGAAGATACCTGCAAATCCTTTTCCGAAGTTTTTACAATATGAAAGCATACCGGTTTTTATAGTTTGAGGGACCGGCCCAAGGTAAGTTACAGTCCTAAGCACTGGCATTAGAGATTCATTCCTTCCACGCTCTGAGTGCTCACGACCGGGAGTGGGGCACAAGATAAGTCTTTTCTTTCCTTTCAACTGCGGATAAGGTTTAGTTAACAATGGGGTATTGGATTTCGATTACAAGTCTTTAGCGGATGGTTCTATTCCTGCTTGCTCAACCGGAATGAACTGCTAATAGGACTGACTTTCTTACGCTTGCTCCTAGCTTTACAAACTCGAAGTAATAAATAGACTAACTACATCCCTTTCGCTATAGATAATGCATGCTCTCACGAACAGCCCAGCCCTAATTCTGCTTCACCTCTATGGGATTTAGCGAATAAATCTCAACTCATTAATTCCCTCTTCAGCTAGGGACTTCTGGTGAGTTAACCCGTTCTCCGATGTAGTCGCGTAGGTACGAAGTAGTTTGGGAAGAGTCCTTAAGCGGCATAACATGTAAAGGAACCGGTAGGGCTCGAGCACAGCATGGATCGTTTAACTCGACTGTGAAAGAAATCCGAAGGTTGAGGCGATGTAGTCTCGGATACCTTAGTAGGTCCTTACACCCACAGCCCACGTGTCAGGGACATAATACTGGCTAACATGTAAATAATCACCAAGAGAAGCACTTATATTTGTAAATCTTTCTAAGACCGTTCCAGTGTCACCCACTACCTGGGAGTTCCCCTACCCACCAGGTAATACTCTTAAGTACAGTGACAACTTATTGTAAGAATGCAAGTTTTTCATAAAATCATCATGCATTACTCGCAGTATATTTTTAATATACCTGATCTTTCTCATCATATAAGGATCGAAAGCTTACAACCACTGTTGATAACATCTTCCGAGTTGATATCGCCAAGTTGCACATTTTAAAACGAAAAACGGAGCGGGCTAAATATTTCAATAAAGCTCCGAATGGGCCTAAGCTCGTCATCAACTGCCATTGTCATCATAATGGGGGCAGGTTCAATCTTTGGTCGCTCAGCGAACTCCAGGTCTCAACGAGCCTATCGCATTAATCGTATAGCGCCCACTCCATTTAGACAAGAATCCAGAAGCAAATAAGACAGCAAGAGAGACTTCTTCTTCTACTACTACGGGTAGGGACGGAGTTTCCCAATCCAATAGAGAATTCCCAAGCTCCGAAGTAAAGAATCTAGACTCAACAGAGATTACACTTATGGTGAAAGCGATTCAAAAGTCATACTTTCAAAAAGTTATTTCAGAGACAGAAGTGGTCAAAGTCGCATCACCGTTTAACCTTTTCCCGAGCCTGAAGGACCAGAAGGTGCTGATCCGAAATCTGAATATCCACCACTATTACTTGGGGTTTACGTAGGGGCTTAATCTCCTACAATAGGCTCAGCTCAGGGTCTGTCTGAAAGAGCTGACTTTCGTACCGCAACTTCTCCGTTACCGGATCCAGTAAGAGCAACCGGTAGACAACCCAACCAGAAGACAAGTAACCATCGAGAAGCCCAGGCAAGACCAGAAATCACTCATCAACAGAAATGGCTTTCTACCTGCCTGCTCTTAAGGCTTTGGGGTCTGTTCCTTCTTCTTTGATCTGGTTGTTTCATGATGGGTATATTGAAGAGGACTCTACAGGTCAAGCTGAATCCAATACGAGAAGCCCATGGATGTTCAATAGGTAAGTAATGGTGCACCCCCGGTCTATAGCTCACGATCGATGGGCATAAATGGAGACTAAGAATGTAAGTACGGCTGAAGAAACTACACTTCACGCCCTGAGAGACTGTCCAGATACGGCTGCTATTGATTTTATTATTTTTTTTCTTGGGTGAAATGAATGCTACTCATCTTCTTTTGGCCCCGTTGGTTGAATGAATCAATCGTAAAGGGGTGCCCTGGCCAACTAACTTCTATGCTGAAACCTTAATTCCCTCATCAGCTATTGACTCCGCAGCTAAATCCCAACTTGCTTAAACTGAAGGAGGTTTTTGCCTTGAGTTTATATCTCTGTCTGCCTTTCCTCTTGACTTTTATGCATCTGGGGAATACCCGAACCGCATATTCTTAACCCCTGAGATTAAGGACTCGAATCCGCGCTAGTTAATGATCTGATCTTGCTGCTGAGGTTGCAAGGGCGATTGGTTGGATGGTTTAAGTCCCGTAAAGAAAGACTAATAGACAACTAGCTCAAGGTTTCACAAGTTGATATAAGGTATTGATTTCAATGCACTTGTTTGTGTGATAGGATTTTTAAGAACTTGCTAGAACCAACTCACTTGTCTTCGCCCTTGAGATAGCTCCTTTTTCATTTCAGCTTTCTAGCAACTCTCTTGACTTGGGAGATTCACGTAGGAAAGGTCTGTCATCGAAGTTAGCTCGCCTTCCAGCAGCAGTGTATTTGAAAGCCGGGTACGAAGTGACTCGACTGAAAGGAGAGGGATGAGTGGGGAATGATTCTTTTGCAAGTGCATCGAGTCTATCTTTCGATAGATAGTGAGTCCCGTGTATAAGTTAAAGGATGTTCTCTGCCTTTTTCTTTACTTTCGCTTATCAGAACTACTCGCTCTTTCGAGAACAAAGGTGGCTTTCCAGGCGTGCGTATTCTGATTCACTTCCTAAGACTTGCTTCGGGTTAGGAAAGGAAGTAAATTCAATTCGTATTAGGTAATCAGGGGGACATTCAAAAGAAGAATGAGCATAATTGAGACACACACTTGGGGTCAGCTCCCCCACACTACCTGGAGATTGATTTTCGGCATAGTCGCATATGATACCTAACCGGTGCTGGTGTCTAGGCCGGCCTCTCGTAGAAGATGCCGAATGAAGCTTTACCGATAGAGAGGTTTTTCAGAAACTTGGTAAGCAAGTCGGGAAAAGAAAATAAGTAATAGAGCTTTGAGGGACTGAGCGCTGAGAAGCGAATTCATAACTGGTATATTAGATATGCCGGTCTCGTCAATATATAGAGCGGAGGTATAATATAGGCTAACGAGCTGATACGCTTGACGTTTTACCGGGGAAATAGGCATCGAGTAAAAGGGCCTGTTCAAGGATTTACCTCGCGTAGAACATGTCTAAGATCAAAACCACTCATCAAAGCTCTTCTTCTCTTCTAACCAAATGGATTCACCTGCAAAGGTTTAACGCCTAGTAAGTTTGGGATCTGAGAGGCTTCTTGGGGTACGGTAATCGAGGAGAATAAAAGGTTAAGGGCTTCCCTATCGCCTATTCTTCTTCATCTTTATCTTCCGGTTCTCAAGATGACTAATAGCAAGTCAAGGAAATTGCAAAGAAAAAGTAAGAACTGCCACGTCAGAAACCATAAACTCAGAGGGCTAAAAGCGTTTAAAAGCACCCACCTTCGAATATGAGACCGTTCATGCAAGTGAAAGAGATTCCGGTACCCGAGAAAATTAGGTATTGTATTTGGAGTATGACGCTTCTGTAGCTCGAGTAGGAGCAGTAAATTCTGATTAGCATGAGAAAAAGTATGATTCAGAGCTTTCCCCTTCTCTAGCAGATGCAACAAGATGATAGAATCGGGGTGCCTTTGCTAGCTAGCGAGTTGATAGAAGAGATTGTGCTTTGTACCCCTTCCGCATATGGGTGAGGTCTTGGAGAGCCTAGCCAAAAAGACTTACTAAGAGCGTTTTCATCCCCATAGTAAACACCAACTGAAAGAGTCAAACCCACTCTAACGGGTCACTCTAAATCTGCAACTTTGAGTCTTCAAGAGTAAAACTCAATAGTAAGCGCCCTATCTTGAAGAGCCCATGACTTATTCGCCCTTTCCTACGTCCTCAAAGACTTACGTTTCAGCTCCCGGACTATTCGCCTTAAGGCCTTATAGGGCCGCCTCTTTAAAGATTGGATGATAAATCATCCCCTTCCGTATTTCTTTAGGTATTCTCGGGTTATACACTTTCTGAGCCTAGTTTATTCCATACAATCCAAGTCCGAACCTTATGAGTAGCTATACTCTGAATATGAGTAGCTATACTCTGAATAGGCCTTCCTTCCTCTTCGCTGCGTATACAAACAAGGATTCCTTTCTGATCAAAGGCCCACTTGTGCTCGACTTACTAAAAACCTCGTCTGACTATGAGCCGTAAAGCTTTGAGGCTGATGAAAAGGGGCTAGTTGACTTGTACTCAATACTATTCCTCTTCACGTGTAACTATTGTTACTATGAGAATCCCTCTTTTGCAGGCTTCTTTAACAGCACCTACGGAGGAAAGCCCCATAGCAAAGGAAAAGGCAGAGTTAACTGTTTCTAATGGACGAGGACTTTCGCATTTTCAATCTTTTTAGCAGCCCGTTCGCCACTACTTATACTACGTCCCACCCCGATGCTCGTTGGCGGCTTGCTTGTTCTGACCAACTTATGCAACTCGATCGCTTACGAAGGCATATCTTGCACCATCCCTTATCTCGCTTTCACTCTCTTCTCTGGTTTACTTGCTTATTCGCTTTATACGTTAGGCGAAGAGAGAAGTTAGGTTTCATAGAGGAGATTCCCCGAAATGAATAGAAACGAATACCAGATTGACTTCTCAATTACGATATTTATCAAGCATCTCATCTCGACAGCAGAGCTAAAGTAAAGTCGATGCGGTAGCTAGCAAGCAATTCTGATTAAAGACGGCTACCATTCAAAAGTACATACCAATTGCCTTCTTCTCTCGGTTATTGGACTAACTAGGACTTTGGGGAGCTCCTTCCCGTTCTTCTAGTCTGATAGTTTATTGGTACTGCTGCGAAGAAGGTTTCACCGTATTTTGAATAGCTTTTCAATTTATGGGTTGGTACTTACTCCTTGCTTTTTCGAGTAGGGTCCAGGGTGGGGTTCCCTTTGGCCTCTAGTGCTTGGGCCTATTCGAGTGGGAAAGAAAGGAACGGTAGTCGACCTATTTCACTTCTCATACGGTTATGCCGCATCTATAAAAGCCGATTTCTTTTCTGATACACGGTTGAGCACCAATCCTAAATCATCAACAGGAATCCCGGTACCTCAAGGAGATTCAGCAAAGTAAAGAGCAAAGGAAGGAGTTCCTCGTAGCGCATTACCTACTACAATAATTGTGTATGTGTTATATAGGTGAGTTCCCTAATTGTTTAATTCGTCTTCTTTGCCATCGCCCGGAACACCAATTCCCTTGCATGATCCCGGGAAAACGTTATTAGTATCAGCTCGTTAAGGACCAGTATCCGCTCTCCCGCCTTTAAGACTCGCTAACGAAAAGTATAACAAGTCTGCTGTTTTCACCGGGTATGGTAAAGTAAGACCCGCTTTCACCGTTCATTCGCCTAAATGGTTATTCAAATTCCATATGTGGATTCACTTCTTTTACGAAGGTATTGATAGAACAGCAGCATTTGATGAGTTAAACTAAACAGTTGTTCTAGCCGCGAGTCTTTCTTTACTGCACATCACCTGGAGCAGGAATACAACTAGAAGCCGATCTCCGCAATGAAGACGATATGCGCAGACGATATGCGCTACCATTTCAGGAGGGAGTAAGACGATTTTCAGGAGGGAGTAAGACGATTCCCGACATTCAGTAAGACGATAAGACGATTCCCGGAAGCTGATTCCCGATCGTCAGCAATTCGCATAACAGATTTCGCTTCTCCTTACGTCTCATCCCCTTCGTNATTATGAGATTCTCTTTTTCATTCATTCGATTCACTACTTACTATACGATATTTCTCGAACCTTTTATTCGCTACTGAGTAAAGAAGGACACTCGTCGCTTCCTCAGATTCTTCAACCGTCCTTCTAATATTCACAATCAGCTTTGACACATCAAGGGAAGTATCATCTGGTTGGAAAATAAAACGACATCTCCTCCTCCAAACCCGTAACCCCCCCTTACCCTCTTAGCGACTACGAACGAATGCTTTCTCATTGAAGAAAAAGAAGGCTTTTTGCTCTTACAGAAGAAGGGGTAGAAAGAAATATCTTATATGAACTTGCTTTCGGTATTGATTGCGAGGGACTGTAATCACCTATGACACTCGATCGTAGACCAGCGTTAACCGGCTTTTACGAAAGCATTTCGGTTGTAGCAAGGTGAGAGAATCGATTATAGATTTCAGAGAGGGTTGGTACAGAAAGGCTAGGCTTTTCCCAGTTGAATGAGTTGAAGTTGATAGCAAGAATACAGAATATACCCCTTCGGTAAGCCGCACGCCAGAAAGAAGAAAGAAGGGATATTCCATTAAAGAACGAATTGGTTATGAGCGAGAAAGCTTAGCAGTCTCATAACAGCTACCAGAAAAGGAAGCAGGAAAAGAACCCGTTTAAGCAAGAGCAGCAGAACCTATAGCTATGAACGATCTCGGGATTGAAATGTCACCCGATCGGAAACTATAGACAATTCGAATGCCCTTAAACCTAAGAAACTGCTACTACTCCAACTACTACAGTTACCACCTATAACAAATGCTGCCCACGTTCAAGCTCTAAGCCTTCAATAAGAAAGTCCCATCCCGGGAAAAAATAGCCTATATAAGAGAAAGAGTGGCTCACGTCGACTGAAAGCCTGGATCAATATCATATCACACAGGCGCAACCTGGCACCTAAGCGTCACGTTCCTAGGGACAGAGACCCTCAAGCTCTAAGGCTATCATAGTACTGCCAGCATGATTCCATCTAACTGCCTACTGGGCCTAGCTTTCGTCTCAGGCTTGCATCCTTAAAATAAAGGATGATTCCTATTATCTTTTCATACGGAATTGTATGCTTTATATATCCCTTGCCTAGGTTCTTGTTTTAGCCAGGTGTTCTAACCCTTTAGGCTAGCTTCCGTTCACTTCTTTTCCGTAATCTGATCTCAAATGCCAACTAGCTTAAAAGCTCCTATCTTTCAGGTAAAGTTTTAATTGTTCAAGTTGACTCTGTAGTAATAAGATCGGCTAAGCCTTATTTATCGACCCCGGTAGAAAGCGTTCATGGTCATTATGGAGAAATCCTTTATGAAGGAGATACCTTAGTTACGTTTCTATATGAAAAATCAAGATCTGGTGATGCAGGGTCTTCAAAAAGTGGAACAAGTCTTAGATGTGCCTTCGATTCATTCAATATCAATGAACCTAGAAAAGAGAGTTGACGGTTGCAAGGCCAATAAGAGATCCAGTTCTTTCCCATCGATTGAATACATTCCATGATCCGAGGAGTGAAAAGCATTAAGTGTCATTTCTCCCCTTCTGAGGAGTCTTCTTAACTGACTTCATCACTAGCAATTCTGGGCATGCTAAGTTCAGCAAATTCCTATCTATCAGAAATAAAGGAAAGCCCCTTAGAAAACATCTGCAGCGCAAACCCTTCTTCTCAAGCTGCGTGCTTTATCTCACAATTATTGATCTGTTTTTTATCTGGGTAAGAGCGGAAATGCCTTATCCTTGTTAGCGGCTTGATAGCTAGAACAATCTCCCGTCCCTGATTCCGAGGATACTTTTAGATAGGAAGCGGGTCTAGAAAGGATAGAGCGCATCTTCGACTTTCACTTCAATATAATGTAAGGCTCGCCAAGACCTTTTCATCGGACTTACTCGACTTGTCTTCTTTCTGGTTGGGTTGTCTACTGGTTGCTGTCCAACTAGGCCTCTTTTCCATTCCCACAGAACGAGTGTAAGGGCCGTCGCTCAATAAAAGAAAGTACTCCCTCACCAACTTAGAAGATTAAAGATCCGACTCACAAAATGACATTCGAATAGAATCGATAACTCCTAAAACCCCAAGTCCGGACTAAAGTAGATAGTTTCTGGTTCACGTATTGGGAATTAGAATTGCATAGAGTGATACCCGAAAGAAATCATAAGACTCAACCACCAACAAAAGAGCAAGAAGGTGATTTCGGTACGGATGGATACTCGGACTAACCTGTCCGCTCTAACTCAATGATATCTAGGCACTCTTCCCTAATCGCCATCTCTCAAGGGATATAAAAGGTAGTCCTGCAGGCAAGTTCATAGATTCTGAGATGAAAAGCTCACCTTCAAAAGGAGATTCAAGGGGCATTCCTTATCTTGCTTGAAAGCCGCTCAAGGAGCTATCTCAATGTTGAAGATAAATTCTCGGATATTCGGTTATGCTCAAACTTGAAAACGGACTCAGAGGCCAAACTTACTGGAATCGGCTCTTTAGTTTTTGATGGGACCGGAGCCAAAGCATCGATACATGACCAAGCGCCTGAAGCAGGATCGAGAGCGGGTTTTGCAGATGTTGTGGTAGTTTCTCATGTCATGTCTGGTGATAGTTCTCGTTCAGCTGCATGCATGTAGTCTGAGCCACTGGGAGATGAAGTGAAATGACCTAAGATCAGATAGACTTCGGCCCGAGAGATAGAATTCAAGAACTAGAATCCATAAAAAACTGGCTTTCAATCGGACTTACTCTGACTTGTCTGATGGCCTTGTGGGCAGAGGTCACCATTACCGTATACCTAAGCGTATCAGGTGCAATGCCCTTTACCTCTTACCTATCGTTCGTGAAGCCATACTCACTCCCTGCCCTTAACAAAGCCCTTCGCTTCGGCTTAAGAGCGAGAAAAAGGGATAGCAGGATTTCAAGGAACTCTCTCTCAAAGTTTCTAAAGTCGAGGAGATTGGGATTCCTAACTGAGACTAGCCCATGGGAAATACATCGAGTAAGGTGCATGCCCCGCTGTCACATACGCGCGTGTGCTATTTCTTCTATCTCTCAATGTTGAAGCTGTTGAAGGTTTTCAAGAAAGAGGGTTCCGCTCATTCAAATGTGAAAGAGGAATGAATCGGGTTCTCGCATTCCCCAACAGTTTATCGGCTAGCAAGCTAATGATCTACACGAGCTACCGGAGTTAACCAACCAACCTCGGAGTCAGCTTATATACTATCTCATCAGCTCACTCAAGATGAACTCCCTTCGCAGCTAACGTATAAAGCTCAGCTTCTTCGACTATCGGTGAACGGCGGCAGTAACTATAACGGAAAAAGGGTGCAGCAAAAGCAGGCAGGCGAGTTGGAAGAGAGAAGTTCATTGAATCGATAGCTCCAACAACGCCCAGGCAAGACCTGTAAGTGTGATCGATTTAATTGGCTTTCTACCTGTGAATTTCTTATCTCACCATAGCCGAAAACCATTACTTTTTTAACAATTTTTCATGGACTTTATTAGCGGAATTTCCTTTTAGTCGAAAAAGACGGGTAAACGTCAAACGGGTAGCATGAAATACCAACTCATCCGCGATAGGGGGCATCCCTTTTCTATCAACTTGCATAACCAACTACCCTATCCTCTGAGTCTAGTTTTAGCGGATACCGATTTTCAACCTTGGGAAATAAGGACTTGATTTCATAGCCCAAACATCAATGACTGACTCTCTCTCTTTTACCCCTTTGAACTACTTACTATTGAAAGACGTCATTTTCGGTCAACTCGGGGACAGCCAATTCCTCTACAACATCGAATTACGAGGTATCGGTTTTCGGGTATTCAAAATCGTGGAAAGTATGATGAGTTGGGTTCTCTTTCATCCGACGAGGGGCTGATATCAAGTTATAAGCGATAGGGGTACTACTGCTAGGCCATTCCTTGTAGCTGCGAATATAAGTTATCGTTTTTATATTCGATAGAGATTCTCTAGCTTTGAGGTTTTATCGAATGACCCCTTCTTGTAATAACGATCAGCTCAGACGCTTTCTTTTCTAGTCCTTGCCTTGGCTTTTTTATATCCCTCTCTGCCCTGAGCTTTGGGATAACTCCTCATCTCTGAAGATAAAGCAGTAAGCAGTAATAGCTCTTCCTTATTCCCGATCTCTCTAAATAGGCAGACTCACTTAACCCGCTCTCTAGCTCGGGTACCTATTCCTCCTAGATAGATTGACTGATGATCCAATAGCGAACAAGGAAAGCAACTTCGCCATTCCCCGGTAACAGAACTTGAGTAAAATGTTATAGCTTTCTAGCTCTTGTCTTTCTTTGGGGATGGTGGAATAGATTCCCTTAAACCTCAAGTCCGGACTAAACAATAGCTCTTCTTACTCCTCTCCCGGCAAGCCAATAGTAGCAAGCAGGATAGATAATAAATAGAGTATCAGATCAATACCTAGCCTAGCAGTTAAATACCCAAGAAAATAGGGGTTTGCGGTTTGAGCCCTTAGTTCTTTTCTGCGGGATTTTAGTTTTCCTGTCTTTTTCTCACATTGTCCCCTATGTAGATGGATTTAGATGGGGGGTTTCCACTTCTTACCTATGAACTTCTTTCTACTTGAACCCTTCAACGAACCTTGTAACGATCAAAAGTATGATCTCCTGGCTCAAGCACTACTTTGATTCTGGGGTCTCACATACCCTTCAGACAAAAAACTGCATCAGTCAGCCGTACATCTTAAAGTAAACTCCCCCTTCAAAAATTCGCTCATCTCGGGCCCCATTTCAACATTTCACGAATATCCACTAGCAAAGCTCCTAGCGGATGGTACTCAACATCAGAAGCTTGTAGGTCTTGTAGAGCCTTAGCATCAAACTCACAAATAACGGCACGGAAGCCTTCTTTCCAGGCTAAAGACAGACCCAGTCTCAAAGCATGTAATTCAGCTGTCAATGTTTGAGCAGACTCCTAGATGAGCCGCAAAGCCGAAAACCCATTTCCCTGCAGAATTCCGAATGATACCACCAGCTCCAGCAAGACCGGGTTTAGTTACCTCTAGCAGCTCCGTCTGTATTTAGCTTCACCTTATCGGGTATTGGGGTGCTGCCACGAAATAAGGACATCTCTTGGAGTTCGGCCAGGCGACTTCTCCATCACAGCAAGAATTTCTTTCGTGGTTACCAGAATATTATCTGTAGTGCCTCTTCCTGCCAAGAAACTACGACCCACTACTTTTTGCAAAATCGGTCTAAGCCTCGCCTGTAGGCACTTGGGCAAGATCTTGTAAGCCGAGTTTAAGAGAGTAATCGGCCTAAATTGAAGCATGGACTCTGGAGCTACATTTATGGGGATTTAACCCATATTAGCTTTTAGAAATTCTTCATCAACACGCGCAGAACTAAAGGCCTCTTGCACCCATAGTAAAAGAGTATTCTTGACTGTCTACCATTGCTTCTGATAAAAGACAGGTTGTATACCATCCGGACCCGGGGCTTTCAACGCCTTCATAGAAAAAAGGGCATCCCGAACATCCTCTCACTCTGGCAGTTAAACTTTCTTTCTCCAAATCTGACAAAGCCGGCATGAAAGGCAAGTAAGTCTGCGAAAGAGAAGTTCCCGTGGTCGGCCCGAAGGAGGGAGTCCACTCTGACTTCGTCTACCCCTCGGACTAATTAAAGGTGCCGCCCTAAGATTTAGCAGAGGAAAGAGCCTTAATCTAAAACTGTTCTACTATCCTCAAACCCTATATGCCTCTTTAGTCGCTACCCTCTTGTCAGACGAACTGGATTTAAGACGATAAATCCGTACAATCACCACAACAGGTCTTGCTATAGCTATGAGTAAAGCCGAGTGTTCACTAGGCAAGACTATCCCTTCTTGTAGATCGCCATTTAGGAAAGCCGTCTTCACATCCATAGGCTACGTAAAGCTTCGAAAGAGGATTTTCAACCCCAACCTAAGCACCTCTTCTCCCCTATGCAAGATCCCCTTGATTAAGAATCTTAAGAATATAGCCTTTCCGTGAGAGACCTTGCTCTATTTCCAACTAAGAAATTCAATTCCACTCATGTCAACGAACCATCTTCAGCCAATACACGTTAGGCTGTCTTCACGACTCCGAGTAAACCGCTCCTTCGCTTTCTTAGCGGATGAGTGCATTCTTCATGAGCTACGAGTGATCCACCCGTGTAGAAGTCCATACGTACCTGCCAGGGCGCATCCATACGTAGTACCGGGGATCCCTTCCGCGGTGAAGCAGTTGGTCATGCTGACAGTCTTGCTGGTCCTTTCATGTCGGTTCGGTTGCCAAAGAAGTCACCTTCAAAGCCTATGTCTTATCGGACATGGACACTTCGCCTATCTAAAACCTCGTCAGACTGTTCGCTGCTACGCTACTTCTGCACCTTCTGTTCTCCTATTGGCTCAGCCCTATACTCTTTCTACGATGTAAATTCATTCGGGTAGTTCAACGCGTATAAGGATGGATTCGGCTATGAACCTCTTGGTCGAGGCGGTGAAGCGGTACTAAATAAGGACTCAAAGTCTTACTTAGCGTTACAGGAAGGAGTGATTTCATTCAATTAGTAGGGGACTTAGCTTTTTCATGAACGAGAAATGGAATCCAATGAACATATGTCTAGAATCAAAGAATCTAAAGGAATAATGATCTCTTAAGAGAATTCTATGAACATTCATTCCTAACTTCTATTTCGAAAAATGAAAGAATTACCTAGTAGTTCAAAGAGTATGAAAGAGCTGAGCGAAGGATCCAACATAGGAGGAGGTTTGTGATTGGCGTATGGCTGGGCTAGAGGCCTTCCTTCTTCATTATTTGGCAAAGCCAGCTGATGGCTTAGACCTGCTAATCCAACTTTCATGTCTGACTTTCTTCTTTCTGGCGTGACTGCTTTCTTTCTCTTAGAAGCTTCTACCTCTGCTCTGGGAATCTCAAGAGAGTATCGATTCTTTACTTCCCCGTGTCAACTCAACTATCACAGCTTACTATTGCAGATATGACTCAGTTTGTTGTCATGGGAGCCTATAAACAAATTCTATGGCAAAAGTTGTTTAATCGAATCAATCCGTTCTTTGATTGCTTTGCCCGGGGCTGACATCATCCCCAATGGGTTTCTTGAGTTTTTGCTTAACAAATCTTTGTATGCCAGGGGTCAACACTAGTTCCTCATCATTCCCAAGCCTAAAGCAAGTAGTAGGAAGTGAGCCATAATAGCACACGAACGATTGGGGAAAGGGCGAGTTGGCAAGGTCAATAAACTAAACTCAAAATGTGATATATGAATCCTCCAAAATGTCAACTAGTCGAGGTGTAGAATTTTACATGTGCTTCCTTTCCTTCGAGATCGGTAAATCCGGGTTATTTTCCTCTGTTAGGGTGGAAGTTGCGAGGCTAGAAAGTTAGGCCTATGAAAGCCTTTCCCTTCTGCTTTTGAAGAATTAAAGATCGGGTTTGCTAGCTACGACTACAACAGCTACAGTTCATAGTGCGCTTGTTCCAGTGGGTACAGCAGGTTCGTCCCGGAGATGCATATCTATCTTTAAAGTTACTCTCGGGGAAGGAAGATAGAGCATCCGGTATTGGGAATTCTAATTGCCTAGAGTGATACCCGAAATCACTATAACTGGTGAGCTCTACCAGAACCTAGAAACTTGCTTTAACTGAAGCTGTAGAAGCGTCAGACTGACGAAACCTTGGGGTTGTAAAAGGATCTATCCCATTTACCAGAACTGAATACGGATGTTCAATAGGTCCTGCTCCTGCTGCATAACCAATGGCGAGGTTGGAGCCTAGCCTAAGAGAAAAGTAGAACCAACAACCCCTTATCCAACTCGATAGCTAGCATAAAAGGCTAAGCCTGAATCAGCTACCGATGAAAAAGGGAGGGAATACTTTCAAACAAAATTAGTTCAGAGACAGAATCTATCCCAAACCGGTTAGAAATCTCATTCTCAATCGTCTTAAACACGGATATGAGCTCCTGCAGCGTCGAACTAGTCCTTTATCCGCCTTCTTGAGAGAGCTCCTTAGAGAAAGAATCAATGATTATTCTCGAGCAGAGGAAGATAGAACGTAGGTAGGGTAGTAGGGCTTGCTTGCGGGCTTGAGGGACAGAGTTGACCAACCTTTTCCCCAAAGAAAAAGAAAAAAGACAAGAAAATTGATTAACAAAGTTCTATTATTACTCGGGCGGAGTAAAAGTTAACTCTGCCTTTTCCTTGAGTGAAGGGCTTTCTTCTTCTTTACGACACGACCTCTCGTACCCTTCTGTCTATAGCTTATAGGTACGGGAAAGCAGGAGAACCTATGGATTGAACTGAAGGCATTAGCAAGAGCAGAACCTATAAAAAGGATAGACTAGCTCATTAGTTGTACCTGTAGCGAATAGGCTCTTAGCAGCGAGTGTGAAACCTGTTGGCTTACATGAACCCTAAACCTCGGCATCAAAGAAAATTGAAAGACCTTGGGATGACCCAGTTTCGGGATGTTCTAAGCTAGGCAGCTCACCTTGATAAGTTCCTTTTTTAGTCGTGGTGGAATCATCAACTTCACCAATCAACTCACGATAGAAAAGAATCGCATCTGAGTCTGATACCTCAAAATCATTTAAAGAGGATTGGGCATATTAAAACTTGTCCTACGAATTCCTTTCATCTGCATCTGCATCCCTAAGATCAGCCTCTTCGACTATCGGTTCAGCGGTTGGTTGGTCCCGGTTTTTCTTTCTCTTCCTTTCCTCTTTCCTAATCTACTTATTCATCTGGTTGAGTAACCGTGACTTTAATCTCTTCTCTAATCTCGCTAGAACCGTCTCGTTAAAGAAGACGAAAACCCCTGGAACCTTGTGGCTGCTTTGATGTCCAATAGTTATGAGGTTGAGTCCTCTGGCTTTTTATTGAGGTTTCTCTTTTCTGAAGCTTAATGCCTATGAGGCTTACTTGTTCTTTCCTCCCTCCCTAGAAGTTGTATAGTAAATCTCTAAAGTAGAACCCCAAGTAAAAGACTTATTTATGGAACTCGAGCTCGAACCCGAAGCAAATATTGATTAAGATAGAGAAACCTATTCCTACTTACATTCATTCTATTTTCTTTTCTCAACCAACTAATTAGTCTGAAGATGAATCTGGTATTCCAACGGCTAACTCCGAATCTGAAGCAGTGGTCTTGTAATAGCCTCGCATATCATATTCCATTGGTCACTCGTTGATACGCCCAAAACCAAGACCTCGTACCGGGCTTAATAGCTCCTTATTACCTTCGCTTCCTGGGTTTCTAGCTTCAACATCTTCTTTTTTAGTCGAGCCAATGCCCCCGCTGCTACTGAGCTAGATGCCTATCCGGTCGATGGCAAGCTTGAGCTTAGCTGGCTAGCGGAACATAACTTGGGTTAATGGGCTAAAAAGGCTTGGGATTTGATCCACTCGATAGGGAACGAGTACAAAGTACACCTCTTCCGCCTACGAGGTTGGTTCTTCGCCTCCACCCGCGAATGGTGAATTTCTTGCTGCTTGACCCCACCAGGTAAGAAAACTTGACTAGACTGACATTATCGAAAGCCACTACAATTAGGCTTGAAAATGGTACAGCCTACCCATAAGAAACTGCGCCAGATGGGGAGGAGGGGAGTGGATGGGACCTCAGTCTTCTCCGCTTGCGAGTCCTTTCCTACCTTTGGTTGCTTTGCCTTACGTGGTTCAGTGTCATGTCATAACAAGCTCAATCTTTCTTTATCCGGAGTTAGAAGAGAGAGTCTCCCAAAGTCGTTCGCTTCTCTTCTTGGATCTCCTTCAGATAATGTAGCCATACCCCTCTCGCGGCATAAGAGTGAGGTGTCTTTCTTTTTTCTTTTTTAAGAAACTGCTCAAAATGGAAAGGGATGTGGCGTTCTGGGATTTCCACTTTTTCTAACGGGTCCCTACCTATACCTATTCTCTATTCAATTCTACGAAATTCTTCTTTTATTTATTCTTTCGGGAGCTAGGAGCTGCGTTTTAAAAAAGCTAAATCAGTCTTCTTATGCTGCCTTTTTAGCTCTATTAACCCTTTATAGAGGGAAGGTTATGTAGGCGCTTAGCTTATTATGGGCCACGCTCGATCCTAAATGGTCAATGAAAGGCACTGGTTCTATGAAAAGAACTAAGGGATCTCCCTGGCTTTGTTTCTGAATCCTATAATCATGTTGATGAATAGCCACTACTTACTACGTCCCCTACGGCTTAAGAGCGAGCAGGACTCTAAAGAAAGAAGGGTACGAGAAGAGGTAGTAAAGTAGATTCTTAGAGTTAATCTCTTGAACAGTGTTTTAGAAATAATAATAATATATTCGAAAGGACAGATGAACGTGAGAAAAGAAAAACCAGTGATTAGGGAAAAACAACATGGGAATAGTAAATTAAGATACGCGGACATGAACGCTACTCGCAAAAATCAAGTAGAGTTAGCCAAGAACACGATCAGACAATTTTTCTTAGTGACTCTCATAGACACCGGGAGTAGAGAGCATCTGGACAAGGAGCTTATAGAAAAAAGAATGCTTCAACTCTACCGATGCGTTCAAAGAATGCTTCAACTCTACCGATGCAAAGCCATCATTGTGGCTACAGAAAAGCACCTGAAAGAAAGAAGGCACTATCACGTAGGGGTTTGGGCGTACAAGGCCTCTAAAAAGAACTTTCATAAGTTGATAAAAAAGGCATACCCCGAGTGGACCGTAAATGTATCTTATCGTAAAGGTTGGGGAACTCTTTGTAGTTATGTTTCTAAACTGGACGAAGACCCATTTGTTTGGGGTGAATTCAGTCTGTCCCAAATTAAGGAAATAGCCAAATCCAATGAAACGAAAAAAGGGGCGCCTAATTTAAAAGAAGAAAAAGAGAATACCCCCAAGGTTGTTCTACAGAAGCTCCGCAATATCGACCAGTGGCTGGAAGTTTCCAAGAATGACATCCCGGGCCAAAAGGTATTACCTGCACAACCAAAAATGAGGTAGGTCTTTCAGGATTTTAAGAACCCCAACGATATCGAGATTTCTGTCATTGAAAGAATGATAGACTACCTAAAAGAAAAACCAGATGTCAAGGAGTATTCCGTGGAAGAACTCAAAGAGAAGTATCTTGTGATTGATTGGCTTGCTTGTCAGCTCTGCTTCAGAAGACCAATTAAGACCAAGCAGTTATTCATTTATGTCGAGCCGAATACAGTGCCTACGGAACTGTAGAGAATTAACTAGACAATTGAATACTGATATATTTATTCTTACAGAAGACGCTCTTACTGCATTTAATAGGTAAGGTTGTCAGAATATACTTCGCCAGTGCACGAAAGAACGATTTTTCTGGGGCTAGTGACCACTATGACCTGTGGGTCTATGATAATTTTTTCTATGAAGACATGGAACGAAATGCAGATGGAAAACTAAGAGGATCCACCAAAGAGGGAAGAGCCGAAATAAATACACTATGTGAAAGTGCTCGAAGGCCAGGAGTGCAGATTGCACTCTAAATATGATGTTAGGTGCTTTCAAAAAAGAAGAAATCTTCCTATCATTATGATGTCCAACACCCTACCACAGCTAATGAAAGAAGACAACGCCTTCAGGGCTCGCTACTTCAGAATCCGGTTCACATCTCAAATAAAAAGGATCGAGGAAGAGCGAGTAATTGCTACCTTGTATGGATGTATGGTCCGTAGAATCAATCAAACTTATGGAAGACGGATACACACTTCCAATCAAGAAGTGGAAATCAACTACAACAGCCAACGGGGTATTATATTACCTATTTTTCTGGAACCAAAACCACAGATCTTTCTGAAAACCATGAAATTTTGGAATACCTGCGTGGGTAGCACATTTTTTATTGGGAAGAAGGGTCTCGCCCAAAAAGCCATGGACCACGAGATCACAAGAATCCCTGTTATTCTATTGACGAACGAAGGAAAAATATACGAACTACGCGCTTTAAAAGGGATAATATGCGAAAGCGGAAGAGAGATTATCCTTTTTCAACTCGTCTTAATCAAAGGGAAGCAATGGGAAACATGGCAGGAAGAAGACGACTATTTAGAAAACGAGAAAATAGATCTTTTGAACTTTGACACCATCCCGATACAAAAGAAAGAAGAAGAAGCACAACCCATTAACGATTTAGACCACTTCTTTCCACCAACTTACCAAGAACAAGAGAAAGTCTTACATTCTAATGAACAACAAACTATAACCACCGTAAAGAGGATATTCCTGGAACATAAGGAACGGGAATGGATAAGAAATCGAAAGGGCATATCAGATGATGTTGTAAACGCCGAGGAAGTAATCAGTGATCTATTAGTGCATAGGTATACCAATGACCAGCACTACGATTATTCCTATTGGCCACTAGAATTAAAGGTCTATACGAGCGACCTTGACAAGGAATACCTCGCAAAGGTCTTTCCGTTGATTATTTATAACGAGGAGCAACCCAATGGAGAAAATGCACTATTTTTGCGAGGAATCGCCAACCTAAGTAAAATGATAAAAAACAACATTGAAGAAATCAGAACTAAAATACCACAAGAAAGCTTACGGTGTGAAATCTCCCTTGCGAGAAATGGTGAGAGGCAGCGCTGGAATATCCAATGCTAGCCTAGAAAGGTTGGAAATCGAATAGGGACATATCCACATAAAGTAATCTATGCTTCTTTTGTTGTCAATTGAATACGGATAGGGAGACCATTTTACGATGATAAAGAAGACAATTCCCGACCTCGCAATCAATACAGTAACAGTAAATGAAGATTCTGAATTAGCATGAGGTGAAGAAGAATTCGTACTCTTCGACTAGGCTAAGCTCAGTCTCAGTAGCGGATGAGAGTATAGAAGCTGGATCAGTATAAATCGAATCAGAATCTTAGGAATTGGGACAAGGATCCCCAACCGAATCTACAAGAACAGAACAACAAGCTTAACCTTTACTTAGCTACCGGTCTACTAAAGAGGATAGACAGGTATGGGTTAGAGCTTAGAGAAGAGACAAGAACAGTACAGAGAAGGATTGGAATAAAGCTATAAACCAGCTAGCTTTTAAGCCGAAAGAAGAAGCTGCTCTTCACCCTGCCTACATTCCCAAGTCTGAGGATGAATCCGGTTTTTGCCTTGAGTCTATGGTTTCGGTTGGTCTTTCCGTAGGTGCTTCCAGTGCTGCTAAGCCTCGCTGGTAGGACGACGTTGATTAGTTACTACGATGCACATTCTTTTGAACCGTAAGGCGAACCAGCTGAATACAATTTCGGAAGTCGAAGAAGGAGATGCCTTTCTCGCTAATAGATTTCTGATAGGTTGCTTTGACAAACCCATAGTTAGAAAATAAACTACCAGACAAGAAAGAACGACCAGACACCTTAGCCTTATTTTTAAGCTCAGCTCCCATTCCTCTTAGAGATCTTCTCTTTGCCTTTTTTGGCACTGCTTACCTACCTTATGCCTTTCCGCTCCCTGGGCCTTAGCAGTACTAAGAGTGACGAGCGAGCAGAAGCTCGGCGTGGTATTCATTCTCCCGGGAGAATCGGAATTCTTTCTTGAAGAAGAAAAGAAGAACTAGTATAGAGGCGGAGAAGAAGGAGTTATTGAATACCTTGTTTAAAGGCTATCCATTCTTTCTTATTGATTGGTGAGAACATCCATCCGGCTAGCTGAATCGCGGATAGCACCTCGTTTTGACCGCTGGTATGGATGGGTCACCTCGTATGTGTGGACCACGTGTGGACCTTAGGTACGTATGGACCCCTGGTAGGTATCCTCAGACTCTTCGCTTTACAGCTCAGCTCGTCAGACTCAAAGCCTTACTCCTTCGTTTTCTAAGTCGAAAGAAGCGAACGGGCAGAAGCCTTAATATAGCTAGATTTTGCATGGTAGACGAGGACGTACGCTGAACCAGATTCAATATTCAATCGGTGCCTTAACGGCGTAAGTACACATATCGTGACTAAACAATATACTTCTTTCAAAAAAAGGAAGACCATATCTAAGAGGACGACCAAGACTACTAGAGCTGAACCATGCATATGATGACATCTTATCGTGGGTTATGACAAGAGCCTTTGACAATAGTCCTTCTTAGAAGAAGTTTCGTTGTAAGGCGTAAGGCGTTCTCAAATTCGTAGCCTTTGAATACCGCTCCAAAAGAGACAGGTACCACCCTCGATAGTGGTGGATGCGCTACCAAAGGGATGATCTTTTAACGCTTTCTCTTACTCGATCCGCTTATTTAGAAGTAGGGTTCCTTTACAAGGGTAATCAGGGTGGAAAGGTTCCTTTATAACTCAATGCATCTCTCTCGTCAATACAAGATATAAGAAATGTTTAATGCACATTTGAATCACGTAGTAGGCCACCTGCAGATGCATAGATAAACTCAAGGTTCCAGCAGACAGGCAAGTTTCTAGATTATGGTTGAGATCCAACCCCTAGTGAAAACTACACCGTTGGGATCCTATTATCCTCTGCAACTATGCAATTAGAAGATCATTTACCCCTCTGCAAAAAAGATTTCATTGAGCCTAGCTCGAACCAAGAGTTAGACTATCCCGAACCGAATTATGCTGAGCCGATAGTAGCGAATGAATCGATAGGAATAATCAACTAGAAAAGCAGAGAATCAAAGACAATAGGAATCAATCTCCTCCTGCGCTAAACCTTTAAAGGTCTCATCAAATCTCATCACATCAGAAAGATGAGGACTAGCGGTTTCTGCAACTCGAACAAGAAGCAAGCTGATTCATTTATTCCGGCCGAAGATAAAGCAATCGATTCCCTGACCTTGGCTCAAGCAACTAACTTGCCTGACGAGCTAGCTATCCCCCCACCATCACCAGACCTTTAATTTGGTTGAGAGGGTGAGCTTCATGATACTCAGACAAGGAAAGCAGACCGAAGACAAAGAAACCTTAGTAAGTCCTCCTATTCAAAGGTCTTGGAAGAGACGCTATCACCTCGCCTGAAACCTCATTCTCAAGTCATCAGCAAAAAGGAGATGAAAAATCATGGGGCAATTACGAGCAAGTTTCAAACCAGAGATGTAACCAGAACTTATTCCTAATTGGATCATCCTAGAAAGGAAAGGGTATCAATTACTAAGAGGAAGAAATAAGGGTCTATTTTTTTCCTTGTCTAAGACCCCTAGAAGGAAAAATCATCCTACTTGTTAAAACCAATTTAAAAAAGTAAGCAACCCACTTCTATCTCTTACACGTCACCCAACTTCCATAACTGTCAATAACGACCATGAGCACCCTGCTTTTACGCATTTAAACCAATGCACCAATTCATACCAACTGAAGCAAATCCATGCCCAAATGCTCCGTACGGGCCTTTTCTTTGACCCTTACTCGGCTAGCAAACTCTTTTCAGCTTCTGCTCTATCACCATTTTTGAGCTTGGATTATGCTCGTAAAGTGTTCGATCAAATACCCAAACCGAATCTCTACACCTGGAATACTCTCATTCGCATTTATGCTTCGATTTCCTGATAGCCTCCCCTCTCACCTTCGTTCGAGCCGTGAACGCCACTTCGCCTGCTTAATCGCCTTTGTTTGACTTTATTTCATACTTAGCTGTAGGAGTGGGAGTTACATTTCCTTTAGCTATAGAAAGAGAAGGAAAGAAAGGAGATTCAATTCAATCCCTTCTACTTACGTCTCGACTACTTCGTCCCTTTCGGATTACTCAAGTAAAATTAGCTCCCAGCTACAGGAGTTAACCAACCAAAGTAAATTTAACTAATAGAGCTGTCGATTGGAATTGTTAACTTCGAGCCCAATATAGATGGAAAAGTTACTCAAGAAGAAATAGAGCTGGAGTTCGAGTACTGCCTCCTATTGAATCGAAAGCAGATGCAAAGGAAGAACAAACGAAATTGAAAAGCGTTAAAAAATACGGAGAAAATGCAACCTTTGACACTAGCTCGTACACAAGCCTATTACCGTCTGACAACTCGTGAGTAGCTGTTAAACTCAGTATACCTAGTAAAGTAACCTATAAGGACTCTTCTTCATGAAAATCAGAATCTTCATTTCATGCCCCAACTCGAAGAATATCAGTAGGAAGGGTTAGCTTTGTAGCAGTTCTATCGGGTGAATTTCCTAAACTGAAAGTCTTCTACCTAGTCCTTTTGCTATTCCCTGAACTTGTCTTTCTTATCTCTACCATGGAAGGGAGATAGTTAGAGCGTGAGGAAGATAAATCCTTTTGAAAGCGGGGGTTAAGGTCTCAACTTGCCCAAGCACTATAGGCAAAAGGGAAAGCTTGCTTTGTTCATTTCACAGGCAAAAGGCCCAAGCAAGAGAGGTTTCAGCAGACAGGTGAGTTGCTTTGAAAAAGAATATGTCTTACGTGCTTACTCCTGAAAAAGCAAACTCGAATGACTGACTCTTCTCGTTGAGCTATATCCTTTCCCGCGCTAAACCAATTAATTTTATGGCTTAAGTTCCAACATCTCATCCTGGATGGAAAACCTGGGGATTTGTCATCTCAAGAAGCTCTTGGATAGTCTTTACCGCGGAGTGAAAGCGTCTTGGAAAAGCTACCCTTTATTCCTGCCTTGAGTAATCGGGCTTACCGAAGGGTCTGAAAGAGGTGAATAGTAATCGAAAAGGTAGGCTTAACAACCTCCACATAAGGTGCTTAAACTTTTGCCCAAAAGGAGGCAGCTTCATACTACTTGAAAAAGAGGAATTACGAATTAATAGCGTATAACAAGACGATTACCGGAAGCTGATTCCCGATCGTCTGCTAGAAAAGGTAGGAAGGAAAGGATAGTGACTGAGAGGTTTCCTTCAATCCGGAGAAAGTTGCAGAAGAAGCCTTTCGTGTTCAGGTACGAACTCGACCTGGGAGATGCCAGGGGATGAATGGCAAGAGCATTTCTTGTTCGGGCTGAAAAGTAGAAGTATATCAGTGACTTCTTGGGTTAAGGATAGAACTGAGATGCGCCACGAATGAAGAAAATGGTAAAGCAAGGAAGGGCTGTCGACCCTCCTCTACTGAAATTACCTCTATAGAAAAAAGCCCATATAGAATAAGGCAAGGCATAATTCTTACTGATTCACTCAGTTAAGATAGTACAATACTGATTAATGATTTAGTACTGACACCTGTATAACTAACTAGAAGCCTTTTTTAGGACTGAGTATGATTTTGCGGAGATGTTTAGTAGGTGATGAGACTTCGCTTTCAATAAGCTTATATCAAGGCTATTGGATGATCACCTTTTCTGTTTTTGAATCAATTCTATATTATGAAATCTCATTAATAAGAAGTGAAGGCGGGGAAGCATCAACGTAAGTCGAATAGTATGAATGAAGGTCTATTTCTTTCTGTACGAAAGGGGTATTAATAGGTGAGCTGCTAACAAGCTGAGAAGTCGTAGCGTAGGGGCCTTTAGACCTGCTCTTTCTTTGTGAAGATCTATTTATTTTTCCATTTAGGTAAGGAAATTGAAAAGCTACCAAAAATGAAGAAATAGTAGGATTCTAAGTCCACGCCTACCCCCTATAAGTAATTCGACCTTCCACCCTTTCGGAATGATCGGGCTGCGTATGAAGTTAGACTGGTACTAGTTAGGATCTCACTCAGCTGACCTGGAGCCAAAACAAAAGACTCGATACCGGCAATTAAATTAGCCTTCAAGCAACCTTTCCTTAACTTAATGCCTATGGGGACGGAGTAGATGAGAAGACGTAAGGAGAAGAGGCTGCTGAGTAGGGGCTTTCGGATACATATTGTTTTTCAGGTATTTGAATAGGACTAGGCAAAGCCTTAGCCAACAACTCGATAGCTCGTGTAAGGTGAGCTCCTCCATCGCCTTTCCCATTATCGGATACTGGTCCTTTTCGGGATGGTACTGACTTTCTGCTTCCGTGCTTTCCTACTGCTTCTGTCTCTGCAGCTATTGATTCAGCTGGATCCCTTACACACACGGGAAAGAGAAGTTCATCTGGGGATCGTCTTAAGATCCCCGTTTCCATGCCCTCTAAAGACCCTTCGCCTTTCGGCTCACCTTCTTTTCCCCCTGAGCGTAACTAGATGGTACTGAGCCTCATCACTTTCCTCGGCTCCACATCTAGGCCCGGGAGTTTATCCCCTTTGGTTACCCCAGGAAAGAACCCGGAAACATACAAGCAAAAAAGATAGAGCATGACATGATTGACAGGCCCGGAAGTGCTAATTCTAATTTCATAGAGTTCTTAGGAGGAATAGCTACTTTTAACTCCACGTCCTAAACCATACACGATAGGAAATACCTGAAAATCATTTACGTAAGTTTTTACAATATTCAACCATACCGAATAGTCCGTTTTCTAGTTTTTGCAGGGGTTAGCCCTTGCTGGAGAGGATTTACCCGATCTATTACGATTAACTAAGCAGGGAAAGCTTGCTTTGTTCATTTCACAGGCAAAAGGGAAGGACCAAACCGCACAGACAGACTCGGCACCGATACATCTGCCCCTTATAAAGGCGAAGGGCTTTCTCAGCTTTACGACACGACTCCGACAGATGGAAGTATGGATACCAGAGTAGCTAGCCCCAACATCTCATAAATTCAATATCATTCCCAATCTCCTCATTCATTGAAAAATAGGGCGCTTACTCTACTTGAACTCTTGAAGACTCTTTGCTTTACTTATTTATGCTCCTCGTTCTCTTGTTCCTGTCAATCATGCTTGCTATTTTTGGACCGGACAGGGGATTATCAGATAAAGCTGTTGACTCAACAAGAAAAGAAGAAGAAAACTCCCTCGCTTTCTAAAGGATAGAGCTCTTTCGGCTTACTCGGATTCTTCGATTCGGAGAGGCACCAGACTAGAGAGGTTGTTGTTGGCCTTCCCTTACTTTTTGGTAGTACGGGATGGGATGCCCCAGACTGCCTACATAAAGTGCGGACTCTACAGCGCTAAGAATATAGCCTGACCTGTGGTTGTGTTATTCTCCTCATGATTCCCAAGCTTTTAGAAAGCGAAGAAGCGTAGCGAAGCGAATAATTAGTAGGCATAGCTGCCAGTACGAATCCCGCCTACTTAATAAACATAGGCTAGCTGAGTACTTCTCTTAAAAGTTAAGCAGTGGATTGGTGGGCCGGAGAGTCGCTAATATCTTATATAAGCATTTCATTCCTTTGAATAGAGTTCTTCACAGGAGAGAGGGTAGCGCTCACGAGGTTTCATTATGACTTTCGATTCTTTTCTTTTTCTCTAAAGAAAGGGAGAACCTTGCTGCTTACTTGCTAAACTTCTACTTACGGATCATGTTATACGCTCTCTAAAGACAGGAATTCGGTAACAAGAATCGTAAAGAACAAACTTTACAGGGAGAGCAGATCAAGCCAAAAGATCTTCGATTGGTCCCTGATGAGTTTGACTCTCTAATAAAGCCAACTTTGAATATTCCCATACCTCTTTGGTAAATTCCCGCATCCGATCCCCGAAAAGCCTTACTCCTTTCGTCCGACCTTGAGTTTATCTATGAAAGCAGCATCTTCGGTCCATCTTTCTTTTCTTGGGTACCGGAAAAGGCATATAGAATGGTAACAACCAATGTATCCTCAGAAAAGTCCAGTGCTTCGAATCCACTTCGTGAAAGCGAGTTCAGGTTCAGCCAAGAATAGGCTCAAGGGCCTGCTCAAAGATTTACCTCGATACCGTCTTTTTTGCTAGCTTTTCAATCCCCGCGAAGAAAAGAGCACAAGGGGGATAGTGCATCAAGCTCTTCGAAATGGCCAATTTAAAGAGCGGAGCTATACCAAGGACTTTGCCCGAAGCTTGTTCCCCTGTCGTTTCTAAAGTCAGCGATAAAGTTTGTTCCCCCGCGCAGATACTTTCTTTCCGGGATAGATCCTTCTTCAACAACCCCTTTTGCTCTTTCTATTGGGATAGAAACAATAGCTAGTTCTTCTGTCATCAAAGTTAATCCGAAGCAGCTTTAGAAGGTAGGGTAGTTTTCCACCTAATTGTGTTTGTATTTCCCATGGGCTAAGCTCATTCTCAATCGTAAACTTTAAACACGAGAAGGGAAAAGGTTCAACGGTTAGGTCTGCCGTTGCTCTCATCTATGGTCGCAGAAAAGGGTTCGCGAAATCTCACATGAAAAAGTAGGTAGGTCCTGCTCCTCTTGAATGTTCTAGCAAGTTTCAAGAATCGATACTTCCGCTATCAATTCATTTGGTAAGAACTCATACTCCTGGCTTAAAAGCAAATGAAAAAGCTTAAGCTCCTACTACTGCTCCTAGGTCTTTCAGAGCCTGTTAATCTGCTCAACTTGCCTAGTCATGGGATGTCTTTAGATCGAAGGTTAACCTTTATGATGCGGCTAAGCCTTCCTTTTAAGAGCTTGCGGGAATTTCCCGTGCAGCTATAGACTTTTGATCGGGTTTTGTTAAGGACTCGTGAGCTACTAACTTGTCTGAAGAGCTTTCTCTCCTTTTTCTAGCCCGTTAGTATATGGTTTATACTAGTCCGTTGGGTTTGTTAAGGGCGGGGAGTGGGCCTTTCTTATTTATTATAGCCTTGCCTTTCCTCTAACATCAGAAAGATGAGTACTTTCTATCGGGCTTTCGGGCGATGACTCTTTGCCAAACTGATACGCCCGCAAATCAGTTATGGGGAACAATCCTGGCCCACGCATGCATGTAGCGGATACCTAAAGCAATGAGAGTCACGGGATTCGAGTCATGGTTCACGCTCAGTCAATCAATCGCGCAATGGTGCAAAGCAGAGTAGTCAGATGGGGGTTTGACTCTTGCATGTTTCGGGGATAATGCAACTACAAGGCCCTACGTCCCCTTTAATCAGAAGGAATGGCTTACGAGTGAGGATGCCCAGTCTCGGAACTGAGATTATGAATCTATTTCATATCCTCAACTGCCTTTTCTTTCTTTTGCTTTTGTGGGAAGGAAGGCTGGATCACCTCCTTTTCAGGGAGAGCTAATGCTTGTTGGGTATTTTGGTTTGACACTGCTTCACAGCCAAAAAGAAGCGAGCTACGTCTGAGTTAAACTTGGAGATAGAAGCCTTCTTTCCTTTCTTGACAGTGAAGTAAGACCAAGCCCATGAGCTTATTATCCTAGGTCGGAACAAGTTGATAGGAAAGGTTCAGAAAGGAGGCAGCTACTACTTGAAAAACCGGGATTTACAATTTCGTATTATGCAGAAAGATCAGGTAGTTCAATTGATCCTCGGTTGATTAGCTCATTTTATTAGAATCGATTCCTTATTTCAAGGACCAATAACAATTCCATAATCAAAGAGTGCGATAGTCGGAGGCGAATCAGATGTCTAATTGGAGAAGGACTAACCGAAAAGTACACCCCCAAAAAGGCGGGACTGTAAGGGGGAGAATGAATCTATGCGAATAATGATCTCTCTTGAGAATCCACCTTGAAAGAAAGCCTTAGCACTCCCCCAGGGAAAAACAAAACAAAAGAAAGGGGAAATTAAGATTACGAGTCTAGCTAGCTCGGCTCCTCAGCCTTCCTAATTCGCTAAAGGTTGTTCGTGAGCCATACCCAGGACTATAAGAAAGGAAATAGCCAATTGCGGGGGAAGTTAAATCTGTTGAAAGCCTGTTTATTCTTTCTGTCTTAGAGACGGATCTAGGACAGACAACAAGGTATAGCTAAAAGGCAAGGGCGAGCTAGGGTTCAAGGCTAACATAACTCGAAGTAATAAATGTTTCGGTTGCAGAAGACGGATTTATTGGTAATTCGCTTGAAGGTGAAAGCAAGTTGATAGGTGATGGAATAGACTCACCGCTCTTTGGGGCTTTCTTCGAAGCGTCCTTTGCAGCCTCTATTTCATGGCCATTTCACTTCACTCCTAGTCTAGCAATCGCTAAGGTTCTTGCAGCTACTTCGAGCAAACTCAAAAGCTATTCCCTATGGCTCGCCACCAGGAGCAGTACCTCTTACCTATCGTTCGGGTGCAGATTCTAATAGTTTATCAGAGGACGAGAAAAAAGGGTTTGCGCTCTTAGGAAGGCGAAGCTGCTACTGCTGCTACTGAACTACTCCCTTTTGGTCTAAAGGAAGGGCCTAGTATTCAAGCCCCTCTCCTTTTGTCGAGTCACTTCCTGTCCTTCTCCTTAGGTCTCATCTCCTTCGGCCCCATAGGACCGGGAAGATAAAGTCTATAGTTCTTCCTGCTTACTCTGATTCTTCGATTTGGAGTACAATTATTAAAGTACCCATCAAGAGCCCTTTTCACAAGCATGGTACGAATCCGATCTTTGAAGGCTTGAGTCAATAGCTTCATGTGCATGCGAGAAAGTCTCTTAGCTCCAACCTCTTCATTTTCCCCTGAGCGTTCGGGTGGTGATGTAAAAGAGTGCTGTTTCGGTTGAGTCTTTTCCTTGGTAAACCCCTTCCTCGAAAACTGGAAACCTATGAGACCAATTAAATATTAAATTAGGCACAGTAGCTGATAGAGTATAAGGTGGTCCTGACAGCGCAGCGCTTGCTTGTCCAGTGGGTCCAGCAGATCATTCCTTGTATTCTGGCGTTGTGTAGCGTAAATGGCACTTTCTTTACAGCAAGAAGAAAGAACAACTAAAGTCGAAGATAGGCTTTTAGCCTCACCTGAATCAGATTCCGTAGCTGATACAACTGATGTTGCTTCATCGCAGAGTCGTCTCAATGAAAGAACTCACGATAACACATGTAAAAGCAAAAGCATCAGTGATCGGAAAAAACCACATTAATCAGTTCTTTGTATCAATCCTTTCCCATACGCCTGGGGAACCGAGTCCTCTTTAGTGATTAATGGAATTGGCTTCTGCAGAGGATACCACTTATGTCACTGACTCAGTAGATGGACGAGACAACCTCTTTCACCGAGCCGAAAAGTCTGCTATCGCTGTTGATAATAACATAGATAAATAGATAAGTGGGCTTACCACTTCATCTGTTGTAGCTGAATTCAAATACATAGGATGTGGTGGAAAGTTAGCAAATAAGCTCCGCGAGAGTACTCGAAGACCCGTAGCTGGCCATTGTTGCTGGGATCCTGTGTTCAGGTGCCGTTAGGACACTCAATCAAATAACTCCCGGTTGAGAGCTGGGACAAATAGATAGGATAGTCAACTTCACTCATACGAGAAAAGATAGAAAGACTAAAGAGTCCCCAACCCACTCAGCAGAAGTTACCTTTGCTATGGCTAGAGCAAGCATCCAATTGAAATCCCCTCTTTAGTGCGGGAGAAAGCTAAAGAAAGCTGGAACCAAATTAGACAAGAAGTTCGTTTTCCCGGGTATTGATCTCTCTTTTCTCAGACAGCCAAGCCTGTCATAAGCCCTTCCGCCTTTCCCCATCGAGTGCAGTTCCATAACTAATTTTCTTGATTGCATCATGGTATAGGTAGCTTTTGAGCTTGTCACCGATTGCACCAAAGTTGCTCTCCCAGAAAGAGAGAATTGACTTGCCTTCCTAGAGGCCAATCTTAAAAAAGTAACTTCGAAATGCTAAGGGGAAACTGTGAGTATGCTTCTTAATCCTCTTAGACTGACTGACTGACTATCTACTTTCATTCTCAAGTCTCACAAAAGCTATCAAAAGAGGTTAACCAGGGTAGTAGACCAAGATACCTAAGTCTTTCTTCACAATGCTGCATCCTCGAAATATCTTACATTTCAGAAATCACCTCATCAGACCAAGAGCCCAGTCGTGCAAAGATCCAAGCACCTCGCGCGGTAGAGCTAGGATTAGAAAGAGGGGGCACCACCCCCGAAAGAAGGAGATCGAAGCGAAAAGGGATTCGACGTAAAGCCCAATAGATGGCAGCTAAAATGTCAACTAGTCTTTATAATTTGATGACGGTTTTCCCACTAAAACAAAATCCCAAACAAAAAACACGTACTATAATGGGAGTTCAAGGCTTTATGCCTATGTGGTTTTAAGCAATCTCTTCTATCTACGTGAGCCTATTCGCTAAATACGCGTAATGCGCTGATAGTCCATCCTAGCCTTCTAGTCCAGTCTAAGTCTAGCCTTTCTCACGAGCCGAGCCTACCATAAAGTAGCTCGAAAGCGGGTTACAGACAAGTCAGTCAATTCATGCAAGTTGATTAGAGTTCGGGATCGAGAGCAATAGTAGCTGACTCTCTAGTTTCAGAATACGTGAAAGCAAGGTAGATAGATATAATTGAAAATAAAAAGGAAGAGACCATTACTTATTACCCCGGGGTTATAACTTCTGGTTCTACTTTTGAGTTTGCTTTCTCTCTTTATTGATTCGGGAATGAATGAAGTAGATTATTTATAAAAAAGGGGATTTCTTATTGACCTATGGAAAGCGCTAAGAGAGCTTCTCGCTGTCTATCTCCTTTGGCTTGATTGAAGGCCTTACCTTTAGACAGGCTGTAGGGTAGACCCCGACTTATAAGCTTTCTTTCCCCACTAGCTTTCATTCCCATTGGACACTAAACTCTTGAAGGAAAAGCTCTTGCTGCTTCTGAGTTCATATTGTACCTGACTCACGTCGTAGTGTAAAGGAAAGAAGAAAATACGCCTTAAGGAAGAGTAGGAGAAGTTGGCAAGTAGATTCCCATTCCCTGGGCTACAAAACTCTCCATCTCGAAGAGAAATGCTTTAACAAGAGAAAGTAGTAAACTAACTACCCATACTCTAAGAAGGAAGTAAGCTGCCCTATAATCCCAAGAACTACCATATAGGTCCTAGCCGAGGCTCTCGAAAACCTCTTCTTCTTTCTTTTTTTACATGAAAGTATTCGTTCAGAGTCGACAAGAGCTAGAAGAGCTTATGAAAGAAAAGCAAGAACTGCTTCTATGGAAAAAGACTAGGAGAAAAAGCAGAGTGAACAGCTTCACATCCGAGTGCTTGCTACAATACCCACGAGTCAGACAAAACAAGGAAACCTATCAACAGCGACGAAAGCCGATTCAAGGATAAGGCAGTTCGGCTATTCCCCAGCATCAAGACCAACAACGGGCAACAACAGTCAGCCTGGGGTAATTATGAGACAACGGATCGAGTGAGCTATTACGCTTTCAACTAAGCGGGGATATGGTAGAACTGTTTTCTATTTTTCCTCCTCCCAAGAGGTTGGTTACATTTCTTTATGGTATTTGTATCAGTAACCGGTTTAAAGACCCATCATAGGATTTTGTCCAAGCCCTAATTCGCTGACCAATACATCATACCAACGCGTAATCGGGGAACGCGCCCTCAGTCCTACTATACTAAATCGTTAAAAAGTAAGCTCACCTATATTCAATGCAAATAGAAAGTCTACATATTCTCCCCTAGGCGCTGAAGGACCTTATCTACGAATGGCTCATACAACTCCTTGTAACATAACAGCATAAGTTGCTTCCTAAGCACCAACCCGGGCGGACCTTCCAGTCGCGGGTAGCTATAAAGCTGGCTTTCTCTCATCTAAAAGCCGGTGTGCACGAATCCGCTTTTTGAAGGCTTGAGGAAAGTAAGATCGATTTTGCTTCTGAGGTACCGGACTAAAGGAGATAGCCTACTTGTTGATGGCTTGGCTTGGGATGAAGGTATTCTTTTCTTGGAGTACTTGTATGAAAGCACCTTCGGAAACCTCTCCCTAAACCAAAAACTAATCCCTTTTCTCTTGACCGGGTATGGCTTTTATGGTGACAAGAGCCTACAAAGCAAAGAAAAATTAAAGATGATAGGCGATTTAGAGATTTTTGATCAAGAGCTGACTGACATGATGTTCATTTCTTCTTTCTATGAATTACCTCGAATACTAATTAGAGGAAACCCCAGTAGAACCAATAAAGAACCGATTCGATAAAACAACTTTAGCTATACAATCGGTTTAGCCGTATAGTTCGGGTTCGGATGCAACCAATGCTTCGATTACCAGATTCACTGAAACTCATTCAAGAGGAGCAGGACCTAACGCAAGCAACCTATAAGACATGAAGGGATAGAGAGGTAGGAAAGGTAAGGTAGCGGTCTAATCTGATTGATATGCAAAAGACGTAAACCGCGCCTTATAGAATTCCCTAAACGCGGATAAAGGGATTGAGTTACTACTTTCTGATGACTTGGGAAGGAAGTAGCGGATTTGGCGTACTTGTTGTATGATCATGAGCAATAGGATATTGATCCCAAAGAAAGAACTAGAACAGGAAGTGCGAATTACGAATTTCGTATTATGATCGCAGTCAGAAAGATCAGGTAGGCTTTTCGTTTCGGGATATTCTAGTCTATGAGTCGGGATGAATGCCGGTATGTTAAAAGCGAAAGGTTTCAGCAGACAAGTTAATTGGGTGATGAAAGTGCGAATATACGTGATCTGATGGCTCTCTTGAACGATCGTCTATTTATTTGCTCGGGTCATTGCGCCTCTCTAAACGAGATTTTACATCGAATTTTCTCTGCTCTAAGAGATGCCTGACGGATGGGTTTTCGTATCCTTGTCTGATGGGCTACTTCTGCTCCTTCTAAGGCATCTTCCTTCGTAGCGTACTGCATTGAAGAATTTATCTGGTTGTTCTAATTTGGTGATTAGTCCTTCCTAAATCAAAGTTATTTCTTTGTCACTCGTGAGATTGCGAATAACCTTAGCAGCTCAATAGGCATTCCGCTTTCTGGGAACTTGGGAATTCGCTATTGAATTTTGATTCCTTTCTTCTATAGCTGCTCTATAAATATCGTATATACCTCACTCCAAAGCCCTTCTCAAGGACTTCCCTACCCCTCAACCTCAAAACAAAATAAATAACAGGCTTGAAGCTTTAACAGAGCCGAGTTCATTTCATGATTGATGCAAACCCGTCTTTTTCGGTAGTATCGGGGGTTACGGTAATTCACCCTACTTTAGTCAATTGGGCTTACTCTGGTAAAGACCACTAAAGAAATTCAATTGGTTTAGCAAGAAAGGAGATTGAAAAGACAGAAAGAGAATTGCCTTCTTCTGCGTCCTACACTAATTCATCAGATGCCATTTATTCCGGCAGGCAATCAGATGCAAAGGGATGATGTAAAACAGATTACTTCAACGAGCTAGCCAGTAGGATAAGGTTACTCAGCGTCTTCTGGTGTTGGGTCTTCATTGGAATCTTGATCAATAGGGGCTGGCTATTCACCCGTCGAAAGGGAAATACATCGATACAGCTTTTCGACCTATAAAGTTAAAACCTGCTCTGTAGTTGCAGTTGGAGATTCAAGCGGTGGACCAAATAAAATAAGAAATCCCGTGCCCTCACCCGAACCTACCAATAGCTCTCTTGTTGGCTCAAGGTCATCAGCTGGGGGGTCAGCTACTGAAGAAGGCCTTTAGTTGTTCTTGCCCGAGAGAGCTGATCCACTATTCCCTGGAAAAACTATAGGGTTCGACACTCTGGGAACTCTAAGATATTGATATCTAGTCGTAAGCGGATGAACTTCTTTTACTATTGTTACTGATGACTTTATAACTGCGACTGAACACTTTTCTTTTAACCTATCGCTCGAAGCAGTGGAACTAGTACCATACCTAGAGCTAGAAAGGACCGTTAGACACCTATTCAACCAGAGCAGATGAATAAAAGCAAGGAAACGAAACAGGAAAGGAATCCTACACAGTGCTTATTATAAAGTCTTTAGCTCTTACGGCTTACTCTGATTCTTCGATGAGTCAAGGAGTGAAATGAAAGAAGAAAGGGTTGTTAAGCATCTCAATCTTAGCCTAAGAGCTCTTGATGGAAGAGGAATCACCGGGAATCGTGAACTTTGATAAAACACCTAAATTAGCATGATAAGGTTTTTGCCCTAGGTGAGATATAAAGTTTTCTTTTTTTCATGATCTCGTAGAGTTCAAAAGTAATAATGAAGTTTGTCAGCTATAGGAGATGCAACTTATTTATCATATTCCGCTAATTTGATTTCAGTATCGGTTGTGGGTGTACTCTCTCTCTCAGGCGACATCCCTTATTCACTTTCTCCCCCTGCTAGCTAGCCAATCGCTCATTCCGAAAGCGTAGTTTATGATTACCTGGCCAATGCCCCCCTCTCTGTATAGATAGATAGACTCGATGGACTTTCAAAAGAATGATTTCCCGAAAATGAATCATCAGTTTTTTCTATTGCAGAAGAAATAAATTGACGTATAATATAGGCATTCAAGAACAACTCTAAGAGTCAGGAAAGCTTACCTCGAATGGTAGAGGAGAGCTAATTGCAGCAGATGCGTATGGCTTCCTTCTCGGTTAAATCTGCTCAGCCGGGTTAGACAGACTCTGAGCCTTCCTTCATCATTAACGGATTACCTTGATTCGGTTCGAGTTGAGGTTTCTATTCCTTGAGAAACTCTCTCTTCTCCTGAGATTGAGGTTTCCGAAGGGGAATGGGCTACCTGTTGATAGTAACTTCCCTGAACGCGAGTAAGACTACCTATTTTCCCGGGTATTTATAAAAAGTTGATGATTGAGAATTCTATTTATGAGCTTACTTTTCAATTTCAGCTAAAATCCAGTATAAATGAGAATGTTTTCATTTGTTAGATTGAAATGTCACAGAATGGCTTTTCCTTCCCTCCTCTCTTTCGGCAAGAGAAAGTCGAGCTGAGAAAGACGGAGGAGAAGCGGATTCAATTAAGGAAGTTTGTCGAGATGCTTTCGAATTGATAGAAGAGATTCCATTAGTCCGCCCGTTAGTGTATGCCTTTGGTTTAGTTGGTATCTCGAGAAAGAAAGCGTAGAACATGAATTCAGAAGGCCATAAAAGACGGTTTCAACTTTGAAGATTCCTAGGAGTCGTTATGGATGATTTACTTTACCTTTCATGAATTGCTTCCCTTGCTCTCACGGATTCCATTTATGGTTCAACCGATGAAAAAAAGGTAATACTTTCTGAGTGAAGAGACGGACGTGGGAAAGGAGGGAAATAGTCGCATTACCGCCCCTCACCTCAGATCAATCTAGGGGAGCGAGTGAGCCGATAGTAGGCTAATGCCAGGTTGGTTGGATCTCTCTCCTCTGATTCTCCTCTAGTCGAATAAGGATGCGAAGATGCTAAGGAGCGTAAGTAGCCCAATCCATCATAGAGCGAGTGCCATTTCGTTAAAGAAAGACTGATTCTTTTGCCTTTCTTCCTATGGGGCTTTCCCCTGGATCGGGTACAATATACCTTCAGTATAACGAAGGTGCGCCGGTACTTGTGGATTCAGTGGTACAAGAAGAGGGACTCGCTCAAACCGCAGCGGGAAATGCTATTCGAGCGGTAGTAGATCAAGGTATGCAACGAGCAGAAGTTATGATAAAGGGTCCTGGTCTCGGAAGAGATGGAGCACTACGAGCTATTCGTAGAAGTGGTATACTATTAAGTTTCGTACGAGATGTAAGCCCTATGCCACATAATGTCTGTAGGCCCCCTAAAAAAAGACGTGTGTAGAAATAAAGACTAAAGAGAAAGATCTGGAGAAATAAATGATTCAATGATCTGATCAAATAAATTACTATGGAAAGAGAAAAAGTAAAAGTCTCTACTCGGACACTAAGTGTAAGTGTGTTGAATCACGAAGAGATAGTAAGCTTATTATGGACGCTTTATTCTGTCTCCACTTATGAAAGGGCAAGCCGACACAATAGGCATTGCGATGCGAATAGCTTTCCTTGTATAAATAGAAGGAAGATGTCTTACACGTGCAAAATCTGAGAAAATACGACACGAATAGTCTACCATAATAGGTACTCAAGAATCAGCAACTATAGCTCAATCGGTTTTTCCGAATGGGACAATGACTAGGTTGGAGCTAAACCAGTAAGAGAGCGAAAGCCTAAACCAATAACTAATCCCGAAGCGTCATCCGAATACAGAGCTATGAAAGTGAGGTATGATTCTCCCCGGACTTTACAAAGATACTCCCGCCTGTCGAAGAGGGAATCAAAATTGAGTAGTTGGCATAGTGACGAATAGGATAGGCTAAAGCTTAACCTTAAGAAGATGATCTTGTTGGGTAAGGGCTTTTTCTTGTGATTGATAGATCAAATCAATCTATCACTCCATCACGCGGTGAGTTTTCGACAGTTTTTGAGCATAATGAACTTTTCTTTCACTTTTAGCGTTTCAAGCGGGTAGAAAGTCAGCTACTTAGACAGTGAGCCTAACAGAAAAGTAGACCGCCATTCATTACTTGTAGGGAAGGAGAAGAAGGCGGGGACCAGCCATGCTAAGCAGGGACGAGGTACACAAGGCCATAAAGTGGGCCGAACTTGGATGCAAGTAAAAGTAAGCAAGAGGACAGACAACTTAAGCCCAAACAGGATTCCGGGCATGTTCCTAAGTAAAAGACTAAGCAGACACCTTTGGAAGAGCCAATATTGGCCCGTGATAAGGAACTAAAGGCAAAATTGAAAGATAAAGTGGAACAGCAGAGACAGAAAGAGAACTTGACCGTAGTTGAACCAGTACCAATGGACAGAGATAAAGAGAGTACAGCCAGCAGGTGCTGCTAGTGGGGAGAAAGAGGGTTTGTCGGGCATGCGATCGAATTCTATGGTAAAAGAGGAAGAATGTAGCTTCATAGGCGAACTGGCTTGAAAGCTTGATTCGCAGACCTGACTTGACTCTATCAATGACTTTTGAATCGACATATGAGATTCATTTTAGAATTCTCAAAACTAATGCCAGAAGAGAACTGAGGGCGGGCTAGAAGGACTAATGGCCGTATACTAGGACCTCTAGGTTTACAGACTACTTCATTATTTATAGTCATAAAGAATACGCCTTTACTTAAGCGTACATTCACCTCAGGCAATTCCTAGCGGAACCCTTCTTGTACAACATTGTGTGAACAGCTTAGGAGGTAAAAGGCGCGTAGCCCTAACAATAATTGCAATAATTGCTTCACCTATCTATACTTTCTTTTTCAATACACCTATATGCTGTAAAAAGTATACAAGAAGAGGTTTTCCATACCAGCCGAGAGAGTTTCTTTTCACCGGTTGTAGATAAGCTCCATCTCCAGTATAAGTGGTTTATTCTTTCTTGATAGGACCCTTGCCAGTGCCTGTTAAATATCATAATAAAAAAGTAGTAGAGCGAGGAGAGCGGTCTACAAGAGTAAGCGAATGGTTAACTCACTTAAGTCTTTCTTGGAAGTGGAAAACCAAAAGATGCTATGCTGCCTACCAAAGAACGCATGGATAAGTGGGCGAGCAAGCCCCAGGTTCGGAAAGAAAGAGTGGGTACAAGAATGATTCTTGAGAAAATCTTTGAGAAGGAAGAGCGCTCCCCTAGTCAAGAAGAAAAGTACTCGAGATATCTATGGTGAACCGATGTTGCTTAGGGCTGCTTTTCTGGATGTGCGGCTTTATCAGAGCTCTATGACTCCGGTATGACAAGAATGTATCGTATTGTGAGAAGTGATTTAAAATTCGAATTGGTATGCCGAATTCAGGCCGGGCAGGTCCAGTGCGCGGAGTGGGCCTTGTATTTCGCACCTATTTTTTGCAGATGATCTACTTCTTTTCTCTCAAGCAGATGAATCTCACATGGAAGTGATTATGAGTTGTTTAAATACTTTTGCTGCAGCTTCTGGCCGCTTACCGAAATCGAAACTATATGTTTCGCCCAATGTGTCCAGGCCTCGTGCTCAAGCTTTGAGTGGTATTCCACTTACGGAGAATTTAGGTGTTATAATTATTCATGGGCCTTCCACTAAGCAAGACTTTTCTCATGTAGTGGACAAAGTTCGCTCTAAATTGGCTGCTTGGCAGTAGAATGTGTTATCTAGAGCTGGACGGAGGACACTTGTACAATCGGTCTTAAATGCTATACCGGTTTATATAATGCAAACGTCTCTGTTGCCTAAGTCAGTATGTAATCAACTGGATCGAATTTCCAGGAATTATCTTTGGGGTGCTTCTAAGGTGTATGCTTATAATCACCTTGTCCACTGTGAGAGAGTTTCTTTGCCTAAACGTTTTGGTGGTTTGTGTATTCGTTTAGCTCGAAATACAAATTTGGCACTCCTTGCCTGGGCAATTGACAATAATTCAACGTCATTTCCACATATGCTGTTAAGGAACAAATACCTTCAAGGAAGGGATTTTGGGTCTGCTTCATCAAATTCTTTGGCTTCATTAACATGGAAGAGTATCCTTAAGTCTCGATCTGTTTTTGAAAAAGGGTACAAGATGGTTAATTGGTGATGGTTCTTGGATTAATGTATGGTCTGACTGACAGGACCTAAAAAATCCTTCCGACAAGAATGCTGCTTGAACATTGTAAGACATTGAACCGTCTCGCTCTTGTGAACACTGATCATAAGTGGCAAAAGCCGCCGTAATCCTCATTTTTTGTCCATAAGCTCTCCTCGCTACTCTAAGAATTTCAAATGTCTTTTTATACACTGGCGCAGATGATTGCCCCTAAGGCACCGATGGACCAACGCCTTCGTCTATCACCCGAATTTCTTGATTCACGATCCTTGCAGCTGAAGGAATCCCCCATGTATTGGGACCTGAACCGTGGTGCCTGCTTCAATCCATACAATGACTTGAGTAATTTGCATAGATAGGAAGGATTATTTGGATCAATGAATCCTGCTAGTTCTTACATATACACAATCTCATCCATTTTGCCATGTAAAAATGCATTATATACATCGAGTTGCTTGATTTCCCAACAATGCTGCACTGCCAAGGATAGAATAAGCCGAATGGTACGTGGCTTAATGACCGGACTGAATGTATCATGGTAATCAATCCCAGGGCGTTGATGAAATCCTTTGGCAACTAGTCTGGCTTTCATTCGCTCCACTGAGACGGCTTTGGATATGTGGTGATCTATTGCTCCGTGTACATCTTTGGCCTAGCCGCACTCCGCCTCTTGTATATAGGATGACTTTTCAAGGAAAGAGGGCTTTTTTCTATATAGGTGCTTATTAGCTCAGTTGGTTAGAGAACTGTAACAAGAGATCAAGGTTGACCTACCAGCCAAACTCAGAGTCAACGCCTTCCAACTGCTCTTCGAGGACGGTATACGTTCTGTCTGTTCAATTTGCAAGCTGGGATCACTAAAGTGGATCAGACTAACGGAAAGAAGGGCTGCTGAAGGTTGAGTATGATCGAGGAGCTAACGATCAGATTGTCCTTTTGGTACAAGCCGAGTAATCAAACCCTTAGTAATTGACCTAGGCTAGTAAGATATTCTTAGAGCAGGAACTCTCTTCCTGTTGGCTAATTAGTGCCCCTACGTCCAGTCGATCACCTTGATCCACGAAGCGTGGGCTTTCCTTTTGAGACGTTAGTTCCAGTTCGACTTGTTTTGGTTAACAGCAGCGGACCTTAGCTCGTAGGCTTTTCTGGACTAGAAGGCTAGTGTTAAAGACTGATGGCGCATCTCAAGGAAATCCTGCCATCTCAGAGGGTGTCGTTGGCCCGAGCGTATGGTTAAGATGAAGATCGAGATTCCGTATCACATGAATTTACTAAGTAAGAAGGGGGTGTGCTGAACCGTGGGCCATTGTCTTTGGAAAACTAGGGGTTGGATACCATCCGGCCCAGGTGCTTTTAGTCCCCTCATTGAAAGGGCGTACGGATCTCCTCCAAACTAAGGGTACTCGGAAAGGACAGCTTCTACGAACCAGAAAAGAAAGCCCCAACCCCGTCAATGAAGGTAGTGGTGTAGCTCGGAACAAAACGGAAAAGAGAATCATAGAAATCCACAACATGCCTTTGTAAGAACACATTATCAGTGCACCAATCCTCATTGATTCGAAGTCGATATATACGGTTTCTATTCTATTCCTTCGAATTAGAGTAGTAAGATGAAAGAACTTAGTATTGGGCTCCCCATCCACCTCCCGTAGTAGCGGATCAATATCAATATCTATACCAGAGATTGCTTTTAGCTCTATCTTTTTTTCAACCTTGTTGGGTAAAAGTTAAGGTTTCCTGAAGGAAGAACTCTAGCTGCAGTGCCATGCCAAAGCTCAGTCTATAGCCATCCCATGGGAATTCCATTAAGGAGCACTTAAAGAATTGGTATTGGTTTAACAACTCAAGATAACTCAAGAGAAAAAGCAGATTTAAGGGATTCATCTGCATGTTCTAGTCCGTCTCAAGTTTATAAATCGATTGCTTTTAACCCCAACCGAAACATTTATTGCTTCGAGTTCGTAGTGGAGATTATATGATGCAGCATCTCTCTTTTCTAGTCCGATTGTTTAAGTACTTGATTTCATAGCTATAGTCTTTCCTGTTGTTTCCGATCGCTTAGCAGAACCTATCTGAATAGTCGGACTGGAATAGGCAAGGCCCAAGAGATTTAACCCGTCAACAGAGCAAGCGTAAGCAAGCTTTCTTTCGCACCTTAACCCATGAAAAAGGAAGCAAATGATGTATGTGAAATAGTTTCTGATTCTTTTTCTGCTTCTTCTTTTACGATCGACGGTTCTAGGCATTCTTACCCAACGCCATCTTCTATCTCGATCTTAGCCGATGTTGAGACTGCTCTCTCGGCAAGCATTCCAATCAATGGCGCTCTTCTCTAGTCCGGTTTAATGTTTCCGAGCGATAGTCTCGGTTAATTCACTAGCGCCTAAGAACAAACGGCCTACTTTCTTATACGTGGACCAACTGTGCGCCTATGGGAAAACATTTACCTACCTCTTTGTTCCTTCCTTTATCTCGTACTTAGTAGTATTGTAGTAGGAGATATCCCGTTGTTCTATATTTATTATTGATTAAATAAGTCCCCGCAAAAGGAAGTAGGAAGGTGCACAAAGCAATTTCTGAACTGAACTCGCTAGAAGCAACTAATTCGTGTGAAACCTTTATTTAACCAATCCGGAAAAAGCCCCTTATGGAACTCTCTGAGACTGAGCTTAGCCTAGTGCGAAGACTTCATTCCTTTAAGTGCGGAATACGCTCTTTATTGGTTCCCCTGGGGAAGAATCAATTGTTTCCTGGTCTTTTGCTTGCTTTCTGCACTTAGACTCGTAGCTGCAGGACCTCTTGCTAAAAGATGGCTGTCGAGCTACGTACAAAGCGGTGTGTGATGGCGGAACAGATTCAGCTACAAAGAATTATTCTAGAAACTGATGCCCCGATACGAAATTCAGAATCATTCCGTAACCGGTTGCGCAAGTAGTAGGTTTACTCAAGCCCTTAATCCGCTAAGACTAGAATGCTCACTTGGAGTATGATATACGTGGAAAACCTTACTTTTTTCACGATTTTGCATTACCTTTCTATACTACAATTGAAAAGCTACCAGACGGTAAAACGTTAAATGGTGATGCTACTATTTCCACCCGCTCTCCTGCACCTGAATCTCAAAGTTCCTTATGAGGAATGCCTTCGTATCGTGCAAGAGCCCCCGATCACTGCTAGCAAGGAGTATGTCGAAAACATATAGGACTAGAAAGAGAAACTTGCTCCCATTGACCTTTAGGTATATACACTGATCAACACCTTCTTCGCCCCCTTATTCTTACTCAAGGTATGGAAGAAGGAATAGAAACCTATCCTTTGAAGAAGTAAGCCAAAACCAACCTCCTAAACTGGAGACTTATTAAAATCAGACAAACAATCATAATCTCTGCTACTACCATCTCTGCTCTTCTTAACTAAGGCCTTTGATCCTCTGCCTGTACCTCCTCTCTTTACACCCGATACAGCTCGACTACTACCTTGACTAGTAGAACGTGTAGTAGCAGCCCTTGCATTTCTTTTCAATTTTCTGCTCCCAGAATTAGTTGCTGAAGCCACTGATTTAAATTGAAACTCAACATTCTTCGTCCCATGTTCCTCTTGGTCCTCATTTTCAACCAATCTGTTTTTCACTTTTGGCTCTAAGCCCACACCCAAATTAGAATTTACTTCAACTCCCTCCATATCCTCATTTAAATGATTTTGGACTCTAAAAGATTTCCTACGTGAATTATCTCCATCAGCAACCGAGATATTCTCCAAAGAATCCGCTTGCTTGTTAGCTACCAATCCAAAATTATCAGCCTGAAAATCAGGCTTCTCCTTGATCATGGCTCTTTCCAAATTCGACGCCAAATCAGCACCTTTCCTTGGTACCACGGACTCTTCTACATTCAACTTTCCCTTCCCTTCCACGGCACCATCCACCGGAACAATTTGATTTTGCCTTTCACGACCAGATCGATTCCTTTCCGGCAAGTCACTTCCCCTCGTAAAACTAATACCAGGACCATCGAATTTTGCAAGATTCGAGCGAGGTACCTCTGCCTCTGCTCGGAGCCACGGACCATATTCTCGAACAACTTTCCCAGTCTCCCTCTTCATGGAAATCGCTTTATCACACTCACTCTCATGGTGGCTAAGACAGCCGCATACATAACAAAAATCCGGTAGACGTTCATACCGAAAACTGACTAAGAGCTTTCCTGTCTTATGGACCGTTAGCATCATACCTCGCCTGAGTGGTTTATTGACATTAAGCCGTACTCGAACACGGAGGAAACGTCCCCAGGCCACCTTATCACCACAGGTTTCAACTTCCTCCACCGTCCCCATCGAAGCCCCTATCAACTCAAAAGGAATAGTTGATGTCGATGAATCCCAATCAATCCCTTTCATACCATCAACAACCTTATTACAGGATGAATCTGATTCACTTTCTCACAGAGCACAGAGAAGGAGATGGCATCAAATGGGACAAGAAATTGAACTGCAGACATAGTAAAAGAATAGGCTAAGCCCTCACTGCATTCACTCCTCTGTCGGCGTATCAGTGCTATTCCTCAAGCGCTGTGGGAGGGATATCTTCTGTTTGAATTAAGACGAAGCAGTCTCCTAATCGCTAAGCATTTCTTGGGCTCGAGAAGGGGGCTATTTAGGCATTAAAAGACGAGTACGAGTTAGCAGGGCTGTCAGCATCCTTCAGATTAAAAGTAGCAGTAGGGGGGCCTTGGCTTGCTTACCTGGAATGAAAGACAGAGAAAGGAAGGCAACGAAGTTGGTACCGCTTTGCCTTGCTTGGCACCTTTCCTTCGCTTGCTTCCTTGCATGGACAGCTACCAAGCCTTACCTCTTGACTTTCCTTCGGGTAGACTAAGAGCTCTTTCTTCAATAAAGGTTTGGAACCCTCTAGTAACTGAATCGCTAGAAAGATCTCTTCTTTCGTTTAAACCAAGTAGGCCATAAACCAAAGCTTTGATCGCTGTGCTTTCCCCTTATTCTTAGTCTTCTTACCATACACCACTTCGAATGTTGACTTCCCCCCTTTCTTAACATAGGCCGATTTACATCGTTTTTATAGGCAAACTCTGCAGTTGTAAGAACTTATTCCCACTTGCTCGGTCTCCCTTGCACTAAGCTCCTCAGCAAGTCTTCCAGTAAACCGACGACTGGAGTCTGGCCGTCCTGAGTGATAAGCACTGCTAAACCTCAGTTCAGTGCCTAATCTCTTCCGTAGCACCCTCTATTAGGGGGCAGACTGGTGTCTTGATCGGACGTAATGCTCCCCTTTCGTCATAAGGCGTGGTTTCTCACCACCTAATGATGATATCATATCACGATCATGGGGTAGCCCGGTTCGAATTCCATATGCGGATTCTAATTGAAATCAAAAACAACCCGAAGCTTATTTAGTTCCAGATGATGCAAAGCCAATTCTAATTCCGGATCCAATTCCATCTTCCGACCTATACCTTTAACTTCTTCAAATGAAGATTTGCCCGAACTTTTTTAATAAGGCGAGATGGAGACATCCCTGAAACCCAGGAGCGAAGCTTTCCCTACTGAGACTGGCCCACAAGAATCCTGAACAGGATTAGAACCTGCAATACAAAGACTAACCATGGGGGTCACTGAAGCTGCTGAATCGACCGACCTCTGAGAAAGAAGAAGAACAAGAACAACTGCGGTATCAGAACAAACCGCCGTGGCTGCACCTGTCAAGTTACACGATCTTTCTGTTTGCCCGCTTTGATTAGGCTTTATTTCCGAGCGCTCTTTTTAAATGCTCTGGTGGAGCTGGTCTAAATGAGCCTTACCTTATTAGTAAAGCTTCGGCCCTGCCTTTCTAATCGGCATCTTTTGATCGTTTCACTGTCATAATGGGACCACCCTTCTTTTCAGAAAGATTGTTCGGTGCAGCTGCGACTGAGTCGAAGCTTTCGCAGGATTCCTCATTTTATCAATAATAGGAAAGAAGAAGCTTCAAAGTGGTTGAATTCAATACGGCCAGAACTACCCAATCTGTCCTAACCGGGATGCCAAGCAGACCCATATTGATATTGATGAAAAAAGAGATTGTTGAGATCGCGTGAGTGATCCATGGATCATATCGATCGGAACTAAGTTAGTAAGGCAGCCTGAGGTAAATAGGGCTTTCATCGATAGCTGCTAGAACTAGGGGTCTCTTTCGATCTTAGCGGGTTGGGCAATTAAACGAATAGGGACGAGAGCCTTTCAAGGAGTGCATTCTGGGCAGGACGACTTCCAATTCAAGGGTGTAATCCAATTCAAGGGTGTAAGTAGGGTCGAACCGTCCGAATGGGGATCCCGGTTTTTGGATTGAAGGGGATATGGTCTTGTCAGAGCCTTGCGTAGTACTTCCTTGATTGGTTGTAATTCTTTTTCATCATCTCGGGTTCATTCTTGCTCATGAGTACGATTCTTATCCTTCATTCAGATGAGATATTCGCTGGTCCAATGGCGCTAGGTGCCTTCTACCTCATGGTACTTCGGACGCCTTTGCGTCCTCCTCTTTCATCCGCAGGGGAAAGACCAACCTCCGCATCAAGACCAACAACAAGCTTTGGCTTGTCAGTTGGGTAATCAGATCCCTAATTAATTGCTTTCGTGAAATCCGGTTAACTAAACCTGTGCCAGCTAGCCAGGAAAAGGTTAAACGAATGTTGCTGCAAAAGAAGCGAAAGAACAGGAGGCTGCTGAATCCACCGAAACTCCAAAGTGAAAGACGGTCATAGAATAGGAGTCGAGTGAGGCCCGGGTTGTTAGGCCCTGTGTTTAAGGGCCAGTCTTTAACCGAGACTATCGCTCGGAAACAGAAAGAAGGAGTTAGGCTAGAAAGTTAGTGAAGGAATCGAGTAGGCCAGTCTTAGTGTCGTTCGAAGGCCCCTAGTTGTTTAATCGAACTCGATGCTTATTTCTTTTTTTGGGGGGTACACGCACGAGCGTAGGGAAATGTAACTTCCACTTGAGGAAGCTCCAATTGCTCCTTTTGAATGAGAAAAGGTCACGAGTCTTTTACTTTTTCCCGGGTTTACCAATAAAGAGCGGCTTCCACCGAGATAAAGCGTCGAAAGCGAATTCATGATTGATGCGAGTTCAGGGTAGTTTCTAAATTCTGGTGGAGATTATAACCGATACAAAGCGAGTTAAGCGATTGAGTCTTGAGAATGCTATTCTGTGTACCCACCTTCGACCAGCAGTGGATTTGAAAGCAGGGGCGGTAAATGATTCTTTTGCAAGTAGTATGAAGATGCAACGGATCAGTAAGCCATTCACCCGAGTCACCATCTTAAAGCATAAGCACTTTTCCTACTTCTACTGATAGTCGAAAGCAAAGAGATAAAGCACTCCGATGGTAAGCAAGGGAAACTTTCCTAGCTCTAGCTGTACTCGAAAGGCCTACTTAACGTCTTACGGTCGAAAGAGCTGTCTACCCTGAGTACTAGACGGACGGGTTCAAGAAATTCCCACCTCGATTACGCGCTCGTTGAGACCTGAAACAGCTAAAAAGGAAGGTTTTGCGAGCAGTACGAATTATACGAGTAGTCCAAGTATAGGTCGAAATGGGTGAGGGTCTTTTTACATGGATGATGAGCCCCTAAAACTTCAGTCTGAAACTAAACCAAAGGCATACACGATAGGGCGGACAAGAACAACTCTCTCAAGGCGATTTAATCTGGTTGTTGAGATTGGGGTTTAAGAAGGGATCTGGTCCTTTTGCTTTGACTAGTGAGTTGCCTAACCTTGGTCACTAAATGGGTTCTGTTGAAGCTTTTCAAAAAGCAGGGTCTTGTAAAAACTATAAAAATCATTCTATGGCCAAATTACTACAGGGAATCGGCTCTTTATTTCTTTTTGTGGGGTAGAGTCGAGCCTTTCTAAGGGGCAGATGTGTCGGTTCCGAGTCTGTCTTGTCTTTCTAGGGGTCTTGCTTTCGTAACGGGGTAAGTAGAAAGAGCGAAAGAAAAGGTATTGATCCGACCGATCATGTGGAAGTGCTTTCTTGCCTATAGGCACGGGTGCTATTATCCCAAAGAAAAAGAAAAAAAAAAGGACTATTTTCCACGAGGCAACAGGGGACAGATTGGGGTCTATTTACCGCATTCCTGTCGTATGAGTTGGGCCCTGATATCCCTTCCACTTCCGCATTACCAGGTCTATTTGACAGAGTAAGAGTAAGCGCTTTCATCAGGAAGTGAGCCGTTAGCCGAAGGGTGAAGATAATCAACATTCCCCTTTTCATTAATTCTCTAAGAGTTAATTCTGAATCATCAAAATATCCGGATTCATTTCTACCCTTTGAATAAAGGATATAGGAATTTCGTTTGTATTTATCAGCCTAAGCAGGAGACAATATACTTTGATATTTTTGATTATTCTTTGATTTAAAGAATGATCCCATCTCAATTGAAAACGGAAATACCAGTTTAGGACGAAATCCAGCTCTGCTTCCGTCTTGCTTTTGTATTGCTTTTTCTTTCTACGTTTTTTTATGTCTGATTTTCTATAATCTTCTTGACCGCCCTCTTCTTGGTTTGAGAGAACGGATCTAAGATTTCCTTGTTTTTGTGGATCTGGCGCAGGATGCAGCAAGACTGAGTCAAGGGAGGTTTTCATTGCTATAGGTGCCCTCTTCCGGAGTGCTTCTATCTTTTCAAAAGAGACTTTTTCTTCGGTGCTGAGCTGGTTCCCTACATCGCGGAGATCTTTTCATTGGATATTGAGCGCCTCCTAGTTGATCCTCCTCCACGAGATAATAACTCCTTCGAGATAATAACTCCTTCGAGATAATAACTCCTTGTGGTCTACCATCATTAGGACTCGCTGGATGGAATTCATTCGATTCAATGAGTTATTTCCTCTTCTATTCTAGCAACTACATGAGTAAGATGTGCTACTGTCGTTCGTACGCCATTCGTCTCACCATGACTTGTTCGCTTCCTTCGCTTCCTATCTGCTCCCCTATGAACGAAGACCGAATCCCAATGATCAAAGAAAGAATCTCGTACAGAGAATAACTAGTTTCCCGCCCTCTTCTCCTTACAAAATCTTATTCGCTTCGATACGCTTCGCTACGCTTCGCTTTTACCTTCGTCTTGGTGGTTGGATCGGGAAAAGGCCAACGAGGTCCCAACCTCGGAATCAAGACCGAAAGCAACCGAAAGAAAGACAAATGCGGAGCCGGTTGCTAGTACCTTTATTAGCAGCTGCTAGCTCGTATGACAAAGAGTTGAAGCCAGAGGGGCGTAAGAGGCTCGACTAGAAGGAGAGGATAGTAGAGGTATGTACTTTTAGGTCTAGCCGTCTTTATGAATTTATGTAGAGTGGGAAGCATATTTAATTAGTCTTGGGAAAGGAATAAATTCCCTATATCTCGTATCTGAATACAGAATTTTACTCTTTCGCCCGCCTGTTATGCTGTGTTGCAACTATCTCGAAGGCGAGGCTCAGGCAAAGGTCGAATAGTAAAGTAGTGTACAAGTCAAATCTTCCTCCGCTCTCACTGAGCCTCTTTGATCCGTGGTTGGATTAGATCTCCCCCCAAAAAACCCTATTTATTAACCAAATTAACCAAAATAAATAAGCTATTTTGAATGACTTCTCTTGGTGGTCCTGTATTCACCAATGATGACGAGATGATCCGAGCTATTCAGATGACGAAATAGACGCAGCAAACAAGCCATATGCCGGGGAGCAGAACATCGAAGGGCAGGGCACGCCGAACAGTCAGGCCAGTATGCCGAGCCGCACAACTGTCTAAGACCAGAGCGCATAAGCAGGCCCAACTAGAGGGTTTTTCTATCCTAAATCGTCATTGGACGAAGTCCATAGTCAAGTACCCACTCCCCCTCCCTGGAGAGGAATCCACTAATGTAAAAACCGCAAAGAAAGAAGCGGAAGAGAAGATAGGATCGTATGGTGATATCTAGTCTGTCTCGACTCCCTCTTATTTGAGGGTTTTAGCTGTTCGTCCGTTTAAGACTCCCTCTTTGTCCTCTGCTGCTGCGGAGGTCATCACTGTATGAAGCTTGTTCGCTGCTCGACCAGGCTCTGTCTTACTCCAATGGAAACGAACGTTCAGGCAGACACACCACTCCTTGCCTTGTGGTTCTACCACACCCTTCTTCTATACTATAAAAAATAGCGTATAATAAATCTGAGATGAATCCGATTGATTTTCTGGCTTTCACTCACGTGTATTGGGACTTCGCCAAGCTAGGAATGCTAATATCGCCATGCTTGCTAAAGTGGGGTTACAGCTACATGAGAGGAATGAGAGTTTATGGTGCCAAGTTATGCGCATGAAATATCTACATGGGAATAATTATTTTCTCTCTGCGCATTATTTGGTTAGTGGGTCATCTACTTGGCGTGGGTTACTGAAGACTAGGGAACAACTTGGTAAGGGTATTCGGTGGCGAATTAGCAACGTCAGTATGGTTAGAGTTTGGTTTGATTGGTGGGTAAATACAAAGCCGTTGGTTGAACTTGTGCAGGGTGAGATTACAGCGAACCTGCTTATACAAAAGATTGATAAAAATCAGTCATTCACAACCACTGATGAAGTATCTGGGGCAATGAAGGGGATTAAGATGAGTAAGGAGTGACCTATGATCACTCATCTACTATTTGCGGATGACTCCCTCTTTTTTCTTGAAGGAAAGCAGGGGAGGCTGAGATTGTCAAGAAGTATTATAGCAGGGCCTATGGTCAGAAAGTTAATTTAGATAAATCATGTGTTATCATGAGTAGTAATGCAACTGAGGAGCAAAAGAGGAATGTGTCTAATTGGTTGGGGGTGAAACTGGCAGAGAACCCTGGAACATATTTGGGTATTCCATCTTTATGGGGAAAGACCAGGAAAGAGGTACTTGCTGTTTTGAAAGATAGAATTCTGGACAAACTTCAAGGATGGAATCAAAAGCTGTTATCCCAGGGGGGCAGGGAAATCCTCATTAAAGCTGTGGTTAGTGCCATTCCCATATACATGATGTCCTCTTTCAAGTGTCCTAAAAGTTTTTGCACTGAAATTAATGCTGCTGCTTCAAGATTCTGGTGGGGAAAACTTAAATAAAGATGAAGGGAAGATAGACTGGAAAAGTTGGGACTCTCTAACTCAACCCAAAGGAAAAGGAGGTATGGGGTTTAAAGACATGGAACTTTTCAATATCTCTCTTTTAGCAAAACAGAGTTGGAGAATGGTGAAATTTGAAAATGCCCTCTGGGTCAGGGTTCTCAAAGGGATTTATTACCCCCATACTTCATTGATGCAGGCAAAAAAAGGAGGGAGACCTTCTTGGGTTTGGTATAGCATCATTGAAGGCAGAGATTTCATTAGTAATCACTCTCAGTCGCAAGTGTATAATGGTGAAAGTCTTAATATATGGCTGGACACAGGTGGATCCCGGGAATTGGAAAAGTAAAACCTGGAAATGATAGCCTAGCTGCTGAAGAACTTACAAAAAGGGTGAGTGAGCTCATTAATCAAGAAGACAGAAGCTGGGAAAGGGAGAAAATCCAGAACTGTCTGGACCCTGAATGTGAATGCCAAGGTGCAGTTCAAAATATTCCTCTGCGCATAAATCCCAGTTCAGACAAGCTTATCTGGCCTAAAGAGAAAAGAGGTATTTACTCAGTAAAAACTGGTTATCATGTTTTGAAAAGCTGCTGTCCCCAAAGAACTACACTGAGTGCCTCATCCTCACATGTGATTGATCAGAAATATTGAAAGTTCATTTGGAGTATCTCAGCCCCTCCTCGGATAAAACATCTCTTGTGGAGAGCTAGTACTAACTCTCTGGCCACTAAGCTTGCCGGCAAATTGGCAGAAACCCCCTCTTGACCTATATGTACTGAAAAATAGGAATCAATTGAAGACATTCTGTTCTACTGCAATTGGGTGGATAGAATCTGGTTTGGGTGTCTTGGTTTTACCATTGAGAAAAGCCAGATTACCTCACTAGATGAATGGTGGTTGAAGTTTGCAGAACAGATCACTGGTACCATAGATGAGAAGGAGTTAATTTTTACAAAGATGGCTTTTATTATGTGGCATATCTGTAAAGGTCGGTGTGAGCAAATCTTCCAAAGGGTAAATCTCGACCCCTTGATCATTGCTGCTAAAGCTAACAATGCAGTTTGGTCCTTTATAATAAAGATCAAAGCTGAAGAGCAGAAACAGACCCTTAAACGTTGTGTTAATGGTACCCTGATAAATGGTCACCCCCTATTGCCCCGGAAGTGAGGTTTAATAGTGATGGGGCCTTTAGTGAGCAAAGTGGCAGTGCTGCAATTGGGGTTATAGTCAGAAAGAGTGAAGGGAAATTTCTGCAGGGTATAGCTCAGAAGGTGAATGCTCATTCAGCTCTTATGACAGAGGCATTGGCTTTGAAGGAAGCAGTTAGTTTTTCTGAGAGGTTTCGTTTTGATGATGCTGTTTTTGAAATAGATTCTGAAGAGTTGTATGGAGCCCTAAGCACTATCAGGAAGTACAGATGGGAAGTTGAGCCTGTGATCATGGATATTCGAGAGATTCTCTCCAGAATCAAGCAGAGTAGGGTCAACTTGGTCAGAAGAAGTGCCAATGAAGCTTCCAACTGGATTGCAGTCAACACCAAAATGGGAAAGTGCCCGTAAGGATGGGTTAATCCGCCCCCGAATCCATTAATAAACATTCTGGACAAAGATGGGCTTCCTGCACCTCCTTGCTGATTTTTCTTTTGCTAATCTCTGTTTAGATCTAGGTTTCTGAGATTCCTTGAAGGCTTTCTCGTTTGAGTCTAGGTCTAAGAGTGATTAGTGATTGTAATTCTGGTTTTAGTGATATCAATAAAATAACCTTTTGTTTTGGACAAAAAAAACAACCACTGATGAAGGATTCCTCGAAAAGTTAAGGATTAGTAAAAAAGTTAAGGATTAGTAATCTGTTTTAGAAATCGATCTTATACATACGCGAGGAAGATTATGACTCAGAGGATGATGTCTTTCAAGCACGGACTGGCGGAGTCAACTGAATGACCAAAGCATCGCTTGCTTCCACTTGTGGCCTTCTTCGACTGCCTTGACACCTTAATATCAGGGAACCCCCTATCCTCTCTTCTTCTCTTCATGTATGTGGACTGCCTGCCCCGTCCCGAATAGACGAACAGGAAGAAGCTGAAGAAAGGCGCGAGAGAGAGTTGATACTCTACGCACCTACCCTCTTCCACAATTAGGTGAAGACCAGGTCTTTCAGAGCCAACGGGAAACCTTTCACCGCGCCACACGATTCTTTCGCGAAGCGCTCTCTCAGACGTTTACACTCCTGCCTCTGCAAGCAAAGAGGTTTCAAAGATAGCAGGCGACCAAGTGAAAGTGAACAGACCCGAGCAAATCCTCTATAGAGCGTACCCGTTGTAGCCAAACAACAAAAAAAAGAAAGCATATGAACGTTGTGAAAAAGAAAGCATATGAATGTTGTGGACAGTAAAAAGTTCTTCGAAGCGGCAGAAAAACCTGAAAAACATAGAGTCTTGGTCACTTCCTTTTCTAGGAACGAGTCCTAACACCATTGTTAGCTTCGATGGGATACCCGGCTCCAAATCATCTAAGGATGACCAAGGAATGTTCTTCTTTATTCCACGTACGAGGTTGGGTCGAGTGCTTTAGTGCGGGACTCTTTCTTCAACTTAAACAGCCCTCCTTTTCCATATCTTCAACATATTCTAGCTCGACTTCCTGAATCTTTTGGGTCTGCTTTGCCTTGCTTTGCTACCGGGCTTACAGCTGCACTTCCTCCACCGTTAGCTCAGTAGAGCATTTTCTCCTACACCGTTAGCTCAGTAGAGCATTTTCTCCTACACCAGGGCCTGCTACGATCGGGCTTGTCAAGTGACACGGGCCCTATTGAATTAAAGCGAGAGAAAGCTCAATCGTAAAGAGAACAGCTACTACAGCTTAATAGCCGAAACAAGGCTCCAGCCATTAACAAACTTGTTGTCTCCTATAATGTTCAGCTCTCTAGGCAAAGCTGTGTCATCTGCAATCTCCATATCCAAACTTGGATCCTGTAAAAACTGATACTGCGTCTCAGCCACCATAGTTACCGAATCCGGCGGCTTACATCCACGCTGGTCCGATGAAGGAGAGACATCATGTTGACTATTACAAACCTCCATCATCTCCTCTTCCCTAGCCAAATCGATCACCTTAGTTCCTACCACATCGACATCTTCTTTCCCAGAACTGTAAAGACCCTTGGCTGTCTTCTCGATCACCAACTCTTTCTCACGAAGAACGACAGATGCAACAGGAGTTTCTGCCCGTTTAGAATTTTCCTTCGATGCAGGTGCTATGGGCCCTTTCACATGACCAGACCTGGTCTCAGCTTTCTTGTTCTTCTCTCTTGGGCTCATCAAGGGGCCATATCCGTTTTTCAGATTATTCCTAGGCCCCAGCTTCTCCATCTTATTCAAGGCGGGAACTTCAAATTTCCTATTATCCTAATTCTTCAGGGAGTCCTGTTAAGGGATTAAATCTAAATCGTGACCCACGATCCCGTCTGCAATCTATCCTTTCCATGTCTGCAATCTATCCTTTCCATTTGGAATGGAACCATTATTCCCTAATACTAATCTCCTTGGTTTACGTCGTTGAGCAATCATCCAAGGGCCAAACTCAGATGTGTCCGCATCCATGCAATTTTCCTGTGCACCATCACCTATCGAACCTTTCGCGATGGTTGCATTTCATTTGGTTGGCGAGAAGAGACAGGTTGCTTACGGACGCTGCGTAGCTACTTTAGATAATAATACCATTTTGGTCGATCAACCGCTACTACATTTCTATTTCTTGAACGGTCGCTGCCTACATTAACTCTTCTCCCTCTTTTCAAGAAAGTGAGTCTCAGACCTTATGTAGTTCTTCTGGGTCCACAGTTTCTGACAATCTAGGCTCAGGTTTTCGCGGTTAAGGTTGTTGTACATGATCCTCTCAGAATAGAAAGTCAATCCCATTCATTGGGATTTATTGTTCCTTCTTCGAGAGATTCTTTTACGGCCTTTTCGACGGCCCGCTTCACCTTTTCCTGAAGGGCTAAATCCCTTCCTTCGAGGCGTCCGAGGATTTGTCGGAAAACGTAAAGCTCGGACTTAAGGTCGCTTTTTGGCGACCCTCCGTACATGCCTCTAAGAGCATTTACCTGTTCCGACAAATTCTCAATGGGGAATTCGCGGGGCGGGGTCCGCCCGGTTTGTTTACAAATCTCCGCTCGGAATATTTTATCCATCCACATTCGGAGGTATTCCTTTGTTTCCGTGAGGGATTTTAGGTCCAATTCTTGGACCTTTATTTTTAGTTCTTCCGCCCTTTGTTCCTTGGAGGTCTCATTCAGGTCCGGTAGAACTGGTTCTGCCCCCGGCCCCTGAGGCAGAGTTATGTCTGTTTGCGGGCGTGACGAACTCGCACCGCTACTAACGACATCAAGGGTGTCTCCATCCATAAACCAAGATGTAATAAAGCCCAGACTTTCATCTAAAAGGAATATTAGTGGTGAAAGCTTCCAAGTAAGCTCGAAGTTCCAGAAGAAATAGGTAAGGCCGACGAAGATGAGAAATTTAAACCAACTTGAATCTGAACTGCGATTTAGACCAAGTCTTACCAAAATCGGATTTCCTTTTCGTGTCATATGCACTTATATATATTTTGACTTTTTCCCCCTTTTTTCCCGGTTAAATATTAAAAGAAATGACCCACCCTTTCTTTGAACCTTGTCAATGATCGAATTTAAAGATATGAACTGAGTGCCATTTGATGAGTAACTGAGAACAAAGTAGAGGGATATAGAAAGAATAAAGTAATGAAAGAGGAAGTCATTGCTAGTAGTAACGACTTGTTACGATCCATTGGTTTATATAGAATCCATGTCCTAGGTGTATCAAAAAACATTCTTTTCGCTAAGCGTATATAATAAAATAGAGTGAAAGGGTCCCCCCCGAAACCAAGGGGGTACTAACTAAGAGCTGAGTCCTCTCCGAACCGCAGGAGATAGTTGCCCATCATACGGCTCACCAACTTCACTTGCCTCTATGGGAGGCTCGCTCCGGGCAGGTTCGGATCACTTACAATACACAGCTCGTAGAAGGAAGAGGTTGGGTTAGTAACGTTTTCAATATGATTCCTTTTTCATATTTGTTTGATCTCTTCCCCCCTGAAAAAGTAAGGCCCCGTTAGCCTGGGCGAAAATGGGGATAAGAAATAAGGCTCGTTGAGACCTTAGCTCTGCCAGGCACTGGGCAGGGGTTAGCTCGGTAAATGTGTAGAGCCAAGTGTAGTGTGGTCTAGTAGTAGGCACTTCTAGGCCCCTTCCCGGCTACTGGATCACTCCAGCGCTTTGGGTACTACGGACCCTCTGCCATCCATTGCAGCGGAGTCGTTTCATGAGCGGGGGGGCTAAGCGCAGTTCTTTGAATCAAACGTTGAATGAAATCGATTCTTTTTTAGATATCAAAATCGAAATCGGATAGATGTATGGATCTATCTTTCTATTTATATAGTTAAGTAGGGTAGCAAAAAGCCCCAAATCCTTGATTTGGCCAGGAAAGACTGCACTGCTTTGGGCCCAGGAAGCGAAGGGAATGAGTTCGGCTGCTTCTCCTCCACACTTATTTTTCTCCGTGCCCGCTCCGCATGCGCTTCGCGCGCCATTGGTCTTGCAGAGCCTCTTATTCTTCATTGTACGATTCGGATGGACTTCGCCGTTCTTTCCCAACTAAAATAGAAAAGGTTTTGCAAAACGAGATGTCGATTCGTTTTCCGCCCCCAATGAGATGGGGAATTTTTAACCCCCTATTTAGACTTTGGGGCCCTTCATCTTTATGAATCGAGGCCAGTCCCGGCTCACGTCGTTCCAACAACCGGCGGGGAGCACCTCAGTATACGATCGCGCGCAGTAACTGGGAGTTCTATTACACCTAAGGCCAACTTCAATTCACCAAACCAAGGTTCATCTCGTGTAGTGATTTTGGACTTATACAAGGATATTGAGTAGACGGTTGATGTATCAGACTCGACCCTATCTTTCGTAGCATGCATTCCCATCTGTGTCGCAACTGATTCGGTAAGCTACGTGTCCGGTGCACGGAGAACGGCCTTCGGCCCCCCAAACTGACTTACTCGTGGAAACCTTCCGGCCGCCCAACAACCTATAACGCTAGTCACTACTCCCACTGGGGCTAGGAAGTAAGCCCCACAACCCAAAGCGGCGAAAAACAAATAGAATTTGCTACAAAAGCCGGCTAACGGGGGTATTCCTGCGTATGAGAACATAGTAATGGAGAAGGTAATAGCCGAAATAGGATTCGTTTTGGCTAGAGCGCCCAAATCCGCTATATATTTGACACGGGTTTGCCGTAATGCTGAAACTATGGCGAATGCATTTATCGTCATTAATGCATAAATAAAGATACCAATTAGTAGTGATTGAATTCCTTCTATGGTTCCACATGATAAACCAGTACGAATATAACCTACATGTCCAATTGAACTATGAGCTAGAGGTCTTTTTACTTTCGTTTGGGCCATGGCGGCCAGTGCTCCTAAGATCATAGAAGAAATGCTGCAAAAAAAGAAGATTTGTTGCAATGTAGCTCCATAGGAACCATAAATAGAAAGACGTGAAATATTAGCAGAAATAGAAATCTTAGGCGCAATAGAAAGGAATGCTGTAACCGGGGTGGGTGAACCTTCATAGATATCAGGTGCCCACATATATAGAGTCAAAAGAGATATGGAGTCCTAAGGGGTGGGAGCTTTCTTCGGGGCTCGAGAGATGGAATAGATAGGGCCCCACAAGTTTTTAATTCAATGTTGGGGAATTCACACGAAAGGGAGGAATTAGAAACGAAAAAAGTGCTCTCTGAACCGAACGTGAAAGTAGTTTTCCATCAGACGGCTGTTCCCTACACTCCACTCTCGACTTGGATTATATATCCAAAAAGGTCCGTTCTTGGACATTCCACACGCTGCCTAGCAGAGGCATGGTTATCTGAGGTGGATTCCCCCTTTTATAGTAGATGCCGAACCTGCTGCCCCATTGATTAAGAAGAGGGGCGGACGCAGCAGTTACATGGACCCCTTCCTTTCTGTTGTTGCCAGCGCTTTCCCGGGCCGAGCCGGAATTTCTTATTAAAAAGGGCAGGCAAAGCCCGAAGGCTGCTATCCAAATAGGCCAGCGGGCGGAACGAGGTCTCAACGAGCCTTTGGAAGCGTTCACCGATAACCAAAGCGTCACGACATAATCAAAAGGAGGGAGTGACGCTGACTGAATCCAATCCATAACCCCGGAAACGAAAGAGAGTTCGTTCCCTTTCGTCAAGTAGGCATACGAACCGCTTACTTTTGCTTTGCCTTAGACTCTATTAGAAAGAATAAAGCAAAGAAAGAGGCGTAATGGAGAAAGGAAAGGGACAAGGGCGGTCTTGCTTGGCGCGAAGGCTGCTGGTTCTGGGGTAGGGTACGGTACTAAAGGTCCTCGGACTTCCAGGCGGTTTTTCTTTTGGGCAGCTGTTCACCGTTGGATCTCGCCAATACAGCCCCCTATAGTTTTCGTTACCGAGATATCTTTTTTTTCATTGTTCCCAGGGATTTTTTGGGTAATCTGCTCCTATGCTGCAAACAGTCAAATCTGAACTAAACCTTGTCGCTCTTCTTTCTTTCCTCGCGGGCAGGAAGCACACCAGCAGCGTGCGCTGCGTGATTCTACTGTGTTTTTTGCACTTGACTGGGTGGACAGTTGACCGGAAGATAACTTCGATTCGCCCGGCCAGCAGGCGGGCGGCGTGCTTATCTTGTGTGACAACACTACAGAGCGAGTGGCTCTTCTAGGCGGGCAGCTGTGTGACAACACTACAGAGAAAGCGGCGCTTTCGTTTAACATGCTATGGTCTCAATGCCCTTACGAGGTAGTGATGAGTTTCACGCGCTCTAAGCCCGGCCCGCGCGCGGTTAGGAAGATTGGCCGAAATCTGATCGGTACCACCCACCCTACCCTAACACTTATAGGCGGCCGTCCGTCCTACAGCCGCCCGAAAAGGAACTGCAGTGATCTTGAATAGGAATCCTACAGCGATAAATAGAATCCCCATAAAAATACCACTAGATTGAAAATGCACCAGTGATTTCGTATCCGGTCAAAATCTTGGCTAATTGATCGAAGTGGGTAGCTCCAGTAGACCCATAGATCATGGAACAAATAGGGTGGGTAGGCCCAACCACCACACTAGACGTATAGACGCGAACCCCCCTCGTTACCGTACGTGCGACTCTCACCGCATACGGCTCGCACAAAGACTCCTAAATCCATCCCGAGCCTTTTCTTCCGCCTCTCCTCTACAATCCTCGATCAAACTTGCGTTCCCCAGGCGCTATTAAACGGGGGTCTTTCCTTCGCCTCAAGTATGTATCGGCTTTTCTTCGTCCAGAACCAAGGAGGCATTCTGGCGGGCGCGTGCGTGTAGGAAGCACGACCACTACATAAGCTAAAAGACTACGACTACAAGCCAAGCCGGAAGCGAATCGCTTCTATTCTCGTTGGGATTGGATATAGATGGGAAATCCATAGATCGTAGTAGTTCGCCAACCTCTCCTTCTAACATACGATAGAATTTCACTTCACGGAACACCCAAAAAAAGAAAGAGCTTCGATCGGTGGGCCTTCCTACGCTGACGAATGCCTCCTTTCTCTTCTCTGAAGTCTACAACAAAAAAAAGTGGGAGAGGCAGGATTCGAACCTACGTAGAAAAACTTCAACAGATTTACAGTCTGTCGCTTTTGACCACTCAGCCACTCTCCCCTTACCGGGCCGAGGCCCCCCTTCGTCGCTTCTGGCGAAGCTGCGAGCCTACCCTTCTCGAGCCTACTTAAATAGCTTACGCTTACCAAGCCTAGTCTACTAAAATAGGGCTACAGCAAGCAAGCTTTCCACCTTTGTTGTGGGCCGCGCCTTGCCGCAGGCACTGAATGAATGAAATGAGTGGAGATCCTACTTCCCCCTTGTTAATTACCAAGAACTTCGTTGGCGCTAGTGGAGACAAATTCCTTACGGCTAATGAAGAGATACTATTCCAGTCTTCCCAGTGGATCTTTCTTCTTCCTAAGAATTAAACGAACCAAGTTCACCTATACGAGAGTGAGTAATAAAAACCAACAATCAACTTCCCTCCCACGATTACGCTAGTTTAGAAACAAAGGAGAAGGGCAGGGGTCGCTAGGTCAGAAAAGCGATAACTAGAAATTCTCCCCAAGTAGGATTTGAACCTACGACCAATCAGTTAACAGCCGACCGCTCTACCACTGAGCTATTGAGGAAGAACAACGGACTTAAGGAAGCCGACTCTTATTCTTTGGACCAACCTATGAGCGAAAAAAGATGGGTTCGTCACTCTTTATTCACATACACCGGGAGAAAAGATTACGATAGCAAGCCCCTACCCGGTCGGGGAGCCTCCAGGGAAAGGGGGCGGCGGTCAACCATCCACTCTCGAGATGAATATTGATCAATTGATCTCCGCGTCCTGCCAGTTCGCTAAGTAGACTCACTCTACCGAGGGGCAACAAAGGCTGGAACTATTCCTGCCAAAAACAAGAGGCCTACTTCTCATCCTAGGAATTAGCGGGTATGATAGAGTCCCCTCTCTGTCTGTCTCTCCGAGTTTCTACTACTAAGTAGCACTTCTGATATTCAATTATGGAATCGATTCCGATCAAGCTGAAAAAAAAAGCCCTATCTTATTAGTAAGCTAGCGCCTCAAACTAAAGCGATAACGAGCAAGAAAAAGGGCTCTTACTATAGGTTAACTATAGGTTAAGCCGGTCTCGTCATTCATGCAATTCCACCGTCCATTGATCGATCACGCGAGTACGCATCCAGTCAGCACATAGCGAACGAAAAAAGCGTTCATCCCGGATTCTCTTCCTCAATCAAAATGTCTATCAATTGATCCCTATTCATTCGGTCAAAGTCTCCACGGCCTTTGAAGGCCCCTCTACTTAGGGGTGCACCATGTTGATAGGAATCGGCAAAGACCTTCTTGTACAACACGTCCTCGAAGGCAGCATTCATGGCAATCATCACGTCTTTCTCCCGAGGGCATGGTATGGCTTTGTTCTTGGTGTTCTTTAATAGATGTCGAGTTCCGCTTTTCCCCGTCCGAGACTCCCCATCTGCTCTAAGTGGGCGAGCTAGAATCCTTATGTCAGGTTGGTTGTTCAAAAGACTTTCTCTTTACCCTTTGTATTTTCATCTTTTTGAAAGCTCAGACCCATTCTTATGGATTTTCATTAGTCCTATTTCAGGTGCAAAGCCTCTTCAATAAAGACCTCTTTCTTTTTTTCTTATTTCTCATTTTGTTTGTTGATTGAAAGAGGATAAGCGCTATCCATTGAGTAAAGGGAGGGTTTGCTACAGTGATTCGGGCGGTTCCCGTTCGCCTGCCCCCCTCATAGTCCATTAGTGGGTAGGGTGGTCAATTTAGAGGGCGCCTGCCTCTTCTTTAGACGTGTCCTCGACAACCTGTCGGTGTTCGGTCTCCACTTTTTGGGGTGTGAGTGCTTGGTCGCTGGGGTTTCCTTTTCTCTTCAACCAATTTGGTTGTGTCAGCCCGGTCTAACATTTTGTTATAAGCTTTCTGAACAAAGATGGATTGAAGGTAAGATAGATTTGAGTTTAAGTGGCATAGGACCTTCGATCAACCATGGAGCGTATTCTACCCTTACTGAATTCATTCTATTGAAGCGTAACGTAAAAAGCTCCTTCTCATGTTGCATTTCTTTGGTTTTGAAGTTCCAGTATGTTGTCTGTGGATTTATAACAAAGGAAAGCCCCCTTATGCCATTTAGAAAATCAGAATTCCGTGCTGCTCGCCACTCCCCGAGGCCAAGGACGGGATCGAACCGTCATTCCAGGATTTGCAGTCCAATACATTTCCATTATGTTACCTAGCCCGCCACCTCATCAAAGTCAAAGGGTTGTTCTTCCTTCCCCGCTCCCTCTTTTTCTACATATGCGGTGTCGGGTTACCAGAGAGTAGGGGACAACTTCTTTCTCCCTTGCCTTGCTCAATTTGACTTTTATGATTGAAAGTAGCAAGCCACTCCACTACTAGTACAGAGGCCAGATAGAAGGTTGTTTCCTCTATATGTTCAGGCAAAGAACATCTAGAAGCTGGCTTTTGTCTTGTCTTGTAAGCAAGCATGCCTATCTAATCGAATTTTGCTTACCAAAGTGGTCTTACTAAAAGTAAGTAAGGAACCAGTTCCGAAAAAAGCTTACCTTATATTAAATATTAAATATAAGTTTTAGAAAGGGGCACCCCTACTATATCCCTAAACTATAAGCTAGCGCGAAACGGCTGAAAAGTCGTTGTTGCTTGCTGCTTGCAGGCTCGACAATCTTTCTTTCGCCTCTCCTCCCTGTCTCTATTCTGATTGATTCGCTTCTTCTCGTTCTCGAAAATTGTTGATGAGCTCTCATTTATTTATTTTCGCTTTTTGTCTTTGCTTTGCGGTATATTCTTCAGCTTATCTTATCTGCGAAGACGAATCAGAGAGAATTCCTTCTACTTTATGATAAAAATGAGAAAAAGGGAATTGCTGTAGCGCAGCTACCGTTCGCGTCAGGGAGTTGAAAGGCTTAGCAGCAGCCATTAGACATTCGACTTCCTAAAGCATCACTTCAGCGGGAATTTTCCCCGACCTTATACTCCGTACTATGAGATAGAGGAAGGAAAAGTTAGAAATGCAATGCACTATCCGAAATCCGATCTATCCCCAATCCCCTTTCCCAACTGCTATTCGAATCTCGATGTCTAGAATCGAAACCAAGACCAACGAGCCCTCGGAAAAGCGAAAGACTTACGACTTAGAATTGAGGATCGCTAGAATCCGAAGCTCTTTCAAGTCCTATGGGCACAAAGGAACTAAACACTACACTATTCTTTCTATCTCTTTAGTTCGAATGCTTTGATGCTCTTCTTAATAGAGAGCGCAATTACAGCAGAATCCTAATCAGACTATTGCTCGTACCTAATCACTGCTTAAATTAAACCCTCGGTGAAAAAAGGGCAGAATTAAAAGAGAGACCGATCGAATTTAGGATATTAAGCATAACAAAATTTTGTTCTTTGAGATAATTTTGATTGAGTTATTAATATGTTTTGATATAAGGAAAAAAATGAAGAAAGGAAAATAAGGCAGACTAAACAATACTTCTTTACTAAACAATACTTCTTTAAACTCACCCAATCAAAAAAAGGCTTCAATTCTTACAAGAGATATAGAAGAAATCATACTTTTATACAATATCTTAATTGAATTATATGTAATGATCAATAAAATCGGTTTAATTCTATATCCAGATGTGCCAAAATACTAGCAAGAATCTAATCTATTCCATAGCTATTTGGAACTGGAATTAACCAACAAGGAATACCCATATTAGTGTTTAGTAGTGTCAAATAGAAATCTAAATGGGGCGTGGCCAAGTGGTAAGGCAACGGGTTTTGGTCCCGCTATTCGGAGGTTCGGATCCTTCCGTCCCAGAACATACTCTTTTTTTATATATCAGAATACCGATATCAAAATAGAAATTGCTCTTTTTTTTTAACAACCTTCTCTTCTTTCTAAGAGTCAAGTATTGTAGAAAATGTGATTCTTGCCTTTGATTTTTAATGATTTCTTAGGATTGGTACTCGAAGAGAAACATCCATTTTTCAGGGGCAAGTATCTAGGGTTAGTTAAAGGAAATCAATAAGTTGGAACAACTTCGTAAGTATATTTTTGATATAGAAATCGAAAGCCTCCGATTCAAACAATTTTATTTTTATATATGATGGATAAAAACAATAAAATTATAGATAAAGAAGAAGTGAACTAGGAAAAGCTACTTCCATGACATCCGCTGTAAGTAGAGGAGAAAGTCCTTGAGGCAGAGCATCGAAGATGTGCAATCCCAGGTTCAAGTTGTGGAAATTACTAGCCATCCAGTCTGCACACATCTTTGCTTCACGATAAATATGATGAATAGAGCATCGCCAAGGCCTTCCGAGCAGTTCCTTGATTTCAGCAAGTAGATTATTGTGAGGACTAGTTGCTTCAAAATTATTGATCGTTTGAATAGCAGAAAGAGAATGAATAGCAGAAAGAGAATCTGTCTCCAATATCACATCCTTAAAACCCCTGTTCCAGCAAAGAAGGAAGCCATGATATATTCCCCACAATTCTGCTATCAAAACTGAAGAGTAACCAACCCGATAGGCAAAACCAACTAACCAGCATCCATTGTCATTTCGAATCACACCCCCTGCCTGCTGTTGACTCTCCAGGATTTCCATGCGCACTACCATCCACATTAACCTTCACAAAGGTAGCTTTCGGTGAATTCCAACCAACCAAGACTTGGTCTTTCATACGGCAATTGGAGATGGAGATGACATCTAAAGCTTCCTTTGCACGAGTGAGAATTAATTGACTGCTATTAGAAGGCCAAACAAAGTTATAATCAAATAATAAAGAGTTTCGCCAGTACCATATGAACCATAAAGCAAACATGAAGATAAAACTCCATGGTATCCCTACCCTAAGATAGACTCCTTGCAGCAACTGTTTTGTAGTATCCAAGAGTGCAAATCAAAAGTGAAGAAATCGCCCTGGAGTAGATTCGGTTTCAACAATAGCCAAATTGAACGAGCTCGAGAGAAATCTCTGAGTGCATGAAGAGTAGTTTCCAAAGCAGCAGAACAAATAAAACAACCAGAGTGTTGAGCAATATGCCGATAGTGGCAAAAAGAAGCTGTAGGTATAGAGTCATGAAGAATGCGCCAAAGGAAAACCTTAATTTTATTTGGTCCAGGAAGTGACCACATCTTGTTCCAGGGAATTCCTGCAGTAGATGAACCAAGAATCTGAATATTATAAGCAGATTTGGTTGTAAAGACACCATCACCTTCCAATTTCCATAGCCAGGAATCCTCTTCTTGATCCTCTGTGTTAATCCAGGTGTAAGAAATTTTAGAAAGAATCTGTATTGGAAGAATGTCTTGAAGATCCATATAATTACAAGAACCATATTCATCACAATAGTCTGCCACACTCAATTCGGCTTCAAATGAATAAATAGGTCGAAAAGCATGATTAAGAAGAGGACTATCAGGCATCCAATCATCCACCCAAAAGCGAGTTGATTTGCCATTGCTAATTTTGACACCCAAACCCATACACAAAACCTCTCTTTCTTGTAGAATACTACGCCATGTATAAGAGGCAGTAGGCTTGCTTGGAACCGATAGAAAATCATAGAGTCATTACCCCAAAGAAACTGTCTCATTAATTTTTCAAGGTTGTTGACAACATGAGTAGGCAGATAAGTTCTTTGCATGAGATATGAAGGTAAAGCACTAAGAACAGATTGTATAAGAATCACCCTACCAGCCATAGATAGATGTTGATTCCCCCAAGAGAGTAAACGTGCTTGAGCCTTGCTAATAATGTCACTATAAGTCCGTTGAGTAACTCTGCCATGAATCATTGTAGCCCCAAGATACTTGCCAAAATCATCTGTTAGAGTAATGCCACAATGATGACTTAAAGCTTGAGCAGCAAGACAATCAACGTTAGAAGAGACTAACATTTTTGACTTGGCCAGACTTATCTTTTCACTCGAAGCTGTACAAAAAGTGTTAAGAACACCCATGATAACGTCAAGTTGAGCAATGGAGGCTTCACCGAATAAAATAAGATCATCTGCAAAACAAAGATGAGAAATAGCAGGACAATTTTGTGTTATACATAATGGTTTCCACCGATGTTGTCGAACCTCCTCATCAATCATATGCCCCAATTTCTCTAAGCACAAAATAAAAAGGTACGGGGAAAGAGGATCTACTTGACGAATGCCTCTTGATGGAGAAAAGAAAGGTAAATGCTCGCCATTTCATATTAATGAGAAAGTATTTGTGGTAACAATATTCATGATAAGATTGATCCACGATAGAGGCTCTGACAAGACCTCCAATACATGCTGCAAGAACTTCCAATTGATCCGGTCATATGCTTTCTCTAGATCTACCTTGATAGCAAGCGTGTCCTTCTTCCTCTTCATGGTACGCATGGTATACAAGGCTTCTTGAACAAGAATGATGTTGTCCGTTGTGTGACGACCAGGAAGAAAGCTGGACTGTGTTTTATTCACCAATTTTGGCAGGAAAGGTCGGAGTCTATCAACAAGCAGCTTAGTGATGATCTTCAAGGGAACTGAACATAAGCTAATGGGTCTGAATTGAGAGATTTTCTCCGGGCCTTGAATTTTGGGAATTTAAACAACAAGTGTACGGTTGAGAATAGGATCAACCATGCCGTCTTGGAGAGCAGAACTAACCAGATGGAGAAGATGATGACCAACTATGTTCCAAGCTTTCTGAAAAAAGGCTACTGGAAAGCCATCAATACCTGGACTTTTATTGGGATTCATGTCAAACACAACAGCCCGAACCTCATCAAAGGTAATTGGGAGGGAGAGAGTTTCCTGATCAGATTGTGAAAGTTTTCATGAAGCGCAAATATGTGGTAGAAAGGCTGCAGCATTCGGATTAGTCTCCAAATATAAGTTGTAATAATAATCAAAAACCAATTCTTTCAACTTCGTTTGGTCATAGCACCATGAATCGTCCTACTCCTTCAAAGCAGTAATATGTTTTCTGGTTGATCTTTTCTTAATAGCAGCATGATAGAATTTTGAATTGCAATCTCCATGTCTAAGCCAATCAATTCGACTCTTTTGTTGCAATAAAGTTTCTTACTGAAAGCTGATCAAATTATATTCCTCAATGAGTATCACCTACAAATTAAGGAGGTAATCATTCGGTCCCTTATCAAGAGCTTTTTGTATCCCATTTAAATTAGCTAAGACTCGTCGTTTTCTTTTGTATATATCACCGAAAACTGATTTGCTCCAAGAGGACAAGTCAGACGAGAGTTTATCCAACTTACCAGGGAGAGAAATCAGAGAATGATCTCAACTATTCTTCACACAATCTATAAAATTCTCATGGGTGAAACAAACATTTTCAAATCGGAATGGTCGAGCATGAGTAGCTGGGGGAGTAGTAGCAAAACTAACACACACAGGGTGATGATCCGAGCTTGTTCTTGGAAGAGTAACTGCCCGTATGTGTTGAAAGACATCAATAAAAAGATCATTCGCAAGAGCACGATCCAGCTTAATACGGGTGTAGTTTCGAACATCCCTCTTGTTTTCCAAGGTAAATTATGGAAATTGCTTGCTGTAGAAAGTGAATTCCATAGGCCTTTCCTGTCATGAGCTTCCGGGCTACCATAGACTGCGGTTAGGAGCCAATCAGGTTCAAGAACAATCAATATTTTGTAGCCGAGAAATCTTCTTCATGAGGAGTAGGTTGAGATGTGGTCTTAGGAGAATCCGGCACAAACTACACATGATCAGCGGAGGAAGCAAGGGAATTATGGGTGGATAGTGGCTGGTTTTGAGGCAAACAAAAGAGTAGTGGCTTTCGTACCAGCCATGTTGGAGGTTTCATTGGTGGCTATTTGTGGTTCATAAATGGCAAGGGGAGAGGCAGGCGACTGAGATACATTTATGGGAGTTTTCTTTGAAGTGGATTTAGTCTTAGGGTTGGATTTATTGGCCAAAGCCGCAGCAGCTTGAAGACTTGTTTTAAGAATGGTACGGTCAGCAGCACTCGAAGAACCCGATTTTGGAACAATATTAGCTGTGGGCATTGAATCCTGTGGAGGATGAATCTCATCTGAATCAATGGCAAGCTCACCATCCTCAAGCACAGCAAAACGAGACCCCGTCTTTGTACCATTGAGCAAATTATCAACAGATGCCGGTGGAACATTAGTTTTCTCTGTAATGGGATTTTTCAAAGAATTACATGGGTAACAAAGGCAAACGGATCCAAGCTTCTACTCGATCAATGCTTGCCTCATCTGATCTAAAATAAGGTGTCCATCGGCGTATAGTTAGGTAGTGATCGGCTATCAGCCAAGGTCCACCAGTAAGCACCGAATCATACTCTTTGCGAGAGCACCAAGAGACCAAATTGGGACCGAAAAAAGTACATCCACCCGTTGTTGAGCGTCTATCATCTGGACATCCAGCCCAATCAGCATCTGAATAAGTTCGAATGGATAAATCAGAGCTTGCCTGGAATTGAAGACCATGTCCCAAAGTTCCTTTGATATATCGTAATATCCTTTTAACAGCATTGAAGTAGGTATCTGTTGGTTTGCTCATGAATTGGCAGACTTGATTAACTGCATAGGCAATATCCGGTCTTGTCATGGTGAGATACTGGAGTGCTCCTACAACACTACGATAAGAACTTGGATCTTTCAATGGTGTGCCCTCGTGAGCTGAGAGTTTTGAGCCAGAGATAGCAGGTGTAGAGATTGGCTTGGCACCTGTCATAGATGTTTTCTCAAGTAGATCTACAGCATATTTAGTTTGCGAGAGATGCAAACAATTTCCAGCTCGAGTAACTTACATCCCTAAGAAGTAGTGCAAAGGACCAAGATCTTTCATATCAAAGTGAGTATGAAGATAGCGAATAAGGGACTGGATTTCAATCTTCTCAATACCTGTAATCACAATGTCATCAACATAGAGGAGAAGGTAAATACAACCTCTAGCAGTACGTTGAATGAAGAGAGATGAGTCGGCTTGACTCATTTGAAAACCATGTTCAAAGAGAACAGAACTAAAGCGTTTGAACCATGCCCTTGGGGCTTGCTTAAGTCCATATATTGCTTTTTGTAGTCGACAAAGATGGCCTGGTCTTGTTGGATCAACAAATCCTGTAGGTTGTTGCATGTAAACATCTTCATTAAGATTTCCATAAAAAAAGGCATTCTTAACATCAAGTTGTTGAAGATCCCAATTGTAGGAGCAAGCAAGCGATAAAACAAGGCGAATGGTTGGTGCCTTAACAACTGGACTGAAAGTTTCATCATAGTCCAATCCTAGTTGTTTGTTGGTGAAAGCCTTTAGCAACAAGGCGAGCTTTATACCGTTCAATAGAGACATCAGACTTGTATTTGACACGATACACCCATTTTCAACCAACGATGTTTTGTGTAGTTGATGGAGGAACTAAAACCCATGTGTTGTTGCGCAGTAGAGCATTGAATTTATCTTGCATGGCTTGTCGCCACCGAGGATCTTTAGATGCTTGTGAAAAGCATGTTGGTTCAGAGGATGAATGCTCAAGTGTGGAAGAGTAGCAAGCTGGAAGAGGGTGTTTTTAAAGCCTTTGGTTTGCGGATCCCTGTCTTAAGTCGAGTCACCATTGGATGTAAAGATGTAGATGGAGGTGGATTGGAGTCTGGTGGGGTGGAACTAGGTGCCATGTAAGTGTTCTGCTCAACAACTTGCTCATTTAATGGCAATTCAGCTGAAAAAGTTGGATCAGAATGTTGTGACTCTTGAATAGCAGTAGACTCAAGGGCATCGCTTGATGGCTCAATAAGTGGAGTAGAAAGCGCTTGTGTTGAAGAAGATGAAGTTTCATCTGGAAATAACCATGGAAGAAGGGTAGGTGTATGTGTAGTTGTCACAGAAGCTTCTTTTAGGCCTGCAAACGGAAACAAGGTTTCATCAAATGCAACATTTCTGGAAATGTAAATACGTACAGATTGGGGATCTAGACATTTCTATCCTTTGTGTTGAAGACCATATCCCAAAAATACACATTGTCGAGTCTTGAATTCAAGCTTTGTCTTGTTGTAAGGAACAAGATGAGGATAGCATGCACATCCAAATGTGCGAAGATGATCATACACTGGTGGTTTTCCAAACAAAACTTCAAAAGAATAAATATTGTTTAAAACTGAACTAGGAACTCTATTGATTAGATACACAGCATGCAAGACACAATCACCCCAAAATTTTATTGGTAAATTAGCTTGGAACCTGAGAGCACATGCAACAGTGAGTATGTGTTGGTGTTTCCTCTCAACTATACTGTTCTGTTGAGGTGTTTGAACACAGGACACCTGATGAATGATTCCTTTTGACTCAAATAAAGAAAGTATGGATCATTAAATTCCTGGCCATTATCTGTGCGTATGCATTTAACTGTGGCACCAAATTGAGTAAAAGCAAAAGCAAGAAAGTTTTGCATAATGCTGCGAGCTTCAGACTTAGCTTTCATTAGAAAAATCCAAGTAAACCTACTATGATCATCTACAATGGTTAAAAAGTAAACTTGACCTTTCTTTATAGGTTGGAGTATAATTTCCTACCCATATGTCAATATGCAAAAGATCAAATACAGAAGAAGAAAGAGAAGAATCTTTAACAACATGAGATTCGATAAAAGAATGCATGTTACAGGCAATATGATCAGTGGCGCCAGTGTCAATTACCCATTCATGTGATTTATTATATGAATTATTAAAAACATTCAAAGAGATATGAGGATCAAGTAAGAGAATGTTACCAGAAAGACCAAAAGCAGGGCCAGATTGAGTTTGAACAGCATTAACATGATGCTGTTGTGAAGCCAATCCTTGAATCATGCTGAGCAAATTATCATACTGATCCTTTGTAAACCGAAAAGTGTCATTTGATCCAGAATCCACAGATTGACGATTGGATTGAGGATTGGAAAGAGAAGCCTCAACATTCAAACTTTCTACACAGTGAGCAGAAGACTTCTTGGAATTATTCTTTGCACCAGTTTGATAACCATGCTTTCTATAGCATTTATGCACAGTGTGCCCTTCTTTTCCACAAAAGGTACATAAGGGCCTTTTGGAATTGTTTGTAAATTTCTTAACAAACCCTTGAGATTTAACAGCCATAGCAGCAGTTTATGAAGCAGGAACAATGGGCATAATCTTCTTCTCTTGTTGTATCACCAAAGAAAAGACCTTATTCATAGAGGTAAGAGGATCCATCATAAGAACTTGAGACTTCACAGTATCAAAACTATCATTGAGGCCTTTGTAAGAAGACAAGAACGTGATCATTATCATAGTAATCCCTGAATTTCTTGAAAGGGTTACAAGAACAGGGATTTGAACAAGAACAAAGAGGAAGAGGTCTCAAGATTAATAGCTCATCCCACAAAATCTTCATTTTAGTGAAATATTCTTGAACTGACATTGTTCCCAGTTGAAGATTGAACAATTCAAGTTGCAAATCGCAAACCCTAAAATAATTGTTCTGGGCAAATCTAGAACGCAAATCACCTCAGATCTCAAAAGCAGTCCGAAGAGCTGAATCCTTAATTCCATTCCCTCTGTATTGACTCAAGGCTAAGACAGAATCTCATAATCTGCATTTCATGCCCTTACCGGTTGAGCCACAAGAATTCCTAATTTCGTATAAGGAAAAGGAAAAAGCTAACTAGAGACAGGTTCAAACCTCAATCGGAGTTAGTTGGTATTCTTCTTAATTTATTACCAGCCTTTCTTACCAGAGGGAATATTTAGATTGTTTATCTAAGGGGCGCAGAGCTGATTCGAAAGGAAGAGGAAAGTGAGAAGCAACCTCGGCTACGCTTGGCGTAAGGAGTGAGTTAGTCTCAGGGTCGTACAGCGAAAGACAGAGTCGATGATTCAGATTCGTCGTTATCGCTTTCATAAGGTTCGGCTTTTTCTTAACGAACAAGAGAAGCTTCTCTTGATCCCGTAGATTAAGACCTTGAACCACCGGGCTTAGCCATTTAAATAGTTGATCATGCATCCTAGTTTTTGCTATTGTTAAAAACCATTTATCCCATACCTATGGAACGGAGGTCTAAACGAGCCTAGAAAACTTGAGTGGCTGCTTAAACTCTGTCATCCACGGAGCTTCATAGTAAGGCTCAGATTCGGTAAAATCATCTCCCGACATATCGGAAAATCCTCTCTCTAAACAGAAGAAAGAAGTGGGGAAAAATGGAAAGACAAGGCATGATCCGCAGTATCAAGTGTCATTGAGCAGGCAGGCGAATGGGCTTCTCGTGCAGCTAGCAAATGAGATTCCTATTCACAATTCATTCGAGATACTTATAATATATACAAGACCCCTTTTAAAGTATGAGTCGGCTCACTCCTTTCTTTTCGATGAAGTATTGATGTATCTTTGCTTACTTAATGCAATTCGAATTCCCAATCCCGGACCTGTCAATCATGCTCTATCTTCGGACCCCGTTAGTGTATCGGTTTCTGACGTGGTGGGAGTTATTCATTCTCTTTAATACTATCCTAACCCCTCAGATCAATCTAGGGGAGAGAGTGAGTCATAGGTATGGCTCACGAACGGATAACTAAAGCTATGCCCCAAAGAAAGCCTTACTAAAGGGCTACAGGTTCTTATGCTCCTGTTGCTTAAAGTAAAGTAATCTATGCTTCAACGAGGGCTCTAACTCTAGCTCAATCAGTTTAGCCGTCTAGTATCGGGTCCAGATGATAATAGCTTAGAAGAAAGAGGACTGAGTTGCGATCCTACGAAGTATGCTTGTAGGGGCACCACAGAATCGCTTGTGCTAGAATTAATGGCATCGACAGCAAGCATTGTTCATGGCTAATTAGACCCGTCCATTTTTCATGTACGACGTTCAACATCCAATAGGCCTATCTTCGGACTGACTTCCCATCTTCGACTGCTTAAGAGTTCTTTCCCTGTGAATGAGGATAGTATAAAATTGGGAATTCTTTCTTGTTTTCCAAATTTCCCAACAGAGGTAAGCAATGGAGGAGGAGGACTTAACCTTCTCTTCTTTTGATTTCAGCTCCCTAGAGGTCACCTTTATCCACCATTCACCAAAATAAGTAATCTCCTCTTTATTGACAGTGTACCCCAACCAGCTGGTAAACCAAACTCTATCAACCCAATCACAAAGAAGCATTGAATGCTCAGCAGTTTCTTGAGATTCAGAAGAGATATGACATTGAGGATTAGGAAGCAATTTTCTCTCTTTTCAAGATTGTGAGCCAAAGGGGGAGCACCTGAACAAAGCTTCCATAAAAAAAGCTTTAACTTTGGGGGCAGCCTTCACGCTCCAAATAGATCTCCAAAGATCAGATTTTGGGGCTCGAGAGCTTTCTGGTCTTCCAGATGAATGAGAGGTTTGATTTGCTTTGGCCACCCAATAACCAGATTTAGCAGAGAAGTCCCCTTTTTTGTCATATTTCCAGATCAATTTCTCCTTTCTTTGGGATAAACTTAATTGGATCTTCTTAATTGCATTTCCTTCTTCAGGTGAGAGAGATAACATGTTCAATTTTGTATAGCTCCCAAATTCCTAAATCATGATCAATTAGTTCAGCAACTTTCAAAGGGAGTGAATCCTCTTCACTAGGTGAGTAATTAAGTTGATGACTAGGTAAATCAGGAATCGACTTACTTCTCCAAATGTTAGTATCCTCTCTATTTTGAATGAGTGTAAGGAGTCCTTTTTTAAGAAGGTCACGCCCAGCTAGAATGCTACTCCATCCCCATGAAGGTCTTCTCCCTTTTCTGGCATTCAATAAATCTGAGTTATGGAAATAAATGCCTTTTCTAATTTTGACACGAATTCTTCAGCTTTGTTTTGCAAGGAGAGCAGGATTAAAATAATGGAGATCTATAAATCCCATACCTCAATCGCTTTTTGGAAGAGAAACCTTTTGCCAATTGATCCAATGGATTTTATTGCCGCCATCCTCGTTCTCACCCCACCAAAAATTAGAGATAGCAGCATTAATTTCATCACATAATTTGATGGGAAGAAAGAAGGAAACAACTCATAGAAAAAGTAGGAAGAGATAAAGCCACCGCCTTGATAAGGACCTCCTACCCTGCAGTATAAAGGAGAGATTCTTTACACCCTTGGATTTTCTTCAAAACTCTATCACGCACATAAGTCAAAACTTCTTTCTTTGATCTGCCCCAAATTGAGGGAAGCCAAAAATAGTTTCCAGGATTACCACCCTCTTTTGAAATGCAAAGAATATTCCCCAACTCGCTCATAACAGAATCAAGTGTATTTTTGCTAAACAGAATACATGACTTGTCAAAATTAATGCTTTGCCCCGAAGCAAGACAATAATCATCAAGGATTTCTTTGAGTTTTGGACAGTTTTGAGAGGTACCTTTTATGATAAATAGAGAATCATCGGCAAAGAACAGATGAGATATTGGAAAAGAACAGATGAGATATTGATGGGCAGTCTCGTCCCAATTTAAGCCCCGTTAGACTCCCCTGATCAACTGCTTTCAACACCATTGACGAAAGAACATCAGCACAAAAAAGGAAGAGATAAGGCTCTGCAAAACCTTGTATCAAACCTCTTTGAGGAAGGAAAGATGAAGAAGGACTTCCATTAATAAGGATGGAGAAAGAGACAGACCTCACACATTGCATGATAAGAGAAATCCATTCTTCACAGAAAGCCATCCTCCTCATACTTTATTCAAGAAAGTCCCATTCAATTCGATCATGGGCTTTGTTCATATCCAGTTTAACCCCCAATCCATAACTTTTAGATTTTCTCTTCATCTTTAAAAAATGGAAAGCCTCATGTGCGATGAAGATGTTGTCCTTCATCAGTCTATTTGGGAAAAAGGCACTTTGATTTGGAGTAATGACATCATCCAGGAAGTCTTTCATTCGATTGACAAGCACTTTTGATATGATCTTGTAGCAAAACATAAGCTGATAGGGCGAAACTGGCTAACATCCTCTGGGTTGGGGACTTTTGGGATGAGAACGATATAGGTTTTCTTGAAAGAGTTCATATGGAGCTTGCCAGCAAAGAAATCCCTCAACATCTCAACTACTTTTGCCCACACAATATGACAATACTTTTGCTAAAAAAGACCTTGAAAACCGTCTGGTCCAGGAGACTTGAGAGAGCCCATATCGAAAAAACAGCAGCTTTCACTTCTTCGTCTTTGACAGGTGCCATAAGCTTCTCATTTTTGTCCTACGAGATCACCTTATCAATGTGGTTGATAGCTGAAGACCAATCTCTTTCTACAATAGACCAATCTCTTTCTACAATAGAGGTGAACAAAGATTCAAAGTAGCTTTTGCGAGGGCATCTGGATCCTCTATCCATTGGTCGTTATCACCTTTGAGTCTGACAATCTTATTTCCTTGCCTGCCTTGAATAGTTGTGAGGTAGAAAAAGTTGGTGTTTTTATCACCATGATTAAGCCAGTCAATCCTCGATCTTTGCTTCCAATAAAGCCCTTGTCCATAAGTCCATAAATCTTCCATCTCCTACACTATGCTTTTAGAAATCTGTAAATTCTATGCTGTTTGCTTTTTATCTTCTATCTATGCAAGAGCTTGAGCGAGCTTACTTTACTCTATTATTAGGAAATGCAATTTGGCTCATCTGGTTTTGGAGGAATTATAGCCTCTTTGACCAGGAGTTTTCTTGGCCTTACCAACAGAACAGCATTCCCCAACGGAAAGCAGAGTAAGTTAATCGATTCAAAGGTTTTTACAATTTATGATCTTTCAAGTTACTTATGAATAAGGTTCCTAATCGTAGTTTCATTACAGAATTTATACCTATTTCTTCTATGAATATCGTATAGAAGTCTTTCATTCATGTTCTACGGCTGTATGGCTTGAGTTGATTGGACGCGGGTCCCTTTCGTCACTTTCGATCATAACCTTCGGAAACCTTCCACGAACGAGCTTTGGAGTTGCAGTGGATTCCGTTTTCCCTTCCTTGTTTCGGTTGAGGTTTTAATCTTTCCATGAACTTTCATAAATCATGAACTAGCTCTCGAAAACAGACAGTGAAAGCGATGAAAAGGGAATAGTGAGTTCAGAGAGGGTCTATCTCCTTGCATAACCAACTCACCTGTCTGCTGCAACAACTCTTGTTATAGCTGTTGTCGTTTAGCTTGAGGAGGACGGTATTGCAGCTACCTTAGTCTTTCATTCTCTTGTCGGGTATAACTGATAAATGACACTTTCTGGTTTAAATCATGAAAAATATTCTTCTTTGCATTACGGAAATTAGCCCCACTGTCTTTCTCTTCTCCACCGGCTACACTATCTTGCCCGATAGATAGATAGGCTTTTGGGTAGAAAGCTTGTTTTCCCGGAATTGCCAGGTTATTTTATGGTTTTTGATGATGGAAGTTCCTCATTTGATTATGAGCTAGGGCTTTACTGCTTGGCTTTGATTGTCTGCTAGCGGTGTGTCTTGCTAGCGGTATTGATTCCCTACCCGGAAGCTGAATCCGTTCATCCCCTTTCTATTCTAGCCCTTGGGCTTATATCCCTGTCTCCCTTCACTTTCGAGTTGACTTCCCTTAAGTGCTCTCTCTTTTACTCAACTGCGGTTTAGTATCTAACGTTAAAGCCTGGTTTTTTTGTTTATTGGGAAATCTTATCTCAAGTTGTTGAAACCCTCTTCTGTCTTTCAAGAGAGTGGGCCACTTAATGGCACCCGATCTATTGGTTAAAGGGAGAGACCAGACAAAGAAAAACGGATAGCATGAAATAAGAATAAAGTACTACACACCTGTTCCAGGAACTATACCAAGCATGTTGTTGAACAATCAATCCCGCCTTTAAAAGCTAGTCATCCATCATAGGGCTGAACCGAACCTCCTGGACCCACTGGACAAGCGCTGTCAGGCCCACCTTCTTCCTTAGCCCAGTCTTTTTACTTAACTGCAGAACCTATTCCTTCAGAGGGAATTAAGTAAGGCGATTACCCCCTCTATACCTTTAGCTCGAGATAAATTCCTAGCTACAGAACCGTTTACCCATAATCCGCAAAGAAATATGTAGGGATAGCGGATCAGTCAGCTCAATCGATTTAGACGAGAATCAGAAGCAAGAAAGAAAACGAGAAAAGCAAACTTTCCCACTCTAGAACTAAAGAAAGATTCTTCGATGGGTGGATACTCTTTCGCCATTAAGGAAGTTGGGAGCGAGGTAAACTAAAGCTATACGATTGCTTCTTCTTGAACTGCTGAATGATCTTGAAAGAAATGCCGATTTAGACGAGAAAGAAAGGGTCTTTGCTTCGGCTAGCGAGTTACATATTATTGAACAGGGAAATAAAGCGCCTTGCCCCAACAGATAAATCGATAGAATTGAGCAAGACTTTAAGCTTTGGATCGTCAGTCAGTTGAGAGAGCAAAAGAGAGATTCCAGTAAGGAAATTTGGCCTCTGAGTTTAGAGTTGGTATAAAGCTTTCCCTTCCTACTGATATTCTATACCCGAGAGTCAGACAACATGCGACAATTTTTCGTAGAAAAAGAACTTTAACGTAAGCTACTCAATCAAGAAAATGAAGAACGGAAGAAAGAAGAAACGAATAAGATCTTCTCTTACGATATTTCTTCTTGATAGGAATCTCAACTAAAAATGAACTACCTTCATCCCTTATTTTGTTAGAAAGTAGAGCGGCTGAGTATTCATTCCATAAGGTCAACCAAGCGATTCTAGATTCTCGGAGCATGGGTGAAGATTCTCTCCCTAAAGCGCTTAATCAGGTCAATGGTAAGTTTTTGGTATGATATGAGTTGGTCAGTCAGTCATTCTATACTATCTCTTAGCAGTTGAGAATAAGATCACGGTCTTTTCTGCTGCCTTGGCTGATTCCCTTGGGTACGAGCATTTAATGATTGAGACCTTCAGGTCAGGACTTAAGCCCGGAAGCGACTTCGATAGGCTTATTTCCCCGGTGAGGTTCAACCTATAAATTGAAGTCTGCTACGTAAGCGGAACAGTATCTAAAATAAGTTCTTTCCTACTGCGGGGACTCTTCATAGACATTGTTAGGTAGGCCTCAGTTCCACAATCAGTTCGGGATGAGACTACAGTAGTAGTCTAGTAGTTCGACGAGTCCAGTTTCTATTTCACCTTGGGAATCGATCACCTAGCCTGTGTACTTCAAGCTTTCACCGGACTCGGGGAAAGAAGGTAAACAAACAGAACCGAACTTTCCTTTTATGAATCAAATGGCATAGGCATAAGCTGTTCTTTCAGAGCGCTGAGTGTGGTTAGTTGGCGAGCTAGCTGCCGTCTTTGAAGAGGTTATGTTTGGCTTGGCTTGGAAGTCTATTATCATAAGGACTCCATGGTTTGCGAGGTACTTTGTAGGAAATATCTCTGAAATACTTCTTTCCATGCAGTAGCTCGACAATCGGGATACTCCTCTACTTGGCGGGGTTTACTACAATGCCGCCCGTTGCTGCAACAAGGGAAAGGGTAGTTGATAGGAAATGGTCACCGTCTTCGACTTTGGAAGGATTGGTGGGTTGGAGATGGACCACTGGAATCGCTTGTTACGGGGTACATTTCGGATATGGAACATTGGATGGTTGATGAAATAATTTCCCAAGACAGACAATGGGACTTATTTCGGATTCAAAATGTGCTGCCTCAGGATTGCTTGCAAAGACTCCTAGCTACCCTTTTACCGTTTGTAGAAGACATGGCTGATATTTTGAGTTGGAGTATAGAGAGCTCGGGATCTTTCTCAGCAAGATCAGCCTTTTGGATTCTCCAAGAAGAGCATATCAGGACTCTACAATTACCGGATATTCAGTGGCTTTGGCGATGCAAAGGTACGGAGCGAATGAAATCCTTTCTTTGCCTTTTTCAGCAAGAGAAATTTCATACAAATGTCAACAGAGCCCGTAGTCAGGCGGGTGTAAGTACCCTATGCCCGAACTGCCAAGCTGGTATTAAATCTTCCTTACATTTGTTTCGGGATTGTCACTTTGCTCTTGCAGGGTCCCCTAATGATTTTTATACTCTTCCTCTTCATGAATGGTTAAAAGTTAATTGCTCACAAGGGGTGAAGCCTCCTCTCCCAGCTACTTGGGCTTTGAATTTCATTGTGACCTTGTGGTGCATCTGTAAACGACGTAACTTGGCTCTTTTTCAGATGATATTTTAAGTTGCGGGTAATGTTTGGCACCGTGCTTGCAAACTATCTCGTGAGATTGAGATAGCCTATGCAAAGCATGATAGACGAATTACTAGACCTGTTCATTGGGTCACTTGGCCGAAACCCCCACCAGGGTGTGTTGTTTTGAACACGGATGGGGCAGTTAAGCATGACACGAAACAAGCTTCAGCTGGGGGGCTGTTGAGAGATTACGATGGAAATTGGATTCGAGGGTTCTATATGAAGATTGGCATAACAGACAGTCTCACTGCAGAACTTTGGGGACGAAGAAGGTGAGCCGAAAGGCGAAGGGGCATTCGTGAAGGCCTGAATATAGCCAAGTCTCTTGGTTTATCTAATGTGATTGTTCAATTGGATGCAAGTGTAGCAGTCAATTTCTTGAAGCAGGGCACTGATATTACTCACCAAAAACCCATCCTAGTCCAAGAAGTTTTGGCCTTGGCTAGGGGGATTGGATTCAGGAAATCACTCACATCTATCGTGAAGGGAACCGGTGTGCGGATTATTTGGCCAATATGGGTCAAGACGTATCGTTTGGTCGCGTGATGTTTATGGAGCCCCCTGAAGGGTTGATTCCTTTCCTAGAACATGATGCCAATGGTCTTGCTGTTCTACGAGCTTAGCTGACGTTGGTCGGCATCTTATGTACCCCCCCAAAAAAATAGCCTCTTCCGCTGAAGCGACAGAACAGAACCAACTGCATAGACTGCATAGTCAACAGAAGCAGCTGGATCATTGGCTAAGGGTGCTTGGTAGCATGGCTCAGCTTAGTCAGCAATAGGCTTGCAAAATAGGGGTCTCGAACAGTAGAAGGATGGCTTCCCAACTCGAAGGGATGCTGCGCCGCCTAGGTACGCGTCTGGATCAGCCCCGGGCTTTTTCTTTCTTTCTAATTTATCTCCTGCTCCAACTCTATCTACTTGTGATGTACCTACCTTTGCTACTTCTGTCTGCTACCGTAGCCCTTTCTACTGATGGTAATGGGTAAACCACAGGCTATGCTGCCTACGCTATTAGATCCACTGTCTATCTGTGCTTCCTTATTTGTAAATTGGATCTCGCTTAAATAGCCTAGGGCTTTCAGCGCCTATACCTATATCTTATATAAGTCATTCCATCCCCTCCCTCACAGACAGAGAGGCTATTTTGATTCCAGGCACCCATAATAAAAGAAAGACTTTTTCACCACCTTCAGAAAGATATCGTTAATAAGATTCATCAAAGTGGAGAGAGAGGGAAATAAGTAACCTTTTCTAGACAGAAATGCCTAACTCTATTCAAAGGAGAAGGATATAAGTGGAGGCTCGTAAAGACAAGAATGGTAAAAACCTTTAAACCCACTAGAAGATTAGAATGAAAAAAGATTGTTATCCATACCCCCTTAATAAGAATTTCAAAGAGTTTCTCCTGATGCTTTACTCCGCGGAAAAAGGAAAGAGGGTAAGGGTAAAAAAATTCAAGAATATCGGAAACTTAACAACCAAAACCGGTGTGTCTTCCCTTAGCCAATCAATCGAAAGGAAGGCTAGAAGAATCACTATTGGAATCGGAACCTGCGAGCGTAAAGAGCGAGCCACCCCTTTGTTTCCAAGCAGAGGCGCATTGGCACTGGCAACCTCGACCACAGTAACAGGTCTTTTTGAACTGACACAGCTCTACTTTTAGGTATTATGTTAGGACTACCTTAGTGCTCCGTATCATATTCTAAATCGCCACCGTAAGCTCGCACACAAGCCTTGCTCGAACGAATCAAAGAATTTCTCAGGAAGCAGAATGCTCTGTAATTGAAGCTGAAGATAAAGAGTCAGCAAGGGTAGAAAGATTTGAAACCTACCATTTGGACTTAGTTACCGAGTCTAGTTCCCAAGGAGAAAAGAGAGGCAATGATAATTGTTTTAGGACCACATACCTTACTTGATTGAGACCCCGAGGGAAGTAAGGAAGCGAAAGCTGGATCATCTGTAGTTAGATCAGCTGGAGTAGCTACTTACCTTACTGGTGTCCGAAGAAGTCTGTTGGTACAGATGTCATATGAGATGTGAAATTCATTCACAAATCTTGTGTTCTTCTGTGTAGCGTACGGTGTCTCGTACCAAGTGAAAGGAAAACTCCGCTTGCTCCAAACCATGAGATCCAAGAGAGTGCCCGGTCATCATCATTCCACTCCCTTCTTGGTTTACTTCGGTTACAATTTTATCTACGGTGCGATCAGACCAAGTGCGAGATTGGATCGAGGAATTGCGTAATTGAATTTCAGTTCATCATCGGGATAGCCCTCTATCAATCAAAGTCAAAGGCTAGTTTCTCAGTTTTCAGTATTGCATTGGGATTACTTATGGTTGGCTTGTCTATTGGTCCGTCTATTGATAGACTAGTACCTTATCTCCATCATAAAGGTGTTAACCTTCAATCGCGAGCCATCTCATGCTTCACTCTCTCGCCTAAGTACGAACGCTTAGCTCGAGCGGGGTTCGCAATCGCTCGTGCCATTTCCCCTCTTTATACGTTCGTGTGCCATACTTCTTCTCTGAGCCTATGGTTGAAGCAGAATTCGTCCTGTTATAAGCGGATTAAAGGTGCGAAGCTTTTCCCACTTGAGAAAGAAGAAAATAAAGGACGGATTCCCTGTAGGAATTTGGCCATTGAATTGCTTTCACTCTTTGATAGAGCCCCTTTCCCTTTCGCCTTAGGGTTGGTTCAGCTGAATCTATTTCCAGTTAGCTCGTTGTTCTTGTCGCAGAATAGGGTCCCAATCTTAGACGAACTGCCTCCTCTGAATACGAAAACTCTTCCTTTTATGCATCTGAAAGAGCTGGACTAGCAACAGAAGCTCAATCCTTTTGCCCGGACTTGGCGTGTAGCTATTAAGCACGATCATTTTCTATTTAAAAAAAGAAGAACTCTCATCTCATCTCCTAGAAGGGGTAGGCTAATTGGATAATTCGGTTATGGAGAAGTGCTTTTCCCAATCGCTCCTGTGCTATACAGGGGGTGCCACATTAATCGACCACTCTCTCGGGCAAGATAGACCCAAAGCACTTTATTACGTAAGTAAGGGGATTCTCGTGACGAGACAGGGAAAGGTTTACCGAATTCGAGCCAACCTGGAACCAATAGTAGGATCGAGGAGTCAGAATCTGACCTTACAACTTGGGAAGATACAGGACCGACAATGGAAAACCTGGGTTCAACAAGAGGAAGAGGACCTAGACAAGGATACGGGAAATGCGGCAGGAAGGGAGTATGCCCCCGTCCGAGGAATCGAAAAGTTGATGAAACCCCGTAAAAATCGGTATCGAGTCAGTTTCAGGGCAGAAATAGAATTACAAGCACTAGATTGCATTTTTCCGTGTTTTTTGCTTACTTTGACATTTCCCTTCCTAAAAAGAATTCTAAATATGATAACTTGTTCTTTGCATCTTTTTCATGATCTCGTAGAGTGAAAAACATGGAGTAAGCTTTTTCCCCTATATGAGTAACAAAGTTTAATATTCGACATGACATCTATGAGTTAAATTCGCATGATAAGGTTTTTCCCCTAGGTGAGATATAAAGTTTAAGATTTAGAATGAGATTTATTAGGGGCTTCTCCTTACGTCTCATCTCCCTACCTATTCTAAGCTACGCGACTCCCTTACTTACTAAAAGCTTTCGTCCTTTTCTATCTAAGCTACAAATGATTACTAAATCGTACTCTAGCTGAGCTGCGAAGTAGTGAATGTATGCTCATCTGGCAATCTATCTCGATAGAGTTGATTATTTGTATAGATTCATTGATTCTATTGGGACATTCTAAGCATAGTTCAGCGTAATAAGCTCCTCGCCATCATATCAGCTACATTCTTACTGTACGAAGGAGATGCTACGATGGTAAGCCAGCCTTAGACCGGATTGACTGCTTTCGATCGAGCGTCAACCAGCGTAGAAGATGTCGAAGGAGGAAAAGGACTCGAATGATGGAAAGCACAGAGTAGAAGATAACGAATACGAGTTTATTCGAATCTTTCTTTATTGGTTGGGAAGGCGAGATGTAAGACAACTCCCAGCGGTAAGGCAAAAGGAAGGCAACTAGACTTAGCAATTCACCAAGGTCTTCACTAATTTGTTGGTTGATCAATATGTTCAGCAGCGCAATGCGGCGTCCGACGACAGGGAGTTATCTTTGTCAGCTTGTTATCTCGTTGTAGGACGGGTATTGAACATCTCTCGCGACCTAGTAAAGATTGAGCACCTCTTTTCATTCTTATCTACCTACGAGGTTTTCGTTCCGATTTTGTATTCCACTTCGCTAAATTAAATTTAATCCTCGGGCTCTTCAAGACCTCTAGCATCAGCATCTGGACCAACTATTGGTTCACAAGCACCGGCCTTAGGGATAGAGCCTTAAGTAAAGATGAAGCAACAACAACAAGTAGGAATGAGAACAACCATTATTTTATTACATAAATGATGATAACATCGCATCTCAGCCTAACCTTCGAGATCGGTAAATCTCCCTTCCTGTGTCTTGCCAGAATGGAACGACTGCCTACTAATAGTCTTAGACTTTGGGCATCTCTGAGTCTAACATTTGCACATTTAGATGCTACTACCGTACTATCAAGAGGATTAGCCGCTAAAGGTATCTATCCAGCGGTAGATCCTTTAGACTCAACGTCAACTATGCTCCAACCTCGGATCGTTGGTGAGGAACATTATGAAACTACGCAAAGGGTTAAGCAAACCTTACAACGTTACAAAGAACTTCAGGACATTATAGCTATCTTTGGGTTGTACGAATTGTCCGAAGAGGATCGCTTAACCGTAGCAAGAGCGCGCAAAATTGAGCGTTTCTTATCACAACCCTTTTTCGTAGCGGAAGTATTTACGGGTTCCCCGGGGAAATATGTTGGCCTAGCAGAAACAATTAGAGGGTTTAAATTGATCCTTTCCGGAGAATTAGACGGTCTTCCTGAGCAGGCCTTTTATTTGGTAGGTAACATCGACGAAGCTACTGCGAAGGCTACGAACTTAGAAAGGTAGAGCAAATTGAACAAATGACCTTAAATCTTTGTGTACTCACCCCTAATCGAATTGTTTGGGATTCAGAAGTGAAAGAAATCATTTTATCTACTAATAGTGGACAAATTGGCGTATTACCAAATCACGCGCCCATTGCCACAGCTGTAGATATAGGTATTTTGAGAATACGCCTTAACGGCCAATGGTTAACGATGGCTCTGATGGGTGGTTTTGCTAGAATAGGCAATAATGAGATCACTATTTTAGTAAATGATGCGGAGAAGGGCAGTGACATTGATCCACAAGAAGCTCAGCAAGCTCTTGAAATAGCGGAAGCTAACTTGAGGAAAGCTGAAGGCAAGAGGCAAACAATTGAGGCAAATCTAGCTCTCAGACGGGCTAGGACACGAGTAGAGGCTATCAGTGTGATTTCGTAACTAGTCGGTTAATGGAAGGAAAGAATTTCTGTATAAACAGAACTTCCGTTTATAGATCCCTTTTTGATTCTGCCGATTAAATAGAATCAAATACAATCACAAGTGAAATCAGATTTTGATCTAACGAAAAATTTGAAAATTGAAAACGGAAATAGAATAGGATGAAAAAGATAGAAAATCAATAAAAGACAAAGAAGGCCCCTATTTGGGCATGAGCCCTAGTACATTGACCTCTCGCAGACCTGAAACTCAAGTTTTTGGCTATTTCAAAATCAAATAATAGAGACGAACAAAGCCATATAGATTCTCAATAAGGGTGGAACTCGACCTCGATCAGCCGGCCAGGAATGATGACCAATTTCTGGGAGTCGATTTCCTCTTCCTTGCAGATGAAGGGTAGAGATAACTACTATTGAAAGAACGCGAATCGCTCCTCATGAATAGAATCTTCTACTAAAACAGAATACACAGCAATCGATGAACTGTTCCTAAGCCCACTTGCTGCTGCTGATGAAAGTCCTCCCACTGAAAGAAGTGGAATAAGCAACCAAAGAACCCAACCAAGCGATTCTCCTTGACCCGACAAAGAAAGAAAGGAACGAACGAGATTCAAAGAAAGAAAGGAACGAACGAGATTCGCACTGGCAAAACTGGGGTCCGATGAAAAAAAAACGAAAGAAAAAAGCAAGAGGAGAAGGTAGACCTTTTGCAATTCGCCTCCATTCCTATTAAAAAGAAAGAAGAGGGAGAGGAGATAAAAGACTCGAGTGAAAACGAGAGGTTAGACAGGGAAGAGGGGATCAAGTGAACAACCAGCTTTATTCCCCTACGGAAACCTCAACCGAATCCTATGTCCCAAGTAGCTACAGGGAATCCGTCGCTTATTGTACAGATGGGGAAAGATCGGAAATCGGATAACGGCACCTAGCCTTCAAGCTAAATAGTTAGAGTTGCTGCTGCTGTCTAGTCTGATTGTCTATTTGCCTCAACCGGAAGTACTAATTTCGTATAATGAATTGCATCGACAGCATCGACTTGCCCATGATCGAATGCCCCTTTCCTCTCTCCCGTCAATCTATACCTGAATGAAAGCAATCTCATTTTCGAGAGCGAGAAGACTCTGTCATAGCAAAAGAATACTCCTTTTAAATAGAACTTATCCCCAACCCTATCTTTGGTTCAAAAGAAAGAGTTCTCTCAGCATTCCACAAAACAGATAAAGAAGAACTCTCAACAGCAAAGAGAATGAGATCAATCCAAGATTGAGGGAAATCAAAAGCTTACAAGGTCTCCCTTAAGAAATCCCAACGAAGACGATCATAGGCCTTTTCAAGGTCAATCTTGATGTCTATCAAAGCGTTCCGGCTCTGAGATTTCCGAATAGAGTGAATAACCTCCTGCGATATAAAGATATTATCCGAAGCTTGACAGGAATAAAACTAGCCTGCGTAGGATCCACTAGATCAAGCAATCGAGGTCTAAGTCTATTAACCAAGACTTTTGTAATTAGCTTGTAAGCAAGAGTACATAAGCTAATTGGCAGAAACTGCTTAACATACTCTGGATTATCAACTTTCGGTTTTCGGTATCAACACAAGAAGAGCTTGCTTCAGGCAAGTAGGAAACTTACCCGTACTAAAGGCAGTTTGGACAATATCAACAAGGTGTATTTGACAACATTCCAATGGCGCAGGTAGAAGATAGGCTGTATGCCGTCGGTACTGGTGCTTTGAGTCCATTCATAGAAAATACGTCAGCTCGTACTTCATCAAGAGACACCCCAGTCAACAAAGTAGAAAGCTCATCATTCGTGAGAGCAAGGTAGATATGGTCCTGGGATTGATTTCCAAGGTTCTATGCATACCCGATTTACCCTGTCTCTAGTAATGGGGCTCACTGGTTTAGCCCCGGGATTTGCATGAAATCATGCTCTATCTTCCCTTGAGTAAGTAAGAACTGAAGAGCTAACAGTTCTATTTGAATAGGACTCGTAAGAAAGACTAGAATCTCCCGCCTTACAGCTCACCCGATGGTCTGAAATTGCTCTTAGTAAGGGGCTTTCCTATGAGCTGAGCTACTCAACCTATGCAAAGGAAAGAGGAAGTGACTAGAAAGGAGAGCTATTCTGCCCCTCTCCTTTTGTCGAGTCACTTCGTGTCCTTCTCCTTACGGCTCAGCTCTCCGCCCCTAGCAAGCCAGACAGACCCTTCGGCTGGAGCCAAGGGATAGGTGAGTTTCCAGGAGGTTTCCACATGAGAGTGGGAATACGGGGAATTTTCTTCGACGGTCTGAATTAGTAAGTCGAACAGCACTAGGGTAAAACAACGAGATGTGTCTTAACCAGCTCCGAGATTGTAATGACCCTTTCCTATGAGTGTCCGCTTCTACCACAGGTAGGGATGTCGGCATGACAGATTTTGTACACGATAGAGGTGAGCAGCGAACTGGGTTCGAGTGTGACAGTCCGTCTTTCTCTTCCCTGTGCTATTAACCGATTTAGCGACAATACCGAACATATGGTTTAAGCAAACCTGTTTAGCTATTTAGGATCACACCCGGCGAAAGGCGATCCGAACCTTCTTGGAATTCAACTCAGAACTTAGACGAAGACTTACATATGGATCCTTCCTCGAGTCCTGTCATGATCGCGCAAGAGTACAACTATTATATTAGTAGTAGCGTAGACGAAAGAAAATACGAAAGAACTATCGCGCGGTAGCTGCCATATCCCCATGGATTCTTTAACCAAACACTACTTAACCAAACACTATCGGGGTTCTAACGGACCCAAGGGCCAGATCTATCTATATTAGAATCACTTTTTCTTTGTATCTTTCTTCGGAAAGCTGAGGCACGACTGAAAGAGGTCTTGTAATCAGATCGCTATGAACCCTCCGGATCCTCCGAAAAGAGCCTCCGACCAAAGTGGTGAACATGACCCAACTCGGGAGTACATTATGGCAGGATCAGTCACCCAGCTCTTACACTTTTGTTTGGTCCATTCCATTCAACTAGTCTCATTTGTAGGGAATAGCTTAGTAGGCAAGACAGACACGAGAGCCATTTACAAGTTAATAGAATCAATCCTATTCACTTCTAGTCATTTCTTCTATATGATATTCATAGAGTGTTCGCCCTTGGTCTACGCCAGGAGCACAGCTAACGCGTGATCGCAACGCTCTCGTTAAGTCGGATCTCGTCGTCGGTTTGGTTGATTAGGCTAGGGCGCAGCGACAGGACACTCTTTGGTAAACCCGGAGAGACAAAGAACTTATATCGCAAAAAGACCACTTCGAGCACTTGAACTATATGGCTGATATGGTATTGGAGAAAGACTGCGATGTCACGCGCTCAGGACACTACACCTTGTCAATAGAGAGGGATTCCAAGTCAAGGGCTAGTAAACGCCAATAACCAATCCCCAAGAAAGCCAGTCGACCTTAGCGTCCAAAGAGTAGTGCGACAAAGAGGTCTCAACGAGCCTGAACATTCTTTCAAGTCGTAGGTTGATCCAACAGGTGTGACTGCAGATTGCTCTTTTTGAAGGGGGGCCAAGCCAAAGCCTCGCAGAGCCGGAAAGCCTCATTATGCATATTTGGAATAAGTGTTTAATAACTTGTATTCATTCAGTTAGATGGAACCCTATCCTGGATCTATCAATGCTTCCGCCAGTTTGATTGATGACCTATACCCGAGAGCTATTGAATTTCCTGACATGGACTTCCTCTTCGCTGCGTAGCAGCTCATCCCCTTCGGACAGTTGATGCTGCTTTATCGGTTTAACTCTTTCTAGTTTTTAGGTTCTCTATCTTTAAGGCTTGCTCCCGCTACTTCTAAGGCATCTTCGCATCGTTAGCCCGAAGTCTATCTTTCAGCGCAATCTTCAGCGGGTTCGTAGCAGACATTGATGATAGGTTTTCAGATTTCCGACTTGTTGTAGTTCATTATGAGATTCAATTATCTAGAAAATAAAAACGATAACTTATACCCGTTCGCAGCTACACAGCAATAAGAACCTCGTCAATAACTTCGCTGCTGCGCTTACATCTTCCCTATCGGCTCAGCTCTCCGATTACAGCCCTTATATCCCGCGTCTCCCAAGTCGCACTAGCGAGCCCACTTTAATGAATGATTCTACTTTGTCTGGTTCTGTTTATGAGCGCGTCTATACCCACTATAGGGACATCTTTTAGAATAGGGACATCTTTTAGAGAGAGATATACTGCTCGCCCTACGCGAATCAGCCAAGGTTCTCAGGTCGGTCAGGGATTTTGGGAAGAGCCACATAACAGGAAGAACAAGAAAGAGCCCACACCTACTAGGCTACAAGAAAGAATAGGGAGTAGAGCAAGCAACGACGACAAACCAGAAGAGGAATGCCCCGATGACACCTTTTTGTGGCGAGTCCGTATCGAGTCAGCTTACAGCGGGCTTCAGAAGTCTGAGATTTCCCGTTATCAAAGAAAGGGTGCTCTCAAGAAGAGATCCATCTCTATAGAGCTTCGACTCAAAAGCAAATAAGCTGGGAAAGGGTTTCAAATGCGTCAATAAATATCGCAATAGAAGGAATTGAGGTGAATCTGGGAATCTCTGTTGAGTAGATATTCGTATCGATTCTATTTATCGTTCATGTTTCTAACATGCTTGATCTCAATGTTTTGGTTGGTCTTCAGTCTACCTCTTTCAATCATCGAAAAGAATGCATTGGATGGATGCCCGGGCATTGATAAGGCTCTGTTCGAGACCTTCACAATACCCTCCGAAACTTTCTGCTTCATAGAACAAGAATCCTTCCTATCAGCAGCAACTGAACTCTTAGAGACTGAAATCTTGGAATTTTAAGCAATCAGTAATTTCTTTCCTTTTCCTCTGCTCTTCTTGGAAGAAAAAACTCCTACATTAGTGTGATTCGAATTAATAGTAGCAGAGATATTGGGCATAGCCTCGTCCACGATTTCCTACTCCAAACCCGCAAATCTCTTCCCTGAACTTGGGCTGATATGAATGTCGCTTTCATAGCTCTGTATTCGGATTTGGCTTCAGCCGTAACAGCAAGAATCGCGCATTCCATCGATTATGGATTTTGGACACTCGAGCTGAAAACAATTGGTTAGGTTAAAACCCGTGAAAATAGGTATAACGTCCATTTCTGCTAGTAAATCTCATTCTCAATCTGAGAAGTTGCATAAGGATTTTCCTACAATGATAAGGAAGACCGTCGAAACTTCATCAGAATTGTCATGTCATTCCGGGCATTTTTCATATAATCTCACTAAATCCGGTGAATTACCTTTCCCTCTATCTTATCGATTCATTGATTCTATTCATTAGGTCTCTTCGATTCGCTACGCTCTTACGTTGGGACTCCTACCCCGATACGTCTTCTCTCGCACATCCCCTCCGACGGTCTATCTGCTACTTATTCAAACAGGCTCTAGTCCCGGATCAAGAAGGTCATCGACAGGAACTGCGCCTAGATATGCTATCAAAGGAAGGAATGCTGTCACTGGAAAGGAATTGGACTATATGATGGTGGGACGGGCTTTACCCTAAATGTCTCAGTCGACGTTTTCTCATAAAGAAAGACGTAAAGTAAATCGTGAATGAACAAGAGTTAAAGTAGCAAGCCCGGTCAAATTAAACTTTTCAGCTTCTTTTATGACTTTACTTACGAGATTTTCTTTCATGGGGCTTCGGCCTCTCCCATGGTCAATAGTGTCCCGAGGTAGGAGTAAAGAGGCCTTATAGTATCGTAGCACGGACTTCTTTTTCTTTATGGGTGATGGGCCAGTCCAAGATCGTACTTTTGGAAAGAAAACTGTCTACCCAGTGATTGCGGTCAGTCTCGCTACCTCTTTAGTTGCTTTCCGCCCCTTACTTGCTAAAGACTCGATAGCTGGTTCTCTCACTCTACCTTGACACCCTTGAGCTCCCCCTCAGCATCAAGACCAACAACTGGCAGAGCCGAGTTCATGATTGATGAAAGTTCAGGTCATTTAAAGGAAAACCTCTTCCCCATAACCGGTTACCAAAACCTGTGCCAGCTATCCAGCGATAGAGCTGTTCGGGTATGGGAATCCTTTAAGAATTATCTCCATTCCTCAGACAAGACTTTCTGTTTAACGAGCAGAATTTGCATAACCTAGCCAATTGGCTATTTCAAACGTAGATTCTTTTCTTTCGTTGCTCTCCTTCCCCGAGCCTAATCGAAGGGTCTCGAGCCAAGCGCCCCCTATTGCTCATAAGGGGATTAGCTCTTAAAGAAAGGCTTAGGAGCATCAACCGGTTCGGGTAATTCATAAAATTGTTTTCAGCTCGAGTTATAATTCAAATTAACCCCGATTCATCATCAGCTACTATTGCTTGCCGAGCGAGGAATCTTCTTTCTTTCTCAGCATCCGGGTATGTCTGATAAAATCCTATCCCAAGAAGCAAACAAAAAGTACACCCCACTGACAGACAAAGAAAAAGAATTCATGGTTGAGTCCCACTCTTCCATCTCATGAAATAACAACTGGTAAACTCATGCCACGGGGAAAATGGAAAATGTTTAACCCAGAGTTGAGTACCCTTACGAGCCAAAGCAATCTCCCCCATAATCTCTTACATTAGATTGAAGGTCGAAGCGATAAAGCGAAAAAGCAGTAAGTCCGATTGACTAAAGACGGGTAATAACCTATTTCCTAAAAGTTCGAGTTCGAATCTAAGATCATCCAAGATGAGGACTTTCACTTTATATCGAGCTACAGGGACTTCTTCTCTTGCTAGCCTGTCTAACGATCTCTCGTATCCAAATGGGATTATAGGCACCAGACACTTCCCTAACCGATTGAACTGATCTACTAGGTAAACGGGTTGTGTACGAGCTAAGCTAAGCCAAGTAAAAGACTCAACCGAAAGCAATGATCAATCGACAGGCTTTAAACAAGAGCTTTATAAGACCTTTACACAGAAAAAACCAATAAAGAACGGATTCGAAGTAACTTTAGCCATAGAATTGGCTTCATAGTCTCGCTCAACAAACTAGACTAGGGGATTAGTTGAATCAGTAACTAAGAGTGAAGGCGTAAAACAAGCTTAACCCTTTTTATTGGGTTAGGAATTGGCTTAGCTCGACGCTCATAAGACTAGACAGTAGAGCATCTCAGTCCGTTCGAAAGACATACCCCATAAAGACGGACGGCGAGCATTCCATACAGTTTATCGGCAAAGATTGAGTTGAACCCTATTCTGCGACAAGAACAACTCCCGAAAGTAGGAATAATGGCAGGAAGTGAGCAAGCAACTCCAAGTGAATAACCCAACCACGACTATAGGGATTTACCTAGAGCTCGCCAACAACCGGAAAAGAAAAGGCAATAGATCCAACAACCCCTTCGGATTACCCTAAATGATTGAGCTTCACTTCGAGTTCAGAGTTAGCTGCGGAGTCAAGAAATGAGTAAACCTATTCATATTTGCTTTCCCTCGGGCTTAGAAGAATGCCCGTTTCCGTAGCTAACGAATCTGAAGCCATTAAAAATGAAAGACTAAACCCGCTTCGCACCTTTAATCGGCTTGGGGTTCCGGGACTAAAAGTAAAGTCTGCTTTCTTCTATAGTAGTGGATCTCAAAAGTAGTCCGAAGAGCTCTGGTCCGCCATTGAAGTTGCTTTTCTGAATCTGGTTGAGTATAATTTTACGGAATAAAGGGGGAGCAAATAGAACTGCCGTAATTCCCACAGCTAAATCATTTAGAAAGTGTGGGGTAGGTAATCCGATTAAGAAGGTGGGTCTTACTAAGGCGAAGAAGTAGTGCTGCCTATTACCAGACACGGAGAGAAAGGAAGGAAGAACTCTAGCCAACTTATCTGATTTGAGATCCCGATACGAAGAAAGACTACTAGCATTCAACTCCAAGCTTCAAGTATGACCAATGAAAATGCTTACCCCCATAGAAAACCCCTTATTATACGCACGCTCGTGAGACCTTGGCCTTATCTCTTCGGTTTCAGAAAAGTCAGTCGGTTATAGCAAGCTCATAGAAGAGATAGTTCCCCTTGAACAGCGGCTTAAGACTCGAGGAAGGGAATTCGTGGCATCTGTCGGTACAATATTATTTATGATAGGATAGGCATTAAGCAGAGGAAAGCCTTATTCTTTCTTACCCAGGGACGGTAAAGATAAACATTCATTCAGAAGAATAGTCGATAGGTAAGCCCTTAACCTTTGATTCTCCTCTACGAACTACTTCTTTGTTTAGAGAAGAGACTTGGCAAGGTTTTGATTTCACAGCTACCGATTCGAACCCGATGTTGACACTGAAATTTGATATGGCGTCTATCTTGCTCTCACGGATTCAGAAAACGATTCAAAGGAATGAAATCGAAATAAACATAAGAAAGACTAGACCCTCAAAGCATTAGCCAACTCAAAAGCGAAGTAGAGCGGGAGAGACCTTAGCTATTGCTGGAGAGGATTAATCCGATCGATTAACTAAGTGAGGTAAAGCCTTATCGAACTCTGAAGCCATTACCGGAGCCAAACCCAAGACCACACTAAAGGGATAGCCAGAGCCTGTAGCTCATTCCAAAACAAGGGAAAGAGGAAAAGGCGAAGGAGTTCAAGAATCCGCGCTTATTGAACATCCATCTGAATCTGGTAATGTAAGAGAAGAGGGATGCGAGCACCTGAAACCCGAGAGAAGAAAGGCCTAGAAGGAGATGCAAGAAGATGAGAGAAGAACATGCTTTATTCACCTGAGGCTGATAAGATTGTATAAGGATTTCACTTCAGGTTTAGTTTCTCATAGGCGCTTTTGCTTAGCAGCGAGTGGGAAACCATTTGTTTACATTCTACCTATTGATTCGATTTGCTTTACGCTCTTCCCCAGTCGAACAAAGAAAAGAAAGAGAGGAGTTCAAAAGAGTTAATCGGTGGAAGAATAGGGAAGAAAGATAACAACTAGAACATGCTATCCAATCAGAGCCTTAAACCCTTCATCCAAGTTCAGTGAAGAGATAGTTCCCAGCTACAAAGCAGATGATTAAAGGGGTTTTCCTGGATACGGTTATGGGTAAGAGATTTTACTTCCACGAACTAGAGAGTTAGTTGGATAAGTTCTTTCCCCAAGTCCGGAATAAATCAAGGATTTCGCTTCTGGAATAAATCAAGGATTTCGCTTCTGGTTGGTGCTTGCTTTTCGGGTGCATTGGTTTAGGTGCTAGCAAGTTGAGGCTCGATTATAGATTCATTCGCTAAATCGCATAGAGGTTCAGCAGTAGCTAGACTTGGTATACCCGTTACTTTCAGAATCAACTCACTTTTCAAGTATTAGGTTTCACGAAGCCTATCATTCCTTTTCATAGGTAGATCGATCTGCATCAAGATTTGAGTATAAGTGATGTGCATAGGGATCTCTTAAGAATCTCCTCTTATTCCTTTCTTCTAAGCTCATCTCCTACGAGTGATCCAGCCTTTCGTTCAGCAAAGACTAAATCAAGTGCTGTTCAATCAATTAAAGCACTATCCCTCTTTCTAGCCCTGTCTTGGAAAGGTTACGAAGGAAGAAAGATAGTAATTCTCACTTTCTATATAGGGAAGGAAAGACTAGAAGAGATAGGAAGGGAAAGAACGAGGAGCTCTAACCTTCAACATCAGCTCGAGCAGGAATAGAACCTTCAACAGAAGAAAGCCAGTCTTTTGTTTTGTTATTTCCCATGGGTGGGCTAAGCTCAGTCTCAGTCTTTTCTAACGATTATTTCTTTCATTCAGTTAGAGATTGGTTCACCAGATTCAATAGAAAGAGCTATAGATGATATTCCCGGTGATTCATACGAGGCGGTCAACCTTCTTCGCCTTTCAGTTCAAGAATAAATCTAGTTTATAGTTTTCCGTATCAAAAGCTTAAATTCTTGAGTACCCGAAAACCTATAGAAAAGTCCTCAGGTTTATAAAACCTATAGAAAAGTCCTCAGGTTTATGATGTCAGAGGTTGCATTGCACTAGAATCGGGAAATGCTCGGGCTGTTCTAAGCGTAGCGGATAGAAAGTAAGTACCATCCCGAAAAGGACCCGTATTCGATAGATAATGGGAAAGGTGATGTAAGAGACAAAAGCCCTTCCTTACTCAAGCTGTTCTATTTGATAAATCGTAACTACAAATCATGAAACTGGGAAAGCGGAATCCAATACGGAATTCTCTTCTGAAGACTCAATACCTTACCCCGCTCTCTAGCTACAAGCTAGAAAGAAAGCAAGTATGAACGGAAAGCCTTTCTCACTAATATCGGAATTCGCAATCCCGGGGTTAAACAAAAGTGCTATGTCGTGCAAAGGAACCCCAAAAAATGGTCTTCTCGTGCAGCTAGCAATCCCTTATCCGCCTATTTCATCCATTGGACTCTTCCTGTTCGAACGTTCCAGCTCAATATGTGAAATAGTTTCTACTCGCTCTTGAGATAACCCAATTCCAAAAACCAATCCTCAAACAGGAAGACGCTCCTGGTTCACTAAGTAGGCGAAGAAGCAAGCAAAAGAACTAATTCCCCTGTCTATCCTTCTTGTCTAGCCATTTAGAAATCCGAATAGGTAGTAAGGGAGGGGAGAATGTAATCTGTAAGCAGAGAACGCTCTGGAGAGGAGGAAGACAATTTTTCTCGGAGTACTAAGAAGGTCAAGGCGAGAGAGACTAATGATGATCAACCCCATCCTCGTTTGTCTTTCAAGGAGGTTACGGTGGGAAATAGCAGGAATTTTGATGAATTAGGTTCGCTGGAGTCAGATGAGGGTCTGATTCATGTCTCCACCTATGGAGGATGGCCGAGGATTTCTCTTTCGTAGAGGTTCAAAACACACATTCGACGACAGTGGGAAAGGTGTCTCATTGTGAAATTATTAGGGAGATCTATCTCCTTCAGAGTACTTGAGGAGAAAATCCATAAGTTATGTAATCCAAAGGGTGAAATCAGTCTGGTTGATCTCGGCATGGGTTATTTTTTGGTGAAATTTTCCGCAAGTGAAGATCTGAATTTTGCACTGGAAGAAGGACCTTGGGTCATTTTCGGCCATTATTTGACCATGCGTTTTTGGACGCCGGATTTTAACCCCAGTGCTGCTACTATAGATGCTACGAATGTGTGGGTTCGTTTTCCAGGCTTGCCTATCGAGTATTACCATACTAGAATCTTGATGGCGTTGGGGAATGCCGTTGGCAAAGCAGTAAGGTCCGATGTCAAAACTAAGAATGCAGAGAGGGGAAAGTTTGCCAGAGTCAGTGTGTAGGTTAATTTCAATGAGCCTCTTGTTCCAAAAGTTTATTTTGAAGACAGATGGCTACAGGTAGAGTATGAGGGATTACCAATGATCTGCTTCAAGTGTGGGAGGAAAGGTCATAAGGCTGCTTGTCCTTATTTTCCCGCTGAAGAAGAGGGAGAGAAGCAACAGCATGCGGTGGAACCGGCAATGTCGGCTGATGGAGAAAGGGTGCAGAAAAAGGAGAATAATGTGTATGCAGGTTATCTTATTACATGGATGATTGCTGAATCTCGGAAAAGCAGGAGAACCGCTAGAACAAATCCCCAAAATCGTGTAGATGCTCATCCTGATGATAGGCGTAATCATGTCTCTAGATTTGCGGCCTTGTCGCCAACTGATTTGTGTGACAACGTTGACCAAAATTTAGAGGAGGAAGAAAGGAAAGGGTGGAAGCAGTTAAGGCTTGGGCTATTGGCATTGGTGCCACTTTTGTTACCCGTGAGAAAAAAAAGAAGAATAAGGAAAATGAGGCAGAACAATTGGAGCAGACGGCCCAAGTACATGCCTCTTCAAGTTCGGCTCAAAATAGGCCTGTTACGAGTTATAAAACTCAAGTCCCCAAGTCAGCCATACAGAGACCTATTTCAAAGCATACAGAAAGTAGAAATTTGATAAATACTCAGAAAACGGCATGGGTGTCTAAGAATGGTGCTGTGGGGAGTCAAGATGATATGTAGGAGGAACCAGATTTTTTCAATAACGTAAATGGGTCAGATATTTGAATTCGGAATCCACCTGATGAAGAGGTTCAAACCGTGGTAGCAGAAAGACAAGATGATGAAGGCTTTGATGGCCAGGCTAATAGTCGAGACAATATGGTCTTTTAAAACAATTTTTCTCCTCTTTCTTATGAGTCTAATCCTATGGAAGAGTAGAGGTGCAGGTGGTAAATCCTTTTTTCGGCATGCTAAGGATTTGATACGTGTTCATCAACCAACATGTTTTGTTATTGTTGAGCCTAGAATTTATGGTAATCGTGCAAGAAGGATTGCTAGAAGATTAATGTTCTCGAATTTCCATATTGCTGATCCGGTTGGTTATGCTGGTGGTATTTGTATTTGTTGGGATAATAGATGTATAGATTTGGAAGTCATTTTCTCATCGCCTCAGGTTGTACACGCTGTTGTTAAACGAGCTAATGCGCCTGATTTTTTATTATCTGCAATTTATGCGAGTCCTGTTCTTTAAATTCGAAGGAATTTGTGGAAATCCTTGGAGGAATTTGCTTCTAGTGTCCAGCTTCCTTGGGTGGTATTTGGTGATTTTAATGATGTGTTAAATAGTTCAGAAAAATTTGGAGGTAATCTGCCTGCTATAGGGAGGTGTAAGGCCTTCAATAATATGCTCACCTCTTGCGGATTAATTGATCTTGCTTTCAAAGGTCCTTCGTTTACATGGTGTAATAAAAGGCAGGGTGTTCGCAAGATAGAAGAAAGGCTTGATCGTGTCGTATCTAATGCTGATTGGCGTCTTCTTTTTCCTGAAGCGGAGGTTCGTCATTTACCTCGGCTACATTCCGATCATTGTCCAGTTATCTTGTACTGTGAGCCTAATATTCATTTATCTAGTGCTAATCGCCCTTTACGCTTTCAAGCGATGTGGTTAACAGCTACAGATTTCCACGCTATGATCAGGCAATCGTGGAGTCATCTTCATGGGTATTTTGATCAAAAATTGGATAAGATGGCTGAACTTTTAAAGTATTGGAATAAGGAGACTTTTGGGAATTTATTTGAGAGGAAAAAGGAGCTTCGAGCTCGGATTGGAGGAGTGCAGCGGTCATTAGCAAATTCTCGTTCCCACCAACTAGAATTCTTAGAGGTTTTTTTGATCAGTGAATATAATCATCTTCTTAAACAGGAAGAGATTTTTTGGGCTCAAAAATCCCGAGTTCAGTGGATTCAGCATGGAGAGAGGAAGACCCCTTTCTTCCATCTCTCAACAATCTGTCGGTGTAGGAGGAATAGAATTACAATGCTTCGGGATGATAGTGGTGAGTGGGTTTCGGATCCTTCCCAAGTCCGAAATCTTGTTACGGATTTCTTTAAGAATTTGTATAGCTTGGATAATTATCAAAGAAATCCATTAGTTACTTCTTGTTTTCCTAGCTTAACGGATGATGATAGAAGTTTACTTAGTAAAGAAATAGCTCTTCATGAGGTTCATATGGCCCTTTTTCAAATGAAAGCATGGAAGGCACCTGGGGTGGATGGTTTTCAAGCGTGTTTTTCCCAGGAATGTTGGGATACTGTTGGTGATTCCTTGATTGATCTTGTTCAACAAGCCTTTGCTTCTGGTACTTTTAACCCGCAGCTAAATAGAACTCTCTTGGTTCTTATCCCAAAAGTGACGAATCCTGAATATTCCAAGCAATTTCTGCCAATCAGTTTATGTACAGTCGCATATAAATTGATCACTAAGGTGTTGGTGAATCGGTTGCGGCCTTTTTTGGATAAATTGGTAACTCCTTTCCAGTCGAGTTTTATTCCGAAGCGTCAGTCTGCGGATAATATTCTAATTGCTCAAGAGATGATTCAAAAACTCGGAGTAAACATGGATTAATGGCAATCAAGATTGATATGGAGAAAGCTTATGATCGGGTTCGTTGGGATTTCCTGAAAGAAACTTTACAGGTTTTTGGCTTTCCTGACTCCTGGATTACACTAATTATGTTTTGCCTTGAAAGCTCTTTAATGTCTGTTCTGTGGAATGGTGAACAATCAGAGTTCTTTAGTCCGGGGCGAGGACTTCGCCAAGGAGACCCGCTTTCTCCCTATCTATTTGTGTTATGTATGGAACGGTTGGGGCATCTGATATATGAAGCAGTCTCTTCTGGGTAGTGGAAACCGATTTCTATGGGGAGAAATGGACCAAGTCTTTCCCATCTTTTCTTTGCAGATGACTTATTTCTCTTTGGAAGGGCTAATTTGGCTCAGGCAAATGTGATTAAAGCCGTTATGGAGAAGTTCTGCTTTTCATCTGGAGCGAAGGTGAGCCTTGAGAAATATAACATGTTTGTCTCGCCTCATGCCCTTGCAAATAATACCAGGCTGGTCTCTCAATGCTTGGGTACTAGTTTAACAAAAGATTTTGGCAAGTACCTTGGTGTGCCCTTAATACATGGCCGTGTCGTTAAAAGCACTTATAGAGAATTGATTGATAAAGTCAGTTCCCGGCTTAGTGGGTGGAAGACAAAGTGTTTGAATCTTGCAGGCAGAACTACTTTGGTTGCTTCAGTAACATCAGCTATTCCCACATATACTATGCTCACCTACCAGCTTCCCAAAAATGTGTGTAATCAGCTGGATTGTCTTAATAGGAGATTCTTGTGGGGAGGATCTGAGAATAAAAGGGCGTTGCATTTAGTCAGTTGGGAGGATCTTTGTGTTCCCAAGAGGATGGGTGGTCTTGGCTTACGCCGTATGGAGCTAGATAATAATGTGTTGATGCAGAAAACGGCATGGCGTTTTCTCTCTGAACCGCATAGTTTATGGGAAAAAGTACTTAAAGCCAAGTATGGGGTTGATGGAGATGTTATAGAATTTGCAAAAAATTCGCAAGTACCATTTCGGGCTGCCTGGTCTCATTCATGGAAGGGCAATGGAAATTTGGAAGCAATTGATCCCAAGTAATTTATGGGATGAGTTTTTTGGCCTGAACCTTACGAATTGGTTGGCAAATAATTTGGATATGAGACAGCGTGATAGTCAGCGGGTTCTTATCTTTGCCACTGCGGCATGGCGTATTTGGACTAAACGGTGCAATCTTGTGTTTCAACCAGATGAGATTTGTGTTTCTGATCAAGAACTGCTGAGGAATATAAATGTCACGGTTTAGGAAATTTTGGAGGCTTGGTATAAGCCTGCTAGTCTTTCTAAGGGTCTTAAGATGATACATTGGTCCGCTCCGCCGGAACAGGTAGTCAAATTAAACACAGATGGGGCATCGCGAGGCAATCCTGGGATAGCTGGTGCTGGAGGGGTGATCAGAGATTCAACTGGTAAATGGCTTGTCGGTTATGCGGCTCATTTGGGCATGACTTCAAACCTTGCTGCGGAGCTACATGCTTTACGGTTGGGGCTTATTTTGGCTTGGGATGAAGGTTATAGAATGGTGATTTGTGAGATGGATGCTTTGACTATGTTAGATCTTATACAGTCAAATGATACTTCTTTGCATCCACTAGGAGCCTTAATATCTGATGTTAAGGATCTTCTAGCTCGTGAGTAGTCTTGTACTTGCCAACATATACTTCGGGAGGGAAATTTTTGTGCTCTAAGTTGGGGTGTGACTTGGAGGATGAGTTCGAAGTGTTTAGATCTCCACCAGAAGCTGTTCTTGGAGCTTTGGATGCGGATGCTAGAGGTCTTTTAGAGCCTCGTGGTTTCAGTATAACTTAGTCTCTTTTATGATTCGGTTTTAACCAAAAAAGAAATCCGAATAGGTTGATGAGTAGGGCTAAGCTATGGGGTATTCCGAAGTGGCTTAAACCAAATCAACTCCCTAAGCGGCGGTGAACTACTATGCTGTCACGGCTTCTTAAACCGATGAAAAGTCAGGAAAAGAACACAAGGAAAGGGCATCAGCAGTTAAAGCAAGTTGGGAGAATCGGGTTTTCTAGCTAGCTGATTTAATAAGCCTTTCTCGTCTTATCTATCAATTGGTACTGCAGCTAGTCCAGCAGATGATATAGATGTACATGCTCTTAAGCCTTCTTCCTATGCGCTCTTCTGTCCCGCCCCCTTCTGTTAAAGAATAGTAAGGTCGGTTAGCTGTCTCCCCAGAGGGGTAAGGGTGGAAACGTTCTTTTAGAGTGGCTAGCCCCGATAAAACAAATCCCTGGCCCTTCACAACCGGGGAAGAGAAGTGAATCTGCTTACTCCTAATAAGGAATCTCAAGCATCACCTTGAGCAGGAATATAAACCAACTCGATAGCCCTTTCGGATAGTATTTATGGTTATACCTTTTTCTTAGCAACTGGTCCACCAGACCTTTAATCTGGTTGAGCTCTCAGGTATAGATTTGAATAGGAGACTCGGAACTCTTGTTTAGCAGTGAACGAATGAATCCGATCTTTGAAGACTTGAGGACAGGTATCTTCCTTGAACTTACTTTCCTATGGTGGGTGGAGTAGGGGCTTCCGCTGGCGAAGGGGTGATAAGGCATCCGTCTTCCAGTACCTACGCCAAAGTAATCTCAGTCTGATACTGCAAAAGGAAACTCTACAGAATCTTTCTTCGAAGCGCCCTTTTTCTCCACCGATTGCTCATCAGCCAGTCGTTGAGCTAACTCCTCGATAGCTATTGAATCAAGGCTAATATCAGAATCTTCATTTCATGCCCGAACCGGTTGAGCTGCCTTCGATTCGGATATAAATTCAAAGTTGGTTCAGTTCAGGAGGTTATTGGCCCTAACGGAATGCGGGATTGATTCTCCGTTCAGCTAGCATATTAGCTACCGGTATTGATTGAACAGCAAGCCCTTTTCGCTTCGATAGAAGGTAGAGAGTTATTTCTGGTAGCTATTTATTCAGAGAGTTCAGAGGTTCAGAAGAATCCGTTACTGGAGCGCTTTCCCTCCAAGGAAGGTGGATTTACCGATCTCGAAGTTTAGGCTGAGATGCCTGGGCTAGACCCTTCAATAGACTGATCCTTAGTCTTTCCTTCTGCCTATACTGATTTATCTCTGATAGTAGTTATCCCCAGTAGTATAGCCAGGGGAGGAGCAGTTCTCTCGAGTGAATTTACAAAGGGGGAGCGGGCTATCTTTTTCCTACTCGGGTTTACGATTCTAGGTTCTGGCAACGGCTGGAGTCAAAGCCGAATACAGAGCTAGGAAAGCAGATGGAGGAGATAGTACCACCCCTTCAACCGAAAGCCCGAGATAAAGTCCTCACTCAGGTTTATTCAGAGGTTGGGGATAGTTTATGGATCTGTACAGGTCTTGCAGAACCTATTTCTTTATGACGACTAGTTCCAGAAGGAAAGAAAGACTCTAGTTAGTCTAGCCTTCTTGTTGTTAGCTCGCCTTCCACCATCCCTTGAATAGCATCTCAAGCCTAGGACCGACCGATGGCAGCTAGTACCTTTAGCTCGAGAGTCCTACCCGAGAGAACGATCTGATCTGGGTATTACTATAAGATATAAGAGAGAAAGAAGTAGGGGCAGAAGCAGAAGAGTTAAATCCATTCCTGAAAGAAAGCCACTAGTAGGAACCCCCCATAGTCAAGGTCAGGAAGGAGACCCGTCGCGGATGACGAAAATCAATCTCACTTTTCACTTTTGCCTAGGAAATAAACAAAGCGAGCTTTTCCTCACTTAGTTAATCGCATCGGGATCCTACTTCTATCTCACGTTTTATGTGTCCGATGGCTGATTCACGGGATGCAGCAGATGAAATTGAATTTTATTGGCTCTGACCGTTTAAGCTTTAGTAGTACAATAAGGTCTCAACGAGCATCATCTTTTGATCTATCCTTTCAAAACCAATTCTAATCATAAGCAATTCCTTGGCGAAAGGAAAGGAAGACTTCAATAGCTAGCGAGTTGGAGTCCAATATAGATGCTTACTTTGCAAATTTCCCTCGTAGATATCGCCAACCTCTTAGTTTTCAACTTTCTTTGAGAGATACAAGCCAGCAATCAAACTAAAGGGCGTATAGTATTTAACCTGCGCGAGAATATCTCCAGCTCCTCTCCTTTCTATTGAATCTGGTCCACCGCTTGAATCTCCAACTGAAATGAAATCAGATGAATTACCGGAGGACGCAGAAGAAGATATAGCGAATACGAAGGCATTAGCAAGAGCGTAACCTATACTATACAAAACAAAGGCTCTTAGAAATCTCTTTTGACTTTCCTTTGATGGAGTAGCTGCGGGCATAGCTTTCCCCTTCTCTAGGGATAAGGTTATTGCTTCCGGTTTTTTGATTAGTTGGTTGGTTGTTCTTCTTCGTTCTTGTCCGGATCATGAGTATGATGATTGGCATGAGCATGAGGTATTTGATTTAGATTCCTAGTATTTATTCCCCATGGGTTACTCAAGCGGATTTATTTTAGGGATTTGAGTCACTAATCCCAACAAATGAATCTTTTGGGAATCTCTTCTTTAAACACACACTCTATCATCCCTTACCTTCACTTCAGATTTGAATAAATACATCATATGCTTACTTGCCCTTAGCGTACAGGTTACCGGTTGGGGAAGTAGGAGATTTGGCTTCTAACAGCCCTTTCGACTTACGTCTCATTTCCTTACGTACCCAGACGAAAGAAAGAGAGGGAAATCCGCGAGAGGTAGCAAAGGTCGATTCTTCCGAGTATCATAAGTGGAAGATTCTTTTTCTTCAAGCAATGAATCATGCCTTTCTGTCTTATCCCAGCAAGAAGTCATAGAGAGAGATTCATTCCCCAGAGCTGCTGATTGGCTTTCATCCGAGATGATATTCAAGGAATGTCACAGATGCAATTGAAAATGGTGATTTGTAGGGTGTGAAAATTGGGTTCTTCAATTATTTATTTCCGTGTTGAATAAATTCTGTAAGTAATTCTAACTGCAAGTCCATCCTTGTAAGTCATTCTTTCTGCACATTAGTATTGAACTGAACTCAGTATTGAATCGGTGATTCCTTCTTAGCAGCGTATAGGCGCGATGACGGATCCTAGCGTACTGTTCTACTTACGTTTGAAGCTCTGAACCTGAAGGATTGATTTTTTGAACGATATTCTCTTGTTGAGCTAAGCTATACTATACCTCTATTAGTTTAGTTGTTGTTCTAAGCTTTCCGTTGCCGAAGGATAGGAGGTTTAAGTTTCTCCGCTAAGGAAGCGAAATCAGCATAACGAGTTTAGGATTGTAGGGACTGATGGCAGGTTCGGAGATGTAGCGTATGGTCTTGTTTGCTATCTCCTGATAAAGTTATAACTAAATACTGTTTGACGAGAAGCGGATGAGAAAGTGCTAGCATTCCCGGTTACCTTTTTTGATAGGAAAATAGGATAAGAGGACGTTAGTGAGCCGATTTGTTGCCAGAATACCGTATCACTGTAAAGCGAAGGAGAAGCTTCATCCAATACCACTGCAGATGGATGTTCAATAGGTAATCCCCCGGTCTATAGCACACGAGCGATAAATGGAGGATGTGATCCCGGTAGGACTAGGATGGGAGCTAAAGACTTCCTTGCCCTCTCTACTCAATTGATTGAATCTAATTCCGTCAAGATAAGATCTTCCCCTTCTTAGCGTAGTGGTACTAAACGACACTTCGCTGCAGGCGCTACATTTGTTTGTCAGCTACTTCGTCGCGACTTTAAACCTTTTCCTCTGCAGGATGCTTGTCTATTTTGCACTAATTGCTCCTCCTTCTGAGAAACTCTTTTCTTACAGACTTCTAATCGGTCCACCCTTTCTGTTCTAACGACATCTGCCTCCTTTCCTTTCTTTCCAAAGAACTAAAGGTTGCGAACAGGGAGTTTGACATAGGATTAATGGCACACGAACGGTGTATGTAAGCTATTTCCTAAGCCTTCCTTTAAGCTATAGGTTCTTCTCTTGCTTGCGTGGGTTCGGTCCTCCAAGGCCTGTTAGAGCTCTCTTCAACCCTTCATTCTTCACTTATTGGAATTGGCTTAAGTCGAAAGCCTTTTTCTGGGAAGGTCAGTTGGCTTAGTAGAGCGTTGGCTAGGCAATTCCCTATATACATAGCATCACGCCTACCACCAAGACCGGATTCGTTCAAAGAGAATCCTTCAACTCAGAATCGATGAAGAAAAACGAATAATCAAATCCCAACTGACACGGTCATATGCTTTCTCCATGTCGATTTTTATAGCCATCAGTCTGTTTTTGCTACGTGTCTTCTTTATGGTGTGTATTAACTCCTGCGCTAGGAATATATTATCTGTAGCCTGCTTTCCAGGGACGAAGCTAACTTGCATAGGTCCTACTAGATATTTCAAAAGGGGTCGTATGCGATTCACAATAATTTTTGTGATCAATTTATATGCCACACAACATAAACTGATAGGTCTGAATTGCTTAACATACTCAGGAGAATAAACTTTTGGGATCAAAGCAAGCAGAGTCTCATTCAAGTCTGGAGGCAGATTACCCTGCGCAAAAGCCGCAGTAACCATATCGAACAGGGCCTGTTTTGTTGCTTCCCAACAAACTTGATAAAAACCTGCCTGGAAACCAACAATGGTCGGAGCTTTCCACGGCTTCATTTGAAAAAGGGCCACACGTAACTCCTCCATCCCAATAAGCAGGTCAAGCTTTCTACAATCATCCTCCATTATCTCATCCTACATTATCTTCGGACAATCAAGATCTAAACTCTCCCCCTCGGCATTCTCTTGTACCGAAAAAAGGCTTGTGTAAAAGTCATTAACTAGTTGCTTCAGTCTCTCAGTATCGTGAACCCACATACCTTCCGAGTCCCTCAACATAGTCATTTTATTGTGCCTCCTACGACAGATAGTAGTCAGGTGAAAAAAGCGCGTCTTTCTCTCCCCTGAGAGTATCCCTCCGCCTTTTACTTGAGGCGAAAGAGCTGAGTAGCGTAGCAGCGAACGGTCGGGGTTTCACCGTGGGACGAAGGGGAACCCGGGGATATCGGGTGCAGGTGAATTGAAAAGCGTTCTAATCAACAGTGGTAGAACATGTGGGGAAGACCAGAGCTGAGGTGTGTCAAGCACGAGCGAAAGCGGCTAAGAGTTCGTCCAATTATACGACTTTGAACTTTTAACCCAGAGATTGGTCAAATAGGGGCGGGCGGTAACAAGACTAAACTTGTAAGGAAGGGGAAGTACTTGATTAGCAGTCCTAGTATGAAACTTCGGTTTCTAAAGGCCGGTAAGCAGACAAATTAGTTCATGCAAGCAAGTTGAGGGAAGAACCTTCTCATCAGCCCCTCTACTTTTGTCGAGTCACTTGATGCCTAACTCAAGCTTGTCCATAGAAAGATGCTGATTACCCCTGGAAAGAAGTCGAGCCTGAGCCTTGCTGACAATATCACTATAAGTTTGCTTGGTAACCCGTCCGTGGATTCAATAAGAGCCGTCCCCGGATTAAGGATTCAATAAGAGCCGTCCCCGGATTAAACTCCGGTTGCCAAGGTCTCATCGTAAGATAGTGACCAAAGATGGTCCAAGGTCCTTCATCAATAACAAACCGCAAATCCTACTCTGAATCCAACTTCACAATGAAAAAAACCATCATCAATATCAATTAACTCCATATCACCCTTAAGGTGCCATAACCGTTGAAATCTGTCATTAAGCACAGTGTAAGAAATCTTCCGGACAAGCAGCTTGACTATGATGCATCTCTCCCATATGCGTCGGATGCTAGCCTTAAACCGATCTGAGAGAGATATCCTTGGACAATTCTACATAGTGGAGATGTGTATAAGTCCTTCATCCGATCCCAAAACTCAAAATTCATCATGCCGATACACACCGGGAGAGTTCGAACCAATCATAGCATCTATGAAAGACAATCTCGTTGGGGGGTTACTCGACTCCCCGCCTACAGCACCATGCTCCGGACCCGACGGTTTGATCTTCTTGGAACTCCTAGCCAGTTGATCGGCTTCCTCACCAGAGAGCTCTCGAACCTCACTTATTTTCTAATTATCAAGATAACTCCGCTGCTATATCGTCAACTAGTATAATTCCGCTTTCAACTCTTTCCTACAGGCAGCCCCTTCCGTACTCAAGGAACGAAAAAGAAGACAAGCGGGATGGTTTGAAATAATATCTTAAGTGAACAGTGAACCTACTACTCATGTAGTTGAAAACCCTTACACTTATTTACTTCATTCCTATGGCCCTTTTTCCGATCGGGATTAGAACCGACATAGCTCCAAACTCAACTGCAAACCCGAAGGCGCCTCATAGGGGGGCCTTTATGCATTTATAAATCTCAGTGAGTCTATCCTATTGTCACCTAAGTGAACAATGGGTCTCTTTACCTTGTCGGTCTCCCCAACCCTCTTTCTTTTTCAGGCTGTTGAGTGGCGAAGCTCGAAAATAGCTAAAGGGCTTAGCCAACTCTTCTCGGCATTCCGCCTCACAAGACGTACGCTTCAAGACCCGCTTCGTACCAATCCTTTCTCTACTTTTTGGCGCTAACTCGCCTCAAGGTTGTGTCCATGAGGGATGTTTATTTTATGGGATCCACCTCTAATGGAAAATTCACCACTCGATCTGCATATTTGGCTATTCTAAATGAAAAGTTTGATCTGGAATTACCATCTTTCTATGATGAAATTTGGAAGCTACCTATTCCCATGCGTTGTCTTTTCTTTCTTTTTATGTCTGGTTTGGAGAGGCCGTATTCTCACTAATGGTTTGCGGCACTCTTGGGTGCTCTCCTCGTCGGCGACTTGTTCTATTTGTCATGATGGGGAAGAAGATAGATATTATACATGCCTTGCGTTATTGCACTCAAGCAAAGCAGATTTGGTAGCAAGTGCTTCCTAGTTCATCGAACTCGTATTTTCTCAGGATTTCTATTCATGAATGGCTGAAAAAAGGCCTTGATGTTAATTGTAAATCCCTATTTCAGGTCATTTTATTTGCCACTACGCTTTGTAGAATTTGGACAGCTCGTTGCAAGCTGGTCTTACAACCCGATGAAGATGTGACGATGGAATCATTATTAGCTAATATTGTTGGCACCACTAGAGAGATCTATGCAGCAATGTCGAAGCCTTTTTTGAATGCCCGAAGGGATATCTGTATAGCATGGAAACCCCCCTTGCCAGAGATAGTGAAACTCAATACAGATGTAGCGGATAGGGCTAATCCCGGGGTTGCTGTAGCTGGTGGCGTGATCATAAACTCGGCAGGGAGCTGGCTTCTTGTATTTGCGGCTCATCTTTTTCTTTATTCCAATGTTGCAGCTGAGCTTCATGCATTACGGTTAGGCTTGCGATTAGCATGGCAAGAGGGTTATCGTGCTATTGACTGTGAATTTGATGCCAAGGTAATTCTAGACCTTATTCACTCGGATGATGTTGAGTTCCATCCTTTGGGTGCTTTGTTGATGGACATTAGAGAGATGTTGAGCTGGGAGTGGCAATGTAAGTGCATTCACACCTTACGGTAAGGTAATTTTTGTTCCGATAAGCTGTCAAAGATGGGTTGTGAGACTGAACCACGTACGAAGAATGAAAAATGTTAACTAGTTTTGCATGAGCACCAAGACCGTTGACGTCATGATGGGGGAGGGGGCTATTTTTTAGCCGCCGGATGAGGGAGACCCTTCTGAACGGAATAGTAAGAAAGCAAAAGCCGATAATACAGGAGGATCGGCTGAGAAATCTTTCAAGGAATCCTTCTTTGGGTCACACGGTACGTGGGATAAGGATAATTCCGTGCAGCGAAATATAATGGTGGAGATGCTTTGGGTCTTAGGTAAATCTTTAACTAGAATGGCTCAACGCACTATGATGAAATACTGGACTTTGTCCTTCTATTACAGCTCAGATAAATGAACAACTTTTATTTAGTTTTTCCGAGTTATTTGGTAAGCATGGGAATCGGATCCTTGCATCCCGCTAGCGAGTCCTCCACCCTTACTTAGATCATATGATAACAATGGATACTAGCCTAGTGAGGCATCGAGTGAGTAGGAAAGAAGACATCTTCGTTGATCGCATTCAGAGCTCACGAGGTCATACGCTAAATAAATGGGCAACAACCCAGCTGTAGGTAAGGAGATTCTGTATCTAGTCCCGCCTTCTCTAGAATTATAGCTCTGTTCAAGCGCTTTCGCCCCTTTCAAGTGCAGCCCTAAGGAATTCATCAATCTTTAATATTACACTTTCCACATTTAAGTATTGAATTGGGATTCTTTGTTAGTAGAAGGACAGGAAGTGACTCGACTAAAGGAGAGGGGTGAAGAAGGAATCGATTCTAAGAAAATTAGCTACTCAACTGGTATCTAATCAACATTCCCAACTCGTTAGCCAGTCTTCCTAGGCGCAAACCAAAGCCTTGCTCTCATAAGAGCGTAAAGCACTAATCTTTTTATTGGTACTCCTGGGGAATCAATCTCAAGTCTTCTTTCCTGATCTTTTGCTCTTTCCCTGGATGAAGCAACTAACTTTCCAAACTCCTTCATTGTTTAAATTGCGGAATCTTCTTCTTCTGAGGCAAGAGAGACTTCTGAAACTCCTACTAGTAGAGTAGTTGTCACCACTTCCATCTGCTCGTACAGATGCGCTGACCAGACTGCGCTACACCTCGTCTCACCGCCCGATCGATACTCGAACCGAACTCGCCCATCCTCCGAAACCGCCTTTTTTCGTAAAATATGGCTCGCTCTTTCTTCCTACGTCGTACCCGACGTACTTCCTTTGAGAATTGAGCGATATGCACCCCACCAAAGTATGAAAGAAAGTGAACTCCACGTACCCTTACTAGTACCACCTACAAAAAAGATTGAATAGGAAGAGAGGTAGGTATGCCAAGCTCAGATAAGAGAGTTCGCTGACTTTCTCACCCAGCGCCCCAAGTCATCGACTCTCATTCTCAACCCTGTAAAAGTCAAAACCCTTTTGTGCGTGGAACAGCCTCAAAAACCCAAGACAAAAAAGAAGACTTCTTGGCATCTCACTTTGAACCCTGTCCTCTCGAGACCAAGGTGGCATGCGACTATTTCCTTTTTTACCATACTGAGCCCATATGTCAGTTGGAACCTGCTCACACTCCTAAAAAGCATTCTACCTCGGCTGGACCATACCCTATTACCGACTATCCAACGATATTAAATCATTATTGAAAATCACCATTGCCTTCCCAATAGATAGCTAGTCTTCTGTCTTCCCAATAGATAGCTAGTCTTCGGATGGGAGTCAGAGTTCAAACAGTAAGGAATCGGAACTCGCTAGGTCTTCTAGCTCCCCTAATCCCTCTCTTAACCTTTCGGGAATGTAGAAAGGGTGATCTGAAAGCGTGCACGAAGCGGTCGAGTTATCAGGGAAAGCCTTGCTTGGGATTGGATCAAGGTACTGCGTATAATAGAATGAAATCGGAATTCCTTCGTTAGCTGGACATTAATCGCATTCATTAAGAAAGGTTGGTTGCGTCCATGGAGGACAAGGAAGAGCCATTCATTACCTCTTCAACCTCCACATGAGCGTAATGCTAGCAAGTAGTAGATTCAGCTAGAGCCCAGTCTATTGGATAGCGTATTCCGATGAGCTATTTCATACATTTAAATACGCAAATTCATTCCTGATCGAAATTCCGATAAGGTTAAGAAAGGGCACTAAAGCTTTAACCAACTCCATCCACCGCCCTGACGAAATTCAGTAATTACAGATCAGGGAGCCACAACGTTCGGATCCGTAGAACTACCAAGGAAGAATTAGGCTTTACTGCGCCAATAGCTATCCTCTAAGAAATATATCATTCAACAATCTGACAGTAGATCGGTGCACGCAAGCATCTCTTCTCGGACAGAGTGACCGTAAAGACTTCACACCAACATGGAGCGAGGTGGTTTTTTCTTACCCCGTGACACGTGTAACAACAATCGATTCAGCAGAGAAAGATTGGGCACTGGAAAGGCGGTTATGACATACTTTCTAGGTGTTCCACATCTCTTTCCTCAACATGCTTGGGAAAGCTCATTTCACTTGACATTCAGCACGCAGCGGGTCAGCTACCTTCAAAGGTGGACAGACTCTTTCGTAAAACGGACTTAGGGAGGGAAAGCAGAATCCCTTTCTCAGGCCGGGCGTAGGTTCGCTGGAAAGTGCACCCAAGAATCAGGAGGCCTTCAGTTCCCAAGGGGAAGAAATTTGACATACCATTCTTGCACTCACGCTGGTATGCCCGAACATGCTGCATTTGAATAGAGTGCTTAAGCACGGAACGAGACAGGAACAAATGGGCATACTATTCAAGCAAACCTTCGAATCAACCGACGAGAGTACGAAATGCTTCATCAATACGCGATGAGGTAGCCAGAAAGGACTTTGTGTTTGGTATGCCTTAGGTTGGGATCGGTTGTTTGCTCCACGACTCGTTCTTTAGAGATCTTCATGCTGGATCAAAAGTCTGTCTTGTGCCCCGATCACATATACAGTTTCAATCTCCGGGAAATAGGTTTGGTTTGAGAAAGAGCTCGCTGCTTGTCTGTCTGCGGCTTATGAACCTGACCACTGTAGGGGATCCTTTCTTGTTTATATAACATTCAGATCACTGGAAGTCTACCCTTTCATGACATCTGCGCTTGAGTCACGCCTTCCTAGTTCATCAATGGGTGCAAGAGTCAGTTGCTTCTTTCATTCTTTCTTTCTCTTATCATTCCAAGCCCTGAAAGTATTCGAAGTCTTTCGTGTAAGACCATTTTGTGTCCAATCCGGCTAACCAGTCCGTACGCCGTCTCCTATGTCTATTCCATCTGTGAGTATGCCCTTAGAAGTTTTCCTATTTTTCCAGTCTGCTAGCTCAAGTCGCAAGTCAAGTAGTGGAGATCCAGTGACAGACAGAAAGGAGAGTTAGACTGGAATGCAAGAATGAATCTCAAAAAGGTCTGCTCCCGCAGTCTAGTCTTTAGATCGTTTTACTCGTGCTTCCTCTCGTGTAAGCACTTCGTTCCACTCGTTTAAGAATACTCAAACAGCCTAATATAATAGTAATGAAATCCAAAGAAAAGAAGCGAGGCTATCGCCCTTCCTTTTGCTGAGATGCACCCCTTTTTACGTTACGGCACTTCTATCCAAGCCTCTGTGGACGATCTCTACTGGCTAGGGGTCTCTGGTTCAGATTTCTTGGTGTATGCTCGCGGTCTTAACCAACCGCGGACCGGTCCAGGTCTTGTATACCCATAAAAGCCACTCCGGCCTCTTTCTATTCCCCGATACACTCACGTGGTAACACCGGTTCAGGGAAGCCATGAGGTAATGCCCTATCTAAGAGAATAGCCTACTTCTTTCTGATCTCTCTGCTCTTGTGGATGAATCTCTACCTTAAATAAGGTGCCCGCCGCATTCCATCTTTCTATTCCTGAAAACCATTCTATCACACACGGCGAATCGAGTTCTTTGAACTCTCCAAACCTACGCACCCCTAAGACGAAAAGTTTTCTATCGAATACACGTCTGCTTGAGCAGGGATTGGAAGCAATCGCAATCGAATAGAAAGTTACACTGAATGGATGTCCTTTCTAAGCAGCTATAAGAAGGGAAAAGCTTCTTTATTCTTTCATCTTTACTTTAATAAGGCATGCTTTGCTAAGACCTCTTCTTGCTCCTTCAGCTTTTACCTAATTTTCTCTCTTCCTTCCCTCTTGATCTAGACCATAGAGCTCGATTTTCTATTTCAAATTAAGGAAAATCTTTTTGCCTAAGAAAAAAGGCTTCTCCCTTACAATCAACGAGGGGCAACACTCCAAAAAGTCTAACGCATGTCATGCTCATAACTTAAGAAATAAACTAAAAAAATAGAAGAAGACGTTGGTGATAAAGCTATCTCGTCCGTCAGATAAAGAAGCCTTCACTCCCTAGAAAGGTTTATCGTTGGATGAAGTAAGGAATATAGGTTACTATAATAAAAGAAGGGATGCGAGAAAGTAAACGTCGAATCACTGGCAGTCCCTTGGCTTATAGAGTCGGTAGTTCGATGTCTTCTGAGGAGTTGCCAAGAATGTTGTTCGCGTTTTGATTTCATAAGTAAGAAAGTTTTTTTACGGTTACTCGACAATGACGGACCATCGGGTCTCCAAACTGAGAACGACCAGCTTACTTGAATGAAGAAAGACATATGTCTGTTGTCCAAGAAATAGGGCTGGATTCTCACTTGTATTTTTTTTGTTAAGGTAGACAGCTAGATAGAGTTATATTCACAGGAAAAGGCAGATGTCTAAGCTCTATTTGGACCGGGTCTCACGTGTGACAGCTCTTCATCAGGGCTTGACTAAAGAATACTGGATATATAGATGTACTTTTAGTTGTGAAAGAAAGGAATAATAGGATCCATTCTGTATTAATATCCCTGACTTTAGTTGGTTCAACTCCTGCTAGTGGGATAAAGACTGTGAAAAAAAGCCAAAAAGAATCAAATATGGTAAAAAAATGAAATGCTAAATCTGCTTGCGACAAATAAGTTAAAAGAGATATGCTTAAGATATCCGAAATTGTTCAGTGGTAGCGCTGCAAACTAAACGAGTTCCTAAGAACCGAAAGTTCTAGGGAGGTGGCTCAGCCCGCTCCTTGTTCGGCACCTAAGCGGGACCGGCCCTACGATCACAGGGGACGTGACATAGTAAAGAAGAAGGCAATAAGCGCTCAAATCAACCTATTGTTCTCTTAGTTTTATCATGGTATCCGCCTAATTAAGGATCCTAGGGCTACCACATGGCTAGCGACGGCAATAAGATAAGACCTCTACTTCTGCAGACGTTGCAGGCCGATGCCGAATACCGAGTTATGGCTTTCGACTGATCATCTCAGATGTCGCCTTAAGAGTTCCTTCGACGATTGTATTGGAGTAGGTCAAGCCATAGTCCCCATTGAAGTCATCTTTCAGAGCGGTTGAAAGAGTCGAGGCGCCTATTTCTCACTTATTTTAAGCTTGAGCTGATACGCAAACAAGACCAGAAAGACCGGTTACGCTTACACCAACAACGGATACTGGTTGACGGGATACGATATCAGTGACACTTCTATTGATAGACATATAGACCCCTTCTCGAGATTGATTCTAAAAGGCCTCTCTTAAAGCTAAAAAAGAAGAGTTAACACGGTCGAAGTAGAAGTACCTAAGCCCATAAGAACGAGTTGAAGCCGATGACAAGAGAAAAGCCATTCTCGATGCAAAAGGCTTATTCTGTTGATTCACTGTGCCACCTTCCTTCGACTATTGGATTAACTGGGATGTGATAAATGCTCTTTCAACTAATGAAATCTCTGTCTCGACTGCCAATCCTTAGCCTGCAAAGAGCCTATTCTTTGAAACATAGACAACTGCTCCTTCGTCGAACAAAAGCCCTTCGATTTAAAAAGGATTCAATTCTGTCAATGACAGCTAGATTTCTAAACAGTTACTCCTGCTAACTCCCCGTTGAGGAAGTTTCATGTGCTTTTGGGAGATTGAAACAATATTCCACAAAGAAAAAGGGATTCAACCCTCAAAACAAAAGAGCTCTTCTCTTTCTTCCTCACAGCTACTTCTCTCAGTGCATTCGATGGAGCAAGAGTAAGAACTTCGGAGCAAACAGAAAAGACTGGGACCGTCAACTCCAACTGTAGCAGCGGACCGTAGCCCTACTTAAGACCCCGCCCGGTTCCCATAGCTGGGAAAATTGCCAACACGAGCCCACAAGTTTCCGAGTGCTGGTACGGACATAGGGAGGCTTGCTGTGTCGGGTTCAAGTTCGGACTTGACGGTGATTCTGAATTCGGTTATCAGGCTTTCTTTTCGTTGATCTCTTCTTACTGGTGAACCATCACTCGAATCAGGTCTGCGGGTAGTCGCTCACATATCTATCGTATGATTTTGAGTAAGCGAGTGTGAAGCTGTGGTGCTCATGGCCTTCCATTCTTTCATTTCTTTCGCTCAGCATAGAAAAGAAAAAGGCTCTTCAAGACCAGCCGCGGATCGTCCACTCATTATACGAGATTCTTATGAAAATCCCATTAAATGACGATAATATCTTAAACCCACAGTACTACAGAGATCACGCAGTTCCATTCGACCAACCATCCTAGGTTGCCGGCTCTACGACCATTCAAGGTGCGCTCTATAATAGGGCTCATTGGTCCCGCCACCTTGTCGATCAACTGCAAACCTGATGACTTTCTTCTTAAATGTAATCTCTCGATAGATTGTTGACCGCTACGGGAAGATTGAAAGGGTCGGGTCAAGGATTTGAGCAAGGCCATCGCTCAACGAGATTGGCTTTGATTCCCCTTAGTGAGGAAGGGGCTACTTTCGGACGACGGGTATAAAAGACCTCTTTTGACTTCCTCTACTGGGTATACTGAGTATAGGTAGCGGATATAAAGTAAGCAAGATCCTTCCCTCTTTTCGTCTCCACTTCCTCCCCTCTGATGGATGCCTTACCCGATTCAGGGACCAGCTTCTCCTTCGTAAACTTTATAAAGAAAGTCATCCTTACTCATATTTATCTTAACTTCTGGGGTCCATCCGTCCCCGCTCAGTGAGTTCAGTTCGTCCCGTCAGGCTTCGAGAGTGCAGCGATGTTGAAGTACGAAATCTTAGGTCTCGAGAATAGGGCTTTGTCGCTACGCCCGGTCATTCTCCTGGAGAGAGATTTTGACTCTTTTGAGATCGGGGCTGTTTAAGAGTTAGACTTAGTGAAGGTGAAGTATGATCCTATTGGTACGGAAACGGTTCTCGGCGAACTCTTAGAGTGCTCTTGATCAGTAGCGTAAGGAGTGATATCTCGTATCTAAAGGACTCGATACGGAAAAAAGGAAATGGTACTATCCCCGAAAGGAAGACCAGCTCATAAAGCCTGTTGAATGGGCAGAACCTGACTCATCAGAAGAGAAGAGCGCGAGTGCCCCCTCTAGTGTGCATCTTAGGAGGAGAAGTGGGCAAGGTCAGACTCAATTCTATCGAGCCTTTCTGAAAGTCTTCCACCCGTCTTATTGTTAGTGGAACTCTTTGCTCCTACCATTCGTTCTCAGTCCTCTACCTAGACATACATTATCGGAATTACATTACTCTTTGAAAGAAGCCTGCTTTACCCCCTGTCGAATTTGTGAATAGGATTTCTTTGCTTTCCCGAAAGCCTACCCGCGCAGCAGCTCTTTAAAAAGCCTAAGGATGGAATGGAAGCGAGACTTTCTAGCTCCTCTCCTTTTAGGCGCTTCCGTTGGTCGCCTCTCCTGTTGATTTTCTTTGTTTTGTCACCTCGCTTCGTTTGACTTTCACCTATGCAAATAGGCGGGGCGCCTTAAACTTCCTTGAAAAGGAAATAGGAAAAAAGGATAGTACTCGAGCTTTGGATCAATTCCTTTGACCCCGGTCCTTTCGAGCTTACAGTTCTTCTGGATTGCTGCCCTGGAGTATCCTCGTTTTAAACGTTTGAACGCGCTCGGCCTTGTCCACCCTTTCAGCTAAGTCTCCCGCTCTTCCCTTGAGTAGACAAGACAAAGAAGGTAGCCATTCCATCATTAGGGAATGTCCCATACCACCCCAAGAATAAAGAAAAACATGCCCAATCCGTCATAGCCAACTCCTTTCCTTCTACCAAGACCACAAGCTTGAGTCTTCAACCAAGACTCGTTGTTCACTGCATCACCGTTAAGTTCTCAGCCTGTCAAGGTCTCTGCGAGAGGCGAGAGTTTCAACCGAAAATGGCTTATCAAATTCAGGCAATTTCAGCACCGGCTCAATCACCATCGCCATCTTCAAACCTTGGACTTAGGAGTTGAAATTCAAAAGATCCTGTGACTGCATAGGTGTAGCTTACCGCATTCCCTCCCGAAACTTGTCTTTCAGTTCAGAGTCTCTTTCCTGATCGTAGACCACCCTTGACTTTCTTTCTTTGAATTATTTTAAGGTAAGCAAAGCTTTACTAACCAAATACCGAATAGAAGCCAATTCCCCCTAGTGAAGACACTCTGGTTCGAAAGGGGCCGCTCTCTAGCTAGGATCTGATTTGCTATTTCCTCATTCCATCGGTGGAGAATCGTCTATCCCACTCGTTGGTTTATGTTATGATTGAGCTAACTGACTGAAACCTTTACACTGCGGTCGGGTGGGACCTAGATGGCTGGTTGAACGGCTTACCTATAAATACCCATAGGTCCCTTACTCCTATAAATACCCATAGGTCCCTTACTCCTAAACGGAGCCTACCGTCCCCTGTAGTCGTCAGCTTTTGACTATCTCGGGTGTTCATAATCTGGAGTAAAAGGATTCGAACCTTTGCATGCCGGTACCAAAAACCGATGCCTTACCACTTGGCTATACTCCATACGGCCTGTTTTGGACGGTAATAGGAGAGGGGGAAGCAGGGCTCGAAGAACGAGCCGTGCAGTGCAAGAACGCGGGGATATAGCAAGTAAGCAGCAAGGTTACCCCTTTAGTTTAGGACCGACTACAACAAGCTCGCGACTCTATCTAATAGAAACAAACGGTAAGCTCTCTGCTCTATTTGCTTTCAATGCTATACCTATCAAAGTTGGCGAACGCTTCTGTAACCTTAGACTCGTTACGCTGTTCGACTGAACTCGTTGGCTCCGCGTCTACCGAAAGTCGTTAACCTTCGTTACCTTCAGCATTTGGTACTCTCTCGATAGCTTCAATAGTTCACTGATATTTTTTATAATGAACCGCAAGCCCTTCAGAAAGAAAGACAAAATAAAAAGAAAGGCTTGGTTGCGGGAACCGACGGTGACGGAGGTTACCGGGAAAGGACGTTCCGTTCCCTTTGTAAAGTAGGCCTTTTTTTTGATAACTAATTAGAGTTGACATGAAATGGATCACGGAAGAAGACGTATCCGATGAATGAATGATTTAATCCCCTCCCACTCACACGGGTTCTTCTATTGAAGGGCTTACCCTTCCCCTTCTTCTATGTGAGGTGGGGCGTACGTAAGAGCGGAACCTAGATAGAACGCGGAGCGCCGGCCCCGTTTGGGCTCTCGCTCGAATCGGAACCCTTATGTGTTCGTAGGTTTTCGACTCAATCTAATAGCCTACCTATCGGGCGCCAATAAAAGAAAAGGTTTTCGCATGGGCTCATCATCTGATGCGGAACTGATTTCATAACCACCATCCATCACCAATCACATTCCACATCCCAAAAAAAGCTTTTCGATTCCTCGGGTTGGATAGGCAATAAAGATAGGAATTCCTATCTGTAGGGCGGGCTTTCAAGACAGAGATGCACTACTCCATCTGGATATGTCATACCTTTCTCTCGTGGGGAAAGAGAGGAACCCCTTATTTAAAGGTAAGACCAGAAAGGAAAAGAAAGGGGGGATAGGGAAGAGGAGATGTTGGATAGTTACTCCACCCCATAGATAGTGAACACAGATTCTTGTTTCATTTTCAATTCCTTTCGGGTCGAAAACGCGGGCTGCTGGTGGGGCTGTGCCCATTCATTCTCCCTCTTCTTACGCTTTTCAACCGGAATAAGGAACCTTAGAATTCACCCTACCTGTCGATGAATAAATTGGATTTGAGAGGACCACCTGCTAGCGGATCAGAAAGATTTTTATGGAATGTCCTACTCCTGCCTGAGCTTTCAGATCAACTAATCCCCTATTTCAGGGACATCTCTGTGTTAGGTAGGGCCAGGGCTCTCTGATTAGTCGAATGAGCCCATCCCTCTGGCCTATCATTTATTGGTCGATCCAGCTGGCGGCTCCTGCATCTTCTCTTCTGCGTCCCCGTGGGGGCCCTTCATACAAGTTTGCTGCTAGGAGTCCCTCTAGTCGAATCAATAATCAATAGAAGTCCCAATAGAAGTTTTCTGACCTGGCTCTTCAATCGACGATCTACTGCTCCCTCTTAGTTGCGGATGTCCATGCTTTGATTCGAAAGCCCTAGCCAGTGATGAATCTCCAGTAAGGTCGGAGTATTGAATTCTTCCTCTCTTCAGTCCAGTTTGAACCCGTCCCAGCAACGAACATTTGATTGAATTCCTTGCCTCACCCTGAGATGAGAGGGAAGGGTGATCGAGAGGCGATTCCTATTCCTCTTCTTTATCGATAGGATTCCCATCATTTTCAGTCTCCGGCGAAGGAGACAAGGGCGAGGCACCGAACATGTTCTATCCTCAACCTCCATCTGTCATTAGTAATCTCAATCCGCTTTTCCTATTCACTAGTACACCGCGCGCTGAAACTAGCAGCCCCCTTACTAGTAAGGGAAAACGCTAACGGGCAACGGCTGAAAAGCCAGCAACTTGTTAGGAGTAAGTTTTGGCTTGCCCCTTTCTTATTATTAGTAAGATAGGTTTGGAACCCTATACAAGGGTCTGCTTGCTGCTCGCCCCTCTCTCTAAAGGGGCTTATGCACTTCACTCGTTACCACTAAACGACGAAGCCAGTAGCGGAAGGAGGGACTTGAACCCTCAACCTCAGCCTTGGCAAGGCTATGCTCTACCATTAAGCTATTTCCGCCAGCTACGGTAGTGGCGAAGCACTACTGAGCAATTCACGTATTACTTGATACGGACGACTTCTGTTTTTCCGCCGGACCGCACTCTTGACCCCCGATCGAGCTACGAGCTGCAGGGCTGCCTTTTCAATCAATCTCCGGCCGCTCAGCGCTGCTATTGGTGCGAGTTGTAAGGAGTCTTGGTCTCGAGTCGAGCTGGGGCGTCATCTCATTCTCGTAACGGGAGTGAGTGCACCGCAAGACCAGACAAGTTACTCCCTCGCCTCGCAGCGGCGGCACCTGCCTTTTAAGTTAAGTCATTTCCTAAGACGGCTTCTCTTATTCTACGATAATCCAAGCAGCAGCTCCACGAGTACGCTCCGCTCGGAACCAGTCGATTCCTAAGCCATTCGTTCTCCCCTCTCGGTTGGCCTTTGCCAGCCACTAGAGCAAGTAAGAGAACCTACATACAATACAGTGAATGAACTTAAAAAACCGCGGATTTTGACCGGATTGTACACCTTTGTCTCTGGATATGTATATGGATGTGCATAAAGAAGGGACGGGACATCTCTCTCCTTTTTTTGGGGGGAAGAGAGGGGGAATAAGCTGCAGCGGCACCTCACGAACTTCTTACTGGGGCAGCACCATCCTATAGGCATTTGCGAGTGTTTGGATGCACATGTTTTGTTCATATTCCTGCGCAGTTAAGAGAAAAATTGTTCCCAAGGAAAGCACTTGTGTCTTTCTTGGATATGCTTAGTCCGGGTATAGATGCTATGACGTGAAATCCAAGAGACTCAATGTATTCTTGAATGTTCTCTTTAATGAGGTCGCCTCATATTTTACTTAACCTAATTAATCAGACCCGGGGGAGAATGGTGATGGAGATGTATTTCGGCCTTCTCCTGTTCATCAACTCGAACCTCATTCTTCTGCAGTTGATGTTACGGATCAGCCTCACTCTTCAGGCCAGCAGCTTTGCCCAGCATCTTCTGCCGATTGTCAGCCTGTTCAGCTGACCTCAGAGGATTCCAGTCACCCGGCACAGCATGTTTATTCTCGTCGGCGATTACACTATCTTTCCCAGGGGAAGATTACTCCAGAAGATCAGCAGTCTAGCCCAGTAGCTTTCCTTCCAGCCGCTTCCTCAGATTCTGGATCCCTCTCTCAGGTTCGTCGATCCTCTCAAGTTTCTTATCCTGTTGAAGGATTTTTGTCTTATCTTATGAATCGTTTTCCCCAAAACATCGAGCTTACCTTATGTCAGTTCAATCTTCTCAGGAACCTGAATCATTTGCTGAAGCCTTCAATCATTCTTGCTGGAGAGATGCTATGCAGGAAGAAATCAATGCCCAGGAAAAAAAGAATGAAAAAAAAGACTGAGTCTCATTGCCTGCAGGGAAACAAGCCATTTTCTGCAAGTGGATTTACAAGATCAAGCATAAAGCGGATGGCTCGGTAGAGAGATACAAAGCTAGATTAGTAGCTAAAGGATTCCTTCAAGAATATTGATTCGAACCCCTTTAAAGATAGGCAAAACATTTGCCCCTGGTTGCTAAACACCATTCGCGGCATTCTTGCCTTAGCTGAAATCAAAAAGTGGCCCTTATATTTCAACTTGACGTGAAGAATGCCTTTCAACAAACATAAGGGAAGGGGAGATTCGCAAGAATTTCTATTCAGCCTCCTCCAACTCCAGGCTTCTCTTCTCCTAGGAATCCTAACTGGGTATGCAAGCTCAAGAAAGCGATTTACGTTACGGCCTCCGACAAGCTTTCAAGCCCCTTTACTTGATGTCGGACCGAAGCGGAGAACAGTGTAATTTTGTATGACCTCGAAAATAGACTACCGAAAGGTATGAAATTACTATCAACCTCCAGATAGTCTTCTCTCTCGTATCCTCCCTTCCCCGATCCGTTGGTCTTAAGTTACCGGTTCTCCCTGAGAGGGGGGGTCTGGGTAGGCCAAAGTTCCTTTCAGACATGGTGCCCTACTTATATATGTATATGTAGGCCACTCGGAGTCAGCCATGTGCTACAGCATAGACGCCCGCGATCGAATCCGTGATGGTTTGCTGGCCCGGCGTAGACTGCACAGGAGTATCACCAATCATATCCAATCCTGCTGTCGAAAGCGTCATCTAATCTTGCATCCTCTGGTAAAAAAAGATGTTCGACCGATGTGTCGGGTTCATTCTCAGTAGTAGCCATACCGAAAAGGAACCAATGTCAACAGAGGAGTTAGAGGCGGACACTAGGTGCTGATAAGGCTCTGACAAGACCTGCCGCCAGCATTTCTCTCCTTTAAGGCTCTCCAAGACCACGTTCCGCCAAACAGAAACGACTGTAGGTAGGCTAGCAAGGGAGGGACAAGACAGGGGGACCACGAACACATACATAGCAAAAGGTCCACAAATAAGGGAATAAAAAACTACAATGATTATGCTTTGGGGGAATCACAACTACACCTTGCAAAGAAGGGAAATTCGATCAATTCAAACAAAAAAATCATACCATCAGTGCCGGGATTACCATACATAATGTTACATGTCGCGAGCAGCCGAACAACTTTGTTATAATCCATCGGTTCTTCTTTAAGACGCGGAACCACCACTATAAGAGGAAGAATCAAAGCACGGTAAGAACGTATCTACAAGTGGCTCTCAGCTACGCAGAAACTATGAATGTAGAGTAACGTGACATCGAAGAACTTGATTTTTTAAAGAAAGTTTTTCGAGATATCAAGGAGCACGGCCCCGACTCCATTCATATAAAAAGAGCACTAGGATATGCATAAAGTCTTTTTTTCTATTCTTCTTTTTGGTTTTTTGTACTTTTCTGTACCCAGTCTACGAACCTGGCCTAATCTAATAGGCCTTCTATGCCCTGAAAACACCAATGCAGCATGGTTTCTAGGATGGCTCTTATCGGAACTTCTTCACTCAATTATCAAGAAACAAGCTACTTTCTGCTTTTGCTCTCCGATGGCTGCGCCTTTTCTCTTTCTACGTCCCCGAGACCAGTACTATTCTGATCGAAGCTATGGGCATCTTACCTCTTTCTTTAGGCGAGCTTATTACACCATGTTGTCTGCATACTCTGTTACTCATAGCGAGTCGCTCCGTCCTCCTGTGTAGATGTAGATATAGAGGCAACTCTTTTTTCATTCTGTCTGGTCTGTCTATCACCAAAAACCTAGTGATCTCACTTCCAAGAAGACCGCAGAGCTAAGAGTCAAGATGCGGGTTCATCTGACGAGCTGGATTTTGAAAGAGTCGGGCACTTCTGTTTACTAAACGAACAGGCTCTGTAGTACTTTAACTAAGTTGTTCTTCGAATGTAGGACAAGGGGCGGATGAGATTTCCAATGTTATTGAACTGGCTTCTATGATTGCCTTCACATAACTTGAGTAGACGACAGCTGGAAGTCCCTTTTGGTTAATCTAACCGCTTGATTGCTTATTTACTAGAAACCATAATGACTTTCTGTCCTATTGTTAACCTCATATTTGTCTTTGTCGCCGGTTCGATCTCTGGACGTGCACCGGCGGCCCCCCTTCCATTGATAGTTCTCCTAAGCCGATAGGCTTTACCTGGTATCGAGACCTACTGACATAGATTAAGCAGCTACTAGATCCCCCGTCTTGTCGAAGAAAAAGATTGAAATACTTCGTTCTAATCCGATTGGGATTGACTGTCTTCTTTACATGTGGTCAACCCCAGCTTGCTTATCTACAGCTGCCCTATTCCGTGTAACTTAATGAATTTGATCCAATCCAATAAGCCCGTAAGCGCCGGTACAATATAATTAGAATATCCTTGTTAGAGGTGTATAGTCTTTCTTCATTTCCTGCGTAATCTGATGCTTTCTTTTCAAACATTAGAGGGGTGGTAACTCCACTTGAGTCAACCTTATGGATTCATCCCAAGACTCGAAAGATCTTTTTAGAAAGATACAGAAAAGACTTTCTATCAAAACGAGATTGAAGTATGTTCCATGACCAACTAAAAATAACCAGCAAAACCCATTCTGAATGGCATTTGTTGTAACCTCCAACTCTATTCTTTGAGGATAGCCCCACAAAACTATTCCGTACGGGGTTTTTTATATTTAAACATAATAAATAGAATCTCACTCAATAGTTAAAGGATCTTTCATTGATCAGAAGGTCTTCTTTCTTTCCATCCCGTTTAGAAGCACTTCATACTTTGTTATCCATTACTCCATTCGTTGAATGCAGCTGCTGAATATACAATAGTTGACTTAAGAAAAGTTCTCGGACATTCTTTAAAAAGATCAAGTTTGAGCTCTTTTTTAAAAGTAGAGTGGGTTTAGTTGGGAAGCGTCTTTCTTGAGCTTAGCAAGCGGAAGGGGAGAGCAAACTCCCGAGATATTAGTGGCTTGATGAACTATCCCATTTATGAATTTCGTATGAAAGAGATCAGCCGGTCCGAATAGAATCTGGAGTTGTTCAGATGATTGCCCCTGCTGGGAATCGATTCATGCCAAAACGGGACTTCTTCACTTGTCAGTCGACCGGGGCCCTTCTTGTTTTCTTTTCTTGATCCCCTTGTATGATGGTCTCGAACCTGCTGAATTAGCATGCGTTGACCACTTTATCTTGTCTTGATAGGGGCATTTTTTACCTTTCTTCAACCGGGGGCGCTGCTATATAAAAAAAAAGAAAGCAGATGGTTAGAAGTAAAGGCCGAACGTGGGCGCTACACCGAGATTGTTTAGCATACCCTAATCTAGGGTAATCACGAGAATCCCTAGGTTTCAGTCATAAGCTCCAGCCTTTGTGGATCTAGTAGGGAAAATCATTTTTCGAACGGATGAGATAGTCGAAGTCTTTTACCGCGTCAGCGGGAGGATGCTAGTGGTCAAAGATCTCAGAGTTTGAAACTGACACACTATAAACCTAAAAAGAAAAGTGATCCTCAATCTTTTTATTGCTGGAAACACAGATTAGTCTGCAATAATTGGTTAATCACAGCGAGCGGCTCTCTGGCCATTATCAGACTAAACCAAGCAGATGTCTTCGCAAGCAAAAGAAGAGTTGTCGCTCTTTCTGTCCACCAGTTTACAGGGTATCTATCTATACTGAAACTGAATATTCATACTCGATCCTTAAACGATGCCGCGGGGCAGACGAAGAATGATTGTATAGTTTCAAATGAATGATTGTATAGTTTCAAATTCGATAAAGAATCTATGCTACCTCTCCCTCTTACCTGCGTATACTCCCTTCTTCACCGCCACGCAGGGAGTCCCATTCTGAAAGGATAGTCGTGGTTAGAATCACAAGCACATAATGTAGCTAAAAAGGCTCGACCTTCTGTTGGAGCAGCTTCTATACGAGTCGCGGAGATATCGTATTTCTGAATAGTTACCTCGTTACATTCACCACAAGGCATCCGTCTTCCTAACTTCCTCAATCTTGTCCCTACGAAGCCTTGCTCTATCAAAACCATTGCTAGAATAGTCGATCAATAAACCCTTACATAACCATAACATAGGTGGCTTACTTAATAACCTTTGAACATAGGTGGCTTAATAACCTTTGCATAGAGCCGCAAGGATACATCTGAGCTAATCTCATTTTTTCCTATCGCGATGCTCCTTGCTTTTGCCGTGTAAAGGGGTTCGTCTTGGCTTTGTCTGGTAAGTTGCGATGGCTTCAGGACACATTCTTTCGAAGAAAATGACATGGATAACTAGCGAACCACTACAGTATGAAATAACGGATCTATTCAGAAAAGTTGAAAAAGCTGCTTTATGGATATCTACCTAGGGAAGGTCGAAAGCGGAAGGAATAAATAAGATCGTGCTTCGTATTCGTTTACTACACCGACAATAGGATCGTCTCGTCCAGTATGAAATGAATAGTAGCAACCAACGGTGTGAAAGCGTCCGTTACCTAATAGGTAGGTGTAATATGTTATAGCTGGCAGCTCCGGAGCTGTATCAAAAGAAAGACTTATTGCTTATCAAATAAAGTGATTGAACTATCTTACTTGGGCGTATATGGGTAGAAAGAGGCGACTTACGACACCGGGGAAACTTTCCTATGTAGATGTTGCACATCAGAAGAAGAAAGATCGTGATTTCTTGTTTTCAAAAAAACCATCTTTCATTATATGCTAATTTCAGTCTATTAGTTTATAGCGAAGCTCAGCTGGAGGGACAGTCTAACATACACAGTATGTAGGGCTTATACACACCTTTTTTAGTTCCCTCTTTAACCCCTGTTTTCTGCCTACCAATGGGAGAGAGAGCTTGTTGGACGGATAGAGTGAATGCGGGAATGGGAGAAAGATTTTAAGCAGACACTAGTTTGGGGAAAAAGGAACGAGGCAGAAGTGGCTCAGGCTGGTAATATTGATCACATAGCTCTGTAGGATGATGTTGATATTTCAGACGATGAAGATAGTGATCTTGTTAGTGGCACGGATGGTGTGCCTTTTGTTCAGATGAATAAAGAGAGGAGATCTGCTTTGTGCCGCCCTTGGAGGTTTTCGATTATTGTGAAGGTCCTTGGACGCTCTGTAAATTACCCTATTCTTCAACAGAGAGTTATCAAATTGTGGGGTTTACTTGATGATACAGATCTCATTGACTGGAGTTATGGCTACTACATTGTGAAATTGGGGAGTAAGGAAGCCTTGGCAAAAGTTCTTTCGGGAGGTCCTTGGAAGATCATGGATCATTACCTATTGGTCCAACGTTGGAAACCTTATTTCCGACCATCTCTTGCTCCTCTTGGAAAAACGGCAGTTTGGATTCGATTACCAGAGCTACCTATAGAGTTTTTTAATGCAGATCTTCTAATGGAAATAGGTAATCAGATTGGTAAGCCTATTAAAGTTGATACAAAGACTACTATGGCGACGAGAGGAAAGTTTGCCAGAGTTTGTGTTGAAGTAAACCTCTCTAAACCTTTGATTACTAGGGTTTAGGTGGGCAGACTCTCCCAGGCTCTTGAATATGAAGCACTCCACACTGTGTCTTTCTCTTGTGGTATTGTGGGACATCGAATTGATAAGTGCCCGACTGCTAAAGCGGCTCTTGCACAGCAGAGTGCCATCGGGGAGGGGGAGATGCTCAATGGCGAGGTGCCTGTTATGGAAGTGCAGAACAATAATGTAAACTACGGACCTTGGATGTTGGTGACTCGGAAATTCAGAAAGGGAAGTGGTTCAAGAGGGAAACAACAATCAACGGGGGCAATCACTGATCCTGCTAACAGATTTACGGCTTTAGACTCTTGTGAGAATATGGATGAGGAAAGCCAAAGCAATCAGAAAGTAGTTGAGGCATGGGAACGAGGAGTAAGGAGTGATGGTGAACGTCTTTCGTTCAAGGAATTAAAGGCTAAAGTAAGAAAGGAGAAATCAGTTGTTAATGGTGATTCGCAAGAAATTGTCAAGGAAACTCAGTTTTCCGGGGCTTCCGATGTAGAGAAGAATGCTTCTAGTCAAGCTGCTAAAAATCTTTACCCATGCAAACCGAGCTTCTACCTACCTGGAACCTTCTGGATCTCGTGCCATTGTGGCCATTAAAAAGACTTACAAGAAAAAGGATTCTCACAAGTCAGGCCTTGTTATCAAGAAGTCCCATACTTATAGAAACCAAACCTTGAAACCGTATGAAACTCAAACCCGTAAGCCTAAAGATAGACCTGCTTCTACCCCCTCCTCTTCCGCCCCTTCAACTGCACCATCTTTTGGAACTGGTCTTCCTTTCGGCCCTAATCCTAATGCGTTGGCTGCAATTTGTGAGCCGGCGTTATCCGACACTAGTCTTGCTCTCAGACTTGAGGCCCCAGAGAAAACGCTTTTGGAGTTAATTCCTAGCTCGGAAGCGAAACCACCGGATGATTTGATGAGGGAGAATGATGAGACCATGAAAGTGGATTTAGAGACATCAGTTAAAGAGGGTGAGCTTGTAGACCAAGCAGTGTCCTTGTCATCCCCATCTTCTTAATGATAGTGATCTCATGGAATTTTCGGGGCATAAATAATAAAAAATGCCTTATAAATTGTCGTGAGTTGATCAAAAGCCACAAGCCTGATGTGCTTGTCTTACTTGAGACAAAATGCAGTGATGTTAATGTGTCTATTGATTTCGGCAAGAAGTTTGGGTTTCAGTCTAATGCTATTGTCGACTCCACAGGCTTGGCAGGTGGTATTTGTGTTTTTTGGCAAAATTCTTTGGATATTCAATTAATATCTTCATCTTCCCAGGTTGTTCATTTGAGGATTCAGGAACTTGGTAGGAGGTGGTTGTTTGAGCGGACAGGCCGAAGCTTCATGGCCAAATTTACCACAGTGAAAGCATAGCATTCGAAGTCCTTCATACTCTACACGTTGCCATTTACCTGATAAATGAATTTTCGGCACTAATGGTTGGGAGAGATCAATTTCAACACATACTCGAGCAAATTTACCCCTGGATGCTTCCGAAGTAGTTTTATCAATACGAACAAATCGTCCAATAGGAATCTAAATTACCTTTGCAGAGGTTAGAAAGTCAATACCATTGAACATGAGTAGACTCAAGGCTACTATAACCCTACAACGGTAACACTAATTACGGACTCATCCGTCTTTTATCGCACATACCAACCAGTACGTCAACATCTTCTTATGGTGTAATAGAGATTCCCCTTTCACCACCCGATTCTTTTGGTCCATGTGACTCTTGCTCCACTTCTGGCTCCTCTTTCATTGGTTCCTCAACTATTGCTTCTCCCTTTCTTCACCCCCACCTTCTGAACTTTTAATCTCGGTCTTGAAGAGCCTCGGGAAAGCGCTGGCATAGTGAGTCGTCTTCCGTGCATGGGGTTGATTCCCGCCTTTTTGAGGGAATAGAACAATAACGATGTGGGAAACGATAGAGATGAGGAAGGTTATTAGATACCTATCCAAAACGAAACCTTAGCTAAAAGAATAACGAAACCTTAGCTAAAAGAATCTCACGAAAAAGGAAGCAAATGAGCAAGACCCGAAAACGCATTCGAATGCCCTGGAGAGACCTATTGAAAGAAAGCTTGGCGAGACATCAGAAGAGGAAAGCCTAAATTAAGTTATGACATCGGTATGGTATGAAATCGGTTATGAAGCGCGGGATTTAAGATTTAGATCTTCAACTCTATCTGTCAATGGGGGATCCGATGACGGACTCCATGGATCGAGCCTTTTACTTTCTCCTACTATTAAAGTGGGTTGGTTGGGCTCACATTGAAGACTGCGGATCGCTTAGCATCGGGGTGATTTACTTCACTGACAAAGAAAGACAGAAAGATGGTCGGAATCAGCGATCTCATCGTTCGAGTCCCCGTATGAAGGTGAGACCAGCCTTATTATGATTAGCGAAGTCCTTTCCAACTCCGTCTAATGGTTTCATCACTCCTTTTTCCCCCCTTGTTTTTATCCAAAACCATTTTTCACCTTGAATGGGTCAAAGCCAAAAATCTGATGAATAGAAGGAAAAGAGATCAGAAAGATAGGCGGACGACTTTACTATAGTATAGGTCGTATGTTTTCGTGAGCAGTAAGCAGCGGATCTCCCCCTTATTTTGGGAAAGCTGGTGGCCGCATGTGAATTCTTTCAAGGCAAGGGGCGGCCTGATTCGACATTCTTCTTTTCTCTGATCCGGTCGAGGTGGTTTTCGTTTACCAGCGCGTAGGTGGTCTAAGTTCCTATGACCGAGTCTTTCTGGCCCCTATGAACATCTTTTCTTAATGTATTAAAGAGGGCCTCTCTAACCGGTGAAAAGTGGTGGGTGTCCACTAACGGCCATTCCTGGCTCGGCTCCGATAACGCAATTCCGGGAGGAGTCGGTAGTTGGGCACTGGATCCCTTCGGACCTGGAGAACGTGTGACGCTGGGTCGGGGTTTGGTGAACCAACCGGTCGCTCCTCTAGTTGAAGTATCGGGCCCTTTTTTCGTTGCCTAGGTTACACCTTCGGAATACCCCAGAAGGGAATCTTTCTCTACTTCCCTCAATCTTCACTTTACGCCACGCCGACTCCCCTTTCTTTCGTCATAAGGCGTGGAATTAGACCAAGGGGAATCCCCATAGGCTCCGCAAGCAAGACAGACCTCAGATTTCGCACGTAGGAGATCGAGACACAGCCCCAGGGCTATGAAGAAAGATGTAGATCGATCGCCATAGATAGACAACTACATAGAGAGTATCTATAAGTCCATATATTCTTTGATTTCGTTCCCCCCGTAAGATCAATATCACAACTTATGAGGTCCGAAAGTTTAACATCTAAGTAATACCCGATCCGATAGTTTACGATATGGATAGATATTTAACAACAACATTATAAAAATAGATATCTTTAGATATCGGTAGTTGTCCGGTCGTACCCAAACAATAATATTCCAGAGGAAAATGCACCTAAGATCAAATATTTCGAGCCGGCTTCCGTGGAAAATTCAGACTTTCTTTTTGATGCTGCGATTACATAAAAACATAAACTTTGAGGCTCAATAGCTAAATACATGGCAATTGAATCATAAGCCGAGATCATAAAGAGCATACTGCGAGTAGGAAGTGGAATTAATACAATGAATTCAAAAGCATCAAACCTCTCTTTTTCGAAAGAATCGAAACACATCGAAATGGTACCAGCCGCACTTAATAATAGAAGGATTTGGCAGAAATATGTGAAATTGTCCCTCCTAAAAAGATTATTCCAGAATAAATGGGCAATAGTTAGGAGAGGTGCGCCGGTGGCGAGCAGAAGCAAGGTTATTAGATACCTCAGGAAAGCCCGGCCAGAACCACACGTGCAAGTTTCCCTGCATGTGGCTCGTCCGTGATAACTTCTTCGGATTTGCGTAAACTAGCAGACCTATCACTAAGTGGGGATGCTCCCTACAGCATGAGCGAACCCTTTCGGAACTGGTTAAGAATGGGCACCACTATCCCAGCCCTCCTCATATTCCGGTGCGTCCACAGAAGAGGAAATCGCAATGCATCTTGCTCAGCAGGCGTAGCTTGTAGTGGGAGTGTAGCGTAGGTAAGGTAAGGAAAGTGGCCGCCAGAGATGAAAAAAAACCTGCCTATTAAGCGCAGCTAAGCTAATATGCGCCGGAGAAAGCCAGGTGCCGGGGGTAAGCTTTATTCGGCCCGAAGCATTGATTCCCCATAACGAATAGGCTAACTATATCTCTCAATTGCCTATCTAGCTATATCTCTCAATTGCCTATCCTGTTGTGCTCGAGAAGGTCCCCCAGTTCCTCGGTAGCACCTCGAGGTGCATTTAGTTGTCTTACATGAGACTCGGGATATTCCTCACTCCATGGCATGGCACCCTTCGCTCATCTATTCTGCCCGCCCGTCCAGACGCGGCGTCCTTTTTCATTATCATCTACCGCCCTTTCTTTCCTACCGGCTATTTACGCATGAAGATCGTCCTATGTATGTTCAACTTCGGTTTCCGGTGCTATAGGTAGGAGTACATTATGGCAGGATCAGTCACCCAGGCAAACCAACCCTCCCCAAAAAAGAATTGTGCTATGCCCCCCCGATCCCTATAGAGTGAAAGAGCTGCCTGGTGATCCCTAGGTTGCAGCACGTCCGGTCGTTAACTCCTCCCGACGCTGCCGCCGTTTATAGGACCGGCCGACGCCTCACTTGCACAGGTACCTACGTAGTGTAGTGTCGGTCGCACATTCAACATAGCGTTCGGACTCATGTGCCTTCCAGAACCAGGGGTCTTCGAACCTGCTGCGTACGATTAGCCAGCCTTGCGGCGGAAAAAGGATTAGACGCCCCCCCATGCTACGGTTCCCTGCGGTCCGAACCCGGTGCCGCATTAGGTTAGGGGGCTGGGCGAAAATAGCTTATACGCATCCCAAAGCGCACTGCCCTCCTAGGCGCGAAACACTAAGTAATCCAAGCCAACCCACATTACTGACTAACGGCGGATAATCATATCTCTTAGAGGTACTAAATACAACTCCATGAATGAGCAAAATGAAGGTTGCATTAATTATAAAGATCTCTGGGGAAACCGCTAAAAAAAGATTGAACATGTGAAAGGATCCGAACGAATTATGCTTTCATTTCCCCCGTATGGAGCGCGGGGTTACGTTAGTTACGGTCTTCATCAGAGCAGGCAGGCTTCTAGTTAATTAATTAATAAGAAAAGGTTCCCAATCGAAGAAACTTTTTTTTTATAGAAGTCATTTTGGTAAAACAATCTGACTTGCACTTGCAGCCCCTTTCTCCCCTCAACTCAGCGACCATATCAGAAAGCACTTTGGAACCATATTCGGTCTTTCGATTCGTCAGAATCGAATCAGAAATAATGTCGTCCCTGTGGTGTCGCCAAAAGTCGGGTGCATCTCGATCTAATTCCACCATTAGATCCACGAGCTCCCCTTTATTTTGAGCGATTTTACGTGCTTCCACGTAAAGCTGCCCCATATTTCTAGGTTCCGCCGGTTGTGTTAATCGAAAAAGAATCTTTTCCTCTGCTTGGGAGAGAGGTATAGGTCCTTGTTCGACCGCAGGCTCCGGCTCATCAGCCGGAGGGAGATTGAGATCGAAGGAAGGTCGCTCCGAAGAGCTAGCCCCCCCTCCTCCGACCGAAAGCCCCTCTATGGGAGAAAAAAGAGTACAAATGACCGAAACCCATAGAAAAGCGGAATACAAACCAAGAAGCCTAAAGAGAAAGTAGATAGACCTGCCGAGTAGCATGGATTTGATTTTTTCGAATAAATAATTAAGAAAGTCAATACTTATAAGAATCAAACCGAAATAGTACACCATCACTACGATTAAAATCACAAATAATACAAAGATCGACACATTCTTGCTTTGTTGGCTCTGGGCCGGTTTTTTTCCGATAGACCTCTTCATTTATTTATACTTCTTTCTGTTTTACACTTCACGGCTGGAATCGAAAACTAAAAAGTCTAACTCAGAATCTTCATTTGCAGTTTCTTTCGCTTATAACATATGAATCGTTTTAACTCTCACTTTCATTCCCTGATCTAAGTTATGCTGACCATTCGATAGAGAATTGAATCATTCTGCAACAGCCCTCTTTCTCTTACTCTGCCCCCTTCGTTGACCGACAGTTGCGAGCCCATTTCGGACTACGCATGGCAACTGAACTACTGGGCGAAAGGGTTTTCGGAGAAATCGAACTGAAACATTATGAGATTCTCTTTTTCATTCATTCGATTCACTACTTAGTATATTTCTCACTGCAGATTCAAATTAGCATGAGCAAAAGTATGATGATGAGTTAGCTGCAGAGTCACTAGCTACATGCCCCTCTTTAAACGCTCGGGGAATTGATTCACTCCCCACTTCCGCCCCCTTTGTAAAGTCACCCGTCTTTAGTGGAAATGGGTTTCACTTTAGTGGAAATGGGTTTCACTCTCTGGTTTACTTTGGGGAAAGACGGTTAAATAGGGCGCAAAGTCCCTTTCCTTACTTAAATTCGAGATTGAGTTGCTCACTTAATGTTTTACCTTCTTTTTAGGTAGCTTATCCAAGATCGACTGAACACAAACCTTAATAGAGTTGAACACAAACCTTAATAGAGTGCCGATTCATTCAAGTAAGTAGGAATCTCAACCAGCATCTTGCCTATCAACTTGCTTTCCTGAAGTAGCCCATCAGACAAGTAAACCAGAGAGTTAAACCGATGAAAAGGTCTTGTCAGAGCCTACCATCGGCTCAAGCATTCAATGTCAGATTCTTGCTCATGGAAAGGTGAACGGAGAGAAGGTGACTCGCTGAGCAAAGTAGCATAGCATCTGATTTGAATACTTCATTTTCTCTCTCTATGACACTAGATTGTACACCAACGTTTACCCGACCCGGCACGTAGCTCTCAAAGGTCCCTGGGTCGCCAGCTTCTAAATCCGAGAATCTAGATGAGAGCATGAATATTCAATATCACACATCAACATTCACTACTTACTATACGATATTTATTGAGCTGAGACTGGATCAATCTACAAGCGCTAGATGTGGTTATGGAGGTTTTGTCTGATTTTGCAAAGGCCTCGGGCTTGACTATGAATTTTTCCAAATCCAAATTTTTTATATCACCCAATGTGCCGCGGAAAACCATGAATTTATTAAGCTCGGCCTGTGGTGTCCCTTTGGCAGAAGATCTAGGAGTCTATTTGGTAGTCCCGATTGTTCACAAGAGTGCTTCGAAGGAACTATATGTGAGGCTTATTGAAAAGTTCGAAATAGATTGTGTAATTGGAAGAAGAATGTGTTGTCAAGAGCTGGTCGACCAACCGCCTTCTCTAGTAAACCCTTTGAATTCCTTTCCTAGATAAGCTATCTTCTCTAGGCTACCTACCTTTCCCAACCAGTCGAGAGCTCCTTTTAAAGATGTGCTCTCACTCCTATTTCTGTTTTTTGTATGGGTATTCGGGTTTCAATCAGATCGCCATTGCTCCTGAAGATCAGGAGAAGACGACCTTTACTTGTCCCTATGGCACTTTTTCCTGGTATCACGCTCTATACGATTGTCAGCTAAGTAAATAGATGATGAGGCAGATGAAGAAAGAAAGCGCTTTTAAAGTAGTACACGAAATCAGACCTCACCTTAGCTACTAAGAGGCTTCCTCTGGTTACGGATGTTGTGCCAGTTTATGTTTCGGGGAGTACTAAGCTCTAGTAGGAAGGTCGGGCTTTGTGCTCCGCTCCCTCTCTTTGTCCTCCCTAGCGTTTGGTGGTAACCTCCCCAGCGCGTCCATTAGGTAACCAATGTCAAAATCATCACTATCCCTGTCGAGCTGGACACAAGATTGGGAATCAGTGGGAGTAGTGGCGTAAGCAATGACAGGTGTATTTTGGGAGGGGGCGAGTTAGCATGAACAATCTCATCAGATTCATTGATATTCTCATCATCAGCGAGCACTGAAAACCGTCAACCAGAGTGTATTACAAGGTTCAAATTCGCAAGAGGGGCTGAGCTTTATTTCCGCGTTGCATAGAATTTAATACCCTCTTATGCTTATGGCTTGGTTCAATACCTATGGCTTGTTGAGTCCTCTTCTTCAGAGTCCTCTTATGGGACTCCTCCAGTAAGTAGTTATAGCCCGTAAATCAGGCATAGCAAAGCAAAGAAAGCGGCTCTAAGCCAATCTAGCTATAAGCTTCTATACAGTACTCAGTCTACGACGAAATGAGGCATTACAGATCGCCTGCCTATAGGTGAGACCCTATACTACTACAGTTGTCCGTAAAAGAAACCTACATTCGTCCTATTTAGGGCTTTTTCTTTTGGTCGCCACCTCTTCGTCGCATAGCAGAGAAAAGCTGCTTTAGAAATGTCTCTTTCCGAAAACAACGTTCGACTTGCACACTTATTAGATATACCGGGGAAACTACAACTGAACGAACATTGTCTAGCCAGGCCATGAATCGGCAGAGCAAGAAAACGTCCCGTTTGACAACCTCCCATACCTAATCGCTTTAGGATTAGCTCAATGGATTTCCCTAATCAACAATAAATGTCGAAACTATCGAGGCTTTGCCTCGTGGTTGGGACTTCTTTCAATTTACCGAGTTGAGTGCGGATGGACGTGTACGAGACCAATTAAAGACTACGCTGTTGGGCTGCCCTTAGGGTGGGTGGAAGTAAGCCCCATCAAATACACGTTTACATTTTGTTTTCCAAAGACCCCATAAGGTCGTAGTAAAGAGAATAGTTTTGTAGGTGTGTCTGCTGTTTCGGATAGTTGGTATTGGCTCTTCAAGACCTCGAATGGGTGGGCTTTTTACTTCTTCCTCGCTTATTCGGCTAATCAGTCCTCTTCGGTCTACCTGAGATCCCTACCTGAGATGGCTCCCCTACTTATGGGTCAGATCGGTACCTGTCTGTCGTCTGTCTGGCATGCTTTACAGGGGTAATGGGTCCATCGGACACACTCAATGCTGATTTCGGGTTAGTACTTATTTGACTTCGTCGACAGGATATTAACCCTTGCCTTCCTTCGTGTTGTCATATTAATACTTCTAAACTCTGTTGAGAAAGCGAAAGCAGTGAAACATCAACTAAGAGATTGCCCAAAAGCTGCTGCTCTTTGGAGCACATTGTTACTAGGCACAATGACTGGTTTTTACCAGATGAATTTAGTAGATTGTCTGGATACTCATTTATGTTTGGTGGATAGCTATATTGATGGCCTGAATTGGATGAGCATTTTCTTAGTTTCCATTTGGCGTCTATGGACCAAAAAGGTCTTATCTGGTATTTAGAGAAGATGAGCCGTTGATGGACTCCTCAACATTTATTCATAACATTTTCCAGACGGCCAAGGAACTACACTTAGCCTTACGCCAGAAAGCTTTGAACATTAAACCAACTTTGCATATTAGTTGGGAAGCTCCTCCGTCTGGCTTTATGAAGATGAATACCGACGGCGCTGCACAAGGGAATCCGGGAGTGGCGGGCGCTGGTGGCATTTTGCGGGGTCCTGATGGTGTATGGTTATGTGGGTTTAGAGCCCACCTAGGAATATGCTAAAATGTAAATGCTGAACTACAAGCTGTTAGAAGGCGTTTATTGATAGCCTGGAATGAAAGCTATAGACATGTTCTTTGTGAAGTTGACGCCCTGTTAGTTGTGAATCTGTTGAAGGATGCTTGCTTAGAGTTTCATCCTTTGGGAACTATCATCATCATATCATTCTAATTTCTTTTCTGCAGTGTGAGTCTTTTCTCACTTAAGCCCCCTGCGTGGTTTAAAAAAGAAAGTTATGAGCATATAGAAAGAAAGAGGACCAAAGTTCATTTTAAAAATTACATGACCTCTAATCTTTGTAATGGCAAGCAAAGAATCTGACTCCAGCTCAATATTACGAAACCCCTTGTCCCAGCACAATCGAAGACCATGATAAATAGCCCATAGTTCTGCTGGAGGAAATTCCAATTCGATAAGTAAAACCACCAATCCATCCGGCATTACGCATCACGAAGCAAGCCACCTGCAGCAGATAATCCAGGATTGCCTATAGCACTCTCATCAACATTAACTTTAATAAACGGAGAAATAGGCCGGTTCCAAGAAATAAGCATTTCATATTTCAGCTTTGGCGCAATGCTGCTCAAAACATCCCACGCCTCCTTAGCTCTAGCAAGAATATGCTGACTACTATTCGATGTCCAAGTAAACTCACCATCATGTAAAGAACAGTTCCGCCAGTACCATATGAACCAAACTCCATATAAGAAAATAATAGACCAGTCAAGGTCGGCAACCCGCTGCTTACGAACACAATTCCGTAGCATCCAATCATGTTCAGCCAAAGTAAAGAAATCCCCATTTACCAAGCTAGGATTTAAAGAAAGCCATACCCCTTTTGAGAGCGGACAATCTCGTAACGCATGCACCAAACTCTCCTCCTCATATGAGCACCGAAAACAACCCGAATGGGAAGGCACATGCCGACGGTATAAGAATGAAACCGTAGGAAGTGATCCCTGTAATGCTCGCCATAAAAACACTTTAATTTTACTAGGACAAGGTAAAGACCAAACCTTATGCCATGGCAAGGCAGGAGCAGGTTGGAGCGATAATTGAATCTCATAGGCGGAGCGAGTGGAAAACATGCCATCACCCTCAGGTTTCCAACACCATGAATCGTCTTTCTCATCACTAGTATTAATCTATATGGCAGAAATCTTATAAACAATCTCAAGAGGGAGAACCTCGGTTAGAGCATCCCAGTCCCAACTACCAACCTCGTCGCAGTATGAGGCAAGAGCAAGCTCTGCTTCCGCATCAGATATAGGCCTCAAAGCATGCCGAATCAGAGGACTATCTTGCATCCAATTATCCAGCCAGAAACGAGTAGAATGACCATTGCTAATATTGATTCCCAGAGAAAGCTAAATTAGCCTTTCTAGTATCCCGCACACCGAGGCCACCTTGTTCCTTAGGCAAGCAAATTCGGTCCCAGGCAATGGCGTGAAGTTTTCTATTGCCCCCATAAAAATTGCCTCATAAGCTTATCAAGACCAGTCACCGTAGATTCAGGCAGAAAAGTTGACTGCATCAAATACACAGGCAAAGCACTTAACACAGATTGAATCAAAGTGATCCTTCCCGCCATGGAAAGGAATTGATTAACCCAAGAAAGAAAGCGAGCCTGTGCTCTACTTAGAAGAGAGCTATATGTAGACTTAGTGACTCTCCCATGAATCATCGGGACTCCAAGGTATTTTCCAAAATCATTAGTTAATGGAATACCACAATGATTGCTCAAATTCATAGCTCTACTATGATCAATGTTCGAAGAGACAAGGATTTTAGATTTAGACAGGCTTATTTTCTCACCCGAAGCGTCACAAAAAGAATGAAGCACACTCATCATCACATCAAGCTGAGCCGTAGAAGCTTCCCCAAAGAGTACCAAATCATCCGCAAAACAAAGATGAGATAAAGAGGGCCCCCTAGATGTAAATTGTAGAGGCTTCCAACGTGCCTGCTTCACCTCTTCATCAATTAAGTGACCAAGCTTTTCTAGGCATAGAACAAATAGGTACGGGGAGGCTCTGAAAGACCTGTCGGATGCCTCTATAAGGAGAGAAAAATGGCAGCCTTTCCCGATTCCAAAGAATGGAAAATTGGTTTGAAGAAAGAATATTCATGATTAAATTCACCCATGAAGAGGGTAAATCTATTTCCTCCAAAACTTCACGTAAAAAAGACCAACGAATCCTGTCATAAGCCTTCTACAAATCAATCTTAATTGCCACAACACCTTTCTTTCTTTTCATCGTGCGCATAGTGTGCAAAGCTTCCTGAACCACTATGATGTTATCAGTTGTATTACGCCCTGGAACAAAACTAGATTGATTCTTACTCACCAAGCGGTTAAGTAATGGCCGAATCCTGTCCACCATCAACTTTGTCACCACTTTGAGCGGAACTGTGCAGAGACTAATGGGGCGAAATTGTGAAATTCGCTCTGGATTATCAATCTTTGGTATCAATACAATAATGGTGCGATTAAGCTGATCATCAATCATTCCATTAGAAAAAGCCGACCTGGACAAGGAGACTAACAAATCACCTGTTACATTCCATGTTTTCTGAAAGAAACCTGCAGGAAATCCGTCAACACCAGGGCTTTTATTGGGATGCATCCCAAAAAGAGCAGCTTTAACTTATTCTTTCGAGATATCCTCTTGCAATGAAAGCTTTTCTGCAGGATCTAATTTCCAACTAGAACAGAGAGCTGGCAATCTATGATAACTAGGAGAAAGATCATTTTCAGAATAAAGCTCACGGTAATAATCAACAACGACTTGCCTGAGGGAATCCGGCTCTGAACACCAAGTTCCATCCTCCAATTTCAGTGCAGTGACAACACGTTTAGTATGAGCTTTCTTGATTGCAGCATGGAAAAACTTTGAATTACAATCCCCATGCTTAATCCATTCCATTCGGCTTTTTTGCTTCAGCATAGTCTCTTCTTGAAAACAAATTAAATTTAATTCTTCAATTAGTAGCACCTCTAGTTGCTGCAAATAATCATTCGGTCCCTGATCAAGACATTTCTGAATGCCATTTAACCGAGCTAAAACTCGCCTCTTTCGCCTATAGATATCACCAAAACATGCCGTGCTCCACACTTTTAAATCCTGTGCGAGAACGTGAAGAGTATCAAGCAGAGCTGTGTTGGATTTAGATAGACTCTCCTTTACACAATCCATGAAATTATCATGTGTCATCCATGCATTCTCAAATCGAAAATACAATAGTGGGCTCCCATAACTCGCATCAGAACATTTCAAACATATAGGGTGGTGATCAGAATTCGTACGGGGAAGTGTTGTGACCGTAAAATTATTGATCAAATACAACCAAAGTTCATTAGCCACGGCTCGGTCCAGTTTGGCCTTAGTAAAATTCGAACCATCCCTTTTGTTCCACCAAGTGAATTTCGGTCCTGATGTCTCCAAATCAACAAGGTTGCAATCTCTAAAACAATTCAACATTCGTCGACAATTTCCCAAATTAACACTACAACGACTTTGTCTCTTATCTGCTGAAAGCACCTGATTGAAATCTCCCATAAGCAGCCAAGGGAGATGATGAATACCATTTGCTTCGGTTAGGGACTGCCAAAGGCCCCGTCGTTCAGCTTCATCCGGACTGCCATACACCGCTGTCAGAAGCCAATCAAATTCACTAATACCCGACACCAGGGCATGAATGAATTGATCTAAATAGGCTACAATTTCAATCTGAACATGCAAAGAATTCCAAAGAAGCCAAATGCCACCAGAAAATCCTTCAGCTTCAACTCGAAAGAAATTAGGAAAACCAAGTTGCCTGCAAACCTTGTCAGCTTGAGTAGTACCTGAAATCCTAGGCTCCAAGATGATTAAGGCATGCAGCTTATGCAAAGAAATTAAATTCTTAATATTACGGATACTCCGTCGAGAAGCAGCGCCCCTCACATTCCAGCTAATTATGTTAAATAACATAAAATAATATAAAAAGGATAGGAGAAAAGAACTCAAGAATCAAGCATGGCAATGCCCTCATCCGACAAGCTTGGAGATGTCATCTCATCATTCATTAAATCTTCTTTCATGGAAGGATCTTTTTCCCTAGCAGCACCATTCACGCCAATCCCAACCATGTCATCCTCCTGATCATCAAGGTTGACACATAATTGTAATAGGTTTTGGGGCGAAACAACCATGGAAGGAGAAGAAACCGTATCCATATTAATAGGCTCCGAGTCCTCCCCAATTGGAGCATAAACCGTTACTTTTCCGGGTACCACTGCAGTCGAAGTGAGTTGCACGACAGGACTCTTGTCAACCTTGTCAGAAGCAGCAATTTTAGGACCCTGTTTAGCCTTGTTACCACCAGATGAAGAGCCACTGACGTTCCCTTTGTTGGTTAAAATGGCAACACTTTTTAAGTTCTTTTGAAATTGTTTGCGACTCTCTCCCTGTAGCTTTTGACCACCTGCACTTTTCTTGGTATTTGGTTGCTCAGCCGAGACAAAAGTATTCGGCACAATCTCATCGGACTCTTGAGAATCCTCACCATCACCCAGAACAGCAAACCTCGAACCCGTCTGGCCATTATTAGGTGCCATCACCTTTTCTTTTCCATTCATCTCTTTGTTTTCAGGCGGCTTCCTTGGAGGTTTTTTCACCACCATCCAGGGGCCAAAGCCAGCTTGCTTTTCCTCCTCTTTATTCCGCTGTGAAGGCTGCAGAGGTTGCGCAACATCCCGGCCTGTCTCTGACGTCTCCGTCTCTTGTTGTTTCAATTTGCAACCATCCGAATCATGCCCAAATCTTCCACAAGAATAACAAACCATTTTGAGACCTTCATACTCCACCCGTTGCCACCAATTACCTATAAAGATGTAAGGCACCAGCGGCTTGGAGAGATCAATCTCGACGCTCAGCCTAGCAAACTTGCCCCGAGAAGCTTCAATTGTATTCTTATCCACATTCACAAATTTGCCAATTTTTTCTGCCATTCTTCTTAGGATTTTCCTATCATAGAACTCAATTGGCATTGAGGGAAACCGAATACATGCTGCCACCCTGTCAATTGTAGCCTCATGAGATCGGAAATATGGAGACCATCTACGAACAGTTAAATAATGATCAGCAATTAACCAAGGCGAAAACAAACTCATAATCACTGGGACGAGTAAGACGAAGACAATAATAGCCATGATCCAGGTCTATAACCTTGTAATCCCCTTTTAAAGACCATAGTGTCTTCAATCGATTACAGAGGTAGGTATAGCTAATTGTTCTACCAAGCAATTTCACAATCACCGAGAGTTTACAAGGCTGCCTGATTCGCTTCTTATCCTCCTTCGTCAACCAAACACAAGGTCCATCAATATTCTCTTCAATATTATCATCATCAGAGTCATAATCAGATTCCGAGATCTATCCTTCTTCCATCTCGTCATCCTCATCAGCATCCAAATCCGTAGTCGTAGCATGGGAATTGAGCAGTTTGTCTCGATACGAACTGGCTGCCTCCATGCCTTTTGCACCAGTCTGAGACGTTCCCAACAGAGGAGAAGAAATCACTTACGTACCCTGCTGCTCCATGGATGAACGAACACGTTTCACCCCAGTCTTCTCCCCTCTCGTCGGCGGTTCACCCGCCGCCTCTTCCTCCATAGCGCCGCCGCTTTAAAACTAGGTCTAATAGGGGACTGTTATTTGTTTTTCACCTTATGCATCATTTGGCTATTATCTATTCATTTTTATTTTCGATTCTTGTATAAACATTACATTTTCCTTTTACTACAAAATAGGTTTGTCTTGAGTTTGATGCCGAGAATGCGCCCTTCTCTTTTCTAGTTTGTAACTCTTTCAATCGTTATACGAGATTCTGATGAATGAATTAGTCTCAGTCCCAATTGTTTACATGGAACGGCGGGTGGTCAGAATCTAGTCATCAAATCGGAACATAGTCAAAGGCCTCTCAATCGTACTCTGCGCCCCCTGCGGAAGTAAGCTAGGGCTTGTTGCTTCCGAGGACTTGCTTGGAAAGAGCCCCTTCGTTTATGACCCCTCCCTACGGATTAAGTCCCAGACGAAAGACCAACGTCAACCATAAACTCAAGTGCTGTTGTGAAATCTATACCTGAGAGAGCGCACTCAAGGCGGATAAAGTCTATATCTCTTATGCCCACTTCTTCAGGCAAGGGGAATTCCGTATTCTTCGATTCGGAGAGTTAGTTCTACTTCCCCATCACCATTGGTTCATAGAACAGCTAACAGAGCTGCTGATTGTGAGTCTTTTCTCTCAAGTTCTATTCCAGCTCAACCAGATGCAACTACTAGTGAAAGAAGAACGAAGAACTAAAGCCCTTTCTTTGGAAAGCCCAACCGAAAGGCAGGTGCTAGATGGACTAAGAGCGAAAGCAAGAGGCCCTGCCCTATCCTATCCTATGTGTCAAACAAAAATAAAGTACACCCCTAACCAGGCAGGCTGTCTTCTGACTCAAGGGTTAGATAAATAGGGAGCTCTTCGGGTTACTCGTGGATTTGTCTTTCTTTCTTCGTGTCTGGTAATAGGCACTTCTGTTTAGCACGAACTAACTTTATTATCTCAAAAAGTACATATCCATCTTTGAAGCCCTTATGGAATTGATTTCAAAAGTCCTATTATAACTCGATGGGAAAGAATCAGCGCTTATTTCACATACATCAATGGCAATGAACAAGACGCAATCAAATGAGCGGAGAGCTAATTCCACTTGTCATCTTAGTTAGCCTCCCCCGAGTGAGCTTAATAAATCCCGCGCAGGTGATTCCATTCTCTCAGAGTCTGACGTACGGCTATTACTATGCCGAGTAAACATCTCTTTTCTTTCTTCGTCTTCGACTTAGGGTTCAACCTTACTTTATCTATTTACGTTAAGAAATATCATTAGAAATACCGGGAAGTAAAGAAAGCTCTAAAGACCCTTCGCTAGATGCTGAGCTATTTGGGATTAAATCCAATTCAATCAATTGAGTAGTGAGTGCAAAGATTACCTGAAAGAAGCCCAAGTCAGATAAAGCGATTCAGTCTTACGATTTCACTTCTAATAAGATTTATGCTTGTGAGTAGTGCGGATGCCTTGATGTTGCGTAGTCCATTCCAACATTTGTGGTGTTGGCATTTCTTACTAATAGCTGTCTTTCCTAACTGAACTTCTTCCTTGGGTCCTTGTGGGACCTAATCCGATGCAGCTGCTTTCTTTCCTTACTGGCCCTATCTTGAATGCTATGATCGGTCTGTCTTCTCTATTGATATTTAATAGTTAATTTTCTGACAACTATGCCCGGTGGTCTTGCAGAGCCTTCAACTCATTCAAGAGGAGCAATTGTAGCTTCCTCGAGTGTAAGTGACATTTCCCTACGCTCGTGCGTGTACCCCCAAGAAAAAGAATAAAGGATTCCATTAAATCAAGCAATTCAATCTTAAGAGAATCCAATTCAAATGAATGAAATGCTTTGAAGCACTGAGTAGAGCAGGCTTTGAGGCGATAAATAACGTAGTAAGTAGTAGAGGACGAAGTCTTATAACATCTAGATTATTGTTCAGCTGAGAAAAGTTGCGTAGCTGGTCCGGGAAGAAAGTAGGAGCACCATCGGTATTAAGCTTCACTACCCAATCATCGGGTGGTATCCATCTCACAAGGAATTCCTCATTAGCGTCAGGCTTTCGGGTGACGAGGTTCTGCATTACCTCACCAGCCGAATGAATGATATTGGCTACAAGAGACCCTTCCTCCAAGGGTATATCACCATCAGTAATTAAGGAATCAACGTTGGAGGCTTTACCTAAAGAAAGCCAAACCTTACGGGTGTGCAATGACGCAAGATGTGCAAAATCGACTCCTCCGCAACTCCACACAATCGGCAAGCAGCATCCCCCATACCCCAAGAAGCCCGAAAACTATTTGTAAGCAACCTGACCCTTCTAACCAGCCATATGAAATGCTGCCAGCGTGCTGGAATCGGGAGTTTCCAGAGCCATCTAGAATCGCCACCCACAACTTCTACTTCATACCCTACTAACATTTGGTAAGCAGATTTCGTAGAAAATACACCATCAGAAGAATATTTCCATACTTTCGAGTCCGGCATCACCAATAAACGAGGAAGCGGATAACCAAGTATCCTCAAGGCAAACTCCATCGGAAATTACGTAAAGATCTTCTACGTATTCCAGACACCATTTGTATTAATAAATTCACGCACTAGGTTACCCGACAAATCTAGATGCAGAGAGGCATCACCAGCTTGTCATAAGGGAACATCCAACAACCAAGGATCCTACAAAAACCGCACCTTCTCAACATTAACAATCCTACATTTCAAACCATTCGACAACATCGATACAGCTTTGAGCAGACCTATACACATATACCACCATGCTTGTGAGACGTCTTGCCTATTCACAGATAAGAAAGAAAATAACTCCTTCCCTTTTCGCTTGCCCAGCAGAAAGAACAACAGAAGGAAGAGGTTTAGCTTAACAATGTCTTGGTTGGAGCTATGGGGTACGCCTATATCTTTCTTTATATATGGAAATTCCGCGCTAAAGCCCTTTCTTAAGGCAGTTCAGTTTCTTTGATATGAGAAAGAGAAGATGTCTGGAAATTAGCCCTCTGTCGGCCCTATCCCTGTTCTTGTACTTGCAAATGCCTATTCTTCTACAATTATCCCTGGTCTTCGCTAAAGGCACCTAACCTAATAAGAGATTCTCTTTTGTCGATGCGCCATGTATCCCATTGGACTGAAATGCGGCATTATCACTGCTACAGAACAAGGCATTCTTGCTGCAATAGTTTGCATTCGATTCCTCTTCTATTACTATGTCATGTCAGTTTCGTCGCAAACAAGCCCTTCAGTAACTAACAGCTTATTCTAGCGCAACAACCTATTCGATGTCAAAAGAGATAAGAGCTGAGTCAATAGCTGCAGAGTCAATAGATAGCAGAGGTCCTTCCCTTATCTTGCTAGCAACCCAAGGAGCTCTCTCTCTCGGCTAAATCAAAGCAAACCCTCATTACAAAGCTTTCTGCACCCCTCTTTATTCGATCGGGTGCTATAGACCGGGGGTTCCCCATTACCTATTTCACATCCGGTAGTGGATTCGGCTTGGACTTCATCGTCTTCGACAAAGAGCGTTTCCGGAACAAATGCCCCAAGTTCCTTTCCTTCGTCAGGCAGTTTTCCCGTTTCACTTTTACCCCGGATTTCTCATAGCTAGAATAGACCCTCTCGAAAGGTGTCTACTCGGTTGGTGAATGCGAGATTGAGTTGATCAAGAAGCGGTTCGTCCTAACTTCCTATTCGAGGTATGCGGTCTAGTCTCTTTATTTGTTGGACTGGGGCATATTCATCTGCATCTTTTTCATCTGCTTCAAAGCCTTATACCTGCACGGGAAGCACATTTACTTTACTAGCTGAAGTACCAAACCAATTCCTAGAAGGACACGAAGGAGATGGGAAAGAACTGGATCTCTTATTCATTTCTAATACCCTATCCGCGGTTATGCGCTTTCCGACTCCATGAGAGCCCGTCGATGTTCGGCTAGAAATACCTAGTTCTTCCTACGCGGATAGAGATTCCAAAGCTAGATTAAATAGAGGTGCTACCGGGACCAACCGCACTTCATGTAGGGTAGGAAGTAGGTGAGCCGATAGTAGGTAGGCTAATGCCAGTCTTTGATCTCTTTCCGATGATAGGGTTTCAGATAGTATTTGCCCTAATGATGGGTATCTTGAATATAAGTAAGAAGGGTTCGCGTTTAATGCCGTAGTATAAAGTAATCGATTCTAGTCACTTGCCTCTCACTTGAAACGAGCAATTGCAGCTTACTCGATTCTATTAGATTCGGGCTGTTAGAGCTCTTGTCTTTCTTTGGGCTAAAGGTTCGGCAGGGGAGTACTTTTTAGCTCACTCAATGTGATGTGAAAGCGAGAAAGGGAAACCAGCTAGTACCATACCTATCGCTCAAAGTAAAGGGGAAGCACATAACTAATAGGGTTCAGGTAGGGAGTGATTCATAGGTATCGCTCATGAACGATTGGTTAAAGGGCGAGCGGCACCCCTCGTAGATTCACCCAGAGAGTAGATTTTGTGAAATCGATATTCAATTTCGTAACACCGGGCTCCCATCGTCGCACCAACACTGGATGATTCATCACATGCCATGGCCCTGATTCCAATATCCACTAGCGAGTTCTCTCTGTTGGTAGATGTACAATGAACAAGTCAGAATCAGTAGTGGTGATCCTTACTTGCCCATCGCGTCCCTAAATATTATTCAAAGTTCTGTGAATCTGGCTTAGATTTGGGTTTTTCCACATAAATTGAAGAACAACACATCGCTGCCATTCTTTCACGACATCATCGTATATATCTTCAGGCGCTCTACGAATCTTATTCTCAGTCTTCGAAGGATGAATGAATTCCAGTGAAAAATCATCGAGAAGAGATGTCCAGACTTTGGGTTTTGAATCAGATTTAGATGAAACTGGGACTGTTGAAGAGAAAATCTCTATAGCTTTGGTTGGACTCTCTTTAGGAATGAGTGAATGCAGTCCTTAAGCCGAGAGAATAAAGTTTTTTAAGGCGAAATTAGTCTGTTTGAAAATTGAAAAGGGGACCGCTTGTGTGGTGTGGAGTTGAAGGGTCTTCATCAACCCGTGTTAGCGATCAAAGTTCATTTCAGCACGCACGCCTTTTTCCTCGGTACCAACGAGGTATCAATCAGTACTAGAATGCTAGACAGTCCTCTTCATGGTGGTTGGTTGAGACCTACTACCTTCCTTGGCTACTTTACTTAACCTTGAAAACACCCTTTAGCGTCAGAGCTCTTGTTGAAGGTGCCTTTGGACACGATACGCAACTGCTACTCAAATTCTGCTGCTGGCGGTGCCGGTAGTTCTTTATTCCAGGTACCTCTGATCCACAGGTAATGAGAAGTGAACAAGAAAGGGCTATGCTTTTTTATGTGCCTAAGATCGTCTTATCCTCTTTATCTTGTCTTCCTCTTATTTTTTTATACTATACACGGCATGCCTCCTGTTCGTATCTTAACTGAGAAACATTCTCTTACAACCTTTGTCTCTAAGACCGCTAATGGCCTCTCCCTTTAGAGTCAAAAATGGTAGTCGTAGTCAGTTCATAGAATGAGAGAAGACTTCACTCTTTTCCGACCGGCGAATCTTTTTCTTCACTCTTCTTCTTCATGATCTGCCTTTTTTCCATTTACATCCTGTATCCAATCCCTTTTCAAGGTGGAGTCTGAGTCAGATAGATTCTGAATAATCCAATCCCAACGACGAAAACTCAAACCGTACCGATGAAAGTTCCACTCCCACGGCTGCGCAAGTCAAGGAAGCAGCTCAAACTATCATACTCAATCAGAATGCAGCACTATGAGGAGCTTTGTAAGAAAATAAGACCAGGCGCTGGCGGAAAGGACTCGCACGCAACAGAGGTCTCTGAAATTTTTAAAGAATGAAAAGGAGACAGGACATGGGCATCAGTAGTAGTCTTTTTTTTAGTAGTAGTCTTTTTTTTTTTAAATAAAGGGTTAAGATTTTTTCCTCGAACGCAAACACATATTTATATATACGAACCGAACTTTCTTGATACCTTTTTCACTTTTGTACAGTTTTCTCATAAAAGACCAAAACCGCCGGAAAGAAGGCACGAGACCCAGAGGGATACCAAGCTGACTCAGCAGGGTGAAGGTCAGAGGACTGAGGCACTATCCGAGATTCTCAGAGTGGGTTCCAAGCTTGAGTGGGGGAGACCACTAGGCACCGAGATTGAGGCAAATGAGACAAGATACTAGTTATGATCAGTGTAAACGGGGTAGCACTACAACTCGAGGGTTGTTCAGTCGAGGCACTAGTACATGGCTTCTGTGGGCATTACAACCATGAGGGTGACTTGCTTGCAGGCACAAGGGTCAGTACAGGGTGAAGACTGGGGTCAGACACATCAGTGAATTTGAGGCAAAGATGAGCATAATGCTAAGACCTCTTGGTGAGGCATCGAGTATTTGAGTTCAGAGGTACATAAGGATATGAGCCAAGACCCCCGAGAGTAGAGGCACATTACTATAGAAACAGAGGCAAGCCTAGAGAGGCACAGTGGTCAGTGACAGCCACGCGAGACGAGATTGGGTTCATAGGAACGCTCAAGAGTGAGCATGTTGGCAAGAGTGTCGCAGTTATAGTTCAGAGTAGACCGAGAGGATCCTGGGTTAGTTCCGATGTCTACCGACACTTGAGTCGCCAAGAGGTCAGTTTGTTTAGAGTTTAGTTATTTAGAGTTACCAGAGGGCATTTGAACAATGGGTGCTACAAGAATATAGTTGATCCGAGGGTCACGTCCTGAGGGGCGCACTTCCAACCGAGTTTGTCCAAGAGTGGGCTAGAAAGGGCACTTGAGGAGGGAGACAGACAAGGCTGGACTGGGTGTGAGCCAGAAGAGCAGAGTAAGAACTTCAAGTCAGTGCTCCTCATTATGGTACCTTGTTTCCGAGGGTGGCAAACAGAGTGAGTCCCAAAGGGAACAGAGTTGAGTTAAGTGCATGGAGAGCTTGCACATTTCAAGAGACATGGAGGGATGATGGCCAACTTGTCTCAGACCTATAGTGGTCGTCTCAAGCAGAGACAATGCTCAGTGGAGCTAAGTAGAGAAGACCTAGAGGGTCAAATCCGAGAGGGGCAGGCGAAAACTCCGCTGTTCCCCCTCTAGATCGATCAGCCTATTCTTTTTTTTTCATCGGTATTGAACCCAACTAGCGGGTCTCATCTGACTGTTCCTACCCCCAGTATCGGCGGATGATTTTGACTATTGTGCAAAAAAGTCTGGAATTCAAAATGCGGGTAAAATACCTGCATTCCTATCAATGAAAGATGAGCCTCTATAACTGAACATAAGATAATGGAATCTAAGCCTCGATTGAAGATTCACTTGAATCGGATTTATCGAGCCGGTGAGAAAGATAGTTCGATAGATGCCATAGCCTTTACGAAGATGGGTTCCTCTCGACAAAAAGAGACTTTGGATGCAAGAGATCGATTCAATAGGGGATTTCGACCCTAAAAAAAGGAAATCCTAGTTTTGGTAGCAGAGCCTGAAGGCCAGGGCCTTCTCGTCTGTCCTGTACTCTGCTTCAGCACTAAAACTTTCTATCACACTCTGTTTTTGCCTGACTCGATTCCTATCTCTAAAAAAGAAAGAATAGAAGAGTACCTTCCGGGCCGGAGATAGTTTGAAAAAAGTACCAAACTCTCTATTACTTAGACTTTGAGATCCTGTAAATATCCATTCTTGCTGGCTAGTTTTATCTACGAGATGGAGATTAGGGAAGATTGAATAGATAGCATTGAGCATTGAGTTTGAAAGGACCCTTTCCCTCTGAATAAAGAAGGACGGCTAGATAGAAAAAAATACACAATATTGACGGAAAACATGAAATAAGAAATAAAGACTAGGCGGATGAAATAACAAAAAGAAAGAAAGACGAAGAAGGAACTTGGGTTCTTACAATTTAATCGAAGAAGATCCCTTTTATCTGTGGGGTTTGGTCTGTTAAAGCGAAAGCCCTTATTGCGATTGTTAGAAAAGCAGTTGGAAAGACTGAGACTGAGCTTACTTAGCCTAGCTAGCCAGTTAAGGGTCCTTCTTACTAGACATATGCCGGGTAATCTCGACCAGAGAGTGAAACCGATTCAAATGCTTATGTTGATTACCCAACTGACGAGCAAAAGCTAAGAGTTAAATAAGATGTTTTCTTTCAGCTGCCGATAAAGGACTGGCTGTTGGAAAATCTAGATCTCAAGAACAATACAATGGATGCTGTGATTTCCTTTACAACAACCATCTGGCGTCTTTGGACGTCAAGGTGTATGATAATATTCCAACCAGAAGAAGTAGAGTCTGTTAACGAGTTCAACCTGGTGCAAAATATACGATGTACGGAGAGAGAGATTTGAACCCAACGCCCTTCTTTACTGCTAAGGGGGCAGCTTACTCTAGGGACGGATTAGATTGAGCTTTTCCTAAATAGAAGAGCATTTTCTACCGTGGGAATGAAATTCCTTTTCTCAAGCAAACTAATCTGATTGAGAGATCCAAGAATCAAAATCTGATACCTGATTCACAAGCCTAGAAAGAGGAGGGTCACCCGCTTATGAGTTACCGGACAAAAGGATTCATCTGCAAGTTCCCCGTTCGTGAGATCGTGAGATTAGGGCCAGAAAAATATGAAAAGTGGTATCCCATATAGCGGAAAAAGTTCATTAGGACTTTTTCACTCATAGAGCTACTTCTCAATCGTGAACTTTGTTACTATACTAGCAGCAAAAGTTCTCAACTCAATCTCTCTTTTCTTGTTGACTTGCTATCTTTTCTCGTTGAGCTATATCCTTTTTCGGCCTTGAGCTTTCTACTAGTATCTGAAGCAGTAAGCAGGAAGAGCTCTCTCTCCCCTTTAGTGGCCCTTGAGGTTTCCTATGGGGCTCTCTTATCCTTAGTACTAGTACTCTAGAACCTCCTGACCATTCTAGTCTTAATGGTATATCTAGGGTGTGTACCCAACTTTGAGTCTGCCTCCCAGTGTTGTTGACTGCTGGTAATAGGAAGTGGCCTATTTCATTGAACCGTAAGGCTCATAATCTTCATTTACTACTACCAAAGCAGAAGTAGTATGCAGATGAATCTCTTAACTCGCTTTCTATACCTTCCTCGCCTATTCTTCTGAATCTATCTCTTTCTTTTTTTCTGGTGTAAGAGATTCCTTTAAACAAGCTAACTCGTCTCGATCGACAAGAGCTTATTCTATCACCCTTGGGTAACCCTGAAAGTGGGAATTTGATTATAGAATGCCTTGGGTGGCTTTCAGTTTGTCAGCGGCTTCTCTTATCTTTTCCGTTTCTAGACGTTATCTCTCTTCTAAGACAAGACCTTTTCATAGGGCTTACTCAGGTGACCGGCCCTAGTACTAATGGACGATCATGCACCCGGGGCGCAACGAGAAATCGAACTGAAACTCATTCTCTTCTATCTGGTTGTCGCTCTGCTTATCTGTCTTTATCTGTCTTACTTTTATTTATTTCCTCTATCTTGAAAGATATTTCTTCCACCATACCTTTTCAAAGACCGGCTAGGTCTTTCTCTCAAGCTAGCTAAGTAAAGAAACCTGCATGAAATCCATCATTCCCAGGAGCTTTCCAAGGTTTCATTTGAAACAAAGCTTGCTTAACTTCAGCCATGCTAATACTTCCATCCAATGTCTCAATTTGATCCGACGGTAAACTGGGACAATTGACCGTAAGTCTAGAAAACTCCATTCCAACTTCAGCCGAGAAAAGCTGTGCAAAATAACCAGTTTTTATAGCTTAATAACCAGTTACCATAGCTTTAAGATCATCCTGTACGAAAACCCACTCTCCACCCTCATTCTTAAGCATGTAGATCTTATTTCTTCGTCGCCGACATACAGTAGATAAATGGAAAAATCTGGTATTTCTCTCCCCTGCTTGGTACCATTGTATTCTTGATTTCTGAAACCATAGTAATTCCTCCTGCTCCAAAATCTGGTTATACTCCGCCACCAAATCCTGCTCAAGATTAATTAAATGCAGTTCACCCGACCTGGCTAAAGCTTTTTGAATGCCAAAAATCCGAGCCCTCAATTCCTTTTTCTTCTGAAAAATATTCCCGAATACATCCTTATTCCATGTTTTTAAAGCCTCCACAAGACTAGCTGACTTATGCATCAAATCTCCCCTCGAAGCTTCCCAGCAGCTGGTAATATAGTCATGAGCCTCACAATGTGTCAATCACATCGCCTGAAACCTTTTAGGTTTCTTTGACGCATCAATCACAATGTCCTCTTTACATTGCACAAGAATGGGGCAATGGTCAGAGTAAAACCGAGGCAAATCTTTCACTATCGCCTCAGGAAACAGTAATCTCCAATCCGAGTTAGCTAAAGCACGATCCAACCTTTCATTAATGCGATGACCACCCTTTCTTCTATTTGTCCATGTATTAGGAAGGACCCTGAAAGCCAAGATCCGAGAGCCCACAATTTGCCACCATTGAATAAAATCTCAAACACCTATTTAGCGACACATCAACTACACCAAATTTTTCCGAACTATTACTAATATCATTAAAATTACTAATATCATTAAAATCACCCACCATTAACCAAGGGAGACCCACCACCGTAGCAAAATCCTCCATATTCTCCCAAAGTTTCTGCCTTATTGAAAAAATAGGACTTGCATATACTGCCAAAAGAAGCCAATCTTGTTCACCCTCCATCTTGATGATAGCATTAATTACTTGAGTCGAAGTAAAAATAATTTCTAAATTCACACAAGGACTATCTCAACAAATCCACAAGCCACCCGAGAAACCTATCGGATCAACAATGTGAAAATTAGAAAAACCAAGCTTCCTTTCAGTATTAATCGCACGTTGTCCAGAAATACGGGGTTACACAACAATAAAAATATGCGGTTTATAAAGCCGCAAGAAATCTCTGCTATTACGACGAAAAGCTTTACTACCAGCTACCCTACTATTCCATAGCAGTACATTCATTAAGAAAGACAAGACAAATCACCTGTTTTTGCATGCTCACCAGGCGAAGCAACATCCATACTCTTATCCGAGTCATTCACATGATCAATCATCACATTCAAATTGTTTAATTGGGTTTCAGGAACTACCGAAATACCCGAAGAATTTGGCGGGTCCCTGGTCCTATGGTCAGAGGATTTAAGGGAACATATGAGCCTATCCGACATCAATTGATCCCCCATATCGTCCTACTCCGCAGCCAAAGACACTCTATCAACCATCATATTATTCTCACCCACAAGAACACCTGACTCCAATTGAGCACCATCACGATTACCCACTTTCAAAGATGTCGGCTTATCAAGCCTAGTTGACGCCATACCATTCGACTTAGTCTCCAAATTCTTTTCCTTAGGCACGTACTGCACTTTCCCACTTTTCACACCGACTCGAGAATCCCTGCTCTGCCCACTGAGTACAATTAGGATTACTCGCTTGTATCTCTAAAGGTTGCAGACTAATTAGTTGGTTATGCCGGAGCGCTGTTTTAGAAATATCATTAAGAGAGAGAAAGCCTAAACCAACAAATAATCTATAGCGCCCTTCCAAATAATCTATAGCGCCCTTCGGCTCACCTTCTTTGCCCCCTTCGCCTTTCGGCTCACCTTCTTTTAACCCTTCGCCTAAGGATAGAGACATATACATACGCTCGCTTAATAGCTTAAGCCCCCTACCTCGCTGAAGACAAGATTCTGGTTTCGATCGGGTATTGTAGCACAAAGTAAAGCTGAATCCAATAACTCTTGCCCAAGTTTGAAGCAAGGAGTTCGGATGAATCCTTTATTTTTCTAGCCGTTGAGTAAGATTCTTCTTTCCTGAACTTCACTCCTCTCCTTTTTAGTTTTAATAGCTCGTCTTCGGGTGATTCTGAAATGCAAGCGACGTAAAGGTATACCCAGTACGCCTGCTAGACTCAACCTAAGTATAAAGAGTTGAAGCAGAACCGAGAAAGTCTAACCCGAAAGCTAAAATTGCAGTCTCGACACAGCCTATTTCTAGACAGGGATGAAGAGATTCAATATTTTACTTGTCCCCAACTTCGTTAACTCCGTTGCCTTCCTTTCTCGTATGAGCGAGATTGTCTCTGTTGATTCAAGGTTTGTTAAAAGGGTACGTAATTGCCAACTGAATAAATGGCTCATCATGATTGGATATCATTGTTTACTTAACAGGTTGACCCTCTCACTTTGTTCGGTCCTTACAGACCCTCTCTCGGCGCGGTGGGGTGATGATTCTCTTCTCTTTCCCTATCCCTATAGAAAGAAAATACAAGAAATCCTTCGTTTGAAGCTTACCGTCACGTCAAGTGGAGTCTATGCTTGGTCATTTCTTCTGATGGTGTCGGGGTCTCTGTGCCTTCAAAGGACCTCCCATAGGTCTTTCTCTTGAAGATATGACTCCATGCATGTCTGCCACGTGCTAACATTTTCATTGTTCAACTTCTTCCCACTGACCGCTACTAATAAGATAAGACGAACCACTACCAGGAGATCCTGCTTGCCTTGAAGGCGATGTCGACTCTCGTCGTGATGACGAGGTGACTCAGACCTGCTGTAGTGGTTATAGGGTTTCCCTCGTATATGACATGAATCGGTGTGATATACGGGTCTCAACTCCAGTAGTGTGATCGCTGTGGTTAAGGTTAAGCTAAGCCCGGTCTAAGCCTGGTTAAGGCGCAAGATAGCGATTCGCCCAAAGCCATTCCTTATCTCTCTATATGTAGCCAAAACTAAAGAGTAGGTGACAGGCTTTCATGCTGGGCTATGTGAATTCTCTATGCTCAAAATGATAAAGCAGAACGAGATGGCTTCATCCGCGACGAACTGCTTTTCATGCAAACTAATCAGATTGTGTCAGTGGAAGGCTTGGTTAACCCCTACTGTAGCTACAGCGAAGAGCATCTATCTATTCATGGCATCAGACTCCTATGATCAACGATAGGGCTATTGTAGTGCATTGTTTCCGCTTTTATCCTGGTCTTACGATGAATCACCTAGGGACCCCCTTATGGGCTGTCAAAACTTAGGAAATTACCTCTGATAATCAGTCCGATATCTTGAAATAAAGAGAAATCCTATTCAAAAGAAAAGGTTATGATGACAGTTAAACGACATCTCCTCCGCATCTATTAGCTTTCTTAGGAGGACAGGGGACAAGCATAATTATACGGACTAAAGAGTACCCAAAAAATTAAGCCGGGATTCGTTTACTGTACTATCAGTAGTGAAGAGAGATAGACTCGCCTGAGAGGAGCCGAGGCCCGAACAAGATTGGAAGCCACGTGGGAATGTTCCGTATCATAAGCGTAAGGCTATGACAAGACCTGCTGCCCGTGCTCTTCAAAACCACGCTGCTAGCTGTTCAGCTTCTAGTCTATAAGAAAAAGAGAGGGTCAAACCCGGTACGGGATACTGACTAGCTCGTCATGCTCAACAAAGTCAAAAACAGTCTACAAGCCGATTGATTTAGGGCACCGCCTTGGCCAAGGTGGTTGGATGAATACCATAAAGAAAGATCTATGAGCCGAACGCCCTTCTTTCTCAAACATTGGGAATGAACATAGATGAGATAGATGGTCCAAGAAGGAGCAATCCTTACATCCGCTTTCGAGCTATCGAGTTGGAACCCGCTTTTGGTTCCGAGACTTAATAAAGGCTGGTGTTTTCCCTAAACTTGCATCAAGCAACTAACTTTTCTGAAACCCTGAGATAAGGACTCGAATCCGCGATCGCTAGTGCCTGATCTTGCTTGCTTTTCAGTTTTCGGTCCCGGAGATGGATATCTAATTCTATCTCTCCCTATCTATAACCACGGGGTTTTCATATTCCACTATCATTTCATATTCCACTATCAGGTGTTAGTCAATCGCCTATCTATTTCGCTAGTCTAGCAATCTTCCCTCTCGACCTTTTCTTCCCACTGAGCTATTCTCCTCTCGCTTCTTTCTCAAGTTGCAAAGTCCCGGTGCTTGAACAGATTTGCTAAATAGAATGACTTATATAAGATAGAACGACATACCCGAAAACAAAAGATAGAGAGTGAGGTCTTGCGAGCCTATTTATTGTATTTCTCAAGGTTGCAGAATATTAGCACAGAATCTTCTAAGCTAGTCCTTCCTGTCTAGGAATGTCAATGGTGACTTTAAACATGCTAGATCGACTGAAGACAAACGTTATTCAAGTTCCGAAGCTAGTGAAAGAACCCCGTAAAATCGCTCTTAAGCAAGGGGTTTCGGATCAGGTTATGGAATACCTTCGACAGCTTTATGGTTAGCAGCGGGAGGGCTAGGTAGCACCTCTATTTCATCTAGCTTTGTAGTTTCAGTGGATTCAGCTTTTGCTACGACTGTTTTTCCAAGGTCAGGGAAGTTTATCTAAGATTCCCCAGCCGAAACAAGAAAGAAAAAACAACCGATTACACACTTAAGGGATAGAAGAGGGATGCCTTTTCTAGCTAGCCAGTTCCATAAATAAGGGCGGTTTATAAACCTGTGCAATCTATACCTTCAAGCTCAAGGAGATGCAAAGGTGTCTGGTGGAATGGAATCTGGGAAAAGACTTCCTACTACTTTCTTCAGGCTTGGGAATGATGAGGAGTTTGCTAACTAGCGAGTTGGTTAAGGTGCTTCTTCCTATACATCTGTGAAATCAATATCTTCAACAACCCCTTCTGCTTCTTCAACAGCTAGAATAGAAAGGTTCGGAATGGATAGAAAGTCAGCTCGTTAATAAGAAGTTCCGAATTTCGTATAATTCATTGCATCGACAGCATCGACATCTTTGCCCTTGTCTTTAAGCCCCTTCGCCTTAAGAGCAGGCAGGTAGAAAGCCATATCTTCTATCTCCCTCCGCCTTTGAATAAAGAAGTATCGGAAGTAGCCCATCAGACAAGTCATGATAGGCTTCGTAAGCAAAACCCAACTAACTCTCAAGCTAGGAAACTTCTTCACTCTCAGAACAGCTACCCGAAAAGCAAACAAGAAGAAAGCTATCCTTGTTTTACGGACTCGGGGTACTCGCTCGTAAGTAAGGAATGGATAGCTTTTACTCAGCTTAATGCGTAAGGGCTTTAGTCTCTCATCTGCTTTCGCCGCTGTTCATGCTTGCTCACTTAGTTCCATTATTCCACCTTTCGGGAGTTGTTCTTGTCGCATCATAGGGTGAAACCCATTCAAATGTGAAAGAGGAATCGGATAGGAGCATTCGACTTAATCGGTTTTTTTTCGGGGATCTTGAGTTGAAGGAGCATTGATAGAGTACAGGTCTTGCACAGAGAGAGCCTCTATCATAATGTTCGTTGATCCCTTCTTCTCTTTCTTCGGGGAGTATGATGAGTTAAGAGCTTTAATAGCTCGTGATTCTTCTTTAATAGCTCGTGATTCTTCAAGTGACGGGAAGAGACCAGTCCCTTAACCGAAAGCCCGATAGAAAGTCCGTCCTCATCTTGGTGCATGGGCTTTCAGCGCCTCATACCTACCTGCTGAGATTGACCTTCGGTAGGTATGGATCCTCGGGGCGAAGAGGCTTGAACGGTACTATTGAAGTTACCTTACCTTTCTTTCCCACCGATACAATTGAAAAGCTATTAAAAATCCCACGAAAAGAATCGCATCTGATGTCTGACACCTGCAAAATCTCTTTATCTCCTTTCTATCTAGCTGTGAAAGCTAACTCTAAACCTATGCCCGTGCAGCCAGCATATTGTCTATAGCACGCACACGAGCGATAAGGAAGGGCGGAATAGAAGCGAACTCATAAACATAGCCATTCTCGACACCTTTGATGTCTATCCCACTTGCTTGAACTGCTTTTTACCTCTTCGATTAAGCTTAGGAATTATCAGCCTTAGGAGAAGGGGCGAAGAAGTGAGCCGTAAGGCTTTGGGTCCTTTTATTCGCCTCGGGAGAAAGAACCTTTCTAGCAGCTTCTCGAACAGGTATTTCATTCCATTCCTTTCTATCCCGTACGTAACCATAGTCAAGGTCCGGGATTGGGAAGTTAGCCCAAAGGAAAGGAAGGGCTAACGGATAGACAAGGGGATTAGTTTCTGACTCGTATAACTGGGAGTTGGCTTAATTGAGTTGGATAAGGATTTCCCTGTAGTAGCTGACTTGATAGTTTCATAATCTGGGTTAAGCATTTGAACTAACTCCGACCCCGTATAAATGGTAGAAGATTCATTTCTAGCAGTTAAAAGTCTGATCGCTTTTACGCGAGAAAGCTCTGAATCATAGGTTTCCTCATCTCTTTCATCTGCATCCATCCCTTTCAGCTGCTCTCGGTTCTGTTAATATCTTCCCTATGAACTTGTCTGAAGAAGTGGGCGGACGAGCTACAGGTACCCCTTCAAATCTGGTAATAGGATTACTGGGTTTGGGAATTGATCTATTGTCTACTGTCTTTCTTCTTTCATTGCTGATTCTTTTATAATAGGACTGCCAGTCTGAGGACTAGTGAAAAAGCAAAACAAGCATCAACAACCAACCAGAAAGAAGGTTCTGCAATCGCTTTCGGTACCGGTCTTCAAAGGAATCTCAGAACCAAGCACATTTCCCAGTCTCTCGAACGGTTGTGGAAATGGTACTACAGCAAGCATTTGAGCTTTGAGCTCTCCTTTACTAGTTCTTGGGACTTGCAAAAGGACTGTGTTCATAATCCTCTATTCCCTCTGTTTTTATCCCACCTTGTTCTCATCGTCTCTCCTTGTGTTGAGGTCTAAAGACGACCTCAAGCACGCTTCTTTAATACCTTTTTTCGTACTTGACTCCTTAGCTAGCATTCGTTTGGAATCTTCATTGAGCTTTATCTGCTTCAATAAGGTCTTACAATATCCTTATCTCTACGTTGGAGAAGAAGTTCTAGCCGCTTCCTACTGTACTCCTTTATGCGTCGAAACTAAGGCATTGGACTAATTCATTCTTTTCGCCACGTGAAAGCTTTAGTACATAAAAACTTTCTTTACCTCAGAGAGAGTCTACGTTATCGCTTTGGTAAGGAGTGGTTGCTATTGAGTTACTCTTTTGTTATGTCAAAGTGACGGTTCTATCTAACCTTCTTTTACTCACCTTACTTTAAACCTGTCTATTTTTCGTACCTTCGTATCTATAATCTAAACACTTATCAACTTTGTGCCTTATTTACTTCCCGGCTCAAGAGACACAGTGACTGGAACAAGAGGAAAGCCGACTTAATCAGTCAAGCAAGCAATAAAAATAGGGATTATGAACAGGCCCTTACCTTGGCCTTATCCGTTCGATTGATTGTTCTAAAGTCGAAGTCGTTTCGTTAAGTCGTAAGTTTTTTTCAGTGATTAAATGGAAAGGGGGATCGGTTCGGGCCTACTCTTGAACTTCTTAAGCTAATGAAATTGAAAGCCGAAACAAAGGACAAATATCGGCATGTAACTGAGTACGAATGGTGTTAGCTCCGAAAGAATATCCTAATCCGCTTAAGAAGAATAGAGAACAAGGGTAAGTGTCACTTCCTCTTGCTTTTTATCTCTTTCTCGCTTTTGTTCCTAAAAGACTGAAACTGAGATAGCAAGGAGTACCTAGAAGGAACTTCTTCATTTTCCCGCCCGACAGAGGGCTGCTTCAAAGGGTATTACCGTAGACCCGAGAAAGCCTTCCCAAAGAGTGTATTTTAGCTTGCTTAGACTCTTTCTGCACTTGTTTCAGGGCAATCGTACCTCTCTTTGTAAGTCGAGTAATATCCTCCTTACTCGGGTCGGGCATTGCAGTTTCACTCATTCCTCGAGGCCTCAGATCAGACCTTCAGGAACCCGAACGAAAAGAAGGACTTGTCCTGTACGCTGCTGATCTCGTGATGACTACTCAATCTATTTCGTATTCTATTTTAATAGAATGGGCTAAAGAATCCATGGGGCTAGTGCCATCTCTGATTCATAGCACGAACTCGTATTCTCTTGATTTTGCTTTGGCCGAACCCTTGTCGGTAACAACTTCTCTATATTAACCAAACAAAACTTGTATGACCGACTGGTAAGCAAGATCTACGAAGTTCTATCGGAAATCCGGTTGTATGTAGATGGTCCGACCCCAGTAAAGGCTTCCAGCCAAAGGAAGGAATTGGACGACAGGGAAAAAGAAAATTAGACCCAATGTCTATTTTCATTCTTCGTTGTTCACAGCTTGACTCTCATTGTTGTTCACAGCTTGACTCTCATTTATGGATCGGAAGTCACACAAGCTAAGGCGGGTCAATCATAGATTCCCTGCTCTCGTCACTAGTCACTATGCCATGCCTTCCGGTTAGCAAGCCTTCTATCATGAATAGGAAAGCCTTCCCTTCTCCCCTTAACCGCTGGACTCGAACCCTAACTCTACTCTACACCGTCGCCTTCAACTGGCACAAAAGGAATAGGAAAGTCATGACCAGAGCTGCTTTCGTTAAATAGAATGGATAACATTTCAGTCCAGAGCAGAGGCGAGGGAAATTACATATATTGGCCATGCATTTTGGTACACGCTCTACTATACTACGGGCGGACCCTCTTTCTGAAGGAGAAAGACCTTGTTTTGGTTCTGGTACAGATAGCGGAGAGAAGAGCGAGCACTCGAATTAAGTGGAACCCTGGGGATACGAGTTCCATACCTTCAACGATAGATGAGTAGGGCAGGATTCGATCAACTACTGAAATAGGAGCATTCTGGTAAACTTGATCTTCGCCTTAAAATAGGCTGGCTAGGAACAAAGAAAAGGTTAGGCTCGTTAAGACCTTTGCAGCACTTCTTTGAAGACCTTCGGGCACTCAGGAAGTAAGGTAGATTGGGCCGAGTTTAATTGCAATTCAATTAAGAGAACGAACGTCAATTAGTAGATTACAAAGTAATTAGTAGATTACAAAGTATCCATTGCTTCGAATTCAAATTGAATTTCCTGACATACTTCACAAGCAGCAGCTAGTAAGTAACAAAAAGGCTTACATTCCGCTTAGCTTGGTATTCGGTCGCTGTCACAGTCAAAGACTTCTTATTTTCTCATTTGCTAGCAACAAGAAGTAGGGATTCGGCGCTTATAATGAGATAGATAAATCACGCGGACTCAGGCTAGCAAAGAAGTAGTTCTGGACTCAAGGATCAAAGCGAGGAAATTGAGAGGTGATGAAGCTGTAGTCCTCCTAAGTAGCGTCTTCAGGATAGATATTGGATTAGAACACCAGTATCATGGGCACTGCAATATTCTTGATCTTTCTCATCCTGGGCTGAAGTATAGCCATCGGCTCCGCCTTAATCTGAGGATCATCCCCCGGCTACTGGGAAATTGGAAAAGATTAGGACCCATCTGATTCTTCAAGAGGGACATGAAAGACTCTAGGTGAATCTGGTAGCCAGTAGGAAAGGAAGCTCAAAAGAATAGGCAGCAGCACCAATCTTTCCTGCTCCCTGAGACGAAGGGCTGGTTCGATAGAACCCAGGGGTTCGGTTCTTTCGCTCAAAAAGAATTTTACCGGCTTCCTTCACTGGCTAGGAGGGAGAAAGCAGGGTCCTTGCCTCTTACCGCGTAGTGGGTCGGATGTAGTTGCTTGTACTTTTTTTTACCCGTGTACTTATTTTAATCGGAACACGTCCAAGGCGATTATGGCACTTTACGTTCAGACTTTCTGTCTGTGGGATGGAGGGCGTTTATGATATCCATCGCCTTTGTTAAATGAAATAAAAGAGTACCTATTGCTGTAGGATAGAACTTAAAGGATGCTGCTTTATTGACTATTGTAGTGAATTCATAATTCATAGGTGAAAAGACCTCATGAAAGGGACTTTGAAGTTGCTTGCTTCCTATCAATTACATTGTCGGCTTATCTGTCTTGCTTGTTTTCTGGTTTCCTTCTTTTGCTTATTCGATACTGGAAAAAACCGGCCGACTAAAGAAAAAAGACCGTTACATATCAGGGGCGTACGCCTTAAACAAAAGGGTTCGTCGTACAATTTCGGCGATTACAAAAAAATAAAGGAGTATATCCCTCTCCCTTAGTGTCTTTCCACTTCCATCGTTCAGGAACAAAGAAACACTTCGCCTAATTTTTTAGAGTTTGTCCCGGTTTTTCCCCACTAACCAATTATGTTACGACCACTGAACAAACTTGGTTGACGAACATGGTTTATGCGCCGCTAATGTAGCGGCTTGTCGAGCATTTGACAAACTCACACCGTCCATTTCAAATGGGATTTGCCCCGTGGACACACGAGCAATCCAACCCGTAGGATTTCCTTTCCCTCTTCCCATTCTGACTTCTGTAGGTTTCCCGGTTATAGGTATATCTGCAAGAACTCTTACCCATATCTTACCATTTCTTCGGAATTGTCCGCTCATAGCACGATGAAATTGTCCGATTATAGCCCGACGCGCTGCTTCAATGGCTCGATATGAAAGACGACCAGCTTTACTACTTTTAGTGCCATATCTTCCAAAAGAAAGTTTTGTACCATCCGGTTTGCAACCCCTACTACATCTGCCTTTACGATATTTACTATATTTCGTACGTGTTGGATATAGCACGTCCCCTCTTTTTTTTACTATAAGAAATCCACACTTTGACACCTGATATTCCGTAACGAGTGGATACTTCCGTAGGAGCATAATCGATTTTCTGGTTAAATTCATTACGAGATGGTTTTCCATACTTTCCGCATTCAGTTCTAGCTATTTTTGCGCCTTTTAATCGACCTGAACAGCATATACGGATCCCCACAACCCCTTTTTTCATTACTAATGGAATATTCTTAACTATTTTAGTAAAAACGGAACGAAATGATTTTTCTTTTTTCCTCAGTTGAAAAGAGATGTCTTGAGCAATCGGAGAAGCACTTTGATAAACAGATTTTATTTTGACCGACTCAATTAAGGTATTAGTGTTTGTTCTATTAGACAACAAAGATTGCATTTTTTTTACTTTTTTTAAATAAGAGTTGTACCCGTACGGAATTCTTCTATTTATCAGTATGATCCTTATTATCATCTCTATTCCCTTTATCACTTCTTCTATCCCACCTAAGTTTATGAATTTCTCTATCAATTCCATTACCTTATCCTTACTACCCATGAGGTTACAACATTTTTTCCTTAATTTTTCTATGAGTTTTTTTCGGGCATTCTCACAAAAAGGTTTTTTTTTCACCCCAACCCCATCCCTTAGAAAGAAAAAGGTAGCACCGAAGAAAGGAAAGAGCGAGATGGTGGTTTTTGTTGTTCCCGCGAAGCGAAGATCATTCGCCAAGCGGATGAAGTGGGTCAACCTCTTTTTGGCTTCGTCCAAACACTTTTTCTCGCTGGTCGAGCTTTCTACAAAAAAAGCAATGCGAGAACGTATTCTCTTATCTAAGCTTCTTCCACATGCATTCGCTCCCCCCATCATAGATGGTTCAGACACGCCTCGTGCCACGAAATGTTTGACAACTACGACGGGGTCGAAATGAATTTGGTTTTTTCTATAAAATAAGTATTGCATCACCGAATAATTCAAGGAGGGGCGGAGGGTTCTTTTAAGTAGATGACTCGTTGGGCCGTAGGAGCGGGAGCGGGACTTCCTTGGGAAAAGGAACTTGAATAACTTCGTTTTTCTGAAAGAGGCGTCATTTTGTATCAGGAAAGCTATGTCATTTTCAACCCCGGCGTATTTCGGATGCTTGAAGGCCCCGCTGACCCGAAGTGATTTAGAAAGATTCTTCTTTTTCGGCAAAATCCGGATTGTGTTTTGCTTCTCCCGGTCGTCGAGCCTGGTCGACTCGATTATTTCACCTTCCTCCCGGCCCTTCTCCTTTTCGGGTATGGTTTTTTTGTGTTGTCGCGGTCGACGGGGAAGAAAGAAATGAATGAATGTTCTTTTGGGAAAATGTATAATAATACACCTACCGAGACGAAAGCCAAAGCTTTTTATCGTAGGTGGACGTATTGAACCGAAATAAGATCTCAGATTGAAATCTTGATACACTAATTTACCATAATAATAAATAGAGTCAATGGTGACTACGCTGTGGGAAGAGCCCTTTCTTTCTTGCTTGATAGGGGGCCCTTCTATTCACCAACAAAGACTAAAGGTGCTCTCCGAACCGTGCTGGATAGTCACCCATCACACGGCTCTCAAACCTAACCTGTGGTGGATCCCGGGAGACAAAGTCAAAGCGCTTGATCCTTTGCCCCATACTTTGAGATCTTACTCCACGCCGATCAAGCAGCGACGCTGCTCGTGATAGGCTTCGCTTTAAGGCGCTATCGTTCGGTTCGGATAAGAAAAGTCCCTTCGGTCGCTTCGCTCAGGTGGTCTTCCCTTATCTTCCCCAACGTTCAGAGTTGTTCTGGTTTGAGAAAGGAGCACCGGCCGAGCGCCCTGAATGAATAAGAAATGGACAACATAGAGAATCAATGATTTTTATTCAACCGAGTTGAAGCTAGCAACATGTCGATTTCACACCGGAGGTTGGTAAGAACTGAGTCTATGACAAGACCTAACCGCGCGCGGGCCTACCTGCGAAGCAACTGGTAGTTGATCGGGCGGAGGGGCGGTTTGCTTTCGTGCAACGCCCTCGCAGCAGGAAGAGGCAGTTGTCATTTGAAAGGAAAGGCCCTTTGTATAGAGTTCCAGACCTGCGCACCCTGATGAAAAAGCCCTAACTATTCTATTAGTCAAGCCTAAACGTCCTTATTGAAAACTAAAGCAAGCGGAAAGAGCAAGAAAAAAGCCCTTACTATAGATAGGCTAACGCGCCTTTACTAATAACATAGAAAGTAAAGGTTCTTCTCTTTACTGAGCGAGACTCCATCCATATCCCTTCCCTACTAGTGGTATATTCAACATTTTCTATTCTATCATTTGTTTTACAGCTTTAAACTAGGCTCTATTTTAGATAGGTTTTCGGTCTTAATCAAAATAGGTCAGGGGCGCGTCGGAACGGTCGGTGGCTGCTTAGTCTCATCCGAGAGTCTAATCTCTTTGTACTGCTTTTTTTTTTCAAGGGGGTCGATTTAGGCTCCTTCCCTTACACTGCATAGCTACGCTACCTGGTACTACGAGCCCTCTGTCCCACACATCTATCCAGCTCGCGTGGTTCACCGGTTCCACCGAAAACTCTCATTTGTTTAAGCGGAGCATAGTGCGCTTTAGGCGCCGAGCGAGAAAGGTCTCCTCTTTCGTTTCGTTTTATTCACTGATCTGAAACTTAGCACTTGTTTTCTTATTGATTTCAGGGGCGGCGGCGTTCTTGAATGAAGTCTATCCGACGAACCGAATTAGCACTTCTCAGATCAGGCTAGACCTCTACAGCTGAGCTAGGCGCCGGGCCCTGGATGCGCTAGCGATCGGCGCATAGGGGGGGTGCTTGCCCTGCTTTCTCGGCCTGGTATCCTGCACCTCACGTTAATAATATCTACATTCAACTGTGCCCCGGAGACACGGTCGAAGCACGCCTGCCCAGTGTGCTTCTTTCACGACATGCTCTGGTTCCGGGTGTTTTCCAGTGGTCTTCTAGCGTTAGAAGAAGTCGTGTCCGTCTTGAACATCTGCAACGTCCTCCCACGCTTTTTTTTTAATATAGGACAAACAAAAAGACTGGACCATTCGGTGACTTTCGCGGTCGCCCTCACTGAACCGACTTGAATCTGAACTACGATTCAGATCAAGTCTTACCGAAATCGGATTTCCTTTTCGTGCCATATGCGCTTATATATAATACTTTAACTTTATTCCCCTTTTTTCCTCCCGGTTAAATATTTTTTCTCGAAAGACTTTTCATAATGTTATTGAGCTTTTGCATGCGAGAATCGGGTTCTAGTTCCATGGTATCCGTTAAATAAATATCTACACCCTTCCGTACATCCTGTGGCTCCATCTTACTTCCTCGTTCCTTTAAAATATCAGACATTGAATTTCTAATTTTGTCTTGCTTGATACAGGCATTTTAAAAATCAACATTCAGCAATGTATCCTCTTTCAACTTTTTTATTTCATCCTTGTGGTGATTTTGTGAGGGAGTAGGCAGCTCTTGGTTCTCATTGTCCGAACTTGTATGTAATAGGAAAGAAAGAGAAATTACCAGAGGGGCCTGGTGGTGTACTGGTCCCCCACATGCATTCCTACCAACCCACCTTACATAAATGTCGGGTAGAACTGTGCTACCGTCCTATGTAGGTCCTCCATGAACAGTAAGAAGACAGAAGAGAAAAATAGGAAATTAGAAAAAGGAAGAGTAGGTGGAAGACGACTACAAGAACAATGTGTAGTTGATGGGGAAGTAATCGAAGCTTAAAGAATATCCAATGCGTAGGTCCTTTTAATAACACTCCAGACAACAAAACATAAACTTGAACAGAAAAATTGCCCATAGCATACTATTAGACTTCTTTCTTTCGCCCCGGTACTAGATTGATAGGGATTGGGGCAGTAACCAAGCCCAATGGAACAGAAGGAGGCCAGATAAGCTCAAAGGCTTTCTGGTATGGAAGAGTCAGTCCAGTCAGAATAGGAGAAAGAGTTGTCCCCCGATCGCGCATCGTCTTGAACTGAATCAAGCTGAAGCAACAGACACTTGACCGGCGAGGTTCAATCGACTTTCATTGACCTTCACTCCTTTCCCTCGTTAGGGATTTTAGCTTTGTATAGCATTGGAGCTTACTTAAATCCTTACTTACCTCATCAAAGGCTAGTTACCGCCCCGTGGGTCCTTAAACCAGACTTTGATCCCCGACATCGAGAAAAGGATTACTTTTGGGATAAGACTCCTACCTAATCCTAACTGCTATTCATTGATTTGATTTGCTAAAGTAAATACTTTACTCAGGCCTTTCAACAGCAAGCGAGGGCAGTCGGTAGTTGATCTCCGATCTTGATTGTTGTATGCCCTATACTGTCATCCAGTTTGATTTGGTTTCAGAGCTTCTTGAATCAAGAGTCCTGGCCAAAAGACCTGTCACCTTCTTTCCTGCCTAATCTCCAGCTTCCGTATTTCTCGCTTAGCTCAGCTCGAGGGAAAGAGTTCACTTTGAAGTGAAGGGAGTTGAAAAGTCTCATAAGAGGGGAAAATCCAGATGAAGGGTCAAACTCCTTTACTTATTGCTTAGCCGACTCAACCGAGTCTCCTCGTTTCGAATAAATGCCGTATGCGCTGACTCTTCACAGGAAAATCAGATGCTTCAAAGAGACAAATCGTATAAAATACTCTTTCTTTTTCCCAGAAAATCAATAGGAAGTCTTCGCGTCTGGTCTTTTCTTTGGTTTAAGGATTTTCCTTCTCCGGTTTTAGGGGCCTTTAATCTACTTTAAGAAAGACGGATTTTGCTGCCACGTGGGTGGAAAGGAAGCGTCATCAGCTAGTCGTCTTTCCTCGACGACAAACTAGGATGTTAGTCTTGTGTACTAGGATCTTAGTCTTGTGTAATAGCCTTGATGAGTCTCTTTCTTTTCTTTTTTGCTTTGCTGCTTCAAAGTCTGATGGATGTTATAGTAGAGGCTTGTGCCTAGAAATCAAATGATTGATAAGTAGATTTGCATGTCCTTTCATGTGAATCTTGCTTTTGGACTACCAAGTAACGGGAGACCTAGTGAAATCTTTTAATAATTCTTTTGTTGGACAACGAACCATAGAGTACTTTTTATCGACTACTCCTTTCAATAAGGGCACTGCTCTTACCAGATCCGCTAACATAGTAGGTCGAGCAGAGGTTGGACCCTCTTCTGCCTCTTTGAATTCCATTTTCGAAGCATATGAGCTTCTTTTACTAAAGGAGGTTTTCGGAGGTCCCATGCTTTTTTTTAAAAGATGAAAGAAAAAAATCATTGACAAGTCCAGTAATATTGTTGGAATAAACTATCAGATTGTATGAAAGGAAATCCGCACTAGTCTTGAATTCATTCCTTCTTGGATAGATAAGAGGGAACTACACGGGTTGTCAATCCTTTTTTCATTTGTCGACAAAGAAAGAGATTATAGAAAGATATTAGACTCCGGCTTGTGACTTGGTTGTCTGCTGTGTATTCGGATTGGTAATCCATGCCCAGCCAGAGATATAGATCAGTCATAGTCTTAGTAGGATGCGGGTGTCCTTTCATTTTTAAATCAATCTATTTCATAGAATACATTCGATCAGTTTTCAAAGTTTTGGAAAAGAAAATAGAAGCCGCTTATTTTTTATGAAAATATAGATATAAAAAACCCATTGCAGGAACTGGAAAAGGGTCTGACCCACCTAGTAAAAAGGAGTCCTACTGGACGAAAAGGGATCTTATCTGTCTAATTTACCAATGAGTACTGAAATCTACCCTGAGTGCTAACTTAAGGATAGCCTATCAACATTCCTAAAGCTGCTATGCACCTATCGACATTCCTAAAGCTCCTATGCAAAGGAAGAAAATCAAAGAGAACTCAATGATAGAATCTGGATTAGGCGATAAATCAATATTTCCGAGATCACTCACTCCCTTTTTGTCTCCCCGCCATCTACCATCTACGAAGAAAAAAAAGCTTTTGGATAGATTATCGAACCGATTACTGATTGCGGACGGCATCCATCCTCCTTGGCAATAGCAGTCGTTTCACTCAACTAAACCAGTCTTAGTAGTAGCCTAGCACTTCCCTAATTATAGAAAGTTACTTCGCTACCTTTACATAAGACCGAGAGTCATGGGCTACCTTAAGCCATTCTCCTACTAAACCTAAACCACCAAGAGCCGTTCGATAGTCAAATAGAGTTGTTGAGGTTTCTTTAATATAGGGCTTGCTTAAGTTCGCCTTCCTGGTTCTAGTGATGATGGTCCCCCCAGTTTAAGTTCCGAAGCGGTATCCCTTTCGCTTTATCTTTAGGAAGGTTATTGAGTCCAGGGTAGAGGTAGGAAAGCTTTCGAGCTCTACGATATCGAATAACTTGGTGAATATCATCATATTCGTTTCGGTTCTTAACTTCTGTCTTTACAAATGGTTTGGACGCCTTTGACTCTTATGGGCAGGCTTCCATTCTTGAGAAGGTTCTTACAAGTAGCAAAAAACGATACGACCCAGCAGAAAAGGACTTCGCGTTTTTCCCATATCATCATAGTAGAACTCTTTTTTCGTATTTACTTCTTTCTTATAAGAGGCTCTGCAAGACCTCTAACATCTGCCTCTAAAATTTCTCCCACATCACCTGTCGGCTCCTCAATGAGTTCAAAGTCCGTCACCATATGACATCCAGCTTTGGCTAGCGCATCCGCACAAGTATTTCCTTCCCTAAGTGTGTGAGTAAGTGAACAGTTCCAATCTCGTTGAAGTAATTCTCTTACATCCAAAATTAAAGCTCCAAGCGGGTGAAGATTAACATCTGCAAACTTAATCAAATCAATAACAACTTTTGCATACAATTTACCAATAACTTGTCGAAAACCATGTTTCCATGCAAGTGATAAACCCCATGGGATAGCTTGAGGTTCTGCCACCATATTTGTCCATGTCCCAAGGTGCGCTTTGAAACCAATAATCCACTGCCCAGCTGCATCTCGTATCACCCCTCCTGCCCCTGATATCCCAGGGTTTCCCATTGAAGCTCCATCCGTATTAACCTTTACAAAACCCTGCGAAGGTAGCTGCCAACTGATAAGCCTATTATCTGTTTTCTTTTTAGCCCCTCTACTATAAGCTTTACAAACCTCCAAAGCTGACATATCAATATCTCTCACCATTGCATGTTCATTGTCCCATACAACATCATCATCAGTTCGAAAGATAAACTTACATCGAGATGTCCATAGCCTCCAGATAATAGTGAGAAAGTAGCACCGCCAAACCTTCCTTGCCTCAACGCAGTCCCGGAGTACATGCAAAGTGTCTTCTACATGCGTCGAGCATCGTGAGCATAAAGGAGGATCTGCCAAACCCCATTTAAACCGAACCTCATTTGTTAATAGCCTGTCCTTCTATACAAGCCAGCAAAAGTGCACCCATCGTGATGGTGCTGGTAGTTTACATAACCATCCAAGGTTCAAAGAGCCATCTTCAATTTGATCTTGCATGGCATCGTAGTCCGACTTAGTGGAAAAGACACCATTTGACGTGTAACTCCAAACCAGCTTGTTTCCCATCCTTCGATATTGAGGTTGTAGATAGCCAATGACCTGCAAAGCTAATTCCATAGGTAACTGAGCAAAGAGTAAGTCAGTATTCCACGATCCATGTAGAATAAAATCAGCAACCTTGTAATCATAATTTATCATCACATTATCATCAACCATGTCCTCCAACGCCACCTATCACTCCAGAAAGATACATTTTTCCCATCTCCAATTCGCCATTTCAACCCATCAAAAAGATGTTGTAGGCCTTTGACCAAGCCTTTACACGAATGAGACCAGCTCGGTGAAGGAGACTCCACACTGTTTATATATAGCAGTAGGTCCTCGGGCACATTGTATTTTGCTCGAAGAAACTTGGTCCATAACCTGTCTTTGGGGGCTAGACTAAAGGACCCTCTTTTTCTTGCTTGTGGAGATTTCTTTGAAGTCAAAGATCCGTTCTCCTAGTTGCTAAAGAATCCGGAGCTTATTTTTGAAAGAAAAGGCTAAATCCCATTCTTCAACCCCAAACAACCTGCCCTGCCTTCTAAGAATATCCTCACCTTCTTCCCTGCTTCATTGAGTAGGTTGACCCAGAAGAGTCAGAAGCCTAGAGTCAACCTATAGGAGGAGGCCCAGTACTTTTCTTTCCTTACTTATTGACCTTGATGGCCTTACCTAGAGTTCAGTCCCGGGGAAGTAGTCACAGAAGTACAGCCGGGAAGCCAGACACTATTGAATTGACAGGACATACGGTAATTCTTATTTTTTTAAACTAATAGAATAAGTACTAGGTACCCATAAGAATCCATTAGTAATAGTCAGAGTGTAAGGTGAGAGATTCTCTTCTTACCCGCTTTCCGGCCTTTTCTCTTTACCTTTCTCGTTTCCTACCTCAGTCATTTGCTGGCTTGAATTCCGTCTCTCTGCTCGCGAGAGTGACTCAGAGGACGACCCACCGGTAGACCTAGACTCGAAGGGATAGAATCGTACTACCGCTGCCTCAACCTCGGACCTGCCGCCGGTTAACTCACCGGAACCATACTAAAAGAAAATAGCGTATCGTATAAAGAGAGTAGCTTCTCTAAGTAAAGTATCAGATACCCTGGCATAGAAAGATTAGGTAGTTTAGCCGCTTCTCAAGTCTCAATTGAATATGACTTGCCTCGTCCAAGACTTCACCTTTGAGGAGTCTAGGTTGTCGCATTTTCCTTTGCCTCTTAAGGCTCCCAATAGTGCCTCTTAAGGCTCCCAATAGCCTAGGGATGCCTCTTTCAGCGCTTATGTTGAAGACATCTTCTCGTGGGTGAGGTCTTTCGTATCGAACTAAAGCTCTTTCGACGGCTATACTATTTAGTTATTTTAGTAGTATTGCACCCTAAGGTTAGGGCTAAGGGATGTTGCGAAGCAAGGCTATACGACCCCCAGATGTAGGGAAGGACAGTGTAATCCCACTCGGGGCAAAAGATTCCATTCACTCATTGGCGATGAGATAAAGTCCACTCTTTTCAACTGAGGAACAAAACAAGTTCATTGTTTTTGGCAAGAGCGGATTCCTTGGGCCATCCCGTAAGCATTCGAATCGGTCTAGCTTAGAACAATTCTCTGTGCTTGCGGGGATTACCTGCTTAGCATCCTTTCTTGACTGTTCCACTTGCTTAGCATCCTTTCTTGACTGTTCCACTTGGTAAGCATCCTCGATCTTTGGGTTGTGAAGAAAGTCAAATGGGATCGTGTGAAGATCTGGTCACTTGGCGATTGAAAGCGGTCGTCAGACTGTTCGCTTAACAGCTCACCGTGAACGGCCTCTTCTCCTACTTTACCCTCTGTACCGAACCATGTTATGACGCTACGCGGCGAACAAGCAAAACACCGAATCAGAATACATCAATCAGGGGATGAAAGAGCTGATTACAGGGGATGAAAGAGCTGATTATTGCCGATAGGAGATAAGAAAAAGAAGAAAGAGATTGAGCGCTCAACAACTAATTATATTAGGAACCTAATATGCTATCAGGAGTCTTGGTTTGGAGGACAGGAGCGAAGGTTACCTTATAGTTGTTGATAAGGTGCAGTATAGAAGTGTACGTATACGTATAGACCATATGGATCTATGGTAGGGGTCTACTTGCTTCAAAGACCTATCGGCTCAACCACCAAGAAAATATGGAATGATGCACCAGGGATCTACTGTTGATCTGGTAGTAGGTTTCTTTGTTTTTGCTGTTACAGAATCCCGTACGTAGGAATGAATCTAGTCACCATCCGATTTAGCTTTTTAGTATGGACATGGCTTAAGGAAACGAATGACTCGGGAAAAAGTAGTTCGGCGCCGGGAGAGGAGAGAAAATCTTTCATTCTCGATGAAAACCAATCCGGATTTAGAGTCGACCATTTCTTCTGGCACTTGATCTGAACTTTCATTACGGTTACGGTGCTTTGCCTACTCTACCTTTTTATTTTCGATATATAACATCTATTGTTTTCGCCCGTCTCTCAACAATTCAAAGAAAGGCAGCTTTACTAGTTGTTGGTAAAGGGATGAAGGATCTCCGAAAACTCAAATATTGACCACAGCCCCGGTTCGATGCCCGCCTGCAGCGCCTATGAGCACTCTTCCTAAGACAGGAGATTCGACTTGGATATGTGCTTCTTTTCTTCCTTTTCTTCTCCTGCCATCCATCCCTTTCTTTTTCTTCAACTCACTGGGCTTATTCAATTGATAGAAAGAAGGCTGCTTTTACGAATCCCTCTTTCTTTTACACTCTCTCTTGGCTAGCTTGATGGACAAATGAAGAGAACTCAAACTCTTTCAGCTAGCTAATGTTACGCTAACATATTTGAATTCAAAAAATCATATTCAGAATAGGATTGCTTTACAACCGGTGAGAACTTTCTTCGTTCTTTCAATTGATCACTCCTCCCCTTGAGAGTTCAGCTACATTTCGACTCTACGATATTTGCCAGGGAAATATGTAAGAAGTTTTTCCGGGAAGATGCTGAACAGGACGAATGGAGGTTCACCGCTACGCAGCGAACTGTACGAAGGATATTTATCTGAATCTATCGTAACTCTTACTGATTCTAATTCTAAGTAAAGTCAGAAAGATAACGTAAAGTCAGAAAGATAACGTAAAGTCAGAAAGATAACTTCTGCTCGAAAGTTTTGCTTCAGAAGTCGCTCTGCCTTGGTTAATGGTAGGCGATTTCAATGATGTCTGTAGTAGTAGCGAGAAGTTCAGTGGTGCTAGTGTGTCTTTGGAGCGGTGCTTGAGGTTTAACAATTTGATTAGTGCATGTAACTTGGCTGACTTGGCTCTACAAGACCTTGGCAACTTGGACAAAGAAAAGGGATGGTTTTAGAAGGGTTTATGAGAGACTGGATAGAGCTTTGGCGCATGATTTTATTGAGAATCAGTGGCGTAGTAGGAATGGAGATTTAATGATGAAGGAGGAGCATCTAGCTACTGCTCTTCGTTAACTGGAATCGTAATGTTTTTGGGAACCTATTTATTTGGGAACAAGAGACAGCTGCAGGCACGGATCTTGGGGGTTCAGAGAGTGCTTGCGAGTAGTCCGTCTAGTATGCCTTCTTACTCCGTCTAGTATGCCTTCTTACTTCTTAGTTTGGAAAAAGGAACTGATTTCTGCGTATAATAATGTTCTTGCCCAAGAAGAAACGTACTGTTTCCAGAAGTCAAGGGTTCGATGGTTCCAAGAAGGAGAACGCAATACAAAGTATACAAAGTTCCTTCATATTTCTACTGTTTGCCGTATAAGAAGTAAGAAAATAGTCATGTTGAAGAATGAAAATGGAAATTGGGTGGAGTGCCAGGATGCGCTAAAGGATATGGTTTTGGAGTTCTATAAAGACCCGTATTCGGCTACTGATTTAGGGGGTAATATAGTTGTTGGCAGTGTCCGAAGATTCCTATAACCGAAGCTGTGAATCTGGGGAAGGAGATCTCTGTTGATGAAGTTTACAAGGCCTTACATCAAATGAAGCCTTGGAAAGCCCCAGGCGTTGATGGTTTTCATGCGGGTTTCTTCCATCAGTTTTTGGGAACAACTAAGGATGCTTTATTTGAGATTGTGACCAATGCCTTTGAAGTAGGAGTGCTGTAACCCCAGTTACATGAGGCTTTGTTGGTACGGATTCCTAAAGTTGACTTACCGGAGAGGGTGAGCCAATTTCGACCTATTAGTTTATGCTGTGTTGCATATAAACTAATCACTAAGGTACTTGTTAATAGGCTTAGATTAATAGGCTTAGACCCTTGTTACATGATCTGGTGGCGCCTATGCAGGCTAGCTTTATCCCAAGGAGGCAAGCTTCCGATAACATCTTTGTTGCGCAAGAAGTCATTCATACCATTAGGAGATCGGTTAGTAAGAATGGACTTATGGCGATTAAGATCGACCTTGAAAAAGCATATGACCGAGTCAGATGGGATTTTCTGCGAGCTACTCCGCTTTTGATATCGGGGCCACCTCGACATAATGCGCCCATTCCTATGACCATTCCTTTAATACTTCTGGCTTTCGGGAGTCTATACTTGGCCAATAGGGACCTTCGGTAATATGTGTATCCGTGCTGATTGCTAGCCGATGGAGTAGACCCTAACTATAGAAAGAATGCCCACTATAGTTCTATCACTTGTGCGGTCTCAATTCTCTAATGCTGAAAAGCTATGTCCCGAGTAGTGTAAAAGCCCAGATACGAATATGTTGAGTAGCAGGCGGAGAATTGTTGAGCCCTGATGCAGCGTCCCGAGAAAAACTAGGTGTATCCAGGTTTAGATTGAATCACATATTCTTTTTCTTTCTTTCTTTGGGTAGGCGCCTCTAAGGAAGTAGTTCGCCCACTTCCAACAGTTCTTCCGTAGGAAATGTTGCCATACTTTCTTTGTTGGAAAGGGAGCCCGTTGTCAGCCACGGTTTTTTTGAGATCCGTTGCTGGGCATTTGAACTTATACTTCTTATCTTAGTAAAAGGACTTACTACATCCAACTTTATCGGCTCACCTTCTTCGCACCGTAGCAGCTCTTCCGCCGTTTAACAAGCAGCTAAATAGGGATTACCCAAGTATTCCAGTATCTCGCTACCTATTCGTGTTGTTGCAATGCTTTTGTCAGAAAGAATTTCAATTAGTAAGCTAACGAGGGACTCGCTTTTCTACAGAATTCATTCGTACATTCAAAAGTACAAGACAAGTTGTATCTTCAACTACATAAGAAGATTTCAATCCTAAAGATTTAAGACAGGTGAGAGCAAAAATACCAAAAACGAATCGACAGCAGTAGTATATTCGGTGAAGCGATAGACGAAATATCAGCGAACCCCAAAAACAATCTTAGGAGATAGCTACGACCATCCTACTTCTGCCGGCCTTATCCCACCCGACTAAAGGAAGACTAGAATAGGTCTTGCAGAGCCTCTCTCTCAAGATTGGTAGACAAGATGAATCGTGACCACTGTGACGATAGGCCGGAATAAGAATCAATCCCAAGGCAAGATCTCAGCTCTCTCTTCTCTCTAGAAATCGCAGCTCATGAAGATCCTTCCGAATATAGAGGATCGGAAATGAGGTCGGGCATGCGTCCCGAGACATAATTCAGCTCTGCATCTAGTGAGCCGAAGAAGCCTCCGTAGGCTACTTTCTATTGAGTTGTTCTTAGACATTTATTTTGTGCAAGACCTCATTGAGTAGGGTCAGATCCAAGTTGAATAAGAAATTCAAGTGAAAAGTAAAAGTGTCATTTTTCATCTATATCAGACTCATTCTCTTTTTCCTTGCTCCCATCACCATCATGCCCAGTTTGGATGAAAAAAGAGTGTGCAATTAAGAGTTATGCCTGTGATTCATTAAAGTATGGAGTTGATAATTCGAAGTGATCTTTTTTTAGGCAATTGACTCTGTAAACCGCAGAGAAGCTCTGTAGATAGAGGTGTGAAATACCCACCAACCCTAGGCCTAGTTCGCGTCAAAGCCTTTGCTATTGAATCAACCATTTTGCTATTGAATCAACCATATTGTATTAACATAAGAGTCTTTATAGATGAGCCAATAGGCAAACAAGCTTTAGCGCGCTGACTTTTCACGTTGAATAGTGAAGTTCTCTATCAGACAACTATTAAGCAATTTACTCTTTTCTTTGAAGTTTATAATCATCTTGCAAGGGACCTTATTTAAGAGGAGTCGCCGATTTCAGGAGGCCAATTGGCTATTATTATCATCGATGAAAATGTTGACGCATTCTCCTTCCTTACTTTAGCTGGACAAGACCAAGACAGTCAGCAAGGGCTGGCAACACATAATCAGACTCTAAAAATTACATTGAAATCGACATCACCGACATGCTCGGTCCAAACTTGATAGAATGAAAGCATGCTCCCTAACCCATATACAAAGGGAAGAGCCCATGCTGGAGAAGAAGTAGAGAGTTGACAAGGTTTGGATGAAATCAATTAATTTAGACTCCCAGATCCACGTTCAAAAGGCTAATGGAACCTATAAAAAACGTAGTGAAGTTAACCGAGAAAAAGGCGTGATTAATTAAGTGAAAGACGCTAACCGATTTTTTACTCGATTTATTTGTGGAATCGGTATTCTACTACATCGACCATTGACTCTTTCTCTTTCCCAGTTGAAGTAAAGGAAGCAACTTCTTTGCAGGTATCATCTGACACTTGAGCTGCTATTTCAGTTGATCTAGGAATCTTTGAATCTCTTAAGATAAGACCTTTTTCAACCGAAGATTTTTCTTCTTGCTCAAATTGAATCACTGAATCACTAGAAGGCAAGACTCGAAGGCTTACAAGATTTCCAAGAAAATGAATGAACGGTCCCTTAATAGAGTGAATAATATCAATTGACTCTATTCTGATCATCGATAGAATAACGGGAAGGGGATAACATCTCGTTCTCTTGTCGTAAGAAATGGTACATACGCAGAGATTGAATCTACTTGCTCAGGCTTTCCTCTTATTGATGGGCGAATGACGGGGATTGAACCCGCGCGTGGTGGATTCACAATCCACTGCCTTGATCCACTTGGCTACATCCGCCCCTACCCACGCAGCACAGGTTTGAGTCTCTATCTACGATCAGATCTTTTCTGAACCCCACTATGACCGCTATCAAAGATAATTTACTATACTATAGTATAAAGTCTATTGTTGTGTTTTGGAATTAGGGGAAGAAAAGCTTCAACAAGTAGAAGCTTCCTGGAAAAGCTTCAAACAAAGAGGTTGGGCTGTTCACTTCATTGATTTGACTTCACTTTACTTAAGATTAAAGTATAGGGGCCGGGCGGGCAGTTAAGGCTCCTTTAGTAGACAGCCAGCTACGGCTTTGACGAGCAGCAAGCACCTACTCACTCCTATAAAAATGAAAGAAAAGCAGCAAGCGGGAAGAAGCGAGCCCCTATCAGAGAAAGCCATTGCGCGCTAGCCCCTTGTTTGTATATGATTCCAAACCTGCGCACCCTTAAACTACAAGTTTTGAAGCCCATACTCTGTTTTATGGGATATTTTAAGAAGCCCGGTTCGTCCTCCTATCTACGCAATTCTCTGTCTTCGTTCGTGATCATGGTAGGCGAAAGGTAGTTGAGCGGCTGTGAAACGGCGATTCCCCCCTTTCCATTGAAGTAGGGAGGGCCTCCTTCCCCAACATTCCGGCCTATTATTGATAGGGATTTTACCGATGCTGAAGTTAGCTTGCTTACCAAGCCACCCACTTGAGAAGCTAGTCGCCAGAAAGAAGGGACGAGGAAGCGAAGCTGTCGTAGAAGCTTTGCCCCCCCTGTAGTCGTAGTACTCGGCTCGTCGCTACTTTGATTCAAAAGGTAACCGACGGTTCCCGACTTTCTCCGGTTTCCGCAACCGTAACCATTTGTCACTCCAATTTCTTCATCCAAAAACCCTTATAGCGGTACGCTCTAAAAAAAGTCAAGGGTAAGCTTGCATTCTAGAAGCGGTAGCTTCCCGACTCCTTCATTCCTACTGCCTCCTTCGGTGAGAAGTTCCCTTCCCTTTTCTAAACCTGATTGGTCTGCCTCAGAAAATGTACAAAGTGGACCACTCTTTGGCTGACCCTCTTATTCCCATTCGGGTTGGGTTGACCCAAAAGTCAAGTAAGAAGGAATGGAACCACTGGAGAGCCGTCTGCAGTTCACACTTGGGCAAAGACAACTGACTTTGAAAGCTGAACACGAACCTATTTCTGCTATTCCGGGTTCTTATTTTTCGTATCGAAATCAAGGTTTATGAGAAAGTCAGCGAAGTTTCTATGGTGTTCTACCTTTGCGTAGTCCCGGTCCACGGTGTAAGGCTCCGTACCTAAGCCTAGTTAGACTCAGCGGAAGTGTAAGGTGTAAGTAAAGAGAATAGAAGAGATGAAGTCCGTCCCTTAGCCTAGTCTATATCTCCAGCTGACGCAACTCCGTACCGACGCCTTACTACTACTTAATTAATTAATTAACGGCTAAGCGATTTAATAACCTGAGCTTTCCTTAACCAGCTGACCTTACGAAGTAAGCTTAGCCTCCCTTTCTTTATAGTTCGACTTCGTAACCTTAACGTACTTTCTTTCTTACTTTAGCATGGGCCTTCGCCACTTCAAAGGGGTTATTTATTTTCTATTTTCTTTTTTTATTCCCTTCCATCATTCCTTAAGTCTTATAGGAGATTGGTTTTTCGATCAAAAGCACTGTGTGAAATCTTCGGTTTTTTCCTCTTTCTCTATCCCATAGGTACAGCATTTGAATCAATAGAGAACCTTTTCCTTTTCCTCTCTATCTATATGAATCGATATTATTACATTCCAATTCCTTACTGATACCCCCCAAGGAAAATCCCGAATTGTATCCCAAATTGACGGGTTAGTGTGAGCTTATCCATGCGGTTATGCACTCTTCGAATAGGAATCCATTTTCTGAAAGATCCTGGTTTTCGTGCTTTGGTGAGTCTCCGAGATCCTTTCGACGACCTATGTTGTGTTGAAGGGATATCTATATGATCCGATCGATTGCGTAAAGCCCGCAGTAGCAACGGAACCGGGGAAAGTATACAGAAAAGACAGTTCTTTTCTTTCTATTATATTATTATTTTCTATTATATTTTTTCTATTAGTATTAGATTAGTATTAGTTAGTGATCCCGGCTCAGTGAGTCCTTTCTTCCGTGATTAGCTATTGGCGCCAGTCCTAGTCCTACATTTTGTCTCTGTGGACCGAGGAGAAAGGGGGCTCAGCGGGAAGAGGATTGTACCATGAGAGAAGCAAGGAGGTCAACCTCTTTCAAATATACAAGATGGATTCTGGCAATGCAATGTAGTTGGGCTTTCATGCCGATCCGAATGAATCATTCATAAATGAAGTAATTAATCGTGGGGTGGGGTTACCATTATCCTTTTTGTAGTGACGAATCTTGTATGTGTTCCTAAGAAAAGAAAGAAAATAAGTGCTAAATTCGCAGCACGCCAATACCCTCCCTATCCTCCTCAAGGAGAGGTTGAATAGGATGATCCGGTGGGTCTTCATAATAGCTAGCTCCCTGGGGCAAAGAATGAGCCAAATCCGCGAGACCATCCGCACAGCGATTTCCTTCTCGGCAAATATGTATAACCTCAACAAGCCAACTCCCTTTTAGCAACTCCATACAATCACTGATAAGAGTATGACAAGGATGTGAATTATTCACACCATTCTGAAGGAACTGAACAACGACGATCGCATCAAGTTCAACTATCAGTTTTTCTAAATTTAGAGCCTTTGCCAAGAGTAGCCCCTGTCGAATACCCCAAAGTTCTGCTTCGAGACTTCCTGTGCGACCAATGTTAATCATAAACCCTGTCACCCATGCACCATTCGAATCTCGAATCAAACCACCTGCTGCCGCATGTCCATCCACAAACCTTCGTGAGCCATTAATCTTGCAGAAGAGAGAGATCCTGAAACACCCTCAAGGGAGATGCTGAAGAGGTCGGGTCATTAAGGCGAGAGAAAATGCCATCAACCTTATCTTATGGCTGAGATTACCCAGACGTTAGATGCCCAAGTGGTGGTACAATTCCTTGAACTGGTATGAAACCGCCTAACAGCTCCTTCTTTGTAAGTAGTTGATTTGGGCACTACGGAACCCTCCAGAGCTGCTCGAACTCATGGCGTAGGAGAACCAGACGCTAAATCCTGTATTTATTCCGGACTTGAGTAAGAAGAATAAGGGGCTGACATTGTTGAATGTTTCCGCGGCTTAGCAATAAAATGAATTTCATCTGCATTCCTTGACTCTGGATTACATGCTGTTTTTTTTCTTCTTTCTGGATTAGGGAGTGAGGAAAAGTCTCAACTTGCCCAAGCACTAGAGGCTCTAATAGGACTAACTTACTAGTGGGAAACCCGTGTTCTCAAGACAATAGGTATTTCGACCCACCACCAAAAGAGGAAGAAGGTTAGCTTTTCCTCAGAGTAATAAGATCGGCTAAGCTTCATGGCATTTAGCGAGCCACCTATCCCCAATTGCCTGCCTGCTACCTTTTTTACAACCTCTGACTAAAGGACGGATTCTGCTTCGATTCCTTATAGGGCGGATTCTGCTTCGATTCCTTATAAAGTTGAGTGAAGAACAGACCTTCACTTTTACTCAAGGTTGGTTTAAAAACCAGATTATGAAAAGCAAGGCAACCGGAAAAGCTTAAGTGAAGCCCGTTCGCTTCTTCGACTTGAGATAAAACCAATAGCTCAATTTCAATAGACTAGCTTGAGAGCTCTCGGTATGGTACTAGGTCCCCGTCCCCTGCCAGCCATTATATGAGCTGAGCTATCGTAACTTCCTATTGAGCTATTACTAGCTGCCTTCCCTTTGCTGTTTACTTGTTTTTGTTTTACCTGGGAAAGAGCGGAAAGTCAGTAGGAGCGTTCGGGTTCCAGGATGTACTTAATGGCTCGCGACCGTGTAGCGTCGAGCTAACTTCCTAACCTGACTACCCTGAGCCTGTCGTCTCAGCACTACTTCGTCCCCTCTTGCATACTTTTCGCTCGCGACTACGGGGCTTCCTAGTTCTACGCTAGGCTTCTACTTAACTTAATATGTAGGATCGGCAATGAGGTCGGGCAGCCTCGTACTTATAGACTGGGTTGGATCTCCGAAAGCTCATCTCTGTTGTAATACGGATAATCCCTACAGCAGCTTTCCACTGAACATTCAAAAATGTTCCCAAAAACGGAAGAATTCCAATTTATCCTATCTCATTCTGACCTTCCTGGAGTTGTGTCATTGCCAGACGCAGCTTTTTTCTAGCTTCCAGAAGTGGTGAGTGCGGATGCTGGTTGAGAATAGGGTTATTGAAACACCCAGCAGTGCCAACCCGGTGTTCCCACGGGTGTAGGAATTGAAATGGGTGCAGTGCCTGAGACTCGGTCGGATGAAAGCATAGATAGAGCCCCCCATCGAAGAGTACAAAGGAAGTCACTTCGCTCGGTATAAACTGAACCTGGACGAAGAGAGGTTGCGAGCCGGGCAGCAGAGAAGGGATGATAGGTGACGCTCCCTAACTGGTCGTTAGAATTAGGTCACGTTAGAGTTTTAAAATATCCTCACGAACTCAAGTGCTACTCAGATGAATGGGTAGAAGAGGGCAAGCAAGGGTCGAATCCCACGAGTAAGGTTGATAACGCGAGGGACTCACTGCACACTAAGTTAACTTTGTCACGTAGCACTGATTAAAAGAAAGTAAATAGAAGAAAGCAATAATAAGAAAGCAGAGTGAAATAGGCAGAGATGTAAACTCTAATTTCTAAGCATACTTCTTATCTATCTATTCATGTAAGAAATCTATCATCTTTTCTATGGGTCCTCAACTCCAATGATATCAATTTCATACATTATACACCCTGTCAGGAAATCAGATTACAACCCTTCGCAAAGGGCACTCACAACTTGTCACTGGGAAGCTTATGCGGTAGCTAATGGTCATGCACCAACTCCTCGTTCTTTACCTAGTGTAGGGATTAAACCCAGTTATCGACATCGCATCTCCCTTCTTAGTTAGAAGAGGCATAAAGCACATCGAAGATTATCCAAGCGATTAACTAAAAAGACACTTATATTCTAGATCTATATGAAGCCGTATCCCATAGAAAGATAAGCATGGAATAGCAGTAAAGCATATGGTTCCATCGTCTACCATATAAGAACGACAAATGAGATCTCAGGTAATCATAGGCAGCAGAAAGATTATAATAAATTACCTTTAGCACTCGATCCTAATCTAGGAACGATCACCTTGCCTTTACTAGACTAGAATTCCGAAATAGCTATCAATTACATACAATCAATGGTGCACTCATCAATCATACATAAACAATATCATAAGATTAAGTACAAAGAATCCGATTTGAATGTAACATGCATAGAATTGAGTTAAGAACATACGTCTCGCCATAGAAAGATGAATAGAAATCCACATTAGAAATAGATAAGAAGTATTAGGGGACTACTCACTCATGATCTTGAGTGAAATCACCATTGTTCTAGAGAGGAGAAGGCTAAGAAGAGAAAAGAACATACAATATGCTAATGTAAAATTGTACTAAGGTTGTACGGCTAGGGTTAGCTAGGATGCACATCTTGGCTTTGGACTTGAGTGTGGCCGGCCATAGTCTTCATTCTGTCATATGTATAAACACATCAACCATATCGCAGCACACATGTCTTGGGTGGCTCCTTTAGGCTTCATATCTTCTCAAGCTATCTCTTTAGGCTCCATAGGTAAGAAGTCAAGCTTCCCTTGATGAAGATCTCGATCATTGCTTCCTTATGTACACACATATGAGACGTGTCCACATATCAACTTATCTTTCTCGTTCCTTGCTTGAGTTCTCCTTTTGATGTCCTTGAAGTGATCCACATAGTCATGGGCTGCTCCAAAGCTTGTTCCACGTCCTAGAGAATCCATAAGTGCTCCAAATAGCTCCATTTAGCTCCTATTTCGATCATAATGCAACTTTCTCTCCAAATAGACAGGCCTACAAGTGCAAAACGCCATAGACGGAGGATACAGTAAGTTCAGATACTGCTAGCAGGTTGATTCCCTTGCTCAGCAAGACCGTCCTTTTACTAAAGTAGAGAATAGGAGATTCATTCGTTTAAGTGGTTAACGCCATTAGCCTTTAATTCGTTGGAATCGCTAGTAATCTCGGATCAGCATGCCTGCTTTGCAGCTATTTCGGAGTGGAAGGGTACCCAACCTAAGAATAAGAAAGAGTAAAGAAGTACTTTGTTCGAATCAACGTGTGTCACGAATGAGAGATTTCTGCTCTTACCCAGAGTTCAACCGATTCAGTAGAAGCTGCTTGATCGAGAGGTTCCGGAGCTGATAGCATTTTGCCCTCTCACAGAGCCATCGGTATCCAGAAGGGTCGAATGGTCCGAATGAATGCTACATCAGGAGCCGAGTGGACTTCACTCCCGGTGACCTGCCATCGTAAGAGCACTGTGGGCGTAAGGGAAAGAACGAGGAGATATAACTCTAACAAGAAGATTAGAATTTCTTCTTGCATCGACATGCCTGCCAGAAACTTGATCAGATTAACAAAAGCCCAGTCACCTAAAAATACGTCATCGGGTGCAAACAGGTCTTTACTTCGGGTTATGCTCGCATAGCATGAATCGTGCTTTCCTCTGCACCTTTTACAAGCCCTTGATCGCCCTATTCGACTTACGGATCATGTTCTACGCTCTCAATCGAGTTAAGGGGATTTCTTACGGTTGCTTTGTCTATTGGTCGTCCTATTCGAGGATAGTTAGACATTTTACGTGGATGAAATTGATGTTTTTGATCGGGAATAATCTAGCAGTACTATTTAGTTCTTCCCATCCAGCTCCACTATCACATCATTTCAGTCCGTTTACACCACTATCACATCATTTCAGTCCGTTTACATTTATGATGCACTTTGTAAATCATCCCGTCCTTCTCCTATTCTATACTACTCAAATGCCCTTCCCGTTGATCAAGCAGAAACTGTTTATGTTGTTGATGGGTCTGGAAGTGAAAGCGGCTAGCTAGCAAACTACTTAGCAGTAGGGCTTGGATCTCCCTCCTCTGTGCCTTGCTTAGAATGGGATTGGGTCAGCCCGGTACTAATATGGATGAGTAACTGGAAAGCTGGACTAACTCCTTTCGTAACAACTTCCCTGGTACGACCTTACCGAAGAATAGAATCTCATCTCTCTTAAGCCTCCCCTGTGAACCTAGATGAATGATCTCAGAGCAGAGGCGAGTAACTATACAAAGTATTAGCCGCAAGAACCTTAGCGCTTTAGCTGGACTAGACAGTAGAGCATTATCCGTACTTTAGCTCGTCGGAAAGCTGGTGAAAGGTTATCAATAGGAAAAGGGGCAGTGACTCTTGAGCCTGGAATTTCTCTAAACCTCCTTCGCTTGGTAATGCAAGAACAACATTTGAATGCCTGGAAACAGCCAATCTTCTTTCTTTTGCTGCTGATCTCACATCGGGAGCAGCTCTTTCTTGTTCAGAGTCTTTGAGATCCCCCCTCCGACTCTTATTGTTATAGCTAAAGAAAGCCCTCGTCCTCCTACTATACTCTTTCTACTCAGTAAAGCTCTATCTATAAAAACCCCTTCCCATAGGAGAGCAAGGATGAGTATTGGATTCCGGGATTCATTCTCGTCTTGATCCACTAAACGATTTTCGAGATCTACAAAAACTAGGCCCTGTCAAGCGTAATGATCCTTGAGAAGATCACAAAAAGCGGGGAGAGTATGCCAATATGATCAAGATTTTCTCTTCGATTTCTCGGAAAACTAGCCCGAGAGACGTATCGTTGTTATGCAAGATGTGTTCTTCATTTTATTCTTTCTCGCCTGTCTGCTCACCCGGTTCTGGCAAATGGATGTCAAAACTGCTTTCCTTAACGTAAATCTTCAATAGTATGTGTACATGACACAACCTGAGGGTTTTGTCACTCCATAAAATGCTGGAAAAGTTTGCAAGCTACAACGATCCATTTATGGATTAAAGCAAGCTTATCGAAGCTGGAATCTTCCTTTCAATGATGCAATCAAAGAGTTTGGTTTTATCAAGAACGAAGATGAACCTTGTATTTACAATAAGGTCAGTGGGAGCACTCTTGTCTTCCGTCTGTTGTATGTGGATGACATACTTCTCATTGGCTCTTCAAGACCTACCCTACAGTCTGTAAAGACTTGGCTAGGGAAATCTTTCTCTATGAAGGACTTAGGTGGGTTGTTCAGCTAATTGACGAGTGAGAAATCAAAACAAAGAAGCCCAGCAGTTCGATTCGGGAAGTTATATCTGGCATCTACAATCGGGAGGATACGAACAGCACAAGTGGCATTGAGCAGGCAGTCTTTGAGGACGAAGTCGGTGCAATAGTGCAATAGTAAGGCGAGGGGATATTGTTACTATGAATCTGACTCTCAAGCAGTGAAATCCTTGCAGCCTAACTAGCAGCTTAGCTTGCTGTTGTCAGTCTGGTTTGCATTCTATTCACTACTTCTATACGATAATCTTGATGCATATAGGGTTGAATTAGTTCCTATTAGGGTGCTTGATGTGTGCGGTTCTTTTCTTCTCTATGAGATTTCGATTCTTTCCGTGACTTGACTTGCTTTAGTGCCTTCTATGCCTTGCTGAGTCAAATAGAGCTTCCCTGGATCTTTCACTGTAGAAGATGTGGATTTGTAACTACCAACTTCGCCTAACTCTTAGCAGACCCTTATCGGGCCCTAGTCTATGAATTTCTTATATATCATTTATTCTATAAGGATTCTCTTTTGAGTTCATTGATTGTCTTGATTGGCCCTTCGGCCCGGCCCTCTTCAACAAATTATGTCTTCTTTTTCTTTATGTCTTCTTTTTCTTAAAGATAGGAACCTTATGGTTGAACTTTTGAGTTGGCTTGAAATGTACTCTGCATCGGCCTGGCCTACCTTTACCTTTCTTTAGTTTTTTGGAAATTACCAAAGGGCGTAATGGTATAAGCCTGCCTGACTGTGAGTACGGCACGAGCAGTAAAAATTCAGTTGTACGTGAAAAAATAAGTCTTAGATCAAACCACTTCCTTGGACTTGGAAATAATTAGATCCCATGCAGTTACAGTACCTTTCTCAGTAGCAGAAAAATGACTTAATGTCCCTTCTTGTTTACCGGAAGCAATGCTTGTCTTCTTGGGAGATTCATCAACAAAGTTGACAGTACGCACAATAACTTGGACATTGGCTTGACCATTGGTTTCAGAAGGTGGATCATCAGTTAGTTGCCCATCTATATAGACATGATCATTTTCCTTGAGATGGCAAGCAGCAATATGAGCCAAATCACCTTCGAAGATTATTGGAATCCAAAGGGTAGGAGAGGCTCGACTAAAAGGAGAAGGCTTGATTTTCATGAAACTTTTGCACCCGTTTCGAAACTTGTCACTGTTAGATGTCTTTTGGCTGTTGCAGAAAAGAAGAATTGGGACATTCACCAGCTTGATGTGAATAACGCCTTTCTTCATGGAGATTTGAATTCAGAAGTGTATATGCGAATACCGCAGGGTTTTGCAAAAGAAGGAGAGACAAGAGTGTGCAAAATTTCAAAAGTCCTTATATGGGTTGCGGCAGGCATCATGCAATTGGTACCATAAATTTACAACAGCTCTGCTTGAGGTAGGATTTCGGCAATCTAAGGTCTCAACGAGTCTTATTTTTTTTTATATAAAAAGGAGAGAAATCAATACAAAAACTAATTAAATGGCTCTAGGCCAGACTAATCCAATGGCATCAGCTTGAAGAAGCGATGAAATTCCTGGTGGTGGGGTATCGAAGGTATGCAAGCCCAATTCTAGATGATCAAAATGTGTGGCCATCCAGTCGGCACAGGTATTGGCTTCGCGATAGATATGCTTGATGGAACATCGCCAAGGTCGTGCTAGAAGTTTTTTAATTGCATCTAAAAGTTTAGAAAGGGGCCCTGATGAGGCTGAAAGTTGTTCAATCCTGGATATTGCCGATGAAGAATCAGACTCCAACTCTACCTCTTTGTAACCTTTATTCCAGCATAATAAAAGGCCATGATATATACCCCAAAGCTCCGCCACCATAATAGATGAATAGCCAACTCGAAAAGTGAAGCCTCCCAGCCACTGGCCATCACGATCTTTAGAGAAAAGATGAAGATGATCCCCCAAGGAGTTCCTGTAAAAGACATTTTGCTTTGGCAGTTTCTAAGAATCCAATTTTCCAAATAAAAAGTGAAGAAATCACCCTGGGACAGCCCTGGATTTAAGGTTTGCCAAACAGTACGAGCTTTGTAGCAATCTCTCAAAGCATGGAGCAGGGATTCCCCACAAGAAGAGCAGATGAAGCAAGTTGAATAATCAAGGATGTGCCGAAAATGAATAAATTGAGTAGTAGGTAAAGAACCATTTTAAATTCTCCAAATAAAAATTTTCATTTTGTTGGGGCAAGAAACTGACCATACTTTGTGCCAAGGAAGAGAACTGGAGACAGTAGTTTGCATTTGGGCGAGATAGGCGGATTTTGAGGAAAATCTACCATCACCTTCCAGACTCCAAAACCAAGAATCATCTTCATCAGCAATCCACAAAGAAGCAATTTTGGAAACCGGCAGAATTTCTTGTAAAGCAGTGAAATTCCACGTCCCATATTCATCACAATAATCAGCCACTAAGAAGGAAGCTTCTAGATTGGAAAGAGGGTGCAGAGAATGCTGAATCAACGGGCTATCAGGCATCCAATTATCAGTCCAGAAATGTGTCATTTTACCATTGCTGATGTTGACGCCAAGGCCCTTTACTAGAACCTCTCGACCTTTTAAAAGATACTTTTCCATGTATAAGAGTCCGTAGGCTTAAGAGGCACTGATAAAAAATCATGATGCTTTAAATATTTATGGCGTACAATATCCACCCAAAGTAAGTTGTCAGCTGTTATAATAGACCATCCCAGTTTTGCTAAAAAAGCAAGATTTGCTTTACGAATATCTCGTAAATTCAAACCCCCCTGCTCTTTAGGAAGACAAACTTTGTTCCATGACACACCATGTAAATTCCGGTTACCTCTATCATTACCCCATAGAAATTTGCGCATGAGCTTTTCCAATTCAGAGACTACATGCTCGGGTAAGAATGTTCTTTGCATGATATAAGAAGGCAAGGCACTCAAGACTGATTGGATTAAAATAACTCTGCCTGCCATGGACAAATGTTGATTTCCCCAAGAAAAAAGTTTGGCTTGAGCCTTACTAATAATGTACACATAAGTTTGTCTGCTAACTCTCCCATGGATCATTGGCGCCCCCAAGTATTTACCAAAATCAGTAGATAAAGAGATGCCACAGTGAGTGCTCAAAGTCTGTGCGGTGCATTGATCCACATTAGCCGAAAAAAACATTTTAGATTTGGCTAAGCTAATTTTCTCCCCAGAAGCATTACAAAAATTGTTAAGGACTTCCATCATTACATCAAGTTGTAGAGTGGAAGCTTCCCCAAAAAGAACTATATCATCAGCAAAACATACATGGGAAAGCGAAGGACCACTGCTAGTGAATTGAAATGGCTTCCACCGAGCCTCCTGAACTGAAGCATCTATCATATGACTAAGCTTTTCAAGACAAAGAATGAATAAATAGGGGGAAAGTGGATCACCCTGCCTAATTCCCCTTGTAGGAGAGAAAAAAGGCAATCGTTCTTTGTTCCAAATGATAGAGAAGGAGTTAGAAGAGACAATATTCATAATAAGTCAGATCCAAGAAAGTGGGAGACCAACCTCTTCAAGTACTTGTTGTAGGAAGGACCATCGGATTCGATCATATGCTTTTTCAAGATCAACTTTGATAGCCACAATACCTGACTTTCTCTTCATTTTCCGCATTGTGTGTAAAGCTTCTTGTACTATGATGATATTGTCTGTTGTGTGTCTACCATGGACAAAGCTAGATTGAGACTTGCTAATGAGTCTAGGACGTAATCTATCAACTAAAAGTTTGGTGATGATCTTCAAGGGAAGCATGCATAAGCTGATAGGTCGGAATTGAGAAATTCTTTCCGGGCCTTGCACCTTTGGTATGAGTACAATAAGTGTTCGATTCAAATCCGGATCGATCTTGCCCTCCCGAAGAGCTTCTCTAACCAGAGAAAGTAAATTAGTGCCAACAAGGTTCCACGATTTTTGGAAGAAAACTGTTGGGAACCCATCAATACCCGGGCTCTTATTTGGATTCATGTCAAACAAAGCAGCTTTAACCTCTTCCAGAGACACCTCTCGGTCAAGATCCTCTCTTTCCGTCGGAGTGAGTTGCCAGGATTGACAAATAGGTGGTAAGAAAAAATTAGAGTAGGAGGTAGGATCCGAATAAAGCTGTAAATAATAATCAGAAAGCAAGTTCTTCAATTCTTCCAAATCATAAGACCAAGTATCATCATCCTTCTTCAAAGCAGAGATCTTTTTTCTAGCATCTGATTTCTTTATTGTGGCATGAAAGAACTTTGAGTTGCAATCACCAAATTTCAACCAATCAATTCGGCTCTTTTGTCTTTTGCTTCAGCATTGTCTCTTCCTGAAAGCAAATTAAATTATATTCTTCCATCAAGACTATTTCCAAATTAAGCAGATAGTCATTTGGGCCCTTATCCAGGGATTTTTGAATGCCATTAAGTCTAGCCAAGACTCTACGCTTCCTCTTATAAATATCTCCAAAGCAAGTTTTACTCCAAGAACGCAAATCTTGTGAAAGTTTGATGAGATTGGCCTGAAAGGAAGTTGTCGAAGGATCCCAACTGTCCTTTACACAATCAAGGAAATTCTCATGTGATAGAAAAGCATTTTCGAATCGAAAGGGTTGATAAACCACATTGGGTGCAGTGGGAGAGAATTTGATGCAAATCGGATGATGATCCGAGCTAGTTCGAGGCAAAGTAGTCACCTGAAAGTCTTTAAATATTCCCAGGAAAATATCATTGGCCAACACACGGTACAATCTTACCCTAGTGTAGTGCATGATATCCCTATTATTGGAAAAAGTATACTTTGGTCCCGACGCCTACAAGTCAATCAAATTACACTGGCGAAGACAATTAAGCATAAGCTGGCAATTATTCAAGTTTACACCATGACGACCCATCTTCTCTTCGGCTGACAAAACTTGATTAAAATCTACCAAAGCAAGCCAAGGGAGAGAGTGAAGAGAGCTGGCTGCTGAAAGAGAGTCCCATAAGCCCTTGCGATCATCAGCATCCGGGCTTCCATAAACTGAAGTCAAAAGAAAATACGGTACACCTGGAAAAGAGGCCATAGCATGTATCATCTGATCAGAATAAGCTATAATCTCTATCCCCACATTGTCGGAGTTCCATAAAATACATATCCCACCAGAAAAGCCAACAGCTTACACCCTAAAGAAATTTGAAAATCCAATGCTACGACAAACAGAATCAGCTTTATCATACGAAATCCGAGGTTCAAGGATAATAAGAACTTGTAAATTATGTAATCGAATCCAATTTTTTATATTGCGTAAACTACGCCGAGAGGCAGCCCCTCGTACATTCCAGCTTAATATGTGTATAGACATATATAAAGAAAGGGAAAAGGGGAAGGAAACCTCAATCCTGCATATCCGGATTAGTGGAATCCAACAATATGTCATCTGACAAATCTTCACTCTGAGTAAGTAACTCTTCCATCACTTCATCCTTTTCTCTTGCTGCTCCATTGACACCGATGAAAAGATTATCACTGTCCCTGGCAAGCTGGAGACAAGATTAACGAGCCTTATTCATTTATGATTTCAAGGAGATTTTTGTTGATGCGTTGATATATGTTGATGATGTCATTCTCGCCGGAAATGATAAAGGCAAAATACTTGAGATACTAAGGAATATCTCCATGGCAGATTCGGCATCAAAGATCTAGGGACATTGAAATATTTTCTAGGCATAGAAGCTGCAAGATCCACAGAAGGATTGGTTCTTAGCCTGCGAAAGTATGCACTAGATATATTGGAAGAAAGTGGGATGCAGGGGTGTCGTCCTAGCTATTTTCCGATGGAGAAAAATCTCAAATTGCAAGCAAATGGTGATGGGTCCTTGATAGATGCTGGACAATATAGACCCTTAATTGGGCGTCTACTCTATCTTACAGTCACTAGACCAGACATAGCCTATGCAGTCAATGTTCTCAGTCAATTTGTTAGTAGTCCACGACAAGAGCACTTGGAAGCAGACATGCGAGTTTTGCGGTACTTTCAAAAGGCTCCAGGACAGGGTATTCTTTTGCCAGCAACGGGGACCTTAAGTCTTGAGGACTATTGTGATGCAGATTGGGGTCGATGTCCCACGACTCGTCGATCCACCTACACCACTGCTTATTTCATTTTACTTGGTAGTGCTCCCATCTCTTGGAAGTCCAAGAAAGAACCTACTCTTTCAAGATAAAGAACCTACTCTTTCAAGATCAAGTGCAGAAGCTGAATACCGCTCAATGGCCTCTGCTACAGCCGAATTGACATGGATTACCCATCTTTTAAGAGACATTGGGATCGCCCTTAATCACCAAATCATAACCCCGGTACATCTAATTATCAGAGGGAAGATTCTTTCTTGTTCATATGTACAACCACACTGCAACTTTAAAGAACTTTTTTGGGCGGACTTGTGAAAAGGTTGGAAAAATTACACTACAACCAAGAGGCAATGCCGCTTGTAAAGGGGGATCCCTTGTCGCCGTATTTATTTATGAGTATTGAGATATCGGATCGTTCATTTCATCCTGTACCCCGACATAAATTAGTAAACCCTCTTATCTATAGAATGGCATAACAGCCATTTGTTCCATCCCCGCATTCGCCTATCGGAATGTGCGGCAGGTGTCTCACGTTGACTTGACACCAACATATCAACTGATGCTGAAGCTAGCTCTGCTTTTATGCCTTTTTACATATTAAAACCCTAGCTCATTTCGCATGGTTGGTGCCGTCTTTAAAGCGTAGCCCAATCATCCAATAAAATAGGGGGCCATGGCAGGTACCGATCTCAGCGGGAGGGTGTCTTTAATCACAGAGCGACCTCGTCTTTTGTTCTTCCTACTTCCTTGAAAGAATGACTTGCTTAACTAGGTTGTTGGATAGGGCTTGGTCCAGTTGATTGATCAAGTAAGGCTAAGAATCCAAGAAAGACGCCACCTGGTCTAACTAACAGAGCCGTCTAATCAAGTATTAATAGGTTGGTCAACAAAGTTTTATCGAGAGTGGAGACCGCCGCCACTAGCGGGGCTCAAAAAAAGGGGGGCTTGCTATCGTAACCTTTTCTTCACATCGGAACGGTCACTTACCGACGGAATGGACAACGCTCCCCGCCGGTGGGTATGCGTGGAACCGCTATGTTGGGAGCACCTTCTTCGTAGAGAGATCCAAGCCCGACTGAGCAGACCTAACAGCAAGCCAGAGAGAGGTCGGAAGCAGGGAATGGGCTATTAGGATTAATGGCACGATCGATTAATTAAGGAGTTACGTGGAAGTGGTTTTCCTTTTTTCCTTGTGCTCTTTTCTGAGCCGACGGGAAAACTCCAAGCAATCATTCAACTGGCAAAGATTTAATCTCGCCTTTACATATATAGGTGCTCGAGCAGATGCAAAGAAGTAAGTAAACCTGATATGCAAAAGACGTAAACCGCGCCTTATAGAATTCCATAACCGGAACCCCAATCAATACCGGCTTACTCGAATGCTGAGGAAGGAGTAACTTCGGGTAACTAAGGTTCTACCCTTTCTGCCTAGATCCATCCCTTTCACCCACCTTCGACCAGACCGCTTACATGCATGGGGTATTCTTGATGAGGAATTAGTAGAGCGAGGGAAGGAGGATCAAATGTCGAGTAATCATCTGACTAATTGGGAAATGCAGAAAATTCACCTATTATTTATGAATTGACTCCTTACTATGGCCTATGGAAGAGTAGAGGAGCTGGAAGTAGGGCGGTCATTAGTAGGATTAACTCCTCTGATCCCATCAACAACTAAACAACTTTTGGTATCCTGGATGTATGCAAGAAGAACTAAACCCCTTCGTTGCTCCCGAGCCTACCTCGCGGAGCCATCCAAGCATAAAGACAATGTATCAAAGCAAGAAGAATTCCCAATCGTAGCGGAAACTGTAAATATAAAGTAAAGCATCTTCGTTGATTTATCGACCCGAATTGGATTGAAAGCGTATCTTGTGAATTGAAAGGACAATGCAGAGTTTGCTCAACCATCTTAGTTACGTGGGGGTTATCCCAGCTAGAAAAGCGTAAGAGAAGAACGTCAATTGTTATACGTTGATTCCGTCTCTCGGGGTAGGTACTAAAATCGAATTCAAGATGAATTTAATCGGAGATGGCGTGTGTATATGTTGTTAGTTCACCCTTTGTCGTACCACCTTTGAACCCTTTTAGTACCCTAAGGATCGTGAACAGAGGTAGTTGCGCCCTGTCAATTCAATTAAGGAAGGCTCCTTTCTTCCGTCTGAGAAAAGAAGACTTGTGACAAGAAAGAGCCCATCCTTTCTCTATCCTTACGCCCCGGTATTACTCATTGATAGCAAGGGATGACTTCTATCTTGTTGAGAGGCCTTTAATCGACGCACATCCGAAGGGTGCCATCATGCTTCTTCTGTCCGGTTGGATTCACCAAGAAAGGGATGTGATTTGATGTCGTAAGATTCTTTGTATTATATAACGAAATCTCTAGTTACCTTTTGAAAGATCCAATTCAAGAAGAGCGAGCTTACGAGGTTATTATTGCTGCATAGGAGCGAGTAGCCCATAAGCTAACGAGCAGATGTAACAACTGAATATTCTAAATAGAATCGCATTTGCATCCCATGGAACTAACTACCTCTTCAAAAGCGGCTATTGCTTAAGGGCTTCTGGTAGGAAGAGTGATTAGGCTACACGTCAAGGATCGCTAAACCCCTTGGTAAAGCACCATAGGAAAGACCAACCTCAGCATCGGATGATGTCCCCGAAGTGCAATAGAAGAACTCATCGGTAATAGGCGAAGTAGGATCCCGACCCGACAAAGGAAGAGAAGGTGAACTCTTTTGCTCATCATGATCCAGCCATTAAGAATAAACCCGCTTAAGAACTGGAGGCCCACTCCGCGGTAATAGCCTTCCCCGACCTACTTCTCTATTTCTCTAGAAAGTGAGAATTCCTAATTAAATTTAAATTAAGTAGTATGGGATCTATCTCGAAAGCGACAATCGCAACTCAATCTCTTCTATGAAGCTCGGGATTTCTTATTGAATCTGGTCCACCGCTTTCATCTACAACTGCAACTACAGAGCAGGTTTTAGGGATGGAGCTTTCTCATACTTGTCTGATGGCCTTGGGGAATACTGTTCTGATGTGAACACAAAGGTTGCATCCAGAGGCAGGAGGGGCTCACGAACAGATAATGTAAGCAGTGGAGGAGGGAGTACTTTTAGACAGTAGCTTCAGCCTCTTACTCAAGGTCCAGAAAGAAGACGAAAAGAACTCGAGGCTTTGACTTTTAGTGAAGGTTATTCCTACGCTTAATCCGTAGGAGTTGTTTCAGGTATTTCAAAGGACTTGTCTAACTCGTCTCTTACCTTTACTACCTATCTATCCCTTCTAATAGGTAATGCTCTAAGCCATAAAGAAAGTCTCAGGTCTTGGAAGAGCCTACTTCTTTCTATACGAAATACCCGCACCGCAGGAAGTTAAGAGGGAGTCGCAGTGTAGTGAGGAAATACCTATTCGAGAAGCTGGTATAAGTCTTTCCCCTCTGCTTTCAAGCCAAGCTTCAATTGCTGAAGAGTTGAGAAAAGCTTTCCTAGATGCTTGCTGACAAGAAAGACGCTTACCGAAGAGAAGGAACTCCAGTGCACTGATTGAAGCAGAAACTAGATATATCTTTTTCAAGTTCTGTCGTGGGATAATTATCCTCACTTGTCTGCTGAACCTCTAGTCCTTTCGAGATCAATGTTCGGGGAGGAAGTAGCTATTCGCCTTACTAAGCACCTATTTCTACCTCTTTGGATTACTCATTTGCGGGCTAGCTGCAATCGTATAGCTTTACATACACTATTATTTGAAATACCTATCGCACACTACCTACCCACGCCCTACCTCAACACTTTTTCTTTTGCTTGCCCAGGTACCTTTGCTTTGAGAGCGGAGGTAACAACTCGCAATAAGTGAATGGTTGAGATAGCTCTTCAAACCCCACGATGGATACAAGGCCAAAAACAGGCTTTCAATCGGACTTTCCCTGCTTAGTTAATCGATCGGGCTTAATAGCTTAATCCCCCTCCCTTCATCCAAGATAATGGGAAGGAAGAGATATCCTTTTCGAGCTAGAGAGGTAGGTAGGGACAGAAGCAGAAAGCCTTAGCCTTTCTTACCCAAGTCCGGACTTGAGTAATACTACGGGGCTTTCTTGATTGTGGTATGCGGATAGTAGAGGTCTTGTTAGAGCCCAAGAAGGGTTTCGGTAAGGAAGCATTGCTCAGTCGTTCGCCATACGCATGACCAAAAACAAGAGAACAGGCTAAAAGAGCTTGAGATAATACCAGTCCCTAAACAACCGAAAAGACGGGCTAAGACCTATCGAAAAGACGGGCTAAGACCTATTGCTGTAGCCGGGCATGTGGTCTTGTAGAGCCTTTACATCCTTGGTTGAAGGGTTTAGCAAAAACAGGAAACCCGACTCAGAGGCTAAAGTTGCAACAGGTAATCTGTCGTCGTTTATTGCTTTTGATGGGGAATCTCAAGCTCAAGCTGTTGAAAGCCAGTTTTTCCTTATGTTTGTTTCAGGATCTCTCTCTTCTGTAGAATTAATGGAACGAGCGAATAAAGAAACTACGAAAACTGATCCATGGATGGAACCGAGAACTCTCTAAAATCAAACCTAAGAATGATCTAATTTTCTAAACCTTGACTACGTTAATCAACGAGAAGCAGAGTAGTCAGATGGGAGTTTCTTCATAGCGATACCAATGGTACCATCAGCATCAAAGAATCCACCAACCCAATTTGATTGAGCATGTCCTATAGTAAGCAACTCCAGAGCAAGCTACCTGCATCTAGAAAGTTATCCCATCAATCAGCACAGCCTACTCAGTAACCAATAAGATTCAGCTCCGTTTTTCACGATTAAATAAACGATGATCCAACGGGAATGAATGTTATCCGTTATCGCCTTGTGATGAAGCGGTTGGCACACCACGGGAACCAGAAATACGTCAAGTAAGAGAGAGCTCTTAGATTTTGTTCGATTGACCTTTTTTGGGTGGACCAGGACGATGTCGACAAAGTCCAAACTTACTCGGTGCGAGGTCAGTAAAGCAAGGCTCATTTATCCATTTTCCAAGGCTGGTGTCACTGATAGCTCTGGGTTCATTCTGATTGGCTACCAGAAGGATAAGAACTATGCTTTGACAGTCTCATCTCTCCTCTCCCTACGGTCGAGCTGCTCCGCTCCTTTCTTCTCCTATTCGAAGACCCTTGGCTGAAAGAGAAATCGAGGATCAAGAAAGATATAAAGAAGAGGTCTCAACTCCACTACAAGAAGATTGGTTGCTCTCTACTTCCTCATTCTCATCCTCGGATTCTTCCTATACCATTACTTTCGGTATTTAGGTTGAACTAAGTTTTCCCCTCTATCTAGTGAAAATGAATCGAACTTCGTATGGTTAGCTGAAGCAGACAATTAGAGTATCCTAGCTGCTACAGCAGCAGAGATTCTTCCTGAAGATAGGTAGCTCTCAGGCTCTTAATGCTTATAGGATAGAGAACTCACCCGGAACAGAAGGGACTCGTAATATTCTCAGCTTCTCTTTCGCATATACGCTAACATAGTTCAATTTAGTGATAAAAGAGATAATGAGGACAAGATATTCAATTTCATGGTTAACCTAAACCCAAGATAAGATCGGTCACACTCTCAATAAGAGCTAAAATAGAAAGTTCTAAGCACACAAATAAAAGACAAATAAAGATGGAACTTCAAAATCTATTCACGTAAGAGTACTTACTTCACTATTGAATATGCTTACGACGGGGTATTTTAAGAACTACTCCTTGCTTCTTATTATAGTAATGTGGGTCATAAGCTTTGCTTAGTCCGGACTTCACTCTATACAATTCTTCCTAGGATGGAATCTCCTAAGCCTCTGGAGCGGGTAGGGATCCTCAAAAGACCAAAGGACCCGGAACTGCGAATATTGAAATTTAGCTCGAAACATCAACCACGAAAGCTGCTGATTGGCTCATTCGCTACAAGTACTCAATCGATGCAAAGCACAAACCCTCAAGCTGCAATATGGCTGCTAGAAAGCTTGGAGTTCTCCCGTTAGACTCTATATTGGCTTGGGGAGAAAGAGATGAACAAGAGTCTGATATCCCATCTCTCTTTGATTCGACGCTTTTTGACCGCGCGGATAGGGCAGGCAGGTCGTTAGGCTTTCCCTTATCTCCTGTTCAATTCTCATACAAACCTCGTTCCAAGTATGTAACTCGTTCCCTATGGTCGAGCTATTTCATCCCTTAGACTGCATGGGCTAGCTGAACCCGTGGAAAAAAGGTTTGATTACCCCTTGCGATAACCTTTGATCCGAATCTCTTGAACTCACGGACAAATCTTACCCATAGCATTCGTAGTTCGGACTTTCTTTGCCGGTGATGCATTGACCATTGATGCATTGACCATGAATTCTGTAACGTTCAACATCTCGTCTTTCTGGCTCCTCTTAAGCCTCTGATTCCGTTGCTGATTCGTATTTACCTCAATCTCTTTCTTTCAAATTAGGCGGTAGGCCCATCAACACACCTAGCCCCTCAGGTTCAAGGAGTTTAGGCATGAAGGACGCTCTCTAATAGGGTCGGAAAGGTGAGATTCTTTCAAGGACTTTGAGGCGCAGACAATGCAAAGTAGAAGCAAGAAGAGCTCTGCAGACGTTAACATCGTACAAGCCAGGCCAAATAAGGAAGTCAAGTGTAAAAGCAATCAAAGGCAGCCACCGCTGCAGCACCAAAAGAGACTATCTTCGAGTCAAGTGCCTACAAGATCTCCCAGGCTCACACGACTCTTGATGGCGCGAAAGACTCAGCCGTCTCGGTATCCAACACAAGAGTAGCCCTAAATAAAGCCAGTAGATGGGCCAGGAAGGGTGATAACCCAATGGTTGACCTGCACTGCAACAAATGAAACCCAAAGAGGAAGGTTTTCGAAAATCAACCTCAAAGGCATTTGTTTCCAGAGCTGAATTTACGGCAGCCGAAGCAAACGACTGACACTGACCTAATATTTTTTCTTAGTTCAACCATGATGCGAAGTGCCCTCTTGAGAGTGACACCGTGATAGATATAGTTTATGACTTTTCCATAGGCAGAAAAGCGGGTTGAAGGAGATCATGTTACGTATTCGAATTAAGAGAGGGTCTGCTAGAGTCGTCGTACCTACTATGAATAGAGAAAACTTTCCCCATTGCACTCACTAGCAGCCCTGGTCTTTCCATTCCTAATGTGAATGTTGTGGAATTTTCTACTGGTTCTCGTCCACTTACCGTTGACCTCGCCTCCCACTACAGCAGTAGCGCTGGCATGTAATAAGTTTCTGATCCAACTTATCCTAATGGGAGGCATTCCGATACCATAGCATGAACCGAAAAAGTCTTCCTCTCGAAAACGAGCTAGCATAGACCACTTGCTTCAAAGCTCAAGGTTTTTCTATATAAAATCGAATATATAGAAAGGTCGGCAGTTTCACTCGAGGAGAAGCCTTTTTTTACCCAAACTTACGCAATACTGATTTAGTTATGAATCTTAGACGGATCATCTTAGATAATAAAGCTATCTAAAAAAAGAGTTACATCGGGACCTTATTGCCTCTCGTTGCTTACTTTTTTATTTTTTTTGTTAAAAAAGGGGAAAGTTCCCAAGAACTACACGCATACAACACGAGGATGAGAAAGACCTGTAAGATCATGCTACAGCCAGAGTTTAAGATCAGCTGGAGGATGAGGAAGCCAATGATAACCAACAGCAAGGGTACCAATTCTAGTTTCTTCACTTAAGTCTGATTCTAACTAGAAATATCATAATATAAGAAAGGAAAGTATAGACACACCTCTTTCTTTAGTTATGGAGTGAATCAATAAAGCGGCAGGCCCAAAGTACTTTCCAATCGTGCACCGAAATGGGGCCGGAAAGTCGGGAACCTTCGATCGCCTACGAGACTTTATGACGTCAGTGGAATCTTTTTCTTTTCTTTCTTGAATAGATATTTGGTTGGTGTTCAATTGACTTCGAGAAAGAATATAGGCCAAGCAAGACGCCTATAGAGTTTGTCTTTCACTCATAAGAAACTAAAGAAAGAAGCGTGAAGGCCTTCTATATCTATGAATAGATTGCTACTACTACTCTAGTCTAAATATTGTACCGGGAAGTAAAAGGAGGTAGGAGAGGTTTGAAAACGCTTGACTAAGGAAGATCAAATGCTTTTTCGTAAGTTGGTGGGAATGAACCCCCGCCCTATTTGACTGTAAAGTGCTTTCTCTCTCCCGGTATCACAACTTTAGTGGCTGGGACTGAAGGAAAGTCGGGCTTAGCCTGGCCATAAAGAAAGTTCTGTTCCCTTCCGCTTCTACCACTCTTGCTAAAAGAAAAGGTGATATGATAGAATGCACAGTTGAGGGAGGTGCAATTGAAGAAGAATACGCTGCTGCTGAAAGGTAAGTAATGTACCAAAGGGAGAGTCGATTCATAGGGTCTTAGCTTGATTGAACCTCTCTTTCCTAATTGAACTTATCTTTACGAGATTTCAAGGACAACTCCCTTTTCTTGAAGGTTTATCATCCTTTCCTGGTCTTTTAGTGCTGCTGGTATTCGTAAGTCAGCTGGTCAAATTGCCAATCCTAACTTCCCCAGGTTGAGAGAAGGATATAGACCTTTGCTTGCTAGCTGCACAGCGGGCTTATCCCGAAGGAAGTGATCAAAGAGAGCTCCTTGCAAAAGGGGGATTTCCAATTTCGTATTGTAATCGCAGAACCAATAAGATAGCATGAAGACAGACCAAAAAGAGGTTGTTGAAAGAGCTTGAGACTCTTTCTTTTAAGCAAGAGGAGCATTTCCTACCTATATGTACCATTAAGACTAGAAAGGTCAGGAGCTCCCCAAAGTCCTAGTACAATAATCGATAGCAGATTCAAGGGGCATTCATATCGTTTCAGACAGGTGAGTTGGCCAGGGCACCCCTTTACGGGTGATTTATTCAACCAACGGGACTAGCATTCATTTCACCCAAGAAAAGGGAAGAAAGCAGCAGAGGAACAACCCCGACGAGGAATATAAAGGATTCCTGTAAGAAAAGCCTTAAGCGGTTTCACTCTCTTCTCTGGGGAGGAGTTGCAGAAGTCTCTCTTGCCTCAGAAGGAGTAGTAGGACTGGTAGTTGTCTCTGACCGTCCAATAAAGTGAGATTTAGCGCATTCAATTCATTTTGTAAGCTTTTGAGTTGATTAGATAAGGCTTTCTTCCAAGTCCTATTCCGGGTAGTCTTTTGAGAGTCCTTAACCCCTTCATCCAAGATAAGATAATGGGAAGGCAGAGTCGGAAAGCCCCATAGGAAAGACTAAAACCTCAACCGAAACCAGATGAAAGACGAAAGAAAGAGAGGCAAATCCTCCAGGGCAGGGGGACCACGAAAAAAACGATTCCGCGCACGCTTCCAGAAAAAGAAGCGCTATCGATACAAAATGCTATAACGATTCACTAATGGAAGTCTTTCGATGATCCAGCTACTCAGACTGGACTCCTTTACTTAGTGGGTAGGAATGAAAGATTGAGTTAGTTATTCACAGAGCTACCACTACTTGAGCTTACACCCGGACTCTTACTGTAGTCTCATTTCCAATATCCTATAAAAAAAGAGAAATACAAGTTCGTTTTTATATTACTTATAGCACGGGTATAGATTACCTCACGGGATGAACTTATTAAGTTATATTAATACCAGAATCGGGTGTTCAAGTCATTACCATTCAAGTCTCAAGCTTCCGGCAACCACTTATCCCAAGGTAGGTGGGAAATTCATTCCGGATGGAGAAAGAATATTAAATTTATATTTTCTAGGCTTCGGCGTATGTAGATTCGACAAATGTTTCCACATCTCGGATCCTGGGTTCACACTCTAGGAGTCCTTTTCTTCGGGAAGTGACGGATCAATCTTTCATTGAAGAGAGGAATTGGCACATTAGAATCAAAGATGAGCCGGCTTATTTTATCACTGGCATTGTAAATGACTGGAAATGGCAGGGCAAAGACGAGTAGGAGCGGATGAAGATAAAGAAAGAGAATCCGCGGACATAAATAAGGAATAGCCCGCCAAAGGGAAAGGGAAAAGGAAGATGTATGAGATTAAGGAACTTAAGCCATAAGGTTCAGGTTCTACTTTCGAGATTCTCCTGAGACCGAGACAGATCTTGAAAGCGAAGTCTCATTACCGGCGAATCTTGCTTCTTTTCCTGGTCGATAGGCTGGATAACTGACGAGCCAATAAAGTCTTGCTCAATTTCCTTGCTTAAAATGTAGAAAGATAACCCGCTCTCCACGCAAGCATATAAGTTACGAGCTATGGCACTGCAGCTAGAGCCTTTAGTATGGGTTCTCTTGTTGCTAGCCTTCCTGTCTAGTCTTATGAGCGGAGAACAGTCTCAGATCAAATGTCATCGCTATGATAATAAATCCCGGTAGTAACAAGAACTGGACTGATTTCCCTCGAGGTTACTTTCCGAGGAAGGGAAGGGTTTCGGTAAAGAAGCGTATCGAAGCGAATAATAAGTGGAGTAAGGCGAAGAGGGGTATTCTAGTCTTTCTTTCTTATGAGTTTAGATTCATTGATTCACTTTCAACAGAAGAAGAATTAATGTTTACCCAATTCCAAGGTTGAAACAATCGGTTTCATAGGAATCTCGATCCGTGTAAATTGACTCGCTATTATAAATCCCGTGGTAAACCGACACTTCTTCTTCGACTAAAAGAAGAGAAGGTGGTGATCCGATAGACTCAGAGGGCTAATCCAGTTTAAAAGCACCTCCGAATGACATAACCGTAAATGCAGATGCTGAGACGGGAATGATTATCAGATTCTTAATTTACTGACCTTGAGCCTGCAAGAGAGCTAAAGGTTGGTTCGAGAGAGTGAGTCATGGGTTTTAGATCGATAGGCTCGTTGAAACCTTGGCCTTATCTCTTCCTTCGGTTGAAGAATAATTAGTTGGGTATGCAAATAGATAGAATCGATTTGACTGTCTCGGTTTAAATCCCTATAATCCAAACACATTCTCACTTTTCCATCCTTCTTTGGTACCGGGACTATATTTGCCTGCCATTCCGGGTATTTCGCCTGCTGTAAGAACCCTGCGTTGAACTGTTTTTCCACTTCCTCTTTTATCTTGAGCAGCATATCTGGCTTCATTCTTCTCAATTTCTGTTGTACCGTTCTACTATCTGACCTGATGGGCAATTGATGAACAGCTATTTCTGGATCGAGACCTGGCATATCCTGATAAGACCATGCAAAGACATCCGAAAACTCCCTCAACAGATCTATCAACTCTTGTCTATCCTCCTCTGAGAAATCTAGTACCAATCTTTACTTCCCTCGGATCCTCTTCTGTCCCCAAATTTATCAACTCTGTGGATTCTTTGTGAGGCTCGTTTAGACCTCTTGCTCGACTAATCTCAAAAGGTCTGAGGGTAGATTCTGATCCTCAGTGTCTTCATCGTCTAGCTCATCAGCACAGAACAGACAGGCCTGTCGAAGTTGAACCCAGGCTCATCTGGAGCGTATTTGCATTCATCACCATTTTGCCTGAGAATAAAATTAAAGAGAATATATACATAGAAGGAAAGATATATAATAACAATTCAAGAATGAGTTGTGAGATAAATGATAAGAGAAAGAAAGAAAGAGAGAATGTAGCACCGAATATGGATTGTAAATATGCATTGTATTTCATTACTTGTAATAAAAAATATAACATGTGGATAGTTTGAGTTAAACAAGCATAAGATCAGTCTTTAATTGAATTTAAAACAACCCTAAATGTTCTTGAAACAACCATTAAGACAAATTCATTACATTTCCAGATCAGACATTAAGACAGCGCAATCATAAGCCTCCCAGTTGTCCAACTCTTCTCCTGGGGCCATTGGGTAGACCCATGGGTGAGACTCGGGTATCTCCTCAGTCACTGCGTTGATGGCGAGCCCTTTCATCTTCTGATCAATCTCCTCTCCTTCTGCAAGAGAAAGTCGAGCTGAGAAAGACGTAAGAGAAGCGATTGAAGCTTCCAACGCTCCCAAACCAACCTATTCTCTTAATTTTTTTCCAAATCTTCAAACTTTAAGTTTTCCCGTCTTTTTTGAACGTGAGTCCATTGAAATCAATACCTTTGCTGGTGAAATCAATACCTTTGCTGGAAGTGCATTTGTTGGGGGATACCAATAACTACAGATCTCAATGACGCTTATCAGAGGACGAGAAAAAGAAGAAGCTTTCCCTCATCCGTAGCCAATCCCTATCCTCGAGAGCGGAATAGACAAAGCAGAAGGAAGGAAGACCAGACCAAGGACCTTACCAGCCTTCCCTTCCTCTCAAGCTCTTTATTAAACCAGTTTTCCGTCCAGGCTGGGGTTTATTAGATAAAGGTGCTGTTAAATTGAAAGCAGCTCGGGAAATGATTCTTTTCGGTTACCGGTTCACGACTCTAGCGCGAGTGGAGCCAAGGGGATTCAGCTTGGACTTACGATTCCTTCTTATCCTCTGATTCATGACATTTCAAATGAGGAGGCTCCTTTTGATAGACTCACCATTACCAAGATAAAGAGATATGGTCTTTCCGAGCCTTGCCGTAGCCCCTGCTGCGGTGTAAAGCCCGGGAAAAGGCGCCGATAGGCGATTGAGCTGATACCATTGTAGAGAGTTTCACAACTAGCGATCCCCAACTCTCTCTTTCTCACTATTTAGTAGCCTCGAAAAGAGTTAAAAGGGCTTAGCAAATTCCAATCTTCCAGGAAGAAGGGCCCCGTACGCTTCAAGACTCGCAAACATACCAATCCCTTCTTTTGTCCGGTTGTGTCCGAGTCGACTTTATTAAATTAAGGCAATTCGTAGCTGCGAACAAGCGGATTCCAAGTCGAAGATCTTATCGAAGCGACGAAGATCAATTTGTTTCAAGACGTACGTATAAAGCAGGGTCTCCACGTTATCGGTCAAGACTCGCTACAAGGTTCCTTTAAGAACAGGCTCAATCAATCAAATCAGGGGAGATATCATCGGATATTGAAGAGTCAACATCCATAGCTGCTTCCTTCTCACGAGCCGCTCCATTAATTCCAATGCCCACCACATCATTATCCCTAGACAAGTCTACACATGGTTGGGATAATATGAGAGGGGTATAAGAAGCCAAAGGGTAGTGGTCGGAAGAGTGCTCTTCAGATGAAGAACTAGCAAGTTGGTTTTGTGGAAGGTTGGTCGTATTTAATGGTTCCTTAGGTAAGAGTGTAGGTGAGGTGTAAATGGCAATGAGAGAGGTCTCAGTTGTGGCTATTTTCGGAGTGGTATCTGCCTTGCTCTTCTCTGTATTTCTCTTATATATCTCAACATAGCTTTTTTTGAAGTCCCTTTATTACTCAATCCCATTACAGCTTGGAGATTATCCTTAAGATGAGTCCTGTTTGTCCAAGATGTGAGAGTTTGCTCCACAGACCCCAACAACAACCTTTGGTGAAGCAACGGAGCGGCGGAACTACTTCATCGCAGTCTTGATTTTGATCATCATCTATCAACACAGCAAATCTTGATCCTGTATGGGATCTTTCTTTGGTCTGAGTAGTCTTTGGCACCATGGCAGGTGGGTTAGAAGTGTTCGGGTTCTTATTGGCAAGATTTCTACGCTGAGGTTTCTTAACTATCATCCAGGGGCCATATTTTGATGTCTCCCTTCCATGCGAGTTATCCGAATCTGGTATTGACTCTCTTTCTTCGACCGGCGAAAACGTTGGATTCGTTTTAGTGCAGTAAAGTAGACTCGTATCGATCCCCTATAAGAGTACGAGGAGAATCGTGTCTTAGCCGAATGTTGCCGGGCATTTGAGATGGTTTATGACCCATTCAACAGTTGCGCACATCCCCTACTCTATAATGCAATTGTCGAGTGGTTTATTACGTAATAAAGAGTTCGCATGAAATGATTCATATGTTAATAAATCTACGCGGGACAAAATGCATATAACTAATGTTCAACGGCACGTGAGATCTTCTTTGGCTTTCTGTTTAGTTGGTCGAAAAAGACGGGAAAACGTCAAGCAAAATCATCAAGATTGGGACTTGTCGAGCCCTATAAGTAATGTTGACCCCACCATTATAGAGTAGGAGGTAAGAAAGAGAATCATCGAGAGTCAATTAAGGCTTTTGTCTTAGGGTAGCGGGAGCTTTACTAATATAATGATTTACTACACTAGCCCTAATAATCTAGTCTCTGGCTATTAGTTCGTTCAGGTCGAAGAGCTTATATATAGTGGGTCGACTATAAATAAAATAATAAGGGCTCGCATTACTTTCTACTATAGTGGGGTTTCCAGAAGGTAGCAAGAGTCATAACCTTCAATGTCTACAGCAATAGCAGATTCGGCAGCAGCCACCGGGCATGAAACTGCCTTATCGCCCCTATCCCTATAGGTTAAGGGTGGTCGGCTCGCCCTAATCAATAAAGGATTTCGCTTCTGGTTTTATCTCAAGTTTCAATAAGAGAACAGTCCTTAACAAAACCCAGGTTTCATACAACAAAGAATATAGCGAACTAGTGCATGAATTACCTGAAAACCTATAGAAAGTCCTCATCTTGTCTGATGTTAGGGAGAATACGGCTTTCTTCCATGGGATAGCATCTTTCTAAACGTTATCTGGGATAGACTGAGGTATCTAATGAGAGTACCCAAGTCCGGTAACTCAAACTAGAAAAACGGACTATTCGGCTAAAAACGGACTATTCGGCTAAAGTTGTTTAATCTTTTCCGTTGTTTATTGTTTTGCCCGGGGTTTGGTTAGCGCGGTAATCAATAGAATGAGAAGAGTTACTTCGATGAGTATGCTATGCTACCTATGAACGGTAGGCCCCTGTTCATGTAGTTTTTTTCGCTTAATAAATGAGAAGAGAGTAGGCGGGGGGGTTTCTTCTCATTGGGCCTACTTGGGATTTTTTACGGGCGTACACCAGTGAGGGTTCCTTTCCTTATACGCTATATCAGCCAGCACAACTTCAGGCAAGGCCTCTTTCTTGCCATCGGTAGGGGCATCTCGTTCCCCACCAGCTAGATTAGAGTGCTAGTTTACATTCGATCCTGCCGAGCCTATTGTTGGAGTTCCATCAAGTAGCTTTCCTTCTCCCTCCTATAGAATAGAGCCAATCCCCGTCTCCTATCCTGCTGTATCTGTAACTGAATATGATGTATAGTCTTAGCAAGTCTCCAGTCTAATACTAATAAGGGCTAGGCTATAGCTACAAGGATTTTCATGACAAGGTTGCTTGCTTCCCAGACTTTACAGAACTTTTTGTATTCCTAATAAGCCAGTTTCAGGAAAGTCAAAAAATAGACTCTTTTTTCCCTGCCAGGACTAATCTAATCTCTAATATTGATCCTGACTTCGAGCGAATTGCAGTCTTAACATATCGTGGGAGTTCCTTTTTTTTACTCTCGTGCCAGGTTAGTGAGTTCCTCTTCTGATTCTCAACCATCCAGGAGTAGCTTTCCTTCTCGTAAGCGAATGAGCAAATTACTTTCTTTTGGAGGGAAGGGCGTAGTAAGCGACGAAATGCTTCGGGTTCTACTAGACACAGAGCGAGAAGTCGTTCTGCTCTGTTTAGCTATCCCTAACACACTACACCAAGCAAGAATACAGTCAAGTCACCTATAAATACCCTTCCTTAGCTATGCGGCCCCTCTTGTACCGTGTATAGCATTGTAGACGGACCCTGTCGTGCTGTTCGTCGACAGGATCGCTTCATAGGGCGTTGTATGCCTTTCTGAGTCAAAGAGCATTCCGAGATCAGTCTTCTGAACAAAGACCATACTATACGATAGATTCATCTTTAGGCTGGGTAATGCCATCACGATGTCTGGGCTAAACTACTGAACTGAGCCTATATCTTTGGGTTTCGATGCAGCTCGTCCCTCTGTAAGTTTCAACTCCACTGTGGGCGAAAGGCTTTGAAGAGAGAGAGAACTGACACGTTATAGAGATTACCAGATGAGGAACTGAACAATTCCTTATTAAAGATAATATTTCTGCCGATACATTTCAGATCGAGATTCCAAGAAATCAATGAAAAGGAATGAAATATCAGATATGAATAGAGGAGATTTATCAACAGAGAATCCTATTCTTCGGAATTCAATACTTCTTACAAGTCCGAGCAAAGCTACGAGGAGGAACAGCAGCTGACTTTACTAGTACAAAGTAAGCTTCTATCGATTGTAAGGCCCTTCGGTAAGTCAGCCAGTCGTTCAACAATTCATTGCATTACCTCTTCTTTCGTCACTCTTGCTTGGCCAAGTGCCCGTGGGTGCTACTCCTTCCCTGGCTGAGTCAAGGGATGCGCCCTCGTTCGTCTTGACCGCCTCTAATGGGACCGATGCCCGGTACGTGTCACCGCTTGGTACGGTAGGGATTTCGGCATGAACAACGTGGAACTTAGGTGGGTATACGTGGAACCGCTATCCTTCTTCGGAGGGAGATACAACCCCAGATAAACTACCCACCGGAGACTGTCCCTTGGCCCGTAGGTCCTGACACAAGGTTAGAATTCTAGCTCAATGAGTTTATTCCCTTGTCCCGTTTGGGTGGATCTTAGAAGATTATGAGATTCGTAGTACAAGTCTTTCATCCCCATACATAGGAAACCTCACGTCAAGGCCTAGAAAATCAGATGAAAAAGAGCAAGTCGTCAACATTCAAAGGGTCTCAGAGTGCCCCCGTTCATGAAGATAGCAAAGGTCATGGTTGAGATAGATAGCTCACCCCAAGGACTAGTAGAAAGGGCAGGACAGCTTCAGCAGAAGACGCGGAAGCTGCAAGACTGAAGGCGTAAGGGGCTTTCTTAGCAAGCAACCCCGAAGCAGCAACTTCACTTTCAGAAGAGGCAGCCATATCTATAGTATAGGGTGATCAACTTTCGAATTATCTTTTGGAGGCCCAAGGTAAGCCACAGAAAAAAGCACTGCCATTCTAGATTCATTCACTGGGGGAGTGCTAAGGCTTTCTGGAGACTAGACAGGAGAGCATTACAAATAGGCTCAAGGGAGAGACTAACTCGAAGAGATAAAGAGGAAGGGACAGGAAAGCTAGGTCTAACCTCTAACTCGTATCTCATTTGCTTGCTGGCTCAGTGAGAAGGGAAAGGGTTTCAAATGCGAAAGTGATGAATTGATTCGGAGCTTGGGAATTCGCTATTGGATTTGGGAGCGTAAGGAAAAGCCTATCTATCGGTTCAGCGGGGTATCAATCAGTACTACAATGCTAGACAGCCCTCGCCATTACCAGCGGGCAGATAAAGGGATTCAGTATTGGATTTGGAATACAGCCCCATAGAAAACAGCTAGAGAGGAAGGGGTAATAGGGACAAATTCTGCAAGTGACGGTCTAGCTACTACTGAACCGAGATGAATACTTCTACTGGACTTACCATTTATGAACAAACAATAAGAAAGGGTACGCACACACTCCAAAATCCAATCACTCCACGCAAGCTAATGAGCGGCTAGAAAAGCTAGCATTCAATACAGAATAAAGACGGTCAGGAAGCAATAATCAATAAAGACGGCTAGGATTCGAAACCCTAAACAAAAGGTACATACCAATTAGAGCGGCTAGAATTGGCTTGGGCTCTCGGCTCTGTTAAAGCTTCAAGCCTGTTATTTATTTGGTTTTGAGGTTTCGGTTGAGGTTTCCCAAGGGGATGAAAGCAATTGATTCTTGAAGAAAGCTATTGAAGGAAAGCTATTCATCATTCCCAAGTCATCAGATGAATCACTTAAATCTGGTTTTTAGCTGTTCAAGGCTAACTCCTACTCCTAACTCTTTACTAAAGGTACATGCTCTCAAGCTAGCTAAGGAAGAAAGAACTGAGCTGCGAGCTTACAACAGCCATTAGGTGACCCTCTTGCCTATGCCCGATAGTCAGTCGTTCGTTCCAAATAGGCAGAAACTCTTCCATGGCCAATGAATTAGGCAGTGGAACTTGCCCTTAGTCTAACTAACTAACGAACCAGAAATGCTTTCTGAGAGTGCTAGACTTAGCAAGACTGCCCCTAGCATAATCGAAAGAGATATAGCCTTATTATGGGGCTGGATCTGTAACGGATCGAAGTTCAAGTTAGGGAGACTTTGACTAGTTGGGATATCGCAACTATTAGGGCAAGAACATGACGGAAGTCCGAATAGCTCTCTGTAATTAAGTACCAATAGATGCTGCGCTTTTCGAACTGACGGCCTAAGGAAGGTCAGTCGAGACAGAGATTTCATTAGTTGAAAGAGCATTTATCACATCCCAGTTAATCCAATAGTCGAAGGAAGGTAGCACAGTTAAGTTACTCAAGAGAATGAGCCCTAAACATCGTTTTGTGAAATCATCGGCTTCCACTCCTTCTTTTCCATTCCCTCTGTCTCAACCCTAAGCCCTGCCTGTTGCAGAACCGCTGTGAAGCATCAATTCTATTCAATTAAAAATAGCATCTATAACTAGTAGTAGACGGTTGCTTCGAATGAGGAAAATCCGGTCTCACAGGTCCTGCTTAAGCTCCAATGTAGTTGTATAGGAAAGGAAGTAGTCGTCTTGCCCACTTTGCCTTACGCTCATAGAGATCTATCAGTATCCATCTTGTCTCAGTAGGCAAGTACGCTCGGCCCAGTACTAAACTTTGGCATTCAAGCCTGAGTCCTTTGACCTTCTTTCTTGAATGTTCTGGAAGAAGGGAATCAAATAAAGAAAACTTCTTTGCTTGCTGGCACCTTCATCGCACGCCCTTGATAGAGGATTTCCACTCGCTGGTCTCGGTTAATCACCGTCTCTCTTTCTTCTGACCTACAAGCAATTTCCATTCTCTGGATAGAGGAGTTGCCCTACTTAACGCTACTAGGCTTACCTTATTCTAAGTTCTCTTCTTCTGTTCTTTGACCGAGCGCGCCCTCACCCCTACGGTAGGGATCTTTGGCAAGCAAGAGTATCTTGCATGTATTTTTCTCGAAGGAGCTTAACCCGGGGTACTTCAGGATTTACCAAAAATCTACACGCGAGTTTAGCTAGAAATGCCTCATTGATAATTCGGGGGTCTCGAAGCCCAAGTAAGTCCCCCATGGCCTTTAGGCAAAAGCATACATAATGTGTCCCATGCAAGCAAATCTAGCTTTCTTCTAAAAGCGTGATCATTCCAAATGAACTCTTTGATGATAGGCTCCACTTGATCGCATGTGGCTCTCTTTCTAAGCGTAGTCTGCATTGTGTACAAAGGTATAGTTGATAGCACCCGATTCAGCAAGCCTGACTCTTCCGCGCCAACTGCTTCATATTCGGAGTTAGCCGTTGGAATACCGGATTCATCTTCAGACTTTTTTGGGAATGTTGATTAGATAACAAAGAGTTGAGTAGCTCATAGGAAGAAAGGCTAGCTCATAGGAAGCCTGTAAGTCATATCCTTGCTTTCTACCTTCAGAGGTCGATTAGCCTGAACTACTTTGCTTAAAGAAAGAAACCGTCAATGGGGGCAGGTATTTTGGGTTTACCAAAACATGCTGTGCTAGTTCGACGTTCGAAAAAAAGCCTTGCTCGGAGAGGGTCTAAGGAAGGAAGCATAAAGCGGGTCGTTGACGCCATCGAGCAAGAGGGGAAAAGGAGATCAACCACGTTTCCCACGTCATCCAGGTTCGAAGGAAGAGACTGAGCCAAGGGACGGAAGCGGGCTAAGAGAGGTCTCAAGGAGCCTATCGGTCGTGATATAAATAACCTATCCCGATGTTCGAGATATTCAGCATCAACTCATTCACAAATTACATATATATATAGAAGAGCCTCCATAAATCATCTTAATGCACGAAGTAGATCGACTAGTAGTAGAGAGGGTGAGGCCACGCCGTTCATCTGCACCTCGCTTTAGTGTTCGACTCGTTTTTAAGAATAATTCGAGAAAAGGCCCTTCTAATTGACATGGTGACATGGTGTATAGGTCTTTGTATAGGTTTCTCTTTTTGGTTTTTTTTGAAATGAATCTCTAACCAACCCAGAATTGTATCAAATTGTTTGTGTTGTTTCCATTGCTTCGTCTCTTACCCATGCTTTTGTTGGTCAACAAGCAACCATTCTCTATTTCTTCTTTACTAGAACTACTCCTACAGGCTTTCTGTCTATCTGTAGGGAATTGAATTGTCTCAATCCATTTTATGAGAAATCATATTCGATGGCCGTGCTCCTATATCTTTCGAAGTGCTTTTAGTCTCGCAGCAATCTTTCTAGGGGATTTTCTAGGATCAGAAGGAGGAGCTATAATGACCACAGGTAAAAATCTGGTTCTTTTTGGCATTTTGATTTTTGTCTTTAGCCTTCTCTTTCGTCTTTATTTGTGTTGTTTAAATAGAAGATATGGCTCTCTAGTAGTAAATATTATTCCTATATACCTTCTTTCTTGCTAGAATGGAGTACGCTCCTTTTGCATTTCAGGTTGCTAGAAAGTAATCTGCTATCGATAGTGCTTTATGAACAGCACTTGAGTTTGACTTGTTATATTCGGTAGTTTACTATTCCCCCATTACCAAAGAATCTACTGAATTCCTAAGCAGTGTATGCTCTCACGGCCCCAGTAAGCAATAATCAATAAAGACGGCTAGGATTGAGTTTCACCCACTTCACTTCCTATGGCTGGTGCGAATAGAGGAGGCGGGCTCCTTACTAAGAGTCTTCGTGCTTCTTGGGACTTGGGTCAGCCCGGTAGTGAATCAATTTCCGATGATAGGTATAGGCTCTGCAAGACCTCTTGCTATCCTTCCTATTCGCTAAAGGTAGGGTAAGGGGCTTATCCCCGATAAAACTAATCCCTGTCTCTTCACCCGTCGAAAGACAGAAAGAAATAAGCAGTTTGAGCTATTTAATAAAAAATTGACGTATAAAGAGGAATTCAAGAAGCTGGCTCCTTTCTGAACCTTGGGTTTTGTTTTCGGGTTTAGTTGTTGACCAAGTAAGAGTTCATTGTGAGTCTGCTTCAGCCACTTCGCCCATGGGTTCTGCGGTATTCGTCCTACTCTTTCTTCCTTCGGGTTCGTCAATGAAGTCGATTAGGTTGTCTTCCTAGTCGCAAATCTAGAAAGGAAAGCTTAACCAGATGAATAAAAGGAAGGCTCGTTAAGACCTAAACAATCTCAAGGACTAGTAGAAGCTGCACCATTACTTTCGAAGACTCGCTGCACCATTACTTTCGAAGACTCTCTGTTAGTACGAATACCACCACCAGACCCAGAATTAGGTCCCGACCTGT